TAGCCCTTGGCCCAGCTCCAACCTCAAACCCTAATCCATTGAAGGGTATTGCAAACCCACAATATGGTAAAGAGGGGCCAGAGGGAGCTGCGTGAAATCATAAGCATTCTCCGGAACAAAAAGCATTATGGTCTTTAGCACGTAGTACACCCATTTTTGTTTATGATGCCTTTACTTTAACATTTAATTCTATTATTTATGGTTATGAAAGATTAGCTAGCCTACTGGGCGTACACGTCAATACAGCTAGACGTGTTGCTAAATCAAGTAATGTTTATGCAGAAAAATATATTATTTCTTTAGTAGAATTAACTAAGGAAAACCTTGTAGCTATTAAAGCTAATGTTAAACGTAAAACTACGGCAAAACGTGAAGTTCATGTATATAATAAGGATAAGTCAGTACTTCTCAAAACTTTTGCCAGTGTTAATACATTTGTAAAATTATCTAAACAAAGTGGTTTTGTAGTTAAACTACTTTGTGAGTCAGATTCTCTTCTTTGGTTGGATGAGTACTTTATTTCATACGACTTAATACCTAGTGCGGATAATTCACTTACTAATGTAGGTGAATTCAACCCTAAATTAAGAGATCGAAAAACTAGTATTCCAGTTTATACTTACTCCCCTGATGGGACTACTTTTATTAAACGCTATTCTAGCCTAAGAGAATGTGTAAAACGTTTTGAAGGAAATCGTAATTCTAACACTAATACTTTGAATTTACGTATTGAGCATAAAGAGCTTTATTATGGAGTAAGGGTTTCCTACACTCCTTTATTTGATCATCCGGTATAATATTAATTTTCCCTCTCAATGTTACCTTGCGGCCGCAACTATCATCTTTGTGAATTGTGATAATAAATTGCTCTAAATGCTGAAACACCAGACTAAAATCTCTTAATACTAAGTATATTGACTATTAACGTAACTTGTTAAGCATAGATTTTATACATCTACTGATTTTTTTATACAAGTGGCAATGTAAGAGATTTGGGCCATCAGCAGGAAACCAAAGACAGACATTTGTCGAGTAGGGTCCTCAGAGACTACATGTGCAACTCCTTCCACTCGCTGGAAGGATGAAGATATAGTCCTAATACTTGCGTTTTTGATACGTATGTAATAATGGGCACATTTCCATTATGTTTTATCTATGGGTGCTGTGTTTGCACTTTATGCTGGATGGTACTTCTGAATACCTAAAATATTAGGGTTAGATTACAACAGATTATTAGCTAAAGTGCATTTCTGGTTATTATTTATCGGGGTTAATACTACGGGGAGAAAGTGTTTTGACATTAAAGGAAAAAGATTTATCCACAATCAAAATAAACCGTCCCGCCGGCCCGAGGGGAGGGGTGCTGCTTCAGCAGCACCCCTCCCCTGGGTAGGCAGCCTACCCACAGCCCATTACCCTGGCAGGGTAAGGGTCTGTGGGGAGGCTGCCGGCGACTCTCTCATTTATTTCCACCCCCCCATCAAACTACTACTCGTAGTTGGATGGGGGGGTTGAGGGTCGGAAATAAACGGTGAGGAGGGATTTTATAAAGATGACTTTGAAATGTTTTTTGATGACGTTCAGGCTAGTAAAAGAGATATTTATAAAAAACTAAAGGATGAAAAAGGCGTCTATATGTTTATTAATAAATTTGATAATTCTTGTTATGTTGGAAGTAGCGTTAATTTAAGAAGAAGAATGGTTATGCACTTTTATCATGCGAGATCTAATCAAGAAACAAACATAGTGTTTTATCGAGCAATGAGAAAATATGGATTAGAAAACTTCTCTTTAGCGGCGGGCGCGCGTAGCGCGCCCGATGCATCCGCCCGGAGGGCGGACGCTATTCTTGAATTTTGTTCTCCAGATGTAACTGATTGCTTAGAATTTGAACAAAAATGAATAGATTATTATCAACCTAAATATAATATCTTAAAAGAAGCGCGTAGTTCTAAAGGATTAAAACATTCTATAGAAACGATTAGAAAACTAAAACTTATGTTTTCTAAAGAGAAACACCCTAAATATGGAACAACTAATTCAACAGAAACAAGACAAGCAATTAGTAATAGCCTTAAAGAATTTTATAAAACAAACTCCAACCCGTACAAGGGGTTGAAAGGGCCACTATCTCCGCAATATGGAATAAGTGGGAAATCTGTTTTCTTTTATAGCGAAAGTGGAAAAGAATTAATCTTTCCATCAATCAACGCAGCCAAACAACATTTCAAAGTTAGATGACAATTTATCAAAAAGAATCTTGACAGCCAAAATTGGGTTACTTTAAAAGGTGAAAAATGGATGATACAATCAACTCCAAGCTGTGCGAAGCAGCAGTCAAAATAAATAGAATTAGCTCCGTTCAATCTTTCTATATGCTGAAATCTTTCACCCTCAGGGCACCTTGATCGGCTTTTTTTCTTACATTTATATTATTTTATGATTAAAAAAAAAATATAAAGAGAGAGGGAGGCTAATTGCGGCTGGCTCCGCCACATTTTTTTTTTTTTAAATTAAAAGCCCCCCTGCTCCTTCGGAGGCACAATATTTGGGGGGCGCGCTGGCTAAATCGTTTAGGGGGGATTAATTTCCTAAGGCTTAGGTACTAGCCTTTCAATAAGGCAAGGTCACAATCCTAAGTATATCTAGATAATCAGCAGGAAACCAAATAACTTGGGGCGGCTTTGCCCTAGGTTAAAGTAGGGCCCTCAGAGACTACACGAAAGAAACTCTTACTTGCTGAATAAGTATCGGTTAAGATATGGTCCAAGTATTAAAGAAGTTACACTCTTTGATATATAGTAATACTACTTTCTTCCCTCAGTTGGGGGCACATAGTAGGGATACTATGTTTTCTTTTTATTCATAGAGTGCGATACAGAATATGATGGGTAGCTCTCTCTGGTATCTTAAAAGGTATCTTAAAAATCTGAATAATAAAGTTCTTTTGGCTATATGCTGGGAATTACTAATAAGTGTTAGTACCGAAAATTAAATAAGGTAACAATCTAACATGTTGTACAATCAGCAGGAAATTTATTTTTGTTGCAGGGCTCAGCCAACCTGGTCGTAATCTTTTTAGCCTACGCAGCCCCCCGCCCCTCCTTTCCGGGGGAGGGGGGGGTATAAAGGAAAAACAAACGTAAAATAATCCTCAACGATCACACGCCAAATATCCTTATTTTGCATATGTTATCTTTGCTTTACTCGTGATTAGGGTAAGAGCAAAGGTGAAATAAAGTAAGGATAATGATATGATCTACTTTTTTTAGTTATGTAATGTGGAAAGAAAAAAATACAACTTTTCAATTATGTAACATTATCTTCAATGTTCCGACCGGGTCGAACAAGGAATTCCCCGGCCCCTCAAAACAAAGAGGGGCCCCTCTCGGAAATAAACGGAAAGGTGGGATATATTTAAGGAAGGGTTTATGAAAACCGCTATATTATTGTTGTTGATACTAGATCTATACTTTTATGACAATTATTAGAGCTACCTCTTTTAGGCAAAGGACTGCATGCATACCCTACAACTCCCTGCTACCTAGCAAAGCGTCCCCCGGCTCCGGAGGGAGGGGGGGGGTGCAGCCCCTCTCTCAGAGAGAGAGGGGCCGCTGGGGGTGTGTAGCGGGACCTTGGTTGGGGCGCTTCACCTCATGTCTCCGACAAGCGGAGTTTAAAAACAAATCAAATGATTTTTTTTATTAGGGCGGCATAATTATGTAGGGAGGGGCTCCGCTCAGCGGCCCTCTCTCTCTGGCCGGTTTCGCAGGCCCTCCCCCTGCTTTGCAGGGGGGAGACGCTTTAAGAATTTAATTATACTTCTATAAGTAAGAGTATTAGTTACACATTTCTCCCTTCAAAAACAGTACTCTTTATCTTAATTATTTCACCCTTTTAGTTATAGTATAAATTAAATAATTAAAATTCATGCAAATCTCAATAATGTCATTAGCTATTATATTCTTAATAATGGTAAGTTCACTTAGCTTTGATGATATATTAGGCCAAACATTTGCAGCTCTTTATATAAGAGCTGCAAAAGCTGGTGCAGAATCAATAATTGGTTCAGGTATTTTAGATGCTTTCTGTAGATTAAGAGGAAGTACAGAAATAGAATATCAAATAATGTATTTAGCTATAATTACTTTACCCTTACTAGGATCAATAGCTTCCGGTCTTTTTGGAAGAAAGATCGGAGTCACTGGATCACAATTAATTACTTCTAGTTTAGTAATTCTTACAACACTGTTAGCTATAGCTGCTTATTTTGAAGTAGGTTTAAATAGTATACCTGTTTCCATCAAGCTATTTACCTGGAATGATTCAGAATCATTTAGCATATTTTTGGCTGGGTTCTGCCCAGCCTTTAAATGCGCTGCCCCTCCCCTCTCTCTTTTTTTTCTTTCAAAAAAAATGAAGGAGGGGAGGGCCTTAGAAAGGGCAAAAGGATTTTCGACTGGTCGAAAATCCTGTAGATCTTTAGGGTCGCTAAAAACCGTAGCCGTTTGGATAGTTGTCCTGTTGTATTCAATTCTTTGGACGTAGGCTATGAGTCTATAAAATTTGCTTTTTTAGGGGTATCTGGTGTTTACATGCTAATTAATAAGAAAGATCCTAAACGTTTTTATATAGGTAGTTCTGTGAATTTGTCTAGACGAATACTTGAATACATACATTTAATTAAGGGAATTAGACAGCCTAATTCAATGTCACAGGAAGAAATTAAAAAAACTCCTATATCTGATTGGGGTTTAATTATTTTAGATATTTCTATGCCACAACTTTCTTTGATTAACGAACAGTTTGCTTTAATTATTTGAAAACCTACTATTAACAGAAATTTCCATGTTGTCCCTCGGATTAATAATCAATGGGAGGATTTGGATATTGCTATTAGTCAGATCAAAGAGTTTTTGTTGGAATTTGAAAAAGATTCTTTTGGCTATAGCAGGTTTCAAAAATTTCTTAAATCATTCATGCTTGTTAAAGATTTAAAACTTGATCCCACATTCTCAGAGGATAAACATTTAAGTAATCTTGTTTTTGTCTATGACAAAGCTTTCCCTGAGAAAGAGCCTATTGTTTACTCTTCGGTAAATAAAGCGATGAAAGCATTATTAATTTCGCATGGAACGTTAATGGATTATATTGCAAATCAGTATATTTTTAGAAATAATCTTGCGTTATCATTTGAACCTATTTCACCTGAGGTTTTGGCTGCTTTCTCCGAGAAGCCTGTGGGAGATAACCTAGCTAGAAGAGAAATCATTGTTTTCAACGAGAACAATGAGCTAGTTTATGAATTTAAATCAGGCAGAGAAATGGCTAGATATTTCGGCATTGACGGAAAGGTTGCTCGTTCCGCGGCCCCCCCCTCTCTCTCTTTTTTTTTATTCTATTATTATTATTATTCTATTGTAAAAAAAAGATAAGAGAGGGGGGAGTTTTAGAGGGGGACCTACCAAAATTTCACTCTTGTTTCTAAATCAGTTTCATATCGCCTTCCCCCCCTGGTTGGAAGGGGAGGGGGGCTATTATGGGAAAAGAATGTTAATGGTAAATCTAAATAGAAAACTTAATACAAAATAACAAAAAAGATAATATTGAAAATAGCTCAAAGAATTAAATATGAAAGATTTTTCTATAAGTATGATATTTATATATTAAAAATTAGTGAAAGAGATATTAAAAAAAATACCTCCATATGTGTCTAGGGTTTAAAGTCCCGTAAACGCAGCTAACGTACTGAGATCGGCCCCTTTCTATCAAGAGAGGGATCACAAGGTGGGTAGCGCCCATCCTCTTCTTTAGGAAGGTTTAGAAAATGTAGCTAATCAAAAGATGTAGATTAGACGGGCACTGTGCAAGTCAGTTAAGATGGTCCTCGGGGCGCCCCCCCCTCCCCCCTACCGTACTACGCGAGTAGTAGGTAGGGGGGAGGGGTCTATGTAATAGGAGAATGAAAAGGGACCAGACTCCTCGGATTTTAGCATCCAAAATGCGATGATCTACATATATTAGCGAGTATGACTTGTTTTATGCTTCTAGTATCTCTAGAACTGGAATAATCAATGGTGTCGTGAGTGCCAGACGACGGTATGTACCTCTTAGTAAAACTATTATATAATTTTAATATGAAAAAAAACAACAAAAAATGAAGTAAGCGTTCCCCCCCCCCGGGGGGGGGAATGCATCGCGTGCGCTGCGCGCGCGCGACGCTCTGTGAAGAGTCGAGACTAACGGTTTATCTTTACCCTTTGGGGGTTCTGCTTTTCCTATTAAGTTTATCTGCTAATTCTAGATTAAGATTGATAACCAATTCAATAAAATGATAAATAATTTAAAACCAGTTGCAACTTATGAAAATCCTGATGTCCAGCAGGACCAAATTTATTTTGAGAATAAGGGGAAGGCAGGTATCTATCGGTGAACAAATAAACTAAATGGTAAAATCTATATCGGCAGTTCTGTGGATTTATCTACCAGATTCAGATTCTATTACTCCGAACAAAGTATGGAGAATAATATCAAAAACAATAAAAGTGCTATCTATAGTTCTATACTGAAGAACGGTATTTTGAATTTTAAATTGGAAATACTTGTATATTGTGAACCTGAAGAATGTATTGAATTAGAGCAAGACTGGATCGATTTATTAAAGGCCGATTACAACATCTTAAGAATTGCAGGCTCTTGTTTGGGGGGCCATACGGGGGGAGGAAACTAGGGCTAAGATAAGTGCATCTAAAAAAGGTCAAAATAATCCTATGTTTGGAAAAACTCCATCAGAGGTAACTTGTGCTAATATTTCCGCTAGTCTTCTTGGAATTCCAAAATCGGAGGAAACTCGTGCTCTGATGTCCGCTGGTCCCCCCCCTCCCTCCAACCGTACTACGCGAGTAGTAGGTTGGAGGGAGGGGTCTAAGAAGGGTAAAAATAATCCGATGTTTGGCAAAAAAAATACCTCTAACCCTAATTGTCTAAAAATTGAAGTAACTGATTTAGAATTAGTTACAAAAACTACTTATGAATCTATTCATGAAGCTGCTAGAGCTTTAAATATCGCACAATCCAGAATTTCTATGTATTTTAATCGTGATCAAAAAAAACCTATTAATGGGAGATATGCCTTTAGAAAAATATAGTCACTATAATAGATCATCATTAAAATAATAAGTAAGTCAACAAATACTGAGCGTATCTACTCAAATCCGCTTTAAGGTAAAAAAATCATATTTATCCTAGACTTTAGAATTAATAACAAAATTGAAAAGTATAACTGCCGCAATGAAGTATGCAAAGGTAAACTTCTATACCCTTAAAACCCTACTTGAAACCAATAAACCTTACCACCCCAACACTTCGAGTGGGGGGTGGAAAAATCTTTAAATATAGCAAACCAGAGGATAAATAAAAAAAAAAGCAACATTTCTTGGGTCCATTGTAGGCTCATTTAGATGGAAACATTTATTATAAATATCACTATTTGCTGGGAATTCCTAAAACCCTTAGAACTTGAGCCCGACCGACCCCTTTTTCCAGCCCCCTCTCCCCTCTCACGGCTCCAACTACTACACGCAGCCTTGGTCGTAGTTGGACTGCATGCAGAGCGGAGCCGGAGGGGCTAGAGAAAAAGGAGCCGGGGTATGAGTAATGTAAAAATCTTAAGGGGTATAATGGACAATCAGCAGGAAACCAAAGACAGATGTCGAGTAGGATCCTCAGAGACTACATGTGGTACATCCTTCCCCTTTTTTCCTGCCTGCAAAGCGTCCCCCGGGTCCTCAATTCTCACCCACATAGTGTTCCACTATGCCCCCCTCCCCACCTACTACCCATGTAGTACGGTGGGGGAGGGGGGAAAGGGTGAGGGGGTAGGGGGATGCAGCCCTCTCTCTCGAAGAGAGAGAGGGCCGCTGGTGGGAAAAAATTGGAGCCGGGATGAAGATATAGTCCATTCCAAATAAAAACATACTAGAGTTTCTCTAAAATAAATTTTTCTCCTTTAGTACATAAACCAATTTATGGCGCCGCTCCTCCTCTCTTTATTTTTTTTATTAAAAAAAATAAAAGAGAGGAGGATTTATTAAATCTGTAATAGTTCAAAAATTAAATATGAATTATTTTTCTATAAGTAATATCTTCAGAATTCAAATTTTTGAAGAAAGAGATATGTATTTTTATGTGGCGCCCACTTTCGCTTTCGTAAGAGGGTGCCCTTCGGCCTTTTTAATGAGGCAAATACTAGGTAAATAAATTAATAAAATATAAATAAAAAAAAAATGTCTAATACAAATACAAATAGAAATAATCAACAAATAAAAATATCTGCTTCGTTATTATCAGAAGATAAGGTGGTTACTAGTGAATCTTTAGATATGGAGTCAACCTTGGTCGAAATAGCACCTGTTTATCCCTATAAACCTGTTAAAATATATCACAATGGGCGCCGCCCCCTCCTTCTCCACCGTACTACGTGAGTAGTAGGTGGAGGAGGAGGGCATTAGAAAGTAAGAAAGAAATTTATCGAGATTTTAACGGGCAATCTGTAGTTTATATGTGATTTAATAGAATTACAGGTAAAGTCTATATAGGGAGTACCATAGATGGTGGTAAACGTTTTAGAGGATATTTCCAAACTGCCCTATTAAAAGTAAGAAGTCAAATTTATGCCAGTATATCTAAATATGGTCACCAGCCATTTAGTTTGGCTATATTAGAAGTATGTGGTCCTACAGGTAGTGTATCTAAAGAGGATTATTTAGCTAGAGAGCTGTTTTATATAGATTGGGGCGCCGCTCCGAGGGGAGGGGTGCTGCTTCAGCAGCACCCCTCCCCTGGGTAGGCTGCCTACCCACAGCCCATTACCCTTAAGGTAAGGGTCTGTGGGGAGGCTGCCGGCGATGCTCTCTCTTTTTTTTTTTTTGGCCGCCCTTCGGGGCGCATAGAAAAAAAATGAAGAGAGAGGAGGACTTTTAAAGACTATGGAATTAAAGTATTAAATATTTAAAAAATTCCCCAATCATCCTTAGGCTATAAACATACTGAAGAAACCAAAAAAAGAATGTCTGAGTCAAGATCAGGTGAAAAAAACCCCATGTATGGTAAAGAAAAGTCCGACGAGTTTATTTTTCATCAAAAGAAGGACAAATTTGGACCAAATAATCCTCAGTATGGGGTAAAAAATCCGAAGAAACTTTGGCTAAATTGAGAAGGTTGGTGTATGTTTATGACTTAAACGATAACCGTAAATTCCTCGGTAGTTATGGTTCAGTAGAGTTCACACGTGTGTTTAAAATAGGACATAATACTCTTACGAAGTATTTAAAGAAAGATGGAAAATATAAAGGATTTTTATTTTCAAGAGAACCTCTTCACAAGTAAATTTTTATTAGTTGGAAAATTGTAGCTACAAGGTGAGATGCTGGGGTGAGATCCAGCTGACTAGCCTAAAAATTGCCAAATTCCGGGGACATCCTAAAGACTCTGGTACCAAGGTGTAGGGTAACTCCTACACTGGCGTACGGTAATGCGTGCGGTATGGTAATAAGCCAGAGTATATGTTTTATGGTGGGAACTGATGGTGTCGGAAGTACTTCGGCGACCGTCGTCGGCGTCGACGTCGGCGTCGTCGGCTGAGAAGCCAATAACAGCCAGTTACCATAAAATTGACGACGATAAGTCGGAATGGACAATCGCGGATCTAAACCAACCCTCGCGTGCGAAGTTGCGGGGATGGAAAAGAGCAACGAGTAGATGGTAAACTCCCTAGAGAATCGTATCTCAATGATGGGGTTAAGGTGTACTCTATCTCTTGGACCGAAAGGCCAAGTTAGTATTCGTCTCGTCCGAACCAAAGAAAATTTAATTCGATCAGACCTCATGTAGCCCCCTCTGGCCAATTAATTGAATTAAGTGAGTAAGAAGGCGGCAAAGAATATGTCCGAGATGCCGCGTCGTATAAGTGATTACCCTGATGCTTTTGCTGGCTGAAACTTAATCTCTAGTTTTGGATCTATCATTTCCGTTATAGCTACTGCCTTATTCTTATACATAGTGTACGATCAATTAGTTTATGGTAAAGCCGTATCAAGAAACCCTTGATTGGCCCCTCAGTTCTTCTATGACTTGTTACAAGCATTATTGAATAGAGCCTATAATTCTTTAGAATGGTGTTTAACTTCACCACCTAAAGCCCATCCTTTTGTATCTCTTCCTTTACAAAGTTTAATTTTCAAAATTTAATTTTCAAATTAAACCTAATTTTCAAAATTTAATTTTCAAATTAAACCTAATTTGAAAATTAAACCTAGCCGTAAAACCCATGGCCCCGCCCTTCCTCTCTCCCGAACAGCCTTCTCTCATGGCCTTCGGCCAAGAGAGAAGTTTTTTTTTCAAAAAAAATGAGAGAGAGGAAGGGGTTTTAAGGGTTATGAAAACAAATATCACCCAGCACAACTTCGTTAAGCAGTACCCACTACACCGCTACACCAGCCTTGGTCTGCATGCAGTGTTGGTGTAGGCATCCTTGGTCGAAAAAAAGAGAGGGTGACTTACTACTCAAATAATTATACCTATATCGGGTTCCCGCCCCCCGGCTCCTCTCTGGCCCGCTCCTCCTCCTCTTCTCGAACAGCCCTCTCTCTTTCAGAGAGAGAGGTTTTTTTTGCCGCTAGCTTCGCAGCGCATAAAAAAAATTAAGAAGAAGAGGAGGAGGACATTTTAATTGAAAGAGAGGAGCCCCCCCGAAAAGTTGTGTAACCACATAGATATGAAGTTGAAACTTGCTATGCGAGCAGGGAGGCTAGGGGTACATACAAAACTAGCCCCATGGCTCTCCGCACAAGATCTGCCCCTTCTCCTTCTCTATTCCAGAGTAGCTGGTATACAAGGACAAGGAAATACCTTAAATTTGCTGCATGTAGGTAGGGGATTACTGTGGTAGCATGCACAAGCCCCCAGGCGAAGCCCACGGCCGGCTCCATTTTCGGGCTAGCTTCGCAGCAGAAAATGGAGCCGGCTGGAGGAGCCGGGGGGCTTCGTTAGGGGGTACAGGGGGGGGGTAGGCTAGCAACGTGTGTTGTAAGTGAAAAGGCCATGGGGATAGGGATATGTAGCAGATGGTTCTGCGTTTTGATTGCAAATCTTAAATATGGGGTTCAATTCCTCCATATCCCTAGTGGCAGCATGCCATGCTGTTATCGCCTTGGTCGTACAAGGGGTTCTTCCGGAGTAAACTCATATTGTACTCAGCCTTGACTAAAGAAAATGTTTTGTCCCTATTCATTCTACTGTTAACTAGCCCTCGCCCTCTCCAGTGGAAATCTGATAATTTGAAGTGTATCGTACCATTAGATTAAAGCGTCCGCGCGCGCGCTGCGCGCGCTAGGACGCATCTCCCCTGCTTCGCGCCAAGGTGGGGACGCTATGTTCTTTATTCCAGATCGAACTTCTAATATTTAGTGAACAGGAGTAAAGGAATGATTGTTATTAATAGAATAGTATTAGATCATGAAAGCATTGTATAGGTATAGATTATGTATTTATAGGAGCAGCAAGCTGTGTGTATACGACCATTGGAGTGAAAGAGTTTGGGTGCGTAGCCCTTCCTCTTCAAATTTTTTTGTAAAAATTGAAAAGGCTTCCCACTTCCCACTCCGCTCACCACTCACGTAGGCTCGGCTACGATCGGGTCGGAGTTGTTGGTATGGGTAAGCGCCCCCTCTCTCATATATTTTACCTTGCAACTATTATTATTATTTATGTTATTATTATAAAAAAATATTAAGAGATGGGAAGGGTTATTGTAGGTAGGGCTCCGCCCAGCTAAAATTTAAGTTGCTGATAGCCCCTACTTCGGACAGCCCTCTTGGGCCCCCGGAGGGGGGGCCCACTAAAGAGGGCGCCGCCCTTTTCATTTTTATTTTTTTTTTTTTAATTCAAAATGAAGAGGGCGCCGCCCTTTTCATTTTTATTTTTTTTTTTAAAAATTAAAAATGAAAAGGTTTTATAAACTAATATTTTATATATTAAATATTATTTAACTTCTATAAGTAATATAATATATTAAATATAGAATGGAAACACCTTAAATAACCAAAATTAGGTCATCTTAACAAGGGATGGCTGATTGAAAAAGGTAAAAACAACGTTGAGTTTGATGATGGCTCTGATTGAATGCTATTCAAATGCTTGACACATGCTAATCAAACGTCTATTTTTATTTATAAGCTAAGTGCTAGTAATATAAATAAATTAGAAAGTGGTGTACAGGTGAGCAAATGGTATGATAACTGCCTTAGAGTAAGTGTGTGATACCTTATAATAATAAAGAAGTTACTGATAATAATTTTGCTTTAAGATGTTATCTTAATACCTCGAGTAAGTAGAGTAGTAGTAAAAGTAATGGTTTAACTAGCTTTATCTCGTAGTCGAGTCTGAAAGGTCCTTCGACCACATTGGAACTGAGACAAGTTCAATGCGATTTAGCACAGCAGTGAGGAGTATTGGTCAATAGCCTAACGGCTGAACCAGCGATTTGAAGGAATGAATATCAACATTTTATTATTTTTGAATAAAGTTCTGGCTAGAATAATGATAATGACAATTTTCTATCTAAATGTCTTGACTAAGTCACGTGCCAGCAGTCGCGGTAATACGTGAGAGACGAGCGTTATTCATCTTTAATTGGTTTAAAGGGTACCTAGACGGTAATTCTTGCCTTAGAATGGGAACAGAATTACTAGAGTTTTATGTGAAAAGCTTAGAATTGGTGGTGTAGAGATAATATACAAAAATACCATTAGGACTGGTAAAGGCGAAGGCAAACTTTTATGTAAAAACTGACGTTGAGGGACGAAGGCTGGGATAGCAAACAGGATGTGCGACCTGATAAGTTTTAATAAAAATTGTAGGACGGTTTAATTTCTGATTAAAGCGATTGTACAAGGTATTTCATCTTACCTTAGCCTATCTAGATATGCATTAGAGGTAACTGTTTTGTGTAGAGCTCTAGAGATATGTATTAAAAATAATACTGGCTTTCTTCTATGGTTAGAGAAATCGAATCAATGTAATTAAAACTCTGTTCATTTGCTTTTATTAGCAATGGGTTATATTTCAAATTAGAATTATAATTAGTTTGGCGTTTAATGTGTCCTTGATTAAATGAAGATGAACACTATAAATTAGCAGAGTAAAGTTGGAACCTAAGGAAGATATTTTTATTAAGAAACAGGGTAATACCTATAATCTGCATAAAATTGGGTGGGCAGCCACGAAATTGGCGTTAACCCCTCAAAATTATAGCCGGATTTACTGCAAAGTAAATTATCGATTAGAGGTAAGAGGACAATGTAAAAAGCGAAGGCAATTTTGTAATGAAATTGATAGGGCCCATGGCCTGACTTGAAAGAGTGCTGACTTACATATGGATGTTGATTATGTTATTATTTAGTTTTGGAATGGCTGCAAAGCAGCCACGGTTATGTTATATTGTATTGTGTGGTTTGAATCTATCTTATTCTATATTATCTTTAATGGAATTGAAACTATTTGATGGACGTTGAAATAATAGTAAGAGGGTATACCCTTTGTCTTTTCTATATAATGCTTCTACTATGTTTACCCCCCTTGTTTATTTACCTATAGGCTAGCATGCCGCCCTTGTTTTTACCCCTTGTTTTTATCCCTTGTTTTTAATTTTAAAACAAGGGTTTTATCCCTTGTTTTATTGAAAAAAGGGGGAGTCCTAGCGACTCCTTGTTTTTACTACATGCGCTTTAAGTTTAGACTTAAAGTCGAAAAATAGTTATCATCCTAAAAATCACAGTCAATAAAGGGCTATAAAAAATAAAATAAAATATGAAAAAAAACGAATTAGATACAAGATGGTTACAATGGTTCATAGGTTTCAATGACGCGGAGGGTAATTTTCAAATCTACCCTAAAAAGAATGAGCGGCCCCCCTCTCTCTTTCTAAAAAAGAGAGAGGGGGAGCTGCAAGGGGGCGCGCGCTGCGCGCTCCCTCGCTTAAAAGCGGTGTTATTAGTAATTACCGTCTTGGTTTTGCATATCACTTATCTCTACACAGTAGAGACATGGCACTAATTGAAAATATAAGAGAAATCTTAAACAATGTAGGTGTTGTGTACAATTACCAAAATAAAAATGATTCACGTTTAGCTGTAAATGATAGACAAGGTTTATTATATTTGATTGACAATGTTTTTGAAATATATCCTTTACTAACAACAAATCAGCGTAACAGATACAATCTCTTAAAAACAACTTTAATGAATGGGACTACCCATTTTAAAACATTGGAAGGGTATGAAGAGTATAAATCTACGTTTATGCTATCTAACAGTGTTGTATGAGATTTGGTAGAGTTGTATGAGTCAGGTAATTTACAGGTGGATAATTGAATAATTGGGTTTATAAATGGTGAGGGGTGTTTTTATCTTAACAAAGGTAGGTGTAGCTTTATGATAGAGCACACAGATAAAAATGCCTTAGATCTAATAAAGCATAGACTCAACATAGGACCTAGCGTATTAGAAAGATCCGCTAGATCAAGAGATGAGGGAAAAGCAAGAAAAACTACCTATCAGTTAAATATATCAAGTAAAAAAGATATAAATACACTAATAGCGTTTTTAGATAATAAAGAAAATATTCCGTAACAAGGGAATAAATTCGAACAATACATTGCATGGAAGGGTAACTGAGCTAAATAAAAGGGTTTAATCTCATTAAACCTAATCCAATATAAACAATTGGGTTAAGTTGTATTAAACCTAAACCAATACAAATAATATACGTAATCAGTGTTTGAGCCGTGTGCGATGAAAGTCGCACGCACGGTTCTTAGGGGGGGAAAGTCCGTGAGGACCTACCTATCCCAACTAGATACCCTAGTAGCCCTAGCAGAAAATGATGAATGCCATAGGTTGTATTAAATGGCCTATAAATGAAAGTGTAAGCATTCCACCTCAAGAGTAATGTGGCAACACAGAAACTGAAATCATTAGACCGCCCCCGAGACCAGTAGTGAAGTATGTGTGCGACGTGAAGCGGATAAAAGCAATGTGGTTCGAATCCACTAAGCCAGTTCTCGGCTTAACACTACTCGCACGTGCTAGTTAGTAATATAAAGTGCGAAGCTGCGAAGACAATGTAGCCTGTCTTAAATGACAATGTAGATATAAATTATATCTCCAGGAGCTAGTGTAAAATAGAACATGGGTAGCGAAAGCCAAGGTAACAACGACATTTCGAGATACTACAATCAAATCTTTTGATTTTATGGGTTGGGTAGGGTTTGACATACTAACCCTTTCAGAGAACCAGATATTGTATACAATATACCCATCGGAGTAAAGTTACCACCCTAAATTCTAAACAGGATGTGCTTTTATTTGAACACGGTAAGCCCTAATCTATCCTTATTTTCAATAAATAAGGAGGTGTCCTACGATAAAAAGTGGACATATCTAGGTGAGGGTAAAGGAGAAGTTAAAAAGCGAAGGCCAAAATATTGACTACATAGAAATAAGTGGATATTTTGGATAAAGTTACATATTAAATCAAATCAAGTAAATTAAAGGAGGGTAGCATGCATACGGGTATGCTGCCCCAGAGAGGGAGTATCGATTCATCCACGTATAACTTAACATTAAACCTCTTTATACAAATATTGTATTTTCTGGAATGGTTGGCTGCCAGGTTACTTTTAAGTAATGTCATTGGCGGTATTGATTATATTTGTCTTACTGAAGCTGCTCCGGAATAAAGAGATAATCAGTAAGAATGTGTTAATGAAGAAGCAATTCTTTAATTCAGAGTGATGGTCGTCACGATCTTTCAGAATAAATGGACGAACTAAATATTAAATAAGCAAATAAAGGAAAGATTGAATTAAAAGGATTATCTTAAATAGGAGACACCTTTGGGTGAGGCTCAAATTTAATGGCCAGCAAGCAGGGATTTACATATTGAATTCACCAGTTAGACATGGAAGGTGAATCAGGGGCGGGCATGCAGGGGCTTCTTAGAGCCCTGCCAAAAAATCTAGATAACTTTGGCTATTTATAATCTATTATAAATAAAGTGACGACCATCTTATATAAAAACAAGCAATGAAAAAATACACAGATCAAAAATCAAATTTAACTCAGTTTCCACTTTGGTTTGTTACTGGTTTTACAGATGGGCCCCCAGGAAGCTTTGGACTTTCTGTAAGCAAAGATATTAAACGTACGATTGGTTATATAATCTCCCCAAGCGGCCCTCTCTCTCTTCGAGAGAGAGGGCTGCATCCCCCCTCCTACGGAGGGGGGACGCTTTAGCATTGGTGTGCATCCAAATGATAGACATTTGTTAGAAGGAATCAAAGCGGCCCCCCTCTCTAGGGGGCTGCATCTCCCCCACTCCTGCAAGCAGGGGGGACGCTCTATTTGGAGTAGGCGAAATTTATATAAATTCTACCGGCTCCGCCGCATGAAAATATTGTACGGTTAAAAGTCAGGGTCCCCCTCTCTCTGATATTTTTTTTTTTACATTTATATTATTATTTTATTATAAAAAAAATATTAAGAGAGAGGGGGGGGATGCAAGGGGGGGGGGGGAAGGGAAGGGTTAGAAGAAATACAAATAATTAAAGCCCCCCACCCCTCCCAACCTACTACGCGAGTAGTAGGTAGTGAGGAGTGGGGGGGGTTCGGGTATGAATACTGGAAGATCGACTTAATTAATTTCCTTTAACTGGCAGGCTCCTCTCTTCAAAACTTGGGAGCCAATAACTGCAGTATGTTTCATGTTACCTTTCATTCAAGGCTAGTACTTACTTCCAGCTTGGCCGCACATGGTAGCGACCGAGCCGCATCATTTTTCCGGTTCTGGAGCCCAGATATCTATAATATTGCCCTAAAAAGTTTATTTGGCTGCATGCTGCTAAATAAACCTAATCCCTTGCTATCAAATTTAGCAGGGGTCTTGATAAAAAACGATTTAATATAATAACTTAACCGAAAGGTTGCTGACTTAACATTCGGTGGAGCCAACACATGAATATGTGTTTGCGACGATGGTCGCTAGGAAGTCATACTAACGAAATAAGACGGTTAGTATGGACAACCGAGGTAATCTGCTTGAGCGTAGTGCGGTGAAAATCGCACGCTACGTTCTGAGGGGGGGAATAACCGAGAGGTTTTGACCTATCCCAACTATTTAATTCGATGGTCCACGAAAAATCTTACCACAATTTGAATATTTAGTGACAAGAAATTATGATTAATTTGTTAAAAAAAATATAACTTTTTACAAGCGTTGCACGGCTGTCTACAGTTAATACCGCGAGGGGTTGGTTGGCTCCAAGAATTGACGTACACCCTAACTTTATTTAATACTATGGTTTTTATTATAATATTATAAAGTAGTTCACCGATATAATGGATGTGATAATAGGGATAAAGACAAGTCATCATGACCTGCTGAGTGATATAGGAAATCGCTCGTGTGGGTAAAACTATCAAACTCCGGGGACTTCCTAAAGCTTCTGGTACCAAGCTATATTCGAAAGAGTATAAGTGGATGAACTAATCACTCATGTAAGGTAATAAGTCAGAAGATGATTGAAAAAGAAATGGAATATCGCGGATCTAAGTCAGTGACAATGTTGGCCAATAACGTTACTGTAAAAGAGCAACGAGTAGACGGTAGTTGGCACAATTCGTGCTTAAGGTGTACTCTAATGGGTTTCGAAAGAAATTATCAAATCAAAATCCTTTCTAATCAAATAAATAAAAAAAGGACATATTCTTCAATCACAACCCACGAGCCACTTCTTCATCAATCTAGCATTAATCCTTGATTTTTAACGGGTTTTACAGATGCAGAGGGTTCTTTTTCTATTTTAATCCAACCTAATGTTAATTATAAAACTAATTGAAGAATTAAAGCTATTTTTTCTATAGGACTTCATAAAAAAGATACTGACTTATTGGAAAAAATTCAATCCTCTTGAGGCGTGGGTAAAATTCATAAACATGGTAAAGATTCTGTGCAATATAGAGTAGAATCTATTAAAGAATTACAAGTAATTGTAGATCATTTTTATAAATACCCACTTATATCTGCTAAGGTAGGTGATTTTATTCAATTTAAAAAGGCTTTTGACATAATTAAGTCTCAAGAGCATTTAACTCAAGAAGGTTTATTAAAATTAATAGGAATAAAAGCCTCTCTTAATTTAGGTCTTACTTCTAGTTTAAAAGAAGCGTTTCCTAATTGAGAAAAAGTTCAGTTTAATAAACCAGAATTTATCTTTAGTGGTATCCCTGATCCTAATTGAATAGCTGGGTTTTCCAGTGGAGATGGTAGCTTTAATATAAAAACTAGTAGCTCTACAACTAATAAGTTAGGAAGTAGAGTTCAATTAAGATTTTCAATAGGTTTAAATATTAGGGAAAAGGAGCTTATCCAATATCTGGTTACTTACTTTAACTTAGGGTATTCAAGTATACCTAAAGAATCTGAAAGCTTAAATTATGTTTATTTAGGAAAAAATTCTGTAAGTCTTCAAGTTGTAAAACATTCACACATTATGGATATAATAATTCCTTTTTTTGAGAAATACCCTATACAAGGAAAAAAAAGCTTAGATTTTTTTGATTTTAAGAAAGTTGCCGAGATGTTAAATAATAAAGAACATTTAACATCAGAAGGTTTTAATAAAATATTAGATATTAAAGCGTCGCCCTCCCCCCCTACCGAAGGTAGGGGGGGAGGGCGATGCAGCCCCCCGGCGGGGGGCCGCTAGAATGAATGAAGAAAGAATATAGCTGCCACCTACTATCTTAAGCAGCTATATGATTGAAGTATGTATATTTATTTATTTATTTGTATGATAAATTTGACTGCTATGTAATATTGTGGGCTATAGACGTGCCACATATGCCTTCACAAAGGGATGCTAAAATGTGAATATTCGCTAATCCCTAAAACAGGAGACAACATGGATTGTAGTCTGAAACTCGACTACATGAAAAAGGAATTACTAGTAATCGTGTATCACCATGTCACGGTGAATTTTTTTTCGGGAAGGTACTAACTACTCGTCAAGCGCTGAAAAGAGTTCATGCAATAAGTTTAGTGTAGGGCAGGTTTGGCTTTTTTTCCCACCGACCAAGGCGGGGTGAGAAAATCTGTCTTACATTTTCGAATGCGGAACTCTGATTAGGGTTAAAAAAAGGGCTGTGAGAAGCCCTTTTGGCCCAATTGTAGGAGTGAACCTCCTGCTACAAATCATCAAATTGCGGGAATACCCTAAAGCAATTTCAACCAAGCGATAATGGTAACATATTTCGTGGCACAGGTAATGACTCGTGGTAAGGTAAAATCGAAATTGATGCACGAAAGGAAATGGGTTATCCGCAGCCAAGTACCAGATTAGGTTTGGTATGCAGTTCATCGACTAAATGTTGATTGGCGCAAGCTTAAAATATAGTCAGACCCCCCCTGAAAGGGTGCAGGAGAATAATAGTTACAACCATTTTTATTCTCCGTTAAATGGATAGTTAATACTATTTAGGAATAAGAACCCTAACTCTGCCTAAGAGGCTAAAAGGGTAGATTTGTAAGTCGTAATACGGTTCGTGTAGGTCAAGACAGAAGCGTGAGAAGCTCCTTGGGCCTTATTGTCAGGGACAACCCCTGGCTACAAATCATCAAATTGCGGGAATACCCTAAAGCAATTTCAACCAAGCGGGCACGGTAACGTAGCTCGTGGCACAGGTAATGACTCGTGGTAAGGTAAAATCGAAATTGATGCACGAAAGGAAATGGGTAATCCGCAGCCAAGCTCCATATGTTTTTGGAGTGCAGTTCATAGACTAAATGTTGATTGGCGCAAGCTTAAGATATAGTCAGACCCCACCTGAAAAGGTGCAGGAGAATCAAAATTTATTCTCCGTTAAATGAATAGAAAATTCTATTTAGGGAGAAGTACCCAACTCTAAGCTGTCATATGCTTTAAAGGGGAGATTTGGAACTTGCACGGGAATGATTAATTAATAACAATACCCCACCAACAACAAAAAACATTTGCCTTTCTTTCCGTCAGCTAAATACTCTATTGGAAATTTTAGTGCGTTGGCCTAATTGGCAAGCCGTCGTACTACGGATATGTCATGATGCAAGTTCGAGTCTTGTACGTGCTTCCGTACGGCCTTTCGAAAACCTGCTTCAGCTTAATGGCTGTATGAAACAGACCAGGAAAATTGAAAGGTTTTCAACGGAAATCAAGGGCCGCCTTCACGGCTCCACCTACGCCCCCTCTTCCTTCTCAAACTTATAACACGCCCCCTCCCCTCTCATCCAACTACTACTCGCGTAGTAGTTGGACTCCGTGGGGGGGGGGAACCCTAACGGGGTTGAAAGTTGGAGCGTGGAGGCAGGGGGGGGGGGGAGAAAGGGGGACCCCGCCCGGGTTTAAACAATAGATAAATAATAGAGGCCTTACCGGGGTCACTCGGATGTAACCCTAGAACCCCTACTCCTGGACCGACGGTCTTTAAGAGTAGCGGCTAGGGGGCCAACACTCCTCGACATAGTCTAAAAACAGCGCAGGTATGGTAGCTTATAATAACATTTATAAAAAAACTTAAACAATGAGAACAACACTTAAATTATTAGCTGCCCTCTCTCTCTTCGAGAGAGAGGGCTGCATCCCCCCCCCCCTCCTACGGAGGGGGGGACGCTCCGGAACGAGTTGAAAATAACGAACTATGGAATGATCTGGTAGGAAAATCGGTATGTATCTATCCAAATGCTTTATTACAAAAGGAATCAATACTTACAGAAAATAAAGGAAAATCGGGAGTCTATCGTTGGACAAATAAAGAAAACGGAAAAAGTTATGTCGGATCTGCGGTAGATTTAGGAAGAAGATTTTCAGAATATTATTCCAAAAAATTCTTGGTTAAATCATTAACATTTTCTCACCCACATAGTGGAGCACTATGTGGGTGAGGGTTGGGGAAAAGCAGAATATATCAGTGCGCCCCCCCCTCTCTCTTATTTTTTGAAAAAAAATCCGAGAGAGGGGGGCCTTATTAAAGAACGATTATTTAAAATTCCAACTAGAAATTCTTGTCTACTGTGAAGCAGAAGATGCTGTTAACTTAGAGCAAAAATTTATAGATTTATTAAAGCCAGAATATAATCTCTGTAAAATCGCGGGATCTAGTTTGGGGCGTATTACCACAGAAGAGACTCGTAAAAGACTTAGAACTGTTAGACTGATAAGAGAATACTTAAAGTCCCCTGAACACAGGGCAGAAACGCTCTTGGAATATAGGCTACGTTATTTAGAAAAAGCTACCGGCTCCGCCGCATGAATAAAATGGAGTATAGAATTAGTAAACTCCAAAATACTGTGGAGAAAATAATAGCATTCCAATCCGAAAGTAAAGAATCAATGGAAATTCGAGCGTCGCGCGCGCGTAGCGCGCGCGAAGCTGCATCACCAACCGCAATTGCCATTGAAGTTACTGATCTTGTATCCGGAGTAACAACTATTTTTGCTTCTGCCAGAAGAGCTGGGGAGTTTCTAAATGCAAGTAATTCTACTATTATGAACAAAATCAAAGGAAAAAATAATAAGCCTTACAAAGAAAGATTTATTATAAAACTTCATAGAGGGTAGGTGAACTTGCACGGGAATGATTAATAACTAACAATACCCCACCAATAAAATAATTATTATAAAGACAAATTATTTTTCTAACCTTATCCCTGGTTGGCATAAGAGACCAGCTAAGCGTCCCCCCTCTTCCGGAGGGGGGGGATGCATCGCGCACGCTACGCGGGCGCGACGCTTCTTTGGTGTTTCTTTGGTAGGTTAATATTACTGAGGCAGTGGAAGTCTGCAAGTTTAGTTCCGTGAGGGAGAGTGAAAGGGTTGGAAGACGAGAGAGCAACAAATGTCCTTTACCCCCCCCCATCCGTACTACGCGAGTAGTAGGATGGGGGGGGGACATCGAAAGGGGTGGAATACCCTCTTCTGATCCTCTGTGATACAATGGGGGTTAATGCTACATGGTGATGGCTATTGTGGAGAAAGTAAGTATTTTAATAAAAACTGCGGCTCTGCAGCCTTCATGGAGACCATACCGCTTGCGCCCCCGACCAAGGACTCTCTCTCGAACAGTCCTCTCTCTCTCTCTCTTTCAGAGAGAGATTTTTTTTGAGGGGGCCTTAATAATTCACCCCCCACTTTCCAACCCACCCATCCATCCAACTACTACACGCAGCCTTGGTCGTAGTTGAAATGGATGGGTGGGCAAGTGTGGGGGGACTCGGAGAGGAGCCGCCCCCCTTAAAAGACCCGTATACTATCTAAAACTAGTAGTGAGGTCGGCTAAGACTCTCGTTACCTAGAGTTGAGGGAACTATTCCAGTTTGGAAATCAAGGAACAATCCGCGTGGCCGCCTTGGTCGTGCGTGCATAAAAGTGATGTCTTTATCAACTGCTGGCCGGAGGCCTCAATTTTAAATTAAAAAAATGAAAAAAAATAATGATACATCAATTATCCGGAATTTAATCCCAGTAGCGGCCCCCCTCCTCCGGCCGGCTCCATTTTTTGCTTTCCCCCCACACGCGTGGTGTGCCGCTTCGCCCCTCCCCTCTCACCAGGCGAAGGCCATCCACTTACTACGTAAGTGGACGAGCCGGGGAGGGACATATTAGGGGGGGGGGTACTAAATGGACGGAGCCGGCCGGAGGAGCCGGGCTATAAAATAGGGGAGGAGCCGGGGGGGGAGGTGTAAAGCTAGCCCCTGTGGGGCAGGGTGGCCAATTAATTGATCAAAGGTATATCTTTCATCCAGCCTAGGTCGGAATTTATAAACAACTGTCCGGTCGTGTTATACTGGAATCAAAGAAAGTTTTAATAAGTCTCTCGCAAAACATGAAGAAACCATTTTTAAACGGCCCCCCTCTCCTCGGACAACCCCAAAATATTTTATATTTTTGGTCTTTTTTTTTTTCTGGAGCCGGGGCCCCACCAAATCTCACCCACATAGTAGAGTACTATGTGGGTGAGGGGGTAGGGGGCGGGCGCCGATAGGGCGGCTCCGCCACCCAAAAAAAAAGATCGGAGAGGGGGGGGGTTATATAGAATATCAACATTATCTCCCTTTATCTGGAGCCCTAAGTTCAGAACAAATAAAATTACATCAACTCCACCGAGCAACATAATTAGGTTACACTATATATAGACATATATATAGTTGTAACCCTGCTGGGCTGGTCATGGGGTCGAGAAATGGCCTGCTTATGCTTGAACAGTGGAATAAAGGATTCTTGGCCTGCGGAGCCGGCCATGGAGGAACTTAGGCTAATAGATGCAGAGAGGTCTAGTTATGATAAATTGTTTAAAGCGGCCCCCCTCTCTCTCCGAGAGAGGGGGGGGGCTGCATCCCCTCTCCCTCCGGGAGAGGGGACGCTCTCAAGGATTGTGCAGATCTAAGACATCGTACCGAAAGTCGTATTAAAGAAATAAAAAAGTTTAAACTGTGGTATTTTATAACCGTAAAGGTTATGACATATTCACAAACTTTATTACTTAATTACCAGCGTCCGCCTCACCCCCGACCTGATTTTAGCGGGGAACAAGCCAAACTAAAAAAAAAATAAATTTTGCCTAGCTCCGCTGTCCCGGCTCCCAGCATACTTCGTAAGCAGGGGTGGTATATATTTTTTTAATCTAAATATTGGTCAGCATGCCCTAACGAAGTTGTGCATGCAGACCAAGGCTGGAAGGGGCGCTTTGCAGGCTCGGGTTTGCCACCTAACGAAGGCCCCCGACCAAGGACTCTTTTTAATAAAAAAAAAAATTAAAAAAGAAAAGTTGTGTAACCATAGAAATGTAGACATAGATATGTAGTTGTAACTTACTACGCGAGCAGGGAGGCTAGGGGTGTTCCTCCGGACCTCCCGGGAAACGAACGGTAAATATTAAGGGTGCAGCATTTATATTCAGACCTGGTCTGAATATAAATGCAGAAAAAAAAAAAAGGGGTGGAGTGATTAAGGAAGGTTCCGTTATAGGTAAGGTGGGTTGAGCTGTAAACTCAATAGCGATAAGCTTTTAAAGGTTCGAGTCCTTTTCTTCCTATTATACCCAGATTACCTTTTTTTATAATCGGCCCTTCGCTTGCAAAGCGACCAGGATACTACTAAAGGGCTGCTCCTCACCCACACCCCTTCACCCCCCGATCCAAGTGAGCGAGGCTAGGGGGGGGGGGGGTAGGCTACAAGGTATATATAGATACAACTTGCTACGCTGGCTAGCCTGCGAGGGGGGGGGGGGGGGTGGTAAGGTAATAAAATAGTTTAAAGATTTATTCCTTGTCTCTCCAGTGGCCAGCCCCAATACCGCAGCAGCCCTGCGGGCTTCAAGGAAGCTGCGCCCCTTCGGGGTGCACAACCTCCGGAGGTTGATGCGACCAGTCGCATCATCCCCACCCCCTGCTCCAGCCTCATCTTCCCGGGATGCAGTCAATAAACTTCTTCCCTCTCCCTCTCTCCAGAGGGGCCAGTTCCAGTGGAAAAAGGGAGGCTACAGGGGTCTGAAAATGGACCAGGAAAGCAGGGGGGAGGCTCCCTACCTGCTCGCCCCTCCCCTCTCTCTTTTTTTACCCTCTCGGGCGCCTAAGGGGCCCAAAAAAAAACTTCTCTCTCTTTCAGAGAGAGAGAGAAGGCTGTTCGAGAGAGGGGAGGCTTTAAAATAGAAAAGGTGGTAGGTGCAGGGAGGCTAGGGAGGCTAGGGGGGGGGGGGGTAGGGCTTTGCTGCGCTGTGTCCAGCATGCAGTCCTTTTCCTATTCACAACTTCGTTAAGCAGCAGGGAGACCCTACAGGGACAGGAACAGTAAAGGGGGGGGGGGGTAAGGTGGGGGGGGGGGGGGTGAAGGATTATTTAATTGGCGCTTCGCTGCTTATCCGAAGGATGTGCTGCATGCAGCCCTGTGACTGAAAAATAAAGGGGGGGGGTTTATAATGACCCTATCACCTCCGCCCTGTCTATGCCCACCTTACGGAGCCTCCACCTTCTCCCGAGGGTGGAGAGGAAGGGAGGGTGCCCTATAAGGAAGGGCGCTTCGCAGGCTCGGTTTTGGGACCTGACGAAGGCCCCCTTTTCTTCGGGGGGGGGGCGCCCCCCCGACCAAGGACTCTTTTTTATGCTTCCGAAGGAGCCCCTCCTTTCTCATTTATTTCCCTGCTTTGCTGGGAAATAAACGTAAAGGAGGGGGCCCGCCCTTGAGGCCCCTCGCCTTTTTCTTTTTTATTTTTTTTAACAAAAAAATTAAAAAAGAAAACGTATAAATGGGCCCTCCAGCAACAGGGCGGAGCCCTACGGCGCCGCCCCTCCTTCTCCACCGTACTACGCGAGTAGTAGGTGGAGGAGGAGGGTTATATTAAGCGGGGGGGGGGCAAAATTCAAGATGAAAAGGGCGCCCCTTTTCTTTTTAATTTTTTTGGTTAAAAAATTCCAAAAGAAAAGGGCGCCCCTTTTCATATTTATTTTTTTTTTAAAAAATTAAATATGAAAAGGTTTTAAAACCGATGAAAAGGCCCCCCGACCAAGGACTCTTCGGGTCGGGCGCCCCGAAGGGGCGCCCCTCGATGAAAAGTTGTGTAACCATAGAAATGTAGACATAGATATGTAGTTGTAACTTACTACGCGAGCAGGGAGGCTAGGGGGGGGGGGGGAAATAGAAGACAAGGGGGGGGGTGGCTGCTTAGCCTCCGGGAGCCGGGTATACGTCCACCTTCGGAGAAGAGGGTGTATAGCGCAAGCATGCAGTACTATTCGGGAGCTATGGGTCGGCTTGTTTCACTATTAAGTTAGCGTCGCCCGGGGCGGAGCCGCGGAGCGATGCATCGCGGCGCAGGCGCCGCGACGCTAAAAAAGAATTCAACTTGCCTTGTCCCCCGCAGATCTGCGCAGTCCTTGAATGTCCATTGCCTCCACCTAGGACCAATTGGGCGCATGCATGCACAACTTCGTTAGCGGAGCCAAAACCGAGCCAGTAGCTGAACCAGTTCCCTACCTACATTTTCCAACCCACCCATCCATCCATCCAACTACACGCAGCCTTGGTCGTAGTTGAAAAGGATGGGTGGGGAAGTGTAGGGTCCTGCCCTTTCGGGGCGCAGGAAAAGGACTGCATGCTTGCGAGCGGTCGCATGCACGCGGAGCCAAGATCTGGGGGGGGGGGCAGCCATGCAGGACTAATACCTAATACCCAATTGGCGCTTCGCATCCAAGTTCCCTCACCTTCATGCAAGACCAGTATTGGTCTTGCATGAAGGTGGGAGCCCTAGGGGGGGAGGAGTCAGGGGGGGGAGATATTCCGTCCTTGTATTCCGTGTATGCCCTGCATGCAGGTACAAGCCATGAACTAAGGTGAAAAGCTAACTAAATTAAAATAATTTCGCCACTCCGCGTATTCTTAAAGTCTTCATAGCTCAACGGTAGAGCGGAATACTGTTAATATTTTTATAGAGGTTCGATTCCTCTTGGAGACTCCACCCAAAAGGTATAAACATCGCCCTCCCGTGGATGGCTTCAGGTCTTGAATCACATACAGACATCTTTACAATGTACATAAGGTTATCTTTGTAGCGAATCACAAAGATCTTCCAGGGTCAGAAATTGCTCGGTGACGCCCGTCTTCCTTGCATCCTCCCCACCTATCCTCTATAGGTTATGTAGATGTGGAAGGGTAATAGACCCATCCGGGACAACCTCTTCAAATATAAGAGAACTCTGACGGGGGGGCTTCTATGACGGCAGCGACGAAAGTTCGGGGGCGTGCCTCTAGGCCGAAAGGAGCGAGATTCTATTGATTAAGCAAATAAACAACTAAACCGATGAAAAATTCTTAGACAAAGAATACTGAACAATCTTCATAAGCATAATACTGGTGATCGTAGCATCCGCGCCCGGGGAGCGCGCGCTAGGATGCGTCTCCCCTGCTCCGCGCCAAGGTGGGGACGCTGTTAAATATCTCTCTCATCACCTTGACGTTTTGGGTCAAGACTACACCGAAGAGGAGGTATGGGAAGCTGCTATTGTAAACGATAAAGAGGGTACAATGGAATTCAACAATATCAAAGTGACGGGGGGGTTAACGCCATAACAGATACCTTGGGACAAACCACAGCCTATGTGGCCGGGGTTGAAGGTATAGTGAAGTTCCAGAAGCATAGCAATTGGCTCATGGGATCTAAGATAGCAGTAAGCGCAATGGTAGGCGCAGGTTCAATGGCTACATTCTCATTACCCCTAACAGGAATGGAGCTACTTCCACTCGGAATCCAATCCGGGGGGGGGTAACAGCAGAAGAAAAGTATGTGACAGTTAAGGTCACAAATAATGTAGGTCCCACCTTCGGAGTATTATCCGACAGGCAGTCCTGAGGAGTGCTTAGACTGCATGCAGTCTGCTAATGGAACATATCAACACTCTCCTCTTCCTACAGGCGTTAATTGTCGCATTGGCCATACAGCTGTTAATTATGCTCGCAGTACGACAGCTAGCGCAGAGAGAAGGACTACTAAAGTCGTTAAATAAATGACCCAGAATACAATACATAGCGAGGGAGGAGGAGTTGTATACAACTCCTCCTCCCTTGCGTCTCGCGCGCTACGCGCGCGGACGCTCCCCTCTCTTCAATTTTTTTACCCTCTCGGGCGCAAGCCCAAAAAAAAGCAGAGAGGGGAGGGGACCGAGGGGGGCTCCTTCGGAGCGCAGCGCGCCCCCTTGCAGCCCCCGGGAGGGGCCGCTTCCAAACTATTAGCTGTATGGTCAACCACAAACACTTTCTGGATCTATCTAATCGTCATCTCCCTAATAATTTTCTCACTAGCAAGTCTTTTTGGGACATTTGTAGTACAACAGACTATTTTCCCCCTCTTTTTTTGGGTTTTTTTAAAAAAAAGAGGGAGGCCCGGATTAGCGATACCCATATACTCTTCCCCACCTTCGGAGCCGGGTGGCAAAACATCTGTACCGAGAATTCTAACGATTAAGAGCTGCTCTGCTGGGAAAATAAAGATAAGACGTTATAGGGAACATGACTGTATACTACGAGGAATTAGACCAATCGGAACTTTTATACATGATGATGTAGGTGATTTGCACGCGACCGGTCGAATTGAGCATGATAGAAGATTCGGAAGGGACAAGCGGCTCGAGCGGAGGCCATGTAAGAGCTGCTCTTCACCACCCCTTCACCCCCCCGCTCCAAGTGAGCGAGCCTACGGGGGGGGGTGAAGGGGTGTGGGAGAGGAGCTACTCCTATAATGTCAACACTTAGGCTTCCATATACAGGGCTATATAGCCTTCCAACACTGCAGTTCGGTGATGATGGACGACCAAGGCTGTATGGGGACTTACCCAGGAACCCCCCGGCCACACGAGACCATTCCACAATTAAGGGCACATGGACTCCAATTTGCAGACAAAGACGGTGGCTCAAGAAGGGTAAAGAAGGAAGGAGTCTGGCTTCTTTCTACACGACCAAGGCTGCTTCATCGCTTCAACCTACGACCCCCCCTCTCATCCAACTACTACACGCAGCCTTGGTCGTAGTTGGACGGAGCGGGGGTCCTAGAGGAATTTAATGGTATACCCCTTCACACTATTACTGAGAACAACATCGACGCTATAGTAGGAAAACGTATAACGAGGAAGCAGTCAGAGCACCATGAACATTAAACGTGAAAAGGGCCGACTTAGTCTACTGCTGGCCAGACAGAATGGCCCCGCCCTTTTCTTTTTTATTTTTTTTAACAAAAAAATTAAAAAAGAAAAGGTATATTGAAGGAAACATAAGTAGGACGAATCAAAGGTAATAAGTTTCCCTACCAGCCTTGGTCTGCATGCAGTGTGGCTAGTAAGAAGTTCAACAATGAGGAATACGTATCTATACCGCAAACTGACAGCACCATCATGTGTCAGTACTTAGGAACCATGTGAAGAGTGGAAGACAAGAAGGTAAAGACCTATCCAAAGGACTTAATCCGCAACCCAGGAGGTCTCCATTGGGAATCGGTTCTGTTACTTGTGGGCTTGAACACGGGATGTTACAATCCTCCGGTAGGACGTCGCGCGCGCGCTACGCGTGCGCGATGCACGGAATAAGCGGAGAGAGGTAACTGGGAGCCGTGGGGGAGAGAGTGTAGCTGAATACTCACACCCGGCTCCGGTGAGAGGGGAGCCGGGGCCTTCGTTAAGCAGCAGGGGACCCTACTGGGACAGGAACAGCCTCGGTTTTGGCTCCGCTAACGAAGGCCCCCCTTTTCTTTTTTCTTCGGGGGGGGGCGCTCCCGACCAAGGACTCTTTTTTATGCTTCCGAAGGAGCCCCTCCTTTCTCATTTATTTCCCTGCTTTGCTGGGAAATAAACGTAAAGGAGGGGCCCCGCCCTTGAGGCCCCTCGCCTTTTTCTTTTTTATTTTTTTTAACAAAAAAATTAAAAAAGAAAACGTATAAATGGGCCCTCCAGCAACTGGGCGGAGCCCTACGGCGCCGCCCCTCCTTCTCCACCGTACTACGCGAGTAGTAGGTGGAGGAGGAGGGTTATATTAAGCGGGGGGGCAAATAAAAAAAGAAAAGTTGTGTAACAACATACATATGTAGTTGAAACTTGCTACGCGAGCAGGGAGGCTAGGGAGGGAGGGGGGGGGGTAGGGCTTTCCACCTAAATCATATTCAATTAAAACCAGGCCCCCCCTCCTCTCTCATTTATTTTCAATGAAAATAAACGGAGAGGAGGGTTACATTAAAGATAAGTATTATCCCTTGTATTTTCCCAGTATAGCTGGGGCCATGCAATGCACCCGGCCCCTCTCGAACAGCCCTCTCATGGCCTTCGGCCAAGAGAGGTCATATTTTTTTGTCTTTATTATTTTTATTGTTTGCCTCCGAAGGAGCCCGAGGGGGGGTGCTGCACACTTCGTAAGCAGCACCCCCTGGGTAGGCAGCCTACCCACAGCCCCTTACCCTGGCAGGGTAAGGGTCTGTGCGGAGGCTGCCGGCGATTCTCTCATTTATTTCCACCCCCCCAGCCCGGCCCCTCCCCTCTCTCGAACAGCCTTCTCTCATGGCCTTCGGCCAAGAGAGAAGTTTTTTTTTAAAGAGAGAGGGGAGGGCTTTTAAGTGCAGGCACCCCCCCCCCTCTCTCATATTTTTTTTAATCTATTATTTTTATTTTATTCGCCTCCGAAGGAGCCCCTCCTTTCTCATTTATTTCCCTGCTTTGCTGGGAAATAAACGTAAAGGAGGGGCCCGCCCTTTTCTTTTTTATTTTTTTTTAACAAAAAAATTAAAAAATAAAAGGGGCCCCCCCCTTTTCATATTTATTTTTTTTTTTTTAAAATTAAATATGAAAAGATTATTAAAACAATATTAAGAGAGGGGGGAGGGCTTTTAAGTGGGGGGGGGGGGGTTGAGGGTCGGAAATAAACGGAAAAGAGGGTATTATTAAACAAAGATAAGAGAGGCCCCCTAATATTAGCTGGCCCTGTCGATAAATATTCTATACCCCACCGACCTGGTCGCAAATAAAACTCTCTTTTGGGTTCCCACAGATGGCAGCGCCAGGGACCCGTTAGGCTGTACATCCTTCGGATAAGCATGGCCTTTTCCGGAGCCAGCCGGGGGTCATGCTGCATGCAGTGTTTTTTTTTTTTGTCTGCCCCAGAGGCAAAGACAGCCTGCATGCAGGGGTATTTTTTTACCCAGAGGGCAAGGAATTTTGTGTTTTGTCCAGTTCTGGGGGGTGAGGGTTACCCTCTTGCCTCCACCCCACCGCCTTGGGTGGTGGTGGTGGTGGGGGGGGGGTAATGCGCCCTGGCTTGACCCAAAGGTGCGGGAGCCGGCCCTGCATGCGACCCCGTTATTATCGTGCAGCCATTGGAAGGCCATATTTACTTTAATTTCAGCCACCCTGGCTAAGGGGAGCGGGGGGTTGGCTGCAGACCTGGTCGTTATCCTCCTCCCTGGCCTAGCATGCAGACCGGTCGATCTGCGACCTGGTTACTTCAGCCTTGGTCGCAAAATCAAAAAAAAAATAAAAATATATTTATTTTTTTATTGGTCGGCTACTCTGCTCAGGGCCGGCTCCGCAGCCCAGAGGGGCTGCTTTGGTGGGGGGGATTTTCCCTCACCGGAGCCGGGTGTGTGTAATACCGACCAGGATTATTCTTACGCCCCCCTCTTCTCTCATTCATTTCCTAGCGTCCCCCCTCTTCCGGAGGAGGGGGGGGGGATGCATCGCGCGCGCTACGCGCGCGCGACGCTTTGCTGGGAAATGAACGGAGAATAGGGCTTCAAAAGAGTTTTATAATTCTTTAAAAAAGTAAAATTTATTTATAAATGCGCTATAATAATTTAAATTATGTATTGTTATAAATTATTATTATAGCCGATAAATAGTTATCATCCTAAAAAAATAATAAGTCAGTAAAGGGCAATTTATTAAAAACAAATATGAAAAACAACAATAACAATTTTTCTCCAGTGGCGGTTTATGAAAATGCTAAGCTTTGTAAGGAACTGATTTGGCTGGAAAACCAAGGCAAATCAGGAATTTACAAGTGGATTAATATAATTAATGGGAAAACATACATTGGTTCTGCGGTAGATTTAGGAGTTAGATTAAGAAGCTATTCTTATGAAAGTTATCTTAATAGACATACTGATATGGCTATTTGCCGGGCTTTGCTTAAATATGGTTATGAAAATTTCAGGGTTGAAATTTTAAAGTATTGTTCTTCAGAAAAACTCATGGAATGGGAGCAATTCTTTTTTGATTTATATAAACCTGAATATAATATCTTAAAAACAGCGGGATCCTCTTTGGGATATAAACATTCCGAAGAATCCCGGGTTAAAATCTCAGCTGCTATGACTGGGGCGCCGCTCCTCCTTTTTTTCATTTACATAGTAAATGAAATAAAAGGAGGGCGCCGCCCCCCCCTCTCTCTCATATTTTTTTTTTTACGTTTATATTATTATTTTATTATAAAAAAAATATTAAGAGAGAGGGGGGGACTTTTTAAGGGAACTCCAAAATCGGAGCAACATAAGGCTGCAATCTCGGCCGCTCTGACGGGTAATAATAATGGAAACAATCAACCTAACGCTCAAAAAATTATAGTTACTGATTTAGAATTAGGTACTAAGAATACTTATCCTACAATTAGAGCAGCAGCTAGAGCCCTAAATCTTCGGCAGTCTAGTATTTCTAATTATTTAGCATCTAACAACCAAACTTCGGGTCCCCCCCTCCTCTCTCATTTATTTCAGAATGAAATAAACGGAGAGGAGGGTTTAAGAAAAGATATATTTTTACAAAGATTTAATATGAAAAATTTATATATTCTTTCACCTCTTTGCACCGGAGCCGGGTGTGGTAATTCACTGGGTCTATCTCAAGTAAGAACTTTATCTTCACTTCGTTCTGTTGTAGCAGTTCTTAATCCTTCTTTCATCACCGGATTCGCCCCATATGGTGAATCCACATTTAGTGTTAATGCTACAAAATCTGATTCTCGCAAAACGGGCTCACAAGTTCAACTAAGATTTACATTAACTCAACATTCGCACCCCCAGCCCTTTCGGGGATTCAGGGGCCCCACTAGTGATGCCTTACTCTTCGGTAATATACAAAAAAATTTAGGCTGCGGTTCTCTCGGCCCTCTTTTCTGTTTTTTTTGCCCTCTCGGGCGCCCCAAGGGGCCCAAAAAAAACAGAAAATTTATAGAGTCTGAGAGACCTGTCGTTTATCTTATTGTAACTAAATTATTGGGTATTGAAAATATTATCCAGGGCTCCCCCCAGCCCGGCCTTCCTTTTCTCTCTCTTTCAGAGAGAGAAAAGTTTTATGATAAACACCCTGTACATGGTGTTAAATCATTAGACGACCAGGTCGCTGACTTCCACAAAGTAGCTATGTTAATGAAGGATAACCGCCACCGACCAAGGCCCGCTTTGCAGCGGCCCTCTCGAACAGCCTTCTCTCTCTCTTTCAGAGAGAGAGAAGTTTTTTTTTGCCAAAAAAAGAGAGGGCTGCATCCCCCCTTCTACGAAGGGGGGACGCTCTTTGCACCGGAGCCGGGTGTGGGGTTAGCTTCAATTCTATTGATTAAGAATAATATGAATAGATCAAGAACATGTTAAACTTAATAAACTTCAATTCTTTAGCCGTATTTTCTGAAGCTTTAACTAACGGATACCAACCTGTTGCATTAGATATAATCACTTTACTTTCTATATTATCAGGAATATTTGTAATAATTACAAAAAACCCTGTGACGTCCGTAGTATTCCTTATCAGTTTGTTCGTTAATATAGCGTGTTACTTATTCCTGATCGGTATGCATTTTCTGGGCCTATCTTACCTACTCGTCTACGTCGGAGCTATATCTATGCTTTTTTTATTCACTATTATGTTAATAAATGTTAGAACTGCTGATTTATACAGTAGTACAAGTAATAGTATACCTCTTGGCTTTATAGTATCCCTAACATTTTTTTACCCTGTTTATAGTATATTGCCTTTGGCTACAAATGACAAAGATGTTCGAGCGGTCGATATAAGTTTTGTAAGTAGTAGTAAGTGAGATACTGCACTTAGTCAAGTATCAGACATTTCTTCTCTGGGGAATCTTTTATATACATCACACGCGATTTGGTTGATTTTAGCTTCTATTATTTTACTACTAGCGATGGTAGGGGCCATTGTTATAACAAAGGACAGCCGAACCGAAAATCTAGGTTTAGCTCCTTCTGGAAATTCTAAACCTAACCCCTCAGCTATGCAGGGGGGATGGTAGTCCACCCCTCCTACCCATGTAATTATGGCTAGCCTGCTTTGTGGAGCCGGCCGGTCGGGAAAAATATCTTATTCAACTATCCCGGAGGGGCCGGCTAAAATATTGAGCCGCAGTGGCTTACAGGCTTTTGCACCCCTCTCCCCCCCCCATCGAAGATGGGGGGGGGGGGGTTTGGGGGAGGGCTGCTTTGCTGGGGACATTCGTAATTTCGTTTGGTAAGAATAAAAGATATAGCGTCCCCTAATAAATTTTTGATAATAATAAATTTTTGGAGGATGGCTCTGCATGCAGACCTGGTCGCGGGGATGATCTAAGATCAAGGGTCAGGTTGATCTATCGTTCCCCTTTTCCTACCCCCCGGCTCCTCTCTCCCCAGGCGAAGCCCACGGCTGGCTCCATTTTCGCTTACCCCCACCCCTCTTACCTGGCGAAGGCCATCCACTTACTACGTAAGTGGACGGAGCCGGGGGGGAGGGACATATTAGGGGTAAGGAAATGAACGGAGCCGGCCGTGAGAGGGGGGCGCCCCCCGGCTCCTCTCTCATCCAACTACTATACGCCCCCTCTCGAACAGCCCTCTCATGGCCTTCGGCCAAGAGAGGTCATATTTTTTTGTCTTTATTATTTTTATTTTATTATTAAAAAATATAAAGAGCTGCCCCCCCCGAAGGGGGGGGGGCTGCATCTCGCGCGCTACGCGCGCGGACGCTGCCGGCTCTTCCCCCTCTCTCTCTTTGAGAGAGGGGGGGAGGGAAGAGCGGCTGCATCCCCTCTCCCTCCGGGAGAGGGGACGCTGCCGGCTCCGCTGGAGGGGTTAAATTTAAGTAGTAGTTGGACGGAGCGGGAGGTAGTACCCCGGCCGGCTCCTTTTCTTTTTTATTTTTTTTTTAATTAAAAAAGAAAAGGTCCCCCGGCCGGCTCCCCCTCTCTTATTCATTTCCCTGCTTTGCTGGGAAATGAACGGAGAAGAGGCCCGGCTCCTCTCTCTCGAACAGCCCTCTCTCTTTCAGAGAGAGAGGTTTTTTGCCGCTAGCTTCGCAGCGCATAAAAAATGAGAGAGAGTAGGGGCGGCGCCCCTCTCGAACAGCCTTCTCATGGCCTTCGGCCAAGAGAGAAGTTGCCTCCGAAGGAGCCCCTCCTTTCTCATTTATTTCCCTGCTTTGCTGGGAAATAAACGGAAAGGAGGGGCCCGCCCTTGAGGCCCCCCCTCGCCTTTTTCTTTTTTATTTTTTTTAACAAAAAAATTAAAAAAGAAAACGTATAAATGGGCCCTCCAGCAACTGGGCGGAGCCCTACGGCGCCGCCCCTCCTTCTCCACCGTACTACGTGAGTAGTAGGTGGAGAAGGAGGGTTATATTTAGCCCAAAAAGAGAGGGGGCGCCCTCTCGGACAGCCTTCTCTCATGGCCTTCGGCCAAGAGAGAAGTTTTTTTTAATAAAAAAAAGAGAGAGAGGGCTATTAAAAGGAGGGCTGCTTTTCTGGGAAGGGAAGGAGGTGTATAACGACCAGGATACTTCGTTACCCCTCACCCCTGCTTATCCTTATCCGCTAGTACAGTACCAGTTTCCGGGGACTGCATGCAGTCCCCGGGCACTGGTTCTAGCGGATATCGGAGCCGGGGGGGGGGTTTATACATAAAACCTAAAGGTATGTAAGGTGCCCCACCCTACCTCTCTCCCATTTTTTTCAAAAAAAATGAGAGAGAGGAAGGGCTATTGAAGGTTTGGTTTGCTAACGAAGTACCCTGGTCGCCTAAAACAAAAAAAAAGTGGCCGGTAAAAAAAAATCAAATTCTTTTTTTTATTACCGGCCGGCCTATAGATATTAGTATAGTAGTTAAATTGGTAGAGAAAAACCTCAAATTATAAACACGTAGTATTTAGAAAACCCAGATATTCCCAAAAAGTTAACTTCTCTTAAAGCTAAGCAATTCAAGGATTATGTATAACAATATTACCTCTTATAAACTATAATCTAAGATATCAATAAATTATTAAACGACTACTCTTCTTTTAATTTAATCTTGAATGTAAATATCCTATGTATTTTTTCTGTGGCGCGCCCAACTACTTTTTATTTCTTTTCCATGCCCGCCAATATTGCCTGCATGCAGCCATACAGGCTCCCTGACAGGTATACCTTTCCGTGTGTGAAGTGGCCCATATCTTCTCCTCCCACCTTACGGCCCTCCCACCTATAATCCTATCCGCATCTTCGCGCCATGCAGTCCCTTCTTCCCTCTCCCTCTCCTCCCACCAGCAACGCATGTTGCGACCAGGTGTGCATGCCAGTGCAAGCAACCCCAGGAAACTCCGTTAGGCTCGGTTTTTTTTCTCCGGGGCTAACGAAGGCCCCCCTTTTCTTTTTTAATTGCTTCCGAAGGAGCCCCTCCTTTCTCATTTATTTCCCTGCTTTGCTGGGAAATAAACGTAAAGGAGGGGCCCCGCCCTTGAGGCCCCTCGCCTTTTTCTTTTTTATTTTTTTTAACAAAAAAATTAAAAAAGAAAACGTATAAATGGGCCCTCCAGCAACTGGGCGGAGCCCTACGGCGCCGCCCCTCCTTCTCCACCGTACTACGCGAGTAGTAGGTGGAGGAGGAGGGTTATATTAAGCGGGGGGGGGGCAAAATTAAAAAAGAAAAGTTGTGTAACAACATACATATGTAGACATATATATGTAGTTGAAACTTGCTAGGCGCGACCAAGGCCGCACACAAAGTGTGGCCCCTCCCCTCTCACCAGGCGAAGGCCATCCTTTTTCGCTTTCATGGCTGGCCCCACACGTGGTGTGCCGCACCGCCCCTCCCCTCTCACCAGGCGAAGGCCATCCACTTACTACGTAAGTGGGGGGGGGGGGGGGGGGTAGGGAACTGGAGGGGGGGTGAAAAATAAAGGGACCCTATCACAGTGCGGGGGGGGGGAAAACCCCATCCCGGCTCCGGGGATGGAGATGCAGGGGTTGCTGCATGCCAGCATTCCGTCCCGGCTCCGCTTTGTGTGGCTTTAGCGAAGCCAAAAAAGGATTTCTAAAGGACTGGCCCAAAAGGAAAATGTAGAAATGAGGCATATCATGGGTAAATAAATTAAATATAAATAAATTAAATATAAATAAAATGACAAATTTAACGAGAAGTAATTTTCAAGCACACCCTTTTCACTTAGTTTCTCCATCACCTTGGCCCTTATTTACTTGTATAGCATTATTCACTTTAACAACAGCTGGTGTATTAACAATGCATGGCTTTTCTAATGGGGGATATTTTTTAACATTAGGTTTTTTATCTTTAATTGGTTCTATGGCATTTTGATTTAGAGATGTTATCTCTGAAGGTAGAGCGCAAAGCTTGTTTTCTCGTGTCATACTGTCTAACTATACTTTAAATACTACAAAAGCGGCGGGGGGCGCGGAGCGCCCCCCGCTGCAGCCCCCGGAGGGGGCAGCTATTTCTCTTCCTCCCACCTCCCCACCAGAGGTGGGAGGTGGGAGGTGTAGAAGAAATAAAACAAACTCTTATTAACTTTTCGACCCCAGAAAATAATCTTCGTGAAGCATATCTAAAAAATAATCAATTCGGTTATTACTTAGCATCCGCGCCCGGGGAGCGCGCGCTAGGATGCGTCTCCCCTGCTCCGCAGGGGACGCTGGTGGCCCCCCTTTTCTTCGGGTCGGGCGCCCCGAAGGGGGGCGCCCCCGATGAAAAGGGCGCTCCCGACCAAGGACTCTTTTTTTATTTATGCTTCCGAAGGAGCCCCTCCTTTCTCATTTATTTCCCTGCTTTGCTGGGAAATAAACGTAAAGGAGGGGGGCCCGCCCTTGAGGACCCTCGCCTTTTTCTTTTTTATTTTTTTTTAACAAAAAAATTAAAAAAGAAAACGTATAAATGGGCCCTCCAGCAACTGGGCGGAGCCCTACGGCGCCGCCCCTCCTTCTCCACCGTACTACACGAGTAGTAGGTGGAGGAGGAGGGTTATATTTAGCGGGGGGGGGGCAAATTAAAGATGAAAAGGCCGCCCTTTTCTTCTTTTATTTTTTTTTTTAAATTAAATATGAAAAGGGGCCCCCCTTTTCTTTTTCTTTTTTTTTTTTTTAAATGAAAAAGAAAAGGTTTTAAACCCGATGCAAAGGGCCCGCCCCTTTTCTTTTTTAATTTTGTTTATTTTTTACGACAGTATATACATTTATAAACTAAGTGCCTTCATTAAACTTTTCTATATGCTGGAAACACCTAAAGCCTTAAGTACGTGGGTTCACCATGTGAAAATCTTAATGGATATTACAATGGACAATCAGCAGGGAACCGATAGATTTATAATTATCTTAGTAGGATCCTCAGAGACTATACGTCAAGAACTAATACGTTATAAGTAGTATAGTTAACCCATTAGTTAAGATATAGTCCAGCCGACTATAGAAATATATCAGGTTTTTGACTTATTTAGGAAATCACACTAGTGCAGTTCAACGTGGTCTTAACTTAGGAGTTGCTTTATTTATAGTAGTGCGCCGTGGAACCTTTAATCGTCGTGAGTTGTTATCGTCAACTCGATCGTCTTTTTCATTTATACGATCATAACACTGAAGTTAGGCCGAGGGGAAAGCCCGGAGCTGAACATAGCATCTTCAGAAAGGGGGGGGGCAGGGACAAAACCGTTAATGTCTAGTAACCCCTCGAGTTATTCTTCTCCATGGTAAGGCCTATAATGGTCGAACTTCGCTTGCCAGTAGCCTCAAAATAAGGGCCCTCCTTGACGGGATAGGGAGAGTATTACGATAGGGTGATCGATACTATGTCACCCAAAAGAAAAACGGTAATATGCGTTGGGTAACAAACTTAATTAAGGGAAGGAACGGAGTACCTAAAGAGAAGCACGAAGCGAACAATTTCAAAGGGAACGCGGGATCACCTAAAGAGGAGTAATCCATAAGGTGACGGAGGAGTAATAGTACCCGTTTTAATAATACGACTCAAGTAACGTTGAGTGAAGGGGAAGTACTCTATACAATCGACATTTGGGGGATGGTATACACTGCACAGGATGTGCTGGCCCTATAGGCAAAGTGGATGTTTCTGTCCGCTCGAAATCACCTCCGGCCCCCTCCTTTCTCATTTATTTCCATAAGGAAATAAACGGGAAGGAGGGGTTTTGTCAGGAGGTCGGGGTAAGTCGGTTTGGAGAGCCGTATGATGGGAAACTATCACGTACGGTTCGGGAAAGGGTGGCTGTCATCCTTCCGGGAGCAGTTGATCTAGTTCACTCTGAAGCATTATTCTTTCTAGCTATATTTTGGGCCTTTTTCCATAGTGCATTATCTCCAACTGTTGAACTAGGAGCTCAATGACCTCCTATGGGAATCAACGCAATTAATCCTTTTAATAAGGTCAAAGGATCAACTGTTTTACTTATATTATCTGTTATGCCAGTTACCCGTAATTGTGCTGACGGTAATGGTTTAAACCCATATTGAATTAGTGGGTTTTCCGACGCGGAATCTACATTTATAATTTCCATTCGTAAAAAATTAGACTTAAAACTAAAGTGATCCGTGGAGGCTGCGTTTTCGACCAAGGCCAGCATTAATAAGAAAGATCTAGGGATCTTAAAGAAAATTCAAACTTACTTCGGTGTGGGAAATATCTTTTACAATAAAAAAGATAATTGTTACCTTTTTACAGTTGCATCAATAAGAGACTTGACTAATGTAATAATCCCTGCTCCGCCCCTCCCCTCTCATTTATTTCCCCCTTGGCGCGGAAATAAACGGAGGGCACCCCCCGGGCATTATTTGAGATATCCTTTACTTTCTCAGAAACAAGTAGATTTCTTTTTATTTAAATCGGTTGTTGAACTAGTTAATGCCAAGGAGCATCTTACTCTTTTAGGCTTTCAAAAAATTGTTAATATTAAGGCTAGTTTGAACAAAGGTTTATCAAATTTTCTTTTTTAATTAAAAAAAAAAATAAAAAAGAAAAGCCGAGCGGCCCCCCTCTCTCATTGAGAGAGGGGGGGCCAGCATCCCCCTCTCAAAACAAAGAGGGGGGGGGGGGGGACGCTTAAAAGAAGCGGGGGGGGGGGGCGCCCCTTCGGAGCGCCCCCCTGCAGAGGGCCGCTGCGCGGCCCTTCGCTTTCCCTAACTGAAGTCCAGTTCCAATACCTCCTCTTCAAGTATCAGAAATTCAAGATCCAAATTGACTAGTGGGTTTCGTAAATGGTGAGGGTTCTTTCCATATAAAAATTGCTGTATCTAAAACTAATATTACAGGGTATGCAATTAGATTGAAATTTAGTATTGGTCAACATTCTCGTGATTTTGAATTACTTAGTAGTTTTACTAGGGCGTCGCCCCCCACCTCTCTCATATTTTTTTTTTCTTTATTATTTTTATTTTATTATTAAAAAATATTAAGAGAGGTGGGGGTATCATAATTGTGGATATGTTATGCTGAACGCTAAATTACCTAACTGTTCTTTCACCGTAACGAGATTTTCTGATGCGGTAGATACTATTATACCGTTTTTCGAAAGATATCCTTTGGAGCCGGCCGGCCGGCCGGCCGGGATACAAAAAACCAGATTTTTTGGATTGATGTCGAATTGCGAAGTTAATGGCAGACAAAACTCATCACACTAGCGCAGGGTTAAGTTTAATAAGAGAGATTAGAAATGAAATGAATCAAAGAAGAAGCGAGTAATTCAAGTTATTAATCCTTTGTCAAAGGGGCATCGGTCGAGCCCGATGCGAAAAGAGCTATATGCGGGGAACTTTAAGAAAATCTACACTTAGGCATACTGGTCTGGAGGGTTCGTCTACCCTACCCCACCTTGGTCAGGGGGGCGGAGCCCCGGGGGGGGGCTAGGGATAGTCAAGTAACAGCTAGGTTTTCAATTTAAACAATCCGCAGGTAATATTATATAACTGGTAAATCAATAAGAAAATTTTGGGAGCCGGGCCGCCGGGGTGGCGGTCGCGGCTCGAGGTCCCCTCCCCTCTCACCAGGCGAAGGCCATCCACTTACTACGTAAGTGGACGGAGCCGGGGGGGGGGAGCCGGCCGGCTAATTTTAGCGCCCCCCACCTCTCTCATATTTTTTTTTCTTTATTATTTTTATTTTATTATTAAAAAATATTAAGAGAGGTGGGGGGGGGGGGGGGGGGGGGGGCTCCGCCCGGACAGCCCAAAAATATTTCATATTTTTGGTTTTTATTTTTATTTTTTTTTAAAAAATTAAAAATAAAAAGGACATATTAGGGGGGTATGAAATTGGACGGAGCCGGGGAGGGTTCTAAATGGTATAAGGATACTTCTCACCTCAGGCGTCGCTGGCGCAGGAAAATTCATCATTATTATTTGTCTCAGTGTATAGGTAGAACCTCAACGATCACACGCTCTTGTATAAATTATCATGAAGCGACCGACCAAGGCGCGAGCCGGTCGTCTATTTTTATCCCCGGTCTCCGACCGAACACAAATAAGTCCTGGTGGCAACACCACCGAATTATCAGAGGGGTCGGTCGAGAACATAATGAATAGGTCACTCCGTCGGCCTCCGGCCACCTTCTGATATATTTATATATGATATGATCTAATCTATATTTTAATTAATTAATATAGAAAGTTTGTGCAACTAGCCTTCTTTACAAATACCCGATGAATATCAAGCACAAATACCCGCTGAATATCAAGCACCTCACCGGAGGTGTGTGCAATTTTTCGGAATGTAAAACCGGGAGGATATAACAAGAGTAGTTTTCCTATAATAAATAAAGAAGACTATGAAATTTTATATGGGCTAATTTTAGGGGATGTTTTATATCTCTTCCTCCCACCGCCAGGGCGGTGGGAGGGGTAGAAAAATACTGAAAATGCTTCTTTAAGATTTGAACAATCTATAATTCATAAAGATTATCTTGAGCATTTATTCAATAAATTTCGCGGCCCTCTCTCTCTTCGAGAGAGAGGGATGCATCCCCCCCCCCGGCTCCGTAGGAGCCGGGGGGGACGCTATTTAGGAACAAATAATGTGTCAATTAGAAAAGCGCTGCCCCCAACCCCCTCCGGGGATGGGGTTTCCCCAACCCCAGGAGGGGGGGGGTAGAGGGGGGGGTAGAGGGGGGGGTAGAGGGGGGGGGGGTGAGAAAATTATTTAATACATCCAGCCTTTATTTTGTTACTCGTCAATTGACGGCTATAACAGAACTCCATACTTTATTTTACCCTGAAGGAAGAAAAGTAGTGCCATTTAATATCGGCAGCCTATTAACAGAAAAAAGTTTAGCCTACTGAGCAATGGACGATGGTGGTAATCATAAATCAGGTTTTATTCTTAATACCAGTGGATTTACTCTTAACGACGTTAAAGCCCACCTTTTCTTCGGTAGGGCGCCCCGAAGGGGCGCCCCCCGATGAAAAGGGCCCTCCTCGGACTACCCTAAAATATTTCATATTTTTGGTTTTCTTTTTATGCTTCCGAAGGAGCCCCTCCTTTCTCATTTATTTCCCTGCTTTGCTGGGAAATAAACGTAAAGGAGGGGGCCCGCCCTTGAGGCCCCTCGCCTTTTTCTTTTTGATTTTTTTTAACAAAAAAATAAAAAAGAAAACGTATAAATGGGCCCTCCAGCAACAGGGCGGAGCCCTACGGCGCCGCCCCTCCTTCTCCACCGTACTACGCGAGTAGTAGGTGGAGGAGGAGGGTTATATTAAGCGGGGGGGGGGCAAAATAAAAAAGAAAAGAGCCCACCTTTTCTTTTTTATTTTAAAAAAAAAAAATTAAAAAAGAAAAGGGCCCTCCTTTTTCATATTTATTTTTTTTTTTTAAAAATTAAATATGAAAAATTATTAGAGGCGGCGCTTAAAAATAATTGAGATATAAATACTTCTATTCATAGCAGAAATAGACTTTATATAAATTCTTCTTCTTCCTCCCACCCCCCCACCAGAGGTGGGGAGGTGGGAGGTGTAAAAATAAATTTATTGAATTAGTTAAACCCCATTTTCACTCTTCAATGTTATACAAAATTAATTAATTAATATGATATATTGTTTGAATTACCTTTATTAAATACAGTTATATTATTATCATCTGGTACAACGGTGACATATGCTCACCATTCTTTAATACAAGGTAATAGAGCTGGAGTTTTATATGGTCTAATAGCTACTTTAGTATTAGCTGTAATATTTACTATACTACAAGGTGTTGAATATTCAGTTTCATCATTTACTATATCTGATGGAGCTTTCGGATCTTGTTTTTACTTTTCTACTGGTTTCCATGGGTTAACACATATAGCCCCTACCAATCTTATTATAAGTAATTCCAGCCGCATCTCTACCCCCCCCGTAGGGAGCGGGGGGGTAGGAATTGGCCATGTTAAAAGCTACGCAGTTTATACTAAAATTCACGCAAATACGCGCTGCTTCGCAGGGGGGGGGGGGTTCAACTATCAACGCATGTTGCATGTTGAAACCCCCCCCCTAAAATTAGCCCAAAACTTTAGTTCTTTCCCCGCGACTGCGGATGGTAATCTAGATAATAGCAAGAAAAAAGATAAACTTTATTTGAAAAATAATAATAAAATATATTCACAGCCTACAACTCCGACCCGGTCGTAGCGGGTAGGATAAAATTTTGTCAGGGACGGCTCCGCAGCCCCAGCCCTACAATGGTTTGCAGGATTTACGGATGCTACTCATGTATCCGACAAGCAGAGGGGTGGGTAAAACTTATAAAGGTTATAAGTTTATTTATGACTGGGCCTGCGGAGCCAGCCCTGTTAATTTAATTACACACACCAGGCACAACTTCGTGGCCAAGGCGGGGGGGGAATAGAGCTGTTAACCGTATAGTACATATAAATATTATACGATATAATAATAAGTTTGACAGAAAACAGGGTAAATTGCATATAACTCCTTACATTACCATATATTGCATCCGGAATAGCAAGCAGTAATGAGTTTGGCCCCCCTCTCCTCTCATTCATTTCCCCAGCGCCCCCCCTCTTCCGGAGGAGGGGGGGGATGCATCGCGCGCGCTACGCGCGCGCGACGCTTTGCTGGGAAATGAACGTAGGAGAGCCACAATTTACCCCAAATATGTCCCCCCCTCCATCCTACTACTAGTGTAGTACGGATGGAGGGGCGGGCTCGAATTTGGGGGGGGGTAGGCCGGGACCTTTTCATTTTATTTTTTTTTTAATTAAAATGAAAAGGGGCCCCCCTTTTCTTTAAAAAAAATGAAAAAGAAAAGGGTTTTATATGGACAATATGCAGCCAAGCATATATTAAATAAGATTATTTAATTTTCGTCCCCGAAGGGGCTTAAATAATAATCCGTATTAATACGAGGGATATATGAAGGTTCAACGACTAGTAGGTGAGTACTTTATTTACAATAATCCTGCCACGAAAGCCCTGCAATAGAATATATTGCATAATATATTATATTGGAGACATAGTCTGAACAATAATGTAAATTATTGAAATAAATTTTAAATGAATTTATGATAACACAATTGTACATGTTATGATCGGTACAGCCTTTATTGCTGTAGGGTTTTGACGTGTTTTTGCATATCATTCTACTGACTCGCATCACCTCGGACTAGAGTCTGCTATACTTTATTGACATTTCGTAGATGTTGTCTGGTTGTTTTTATATGTTTCCATTTACTACTGGGGTTCATAGACTCTTTGCAAGATCCTTCTCTTTTCTTATTTATGGGTTTAATTAACATTAAACCTAAATCTAAAACAAGTCCAATTTCGACCGGACGTTAAATTAGCTGGCCATCGGGTCGGGCGCCCCGAAGGGGCGCCCCCCGATGAACCCAACCTGATTTTGTAACAGTACAGAGAAAATCAGAAGCGCCGCCCGAACAGCCCTCTCATGGCCTTCGGCCAAGAGAGAGGTTTTTTATTTTTTTTACTGGGGCGCTGGGCTCCCCTAGCAGCCTTGGTCGGGGGGGGGGGGCGCCCGCCAAGGAGCTGGGTGGAGCCCTACCCACAAAATAAAAAAGAAAAGGGCGCTCCCTTTTCTTCGGGCGCTCCCGACCAAGGACTCTTCGGGTCGGGCGCCCCTTTTCTTTTTAATTTTTTTTGTTAAAAAATTAAAAAAGAAAAGGGCGCCCCTTTTCATATTTATTTTTTTTTTTAAAAAATTAAATATGAAAAGGTTTTAAACCCCCCCGAAGAAAAGGTCTATAAAAGTACGACCAGGATGCACTAACGAAGTTGTGCATGCAGACCAAGGCTGGTAGCGATAAATAACTAATTTCGACCGGTCGTTATTTAATCTATATAAAATAAATTTATTACAAATCCTTTTTATTTAAAAATAAATAATATTAAATCTATTAAGCCTTGTAATAAAAAAAAATCACCAAGTTCTACTAATAATATTCAAATATATAATGGAGCCAGCACGGTCTACCCAAAAATATTATTATAATATTTTTGGTAAAATATAAGCGCGGCCTTGGTCTAAAAATATAAGCGCGGACCAGGTCTGCATGCAGTGGCGTCTGGCCGGCTCCGCCACCATGCATGCAGCCATGCATTTTCCCCAGGTTGGCTATGCTTGTTTTCCTCACCCGTGCCTTCCTTGTCCCTGTCTCCACCCCATATCCTCCGGACACCGGTTAAAAAAAATAAAATTATATTTTTTTTTTTTCCGGCCGCCCCCCTGCATGCAGGCTGCATGCAGGGCCGGCCGGCCGGCTCACCGGCCGGCTCCAAAATAATGGTCCACCCACCGGCTAGTTCCAGAACCTGTTCCTGTTTCCCTGGGACTGCCTGCACCCTCTTCTCCGAAGGTGGACGCATGCAGAAAAAGGGAGGCTAGGATCCTACGGAGGGTAGAACTGTCAAGGACAAGGAGCCGGGGAGTGGCTGAGGGACATGGTCAAGGCCAACCAATTGCTCCGCCCTACCCCCTTCCCCTGACTCGAGAAATAGAACGAGATAAGATAAGAAGAGTATGGGGGGAAAGGGGGGGGGTACGGGGGGGGGTGCTTACGAAGTGTGCAGCACCCCCCTGGGTAGGCAGCCTACCCACAGCCCTTACGTAAGGGTCTGTGGGGAGGCTGCCGGCGACTTTCTCATTTATTTCCACCCCCAGCCCTTTCCAACCCCCCATCCAAATACGAGTAGTAGTTTGATGGGGGGCATGTGGGGGGGGGTTGAGGATCGGAAATAAACGGAAAGGAGGGGCCCGCCCTTTTCATCGGGGGCCCTTCGGGCCGCCCGACCCTAAGAAAAGGGGCGCCCCTTTTCATCTTTATTTTTTTTTTTAAAAAATTAAAGATGAAAAGGTATTATAAACCAAGACTGGTCCATTAATAATGTTTATGAATGTTAAGGTTTATATAATTATTATAGATATTTGTGCCTAAGATTAACCTGCCTGGAGGGGGAGCTGTGATTATCCGACCAAGGTGGCTTAAATTAATATAGCCCCACCCCCCACTGCCTGCAGACCAAGGTGTGTGTTATGGCCTCCCAGCCTTGTTGTGGCAACTATATCTTTCTTCTTGAATTCCCTTTCGATATCCGCATGGAGAGCTCTGGCTACCATATGTCTATCTCCCGTGCAGATGCAGTGCTGCATGCAGCCTGCATTTATATTCAGACCTGGTCTATCCGCTAGTTCAGTACCCGGGTACTGCATGCACCCTCTTCTGCGAAGGTGGACGCATGCAGACTGTATGCTGGAAAAGCCTGCATGCACAACTTCGTTAGGGACCCTAGGGACCCTACTGGAGCCGGGCGGGCTGCATGCAGTGCACACTTCGTAAGCAGCAGGCCGCAGGGATAATTAATATATAATTAATAAAACCAACTAAAGTGAAAATAGCAATAATTAAAAATGTTTCAATTATTATTAAATTATATACATGAATACTGTGATGCACCTAGACCCTGGGGTTTATATTTCCAAGATAGTGCTGCACCACAAATGGAAGGGCTAGTTGAATTACATGATAACATAATGTTTTATCTTATTATAATTTTATTTGGTGTAGGTTGGATATTAACTTCTGTTATAAGAAATTATGCCAGTACAAGATCCCCAATCTCACATAAATATTTAAACCATGGTATATACAATGTGCCAATATACAATATTTCTAATCCTATAAGCCCCCTTCTATCGGAGGCGGGACGCATGATGAAAGTGTTGACGGTTAAGGCTAAATTAAGAGCGCATTCCTATTATTATTTAAAAAAAATAATTAAATTTTGATTCAAGACTGTTCCGGTCACTTCTCGACGCGGTTTAAACTTAATAAACTTAACAGGGGTAGCCCTATTTAAATATATATTCTTCGCTCCCTGCTTCGCAGGAGAAGCTATAGTTTTAGTCGCAAACCTCGATGCATTATTTATACCTGACGCGAATTTTTATCTTTCTATTTCTAGTTTTTCCCCCCTTAACCCAGGTACCCCGGGGTGGGGTTCCCCCGCCCCTGTAAAAAGTTATGAAAATGCTAGTACTATGAAAAAATTGATTATAAAGGAAAACGAAAACAAATCAGGTATTTATCGTTGGACTAACAAATACACTGGTGATACTTATATCGGCCAATCAATTAACTTATCTGCACGATTTATACATTATTTTAATACCTCATACCTGACTAGTAAAAAGCAATTAATTATTTCTCGCGCTTTAATTAAATACGGGTATTCAGGATTTTCTCTTGAAATATTAGAATTTTGCGAAAAATCTGATTTACTTGAAAGAGAACAATATTATCTTGACCTCTTAAAACCAGAGTATAATATTTTAAAAATAGCTGGATCATCTTTGGGCTTCAAACATTCTGAAGATACTAAAGCAAAAATTAGTAAATCACTTAAAGGAATATATGTAGGAAAGAATAGTGCTTTATTTGGTAGGGTTCATTCTGAAGAAACTAAGGCATTAATGAGCATTAAAAAACTGGGAGATAAAAACCATAATTTTGGTAGAACTCTTTCTGAAGAAACCAAGGAGTTAATTAGACTTAGAGCACAAGGTAGAATTCATTCTGAAGAAACCAAGGCATTAATTAGTCAAAAACATGGTAACCCTGTCAATATATATGAAAAAGTCTCTGGAGAGTTTAGTTTAATAGGAAGTTTTGTTTCGAAAAGAAAAGCTGCCCAATTTTTGGAGATTAGTGCCGGTACAGTAACAAGATATATGCAATCAGGAAAACTCTTTAAGGATAAATATAAATTTTCAACACGCTAGAGACCAACACTAACCACATGGATTATCAAGGAGCTGCCCCCATCCCCCCTCTCTCTCAAAGAGAGAGAGGGGGGGGGGGGATGGGGCGCTGCATCTCCCCCACTCCGTGGGGGGGGACGCTGCTCTGCAGGAGAAAAATCCGCTCCTCCGGGCGCCCACTACAGTTAGCGCGGCGCGCGGACGATAAACAATTAGAAAAACCTGTAAATTAAATTTTCACTATATGCTGAAACATTCTAACGCCTTAGATACTAGTAATACTTATTGATTTTACAGTGACAACTCTAAGGATACTCCTAGGAACAATCAGCAGGAAACCAAATCTGTCCTGAACTACTCTGCGTCTTCGGTGGTCTGCTCAGCGCAGCTGCTCTAGCCGCCTCGCGGCTAGTGGGCGGCCTGCTTTTCTTGCCTCCGAAGGAGCCCCCGGCTCCTTTCGAGGGCCCCTCTCAGCGCAAGCCATCTTTTTTGGATTATTTTTAACAAAAAAATCAAAATAAAAGGTTAATAAAAACGCCGGTATTCAGCTGGACGATAAAATGGGTTCCCCAGAGACTACACGTGAAATACGCGGAATGAGCCGTGTAAAGATATAGTCCTACTCGACAAGATACATACATAAGTCGAGCTGACATTAATCGAACTAGTATGAACAATTACACCTGCTTTAATTTTAATATTAATAGCCTTTCCTTCTTTTAAACTATTATATTTAATGGATGAAGTTAGTGATCCTGCTATGTCAGTGCTTGCAGAAGGTAACCAATTTCTTTTAAATGATGGCCTTAAATTTTATATATTAAATAAAATAAAAGACACCAGTTATTTAGCGTTGCTATTTACTGGTCAAGTAAACAATATTCTATCCTTACAGACTAAGAGTAAAAATACTAAAAATACTATTGATAATCATATGTTTCATACTAAAGTGAAAGCTGCTAAAAGAATAGGTCCACACGATCAAGAAGTTATTTCTGTTATAATTGGATCATTATTAGGAAAGTGTGTTAACAGGAGATCTGTTGAGGGTACAAGATTTGCTTATAAACAAAGTATAGTTCATAAAGATTATCTATTTTGGTTATTTGACTTTTTCCATAGCAGAGGCTATTGTTCAAACTTAGAACCTAGAATGTATACTAGAAGACTAAAAAAAGGAGACCAAGTTATAGAATATTATGGGTATGAATTTAATACTTTTACATTCAGAAGTTTTAATTGGATTCATAAAATGTTTTACACAAAAGGTAAAAAGGTAGTAAGTTTGGAAATTGAAAAATATTTAACTCCATTGGCATTAGCTGTGTGGCTTATGGACGATGGAGGTTTTGCTAAACCTGGGACTAGAATATCAACAAATAGTTTTAAATTAGAAGAAGTGGAATTTTTGGCTAAAGTTCTTAAATCAAAATTTGATCTAGATTGTACAGTTCAAAAGATAGGGACTATAGATCAATATTCCATTTACATAAAGGGTTCATCTATTCCAACCTTAAGACAAATCGTTTTGCCTTTTGTACATCCATCTATGCTCTATAAATTAGGATTATAAATTAGAATTATAAGTTTGAATAATATAGCCCCCGGCCAATAGGAAGGCTGCATCTCCCCTGCTTTGTTACAACTACATATGTAGTTGTAACTTGCGACCTTTATTCGCGAGCAGGGGGGACGCTTTTATGGTCTTTGGATATAATATCAAAGTTCTTTTAACCCACACACATATATAAAATAGTCGTGAGATAAATAGACAAAGTTTTAGTTTTCTTTTTCAGCCCGCCCTTTTCATCTTTATGCTTCCGAAGGAGCCCCTCCTTTCTCCTTTATTTCCCTGCTTTGCTGGGAAATAAACGTAAAGGAGGGGCCCGCCCTTGAGGCCCCTCGCCTTTTTCTTTTTTATTTTTTTTAACAAAAAAATTAAAAAAGAAAACGTATAAATGGGCCCTCCAGCAACTGGGCGGAGCCCTACGGCGCCGCCCCTCCTTCTCCACCGTACTACGCGAGTAGTAGGTGGAGGAGGAGGGTTATATTTAGCGGGGGGGGCAATTAAAGATGAAAAGGGGCGCCCCTTTTCTTCTTTTATTTTTTTGGTTAAAAAATTAAAAAAGAAAAGGAATTTAAATGCAGCAGGGGGGACCCTAGCACCCTTGGTCGGGGGGGAATGCTCCCCCTTCATGGCCAACTTCGTAGCGTCCCTCCTCCGGAGGAGACGCATCCTAGCGCGCAAAGCGCGCGGATGCTACGGAGTTATAAACAATGTATCTATTTATTTCTAAGTTTCCGACAGGATTCTTAAAGGAGAGTTTAATACTTTCTTTTGGCGACATGAGTGAAAACAGTTAAAATATTATTATTGATAATATCTAGATAATAATACAAGACTGTCAGTAAATAGTTTGTTTTCTTTTTATTTATTGCAACAGACTGGGTCACTTGTGGGTGTCAATTTATTTGATGCTTAATGTACAGTCGATAGGGATATTTAATCCCTGCACCAATGATATTGGAGTTATCAATACTCTGATTTTTTAAATGATGATAATGAAAATATCGAATTTGATTCCTACATGATACCTGAAGAAGATTTAGAGGATGGTGGTTTAAGAATGTTAGAAGTAGATAATAGAGTTATACTCCCTGAATTAACTCATATCAGATTTATTATTACAGCTGCCGACGTTATTCATTCGTTCGCGTCTCCTGCTTTAGCTATTAAGTGTGACGCGTATCCCGGGCGTTTAAATCAAGTATCTGTTTTAATAAATAGAGAAGGTACTTTCTACGGGCAATGTTCTGAAATATGTGGAATATTACATTCCTCAATGCCTATTGTTATCCAATCTGTGTCAATTGAAAAGTTTTTGACATGACTGGAGAGTCAATAAGCTCTAAACTTTTTATGCTTCTTACTCTTCCTTTGCGTAGTTTTTCTCCTTTGCATAGTTTCTATCGGTTTTACTTTGCTTCCCAAAGGGTTTACAAAATGGTAAACCTAACCCCCAAAAAGTCTTATTCTACTGTTAACTCTACATCTACTCTAGCGGGTAATAATGGTACAAAAAAACAGCCAATATTATACAAGCCTGAAACTTTAGCTTTACAACATATTGAAAGTAATACACAAGCTACTACAAGTAAAGCTTATTAATAGTTTATTACTTAATCAAAATGTTTCTATTACACAAGAGGAGCTGGACAAACTTTTAAATATACCTAGTGTAAAATTCAAATTGCCTATTAGTAACGAGGTTTTCCCTGCTTATACTGCCCCTCCTCTTCTTTCATTTCCTATGGAAATGAAAGAATTGGAGGGCCGGAGGTTTGGTGGGTAGACCTAAAGCTAGGCTTCGTCGTTTAGGAGTTTATATTTTTACTCATGTTCCTTCGGGGGCATCTTACGTAGGCTCTAGTAATAGTTTATCCCGAAGATTAAGTCAATATTTTGGCACAAATGCGTTATTTAATAATAAGACATCTGGACTATTATTACCGCGCCTCCCTCCATCCGTACTACACTAGTAGTAGGATTGAGGGAGGATAAATAGAAAAAGATGGGCTAAGTGCATTTACTTTAGAAATATTTGTAATGCCATCTGAGTTTGCTTCTAAATATTATTACTTATTCTTAGAGCAATATTTTTTATTAGATAAAAGATTTAACTTAAATACTCAAAGAATAGTAAATTTTAGAGTCAACCAAGGAACTAAGATCTTTATGTATGATCTTGAATATAAAACCTTATACCACACAAGTTCCTCACTAAATGCCTTAAGAGAGGACTTAGGTATACACCATGATACATGTTCTAGGTGTGTTAAAACAGGTGTTCCTTATTTAGATTTTTTTTATGCTTACCGATGAACCAGTGGCTAATGCCGTTAATGCTAATTTATCTTTAATGGAGTTACATAATTTAATGCTTCAAAAGAGAGCCTTATCCTTAAAATCTTGCTATAAATATACTAGTAAAGCAATTAATTTAAAATCAATAGAAACTGGAAAAATAGAAAGTTTCCCTAGTACTATTTCTGTAGTTAGATATTTTGAAAGTAATAATATTAAAGCTAATCGAAATAAAATAGCTGAGTGTTTAAAAACTGGTAAATCTTACCTAGGTTATACTTTCTTTAGAGAGTAAGAGATAGTTTTGCAAGCCCGGCCCTAGCAATTAAATGTGACGCATATCCGGGCCGTTTAAACCAGGTGTCTGTTCTAATAAATAGAGAAGGTACTTTCTACGGTGCCCGCCCTTTTCATTTTATTTTTTTTTAAAAAATTAAAATGAAAAGGCAATTAGAGGGGCGGTGAGGTTCCCCGATTAGTTTAAGAATGGATCAAAATCTGTCAAAGTCCTAAAGCCTTACGTACAAAGTCATGAGAGAGAGCCTCATGGTGAAGAAAGAGTTGTAAGGATGTCAATCTACTGATATATTAAAAAAGTATAAGGTAGACTCCTGAGAGGGAAATGGATCAGACGGTGCTAACTCGTCAGAGTGGTCTGGATAAGATCAAACTGCTCCCGACAAAGCTAACAGACTATACGTTCCACGTTAGGGGTAAATTTCCCCGAGTTGTAAACTTCTACATGACAAAGTTGAAGTTGAAGCGAAGCCATTTGCTCCGCCCCTCCTTTCTCATTTATTTCCCGCACCTTGGCGCGCAGGAAATCAACGGAAAGGATGGTTAATGTAATGGGAGACGAAGATATAGTCGGACCTGGTTCGAAAGAATCAACCCTTGCAAGAGGGGGAGGATCGAATGTTATAATTGCATCATCTTCGATGATGCCCTTTTTGTTATTGACACTAGGGGGGGGGTAGAAGGCTTGCCTGCCAGTTAAAAAAGATCTAGGGAAAAGGGCGCCTCAATTTGGTAGTGTGGTATATCACACTAATCATTAGACTTGACTTGTAATTTATATAAGAGAAGTAAGCCCCTCACTCGGTTCTGAAATATGTGGAATATTACATTCCTCAATGCCTATTGTTATCCAATCTGTGTCAATTGAAAAGTTTTTGACATGACTGGAGAGTCAATAATCTCTCAATTATTTGTTCTTATTTCTCCTTTGGGTAGTTCCTCTCGCTTTTACTCATGCGCGCCTCGCCCATCCTCATCCACCGTACAACACAAGTTGTAGGTGGATGAGGATGGTTACTAAAAGGGTTTACCAATATGGTAAACCTAACCCCTGGTTTAAGTAAAATTAAACCTATTCGTGGGGTCCGTCCATTCTCTACTAGTCCTTTTGTTTCTAATCCCTATAGCCCAGCTTGCAATAACAAATTTTTAATGGATATGGATCGGAAGTGTAAAGATAAATATCAAAACCTTCCAGCCGTTGGGGGATGCACCACGTTCCTTTCAAATAGGTGGCGCCGCTCCTCCTCTCCTTTTTTTTTCAAAAAAATTAAGGAGAGGAGGACTTTTAAATGCCCAAGTTATACCTTTAACAGGTATGGCTGTATTTTGTAAAAAACGAATTGCAATGATTAGGATCTTTCTAAGAAGTTTGACCGGTGAAAGGCTTGTGGAGACACAGGATAACGTACTAAAGAGGTGGCACTAACGCTCCTCCCTTAAGACCCGCCACCCATTTGAATCATCGTAGGGTTGGGTTTTTCTGATGATAAAGGAAAAGTTCTGACTCCTACCCCCCTCACCAACATAGTAGAATACTATGCCCCCCTCCCCCACCTACTACCCATGTAGTACGGTGGGGGAGGGGGGAAAGGGTGAGATTTTGTAATGGACGTAAGTCTGTTAGGTGAAGCCTGACGGCGGGGCTAACTCCCCTGCTGTACGGTTGATTCACAGGTGGTAGCATTTCTTTTTAAGAGAGTAATCGGAGCGTCGTTGTCTGTCCCTTTCTATAGATTAAGATTATAAAATTAAAAAAATATGCAAATTTATAAAAGTCTTCGCCTAGCAGACAACGTCTTCTCTGAATTCATTATGCTTGCTGTTTTCTCTGTTATGCTTCTCTTTGGTATTTTTTCTGCCATTTATGTGTTCGGCACTCCCTCTCTCTCTCTTTCAGAGAGAGATGTTTTTATTGATTATTGTTCCGATCCTTTCTTTTGTAATTTACTTTTGCCTATCTATAATGCTGCTACCGACAGAAAACGGCTCCTTAAAGATAATAAGGGTAAATCCGGCATATACTGCTTCACAAATTTGATAAATGGTAAAAAATATATAGGGTCTTCGAATCATTTAAGAAGAAGATTTCAGGAATATTTTAATACTTATTATTTAGAAAAAAATAAAAATATGCTATTAATCGGGCTTTACTAAAACATGGTTATTCAAACTTTAGTCTTGAGATTCTAGAGTATTGTGAAGCACCTTGTGTAATTTATTGAGAACAATACCACATGAATCTATTAAGCCCCCAATACAATATATTATCCAAAGCTGGATCATCTTTGGGCTTCCAGCACTCCCTTGAAACTAAAGCTAAATTCTCTACTTTTCGGCTTGGAAAAATTATTGACCAGGAAACTAGAGATAAAATCTCTGCTGCTATGTCAGGAGAGAACAATCATATGTTTGGCAAAAACAGACCCCAAGGAGCAGGAAGCCCAGCTCAAAAGATAGAAGTTTTAGACTGTGAGACTAATGAAACGACTATTTACGATTCTATGGGTGAAGCAGCTCGAGCCTTAAACATCCGAGTCTCCAGTATTTCTGGGTATTTTGTTCGAGATCCACAGAAACCTTTCAGAAATAAATATATTTTCAAAAAAGTCTTCGCGTAGCGATGTTAGGCTGCGCCCAGCCGCACTAACTTCTTAAACACCCTGATTCTTTTATTAGCAATAGAATAATACTCTCTGGGTCCCCCCCTCCTCTCTCATTTATTTCAGAATGAAATAAACGGAGAGGAGGGACTTAGAAGTATTAGCTTTATATAACTTAAACCCCAAATGCAAGGACATACAAGAATTATTCACAGTACAAGAAAAATTAGATATACCAGGTATATACTGTTTTATGAGTAAAGACAGAGAAAACTTAGCTCATTACATTGGATCTTCTACTAATATAAAGAGAAGATACAATCGTCACCAGAGTAATTTAAACAGCAAAGAAGCTAGAAATTCTCAAGCAAGTCCTAAATTCTATAACTACATTAGAAAGTATGGATTAGAGTCGCTAGAATTTGGTTGCTTACTAGAAACTAAAGATTATGTGGTAATCTTTAGTGGGTTTGATTTATCTCCAGAGGAAATATCTCTCTTAAAATCCTTAACTCAGTTAGACCTACTTATAACTGAGCAGTACGGCCCTCCCTTTTCATTTTTATTTATTTTTTTCAAAAATTTTAAAAATGAAAAGGGCCCCCCTTTTCATATTTTTTTTAAAAAAAAAAATATGAAAAGGGCCCCCCCTTTTCATTTTTTTTTTAAAAAAAATGAAAAGTTTTTAGATAGCTACGGTTTATCCCTAAATATATCTCCTTACGTAGGAACCAGAGAGTCTAGCTTATTATCGGCGGAAACTCGTAATAAAATGAGTGACTCGCACCTGGGAAAATATAGCACTATATCGGAAGAAAAATGAGCAATTGTTAGAGCCAAAGCAAAAGAAGCTTGAGCTAACGAGCCATCCAACTCAAAAAGAAGAGAAGCTGTTAGTGCTCATCATGGTATAGCGGCCCCCTTTAGGGGGCTGCATCTCTCCTTTGGAGGATGCTTTAGAAATCTTAGATACCGATAAAAAAGTGATAGGAGAATTTGCCTCACAAGTAAAAGCAGCAGAATATTTAGGTGTTGATCGCCGTATTGTCAAAAAGCATAAGGATTCGGGCTATCTATTAAATAGTAAAATAGGTCTTGTATACATCCAGGATAAAGCAGCGGATAAAAAGTCAAGAGCAATGCAAGTACAAGGCCCCCCCCTTTTCATATTATTTTTTTTTTAAAAAAAATTAATATGAAAAGGGCCCCCCTTTTCATATTTTTTTTTAAAAAAAAAATATGAAAAGGGCCCCCCCTTTTCATTTTTTTTAAAAAAAAAAATGAAAAGGGCCCCCCCTTTTCATTTTTTTTTTAAAAAAAAATGAAAAGGGCCCCCCTTTTCATATTTTTTTTTAAAAAAAATATGAAAAGGGCCCCCCCTTTTCATTTTTTTTTTAAAAAAAAATGAAAAGGTTTTAGATGCTAATAAAAATTTAATCGAGGTGTGTGCGAGCGTAAGATCCACTGGAATAAAATATGGCATTTCTGCATCTTCAATAACTACATCTTACTTAGATAAAGATAGATTATGCAGAAATAAATATTACTTTGTATCAGCAGTTCCTTCGATCTCATAATGATCTTATCCTACCCTTATCACCAACGGCGACAATAATTCATTTTATTTTTCATGGAATCCTTGCTCCGCCCCTCCTTTCTCATTTATTTCAGAATGAAATAAACGGAAAGGAGGGCATTTAAAAGGAGGTGTTCTCTGCGACTCCTCCTCGGATTTAAACCAACGTTATAATCCGAAAGTTTTATATACAGAGGGAAAAAAGGTCTGTTATAATATAGTACCTTTCTTGTTATACTACAAATATATGATTTTACACCCGAATGATCTCTAGTAAATATTGATGTAGATCCTTTAGATGTGAACGTATCTTTATAATCAAATGAATATACACCTAGATTAAACACTGTTACAGACCTTACTACTATATCATCTTTTTTATCCACATGGTTATGAACTAATAGAGTTATATTTTTATTGAATTGATATAATACACCTTTGTCCTTATACGTATCATATAGTTTTCCTTCTAATATTACTATTCCGTAGTGTGTAAGATCTGTAGTTAAGGGTGTTAAATTTATAGAGCTTATATCATACTCGTTATTAGGATTGTCTGTATGTGTGACATTATATGGAAGATTGTTAAGGCTTGTACTAACAGTACTATATGAACGTGTGTCAACCTTCAAACCTGACATATTCATGCTATATCCTTGTTTAATTGGTTTAGGTTTTGATTCGGAATTAGGTTTACTCTCTGGTAAACCACTATCTGAAGCTCTCTTGTAAACCTCAGGTGATGTAGATATAGGTATAATACGGAATATAACTTCACCTTCGAATTCGGACCCTGAATAACTAGATATAACAACCTCTACTCTCTGGGCCCCCCCTTTTCATTTTTTTTTTTTAAAAAAAAATGAAAAGGGCCCCCCCCCCCCCCCCCCTTTTCATTTTTTTTTTTTAAAAAAAAAAAATGAAAAGTTTGTAGAAATTTACAATAGTTGCTGGTTCTATAGCATTAGTTACTAGAATCTGTCTAGATAGTGAAATACATTGTTGACCTTGTGGGCTTGATTTATTGTAGATAACAGGTATCATAGAATATGTTTTACCATTTTCAAAGGTACTAATTATCTCCTTTTCAATAAATTCTTCGTCTAATTTCAGAAGTGATGGACATATAACATATTTTTCGTCATATTTAGCAGATCAACTCAAGGGTTTGTTATCTATTGTACATTCCTTTGTTATATGAATTTTAGATGGGTCTAACCCTAATGGTTGGAGCACTGAAATGTTTAATTCTGAATCATTTGTATTAGTATGAACGTCGCCTTGTATTTTGTTAGGTGTAGCATTGTTAGCCTCCGGTGATTTATTATCTGTTGAATATAATCTTTTTTGGGATTTCTGTGGTAAGGACGATGACAAGGGTTTCGGATCATCATCAAAGAATAGAGGTTATACGGTCCGACATCATGGAAGATTGACGTAAGATAGAAAAATTAGTTCGTCAATTTGAGGTGTATAGAAAACATGCATTAGTTCATATACCAAAAGGGTGGTAAATGTGCTTTTACCCTCCTAATTTTTTTTTTATGGCCGAAGGCCAAATAAAAAAAAATAAGCGTAGAAATAATAGCTAGTACTTTATTTCTTATTTAACCCAGTTTTACCTAACAATCGTATTTCCATATACGTAAATATCTGGAATTTTACACTCTTCAATGCCTATCGTTATCCAATCCGTTTCTATCGAGAAATTCCTAACTTGATTAGAAGAACAATAGGGTTTATACACCAATAAACCTAAACCCGGCCCGGCTCCTCTTGCGAAGCAGCTCTATTTTTTCTTTATTATTTTGATTTTATTATTAAAAATATCTAAGAGAGAACTCGACGCTCGACGCTCGACGGGGTAAAATAAAGAGAATCAGATTAAATTATATTAAATTATATTAAATTATATTAAATTATATACAATTATATTAAATTATATTCTATAAGTAATGTATATAAAAATATATTATACATTTTTTTATATACATTTATAAAGATTCAACGCCTCCGAAGGAGCCCCTCCTTTCTCATTTATTTCCCTGCTTTGCTGGGAAATAAACGGAAAGGAGGGTTTTATAAAACTTTATTTAAAGTTAAAGATAGTACCGAGAGGGAAAAACAAATATTTAATTTGAATTATAAGCAGCTTCAATTAATAGGAGCGTACCTTTATTTTCTTGATTTTGTAGTTAATATTACTGAATCATTTGATCGATTGTTCATCATTTATTAGTGGGCCAAACTCCTTCTAAAAGTTACAATTAGGAAACTTATAGATCACTTCATGCTTAGGCTTGTTGTGCCGTGAGGGGATAAGGTATAATTTTAAGAGTCTCTTGAAACGTTTGAACGTTCTTATTTACTCGAAAGGTAAAAAATAAAGCGTCCCTCTCTCTACGAGAGAGGGATGCACCCCCCCGTAGGGGGGGGCGCTAGGTGGTTAGCCGTGAAAGCTTTACTATGTACGTGTGATAGAAGACAGGTTGAGAAGGCTGGATAAAAGGATGGAGAACTTTTAATTGGTCTCTTTTGCAGTCTAGGAGGAGGCTTGGGATTGAACAGGCGTGAGCACAAACTAGGTAAGATCTCGCTGAAGGTAAGAATTTTGTATAGAATGTCTTTCCCTTCCCCCCCCTTCTCATCAAGAGAAGGGACTCCCCACTGTTACCCCCTCCCTCCAACCTACTACTCACGTAGTACGGTTGGAGGGGGCCGGGGGGGTGGGGGGGAGAGAGAGGGGGGAAAATTAGAGGGCGCCGCCCTTTTCATCGGGGGGGGGGGGGGGCGCCCCTTCGGGGCGCCCCCCCGATGAAAAGGGGCGCCCCCCTTTTCTTCTTTATGCTTCCGAAGGAGCCCCTCCTTTCTCATTTATTTCCCTGCTTTGCTGGGAAATAAACGTAAAGGAGGGGCCCCGCCCATGAGGGCCCCATGTCCCGCCTTTTCTTTTTGATTTTTTTTAACAAAAAAATTCAAAATAAAAGGCCTTTTCTTTTTGATTTTTTTTTAACAAAAAAATTCCAAAAAATAAAAGGGCCCTCCTTTTTCATATTTATTTTTTTTTAAAAAAAATTAAATATGAAAAATTTAATGAGGGGGCCCTCCAGCAACTGGGCGGAGCCCTACGGCGCCGCCCCTCCTTCTCCACCGTACTACGCGAGTAGTAGGTGGAGGAGGAGGGTTATATTAAGCGGGGGGGGCAAAATTAAAAAAGAAAAGGGGCGCCCCTTTTCATCTTTATTTTTTTTTTAATTAAAGATGAAAAGGTTTTAAACCCTCCCCTCCATCCATCCAACTACTCCGTAGTTGGACGGATGGAGAGGAGCCGGGGGGGGGGGGTGGCGCCCCCGATGCAAAGGGCGCCCCCCTTTTCATCTTTATTTTTTTTTTAAATTAAAGATGAAAAGGTTATTAAAACATAAAACTTAACGAGGCCTTGGTTGGGACCCACCCTCCCACCCTCCCACCCTCCCACCCTCCCACCCACCAACCCCTACCAGCCTTGGTCTGCATGCACAACTTTGTTAGTGCATGCAGGCCTGGTCAAAGGCACCTACCATTGTTTAGTATATTCTATTTCCCCCCGGGTCAAAGCCTGCATGCAGGGGGAGGGCTTCCTTCGGTGCCGGGAGGGTAGGAGGCTTCGCCACCCTACCAAGGTGGGGTAATAATTTTATAAAGAAATGGTGGCCTGCTAAACCCTGCATGCACAACTTCGTTAGCCGCGGAGCCGGACAAATAGTTGTATTAAATAATACCTACTTTATATACCCCTATCATAGTTTATCTTAATTGCCTTTTACTGCACTGAAAACATGGGCCCTTTCGACCAAGGTGGGAAAACAGAAGGACCCCTGCTGTGTAGGGTGGGAAAAGGAGGAATATATAATAATTTTTATTCACCCCCAGCATACTTCGTAAGCAGGGGGATAACGGAATATCTCGGGAGCTGGAAAGCCGCCCCTTTAGTTATAGAATAAATTAAATAATGAAACATATGAATCTTGCATTATTACTTTTTTTAATAGGTATTCTAGGTTTTGTTTTAAATAGAAAAAACATAATCTTAATGCTTATCTCAATAGAAATAATGTTATTAGCTATTACATTTTTAATATTGGTAAGTTCACTTAGCTTTGATGATATATTAGGCCAAACATTTGCTATATATATAATAGCAATAGCTGGTGCAGAATCAGCAATTGGTTTAGGTATTTTAGTCGCTTTCTATAGATTAAGAGGAAGTATAGGAATAGAATATTAAATAATGTATTTAGCTATAATTACTTTACCCTTACTAGGATCAATAGCTTCCGGTCTTTTTGGAAGAAAGATCGGAGTCACTGGATCACAATTAATTACTTCTAGTTTAGTAATTCTTACAACACTGTTAGCTATAGCTGCTTATTTTGAAGTAGGTTTAAATAGTATACCTGTTTCCATCAAGCTATTTACCTGGATTGATTCAGAATCATTAAACGTATTTATTGGTTTTCACTTTGATTCCTTAACAGTATCTATGCTTATCCCCGTTTTAATTGTATCTTCTTTAGTTCATATTTACTCCATAGGATACATGAGTCATGATCCTCATAATCAAAGATTCTTTAGTTACTTAAGCTTATTCACATGATTTATGATCTTGTTAGTAACAGCTAATAATTTCTTATTAATGTTTGTAGGTCTTTCTCGGCCGTTTATGTATTTAAGTATATAAATAATTATACCACTATATGCTGGAATCTCTTGTAAGGCTTAAGTACTCCACCTAGCCCGCCCCTCCGAACGGGGGAGGGCTGCACTTATAATGCAGCCCCCCCCTCCTCGCCCGGCAACCTGAGGTTGCCGGCGAGCCTCTCATTTATTACACTCTCCCCCCCGCTTTGTCACAACTACTACGCGTGTAGTAGTTTGAAAAGCGGGGGGGGGGGTTTGAAATAAACGGGGGGGGGGGAGGGGTGCATCAGCTTCGCTGATGCTCCCCTCCCCCCTCGGAGGGGCGCCGCCCTTTTCATTTTTATTTTTTTTTAAAAATTAAAAATGAAAAGGTTTTATAAACAGGCATAGTAACAATCTTAAGTATATCTAGACAATCAGCAGGAAACCATATTATTTTATCTTAAGATTGGGTTCCTCAGAGACTAAACGTGGTACACCCCTCTTCAGTAGTACTTAACAAAAAAGGGGAAGGAGGGTGAAGTTATAGTCCAGTATTTTACGAGAGTAAAATTAATATGGCGAAGTTGAGGGTCAGATTTATTCTGAATTTATATCTCTTATCCAGACTATTTTTCTTATCTTTTATTTGTATTTAAACGATTTTACTGTAAAACTCCTAAAGAGGGCAAATACTCTAATAAATATAAAAAAGAGTATGAGTTAACAGAGGAGCAAAAGGAAGCGGCCCCCCTCTCGGGGGGGCTGCAAGGGGGTGCGTTATCACGCACCCCCTCGCTCTAGTAGGTCTAATGTTAGCAGACGGTGCCCCGCCCTTCCTCTCTCCCATTTTTTTTTTCAAAAAAATTGAGAGAGAGGAAGGTTTTTAGAAAGAGTAAAACCTGGTCATAATGCAAGACTTAGAGTAGACCATGCTTATCCAGAACAAGAGTCATACGTATTAAGTATTCACACTTTATTTAGCCCTCTAATTGGTATGGAACCAGTTATTAATGTAAGAAAACCTGACCCAAGAACAGGTAAAGTCTATAAGTCTATGTATTTTAGAACATTGAGTTTTTCTTGTTTGAATATATTCCATGATTTATTTTACAAAAATAAAACAAAAGTTGTACCTTTAAACATAGGAGATTTATTAACTCCTAGGGGGGGCTAGCTCATTGAATTATGGGGGACGGTCTGTTTATATCAGATAGGGCTGTTGTTGTTTTATGTGCAGAAAGTTTTACCAGAGAGGAGCGTCGCCCCCCCGCAGGGGGGGGCGATGCGCCAAGGTGGGGGCGCGCTGTGCGCGCCCCCTCGCTAGAGGGCCCCCCCTTTTCATTTTTTTTTTTTAAAAAAATGAAAAGGGCCCCCCCTTTTCATTTTTTTTTTTTTTAAAAAAAATGAAAAGGTTTTAGTAAGTGTTTTAGACTCAAAGTTTGGAATAAAATCTACTTTAAATAAACGTGTTTCAAGTACTGGAACAGTAGGTTGAAGAATTAGAGTAAGTAAAAAAAGTATGGATAAACTGATAACTTTGGTGAGTCCCTTTTTTATACCAGAGCTGGCCCCACCCCTCCGAACGGGGGAGGGCTGCACTTATAATGCAGCCCCCCCCTCCTCGCCCGGCAACCTGAGGTTGCCGGCGAGCCTCTCATTTATTACACTCTCCCCCCCGCTTTGTCACAACTACTACGCGTGTAGTAGTTTGAAAAGCGGGGGGGGGGGTTTGAAATAAACGGGGGGGGAGGGGTGCATCAGCTTCGCTGATGCTCCCCTCCCCCCTCGGAGGGGCGCCGCCCTTTTCATTTTTATTTTTTTTTAAAAAATTAAAAATGAAAAGGTTATATAAACTAGGTATAGATCAGTAGGATAAACCAGTACATGTAGATATACCCAACTTTGTTATATTATCGGTATTTACCGATAACAAATCCGTGAGAGGGTGTTGGTATTTGTTCTTATCTATTAGTTAATTTCTGATACACTAGAATAGCAGCTAATCAAAGTTCAATATCTGCCTTATTAACTAATAGAGTGGGAGATTGTTTTTTAACTATAGGAATGTTTGCTATATTATGATCATTTGGTAAGAATACAAAAATGTTTAAAGATTTTAATGGAATAAAAAAGAAAAATATCCAAATTATGCCTTACAGACAAGTGAGACGATATTCTAATTGTTCTCGTAATATGGGCCCAGAATCCTGTTCTTCTTTAACTGAAAAAGTTAATCCTTCATATGTAACAGGGTTTTGCGACGCTGAGTCTTGTTTTATTATTGATGTATTTAAACAGAAAAAAAATTGGACATCGGTGGCTAGATTCAAAATTAAATTACACTCTATAGATTTACCGTTGGCCCCGCCCTTTTCATTTTTATTTTTTTTCTAAAAAAAAATGAAAAGGGCGCCCCTTTTCATATTTATTTTTTTTTTTAAAAAAATTAAATATGAAAAGGTTATATAAACTTCAATCCCTCCGCCCCCTCTCCCCCCCTTTTCTCCCCTAACTCGAGAAAGAGAATAGAGGTATGAGAAGAAGAGTATGGTCCCTAAGCAGGCGGAGCAGCCTGCTACGGGTTGCTCCGCCAGGGGGGAGAAAAGGGGGGGAGAGGGGGTAGGCTGCCTACCCACAGCCCCTTACCCTGGCAGGGTAAGGGTCTGTGCGGAGGCTGCCGGCGACTCTCTCATTTATTTCCACCCCCCAGCTCGGCCCCCTCCCCTCTCTCATGGCCTTCGGCCAAGAGAGAAGTTTTTTTTTTGGGCCCCTTGGGGCGCCCGAGAGGGCAAAAAATGAAGGAGCCGGCCGGGGGGGGGGGGGAGGGTCCTTATTGGGTTAGTGGATTTATTGATGGAGATGGTTCATTTACTATCTCCATAGAATCTACTACTAATTATGTAAATGTTCGTTTAATGATAGGGTTAAATCATAGAGAAAATGTTTTAATTCAAAGAATATTAGAATTTTTCGGGGTAGGTAGAATTAATTTAAGTCCTAAACAAGAAATGGTGTATTATACTGTAGGTAATATTAAAGATTTGATTAGCATAATTGTACCTCATTTTGATACCTATAAATTAATAGGAAATAAGTATAATAATTATTTAATTTGAAGAGAAATTTTACTTAAAGTTAATTCTAAAGCACATTTAACTTCAGAAGGATCAAATAAAATTAAGGAACTTAGATCAAAACTTAATAAATACCCTGAGCGGGATAAAAACCTAAATTTATCCAATGTAGCGGGGGCGAACGGTCTAAGTTCACATTCTACTTCCTCGGAGGAGCCTAACAGGAAACTATACGGAGGATCCGAGCGACAAACCCTAAAGAGATATCCTAGAGGGTTTAGGAGTTATTCTACTAAATCATATAATAACGTTAACTATTTGGGGGAGCCGGCCGGGGGGAAAAACTTAAAAAGGCTTTCTCCATACTTAGCATCCGCGCCCGGGGAGCGCGCGCTAGGATGCGTCTCCCCTGCTCCGCGCCAAGGTGGGGACGCTGGTGGCCCCCCTTTTCTTCCGGGGGGGGGGCGAAAAAAAGAAAAGGGCGCTCCCTTTTCTTTTTTATTTTTTTTTTTTAAAAAAATTCCAAAAGAAAAGGGCGCCCCTTTTCATATTTATTTTTTTTTTAAATTAAATATGAAAAGGTTTTAAAACCCCCGATGAAAAGTTAATTGAGGGTTCATTATTCTATTTCTTGAGTTATGGTTGCTGGCTGGGCTGCGCCCTAATGAAAAAAGGGGGGGGGCAGTAAAGAGGATCTGGATAAAATTAAAGCAATCAAAAATAAATTTAACAGTAAGCGGGAGGTATTCGATTTTTCACATTTAGACTCTTTAACATTTTAAATACATTGCCGTGGGCGATAGTAATATCGCTCTTATTATATAACTATATGCGGGAAACAGCGCCCCTAAAGTCTTTTTGTAGGATATTGTGGAAACTACTTTTTATTTTTTTATATTATTAGAAGCGTACACAGACCATAAACATTAAAAAGAATAGAACTTATAGCATTGTGTGCACTGCTGCATGGCCTGGGGGCCATGCAGGGGGGGGGGGGGCCCGCGGGGGTTGTTCGCACCAAGTAACATAGTTACAAGGCTCCGTGCATGCAGGGGGGCACATTAACTATAAAAGTGGTGTGCACCTTCTTCCGGCTCCTTTATTTTTTTTTTTTTTCTTAGATCAAAAAATATAGCACACAATTATATTAGTGACAATGGACAATCCGCAGGAAATGAATTTAATTTTAAATTCTTGCGCAAGACAAGGAGGCTTTCTGGTGAAGGTTCTTTTGTTTGAATCCTTGAGTTTATAATTAAAGTAAGATCCTCAGAGACTACATGTTATACCCCCAGCATGGTTTTTTTCTGGGGTGAAGATATAGTCCAATTTATAGTTGAAAGGCTATAAGGGTGCTTGCAAAGCTAGCATCGAATAACGTAGTTGTTAGCAAAGCAAGCACCTACAATTGAATGTAGATTATGCAACTGTATTTTCATTAGCCCCATTTATAAGTGAAAATATTATAACTATAATAGGTATTTGTTTATTAATTGGTGCTATGGCTAAAAGTTCTCAAGTCGGTCTTCACGTCTGGCTTCCTCTAGCGATGGAAGGTTGGTGTAACCGGGCTTTCCTTAAACTTCACTATATGCGGGAACATCCTGCTTTAATTCTTGGTCCACTCAAGAGATATTTCTTGCTCGGAAAAATCCAAGAACAGGGACAATCCGCCGGAAACTTAATCAAGTGCTCTAATTTCCCTCTCTTTTTTTTTTATCTTCAAAAAAAGAGAGAGGACCGGGTTAGTGCAAGATTTAGGTTCCTCAGAGACTACTCGTGAAGCATTTATATTAAAAGATAATATATTCAAATTTTGATTAATAGGGGCCCCCTTTTCTTCGGGGCGGGCTCCTTCGGAGCGCGCGCCCGCCCGATGAAAAGGGCGCCCCCCTTTTCATCTTTATGCTTCCGAAGGAGCCCCTCCTTTCTCATTTATTTCCCTGCTTTGCTGGGAAATAAACGTAAAGGAGGGGCCCCGCCCTTGAGGCCCCTCGCCTTTTTCTTTTTTATTTTTTTTAACAAAAAAATTAAAAAAGAAAACGTATAAATGGGCCCTCCAGCAACTGGGCGGAGCCTACGGCGCCGCCCCTCCTTCTCCACCGTACTACGCGAGTAGTAGGTGGAGGAGGAGGGTTATATTTAGCGGGGGGGGGCAATTAAAGATGAAAAGGGCGCCCCTTTTCTTTTTTATTTTTTTTTTGTTAAAAAATTAAAAAAGAAAAGGTTTGTTGAAGGAGACGGCTCGCCTCCGAAGGAGCCCCTCCGTTCTCATTTATTTCCATAAGGAAATAAACGGAAAGGAGGGGCCCGCCCTTTTCATCGGGGGGCCTTCGGGGCGCCCGACCCGAAGAAAAGGGGCGCCCCTTTTCATCTTTATTTTTTTTTTTTAAAATTAAAGATGAAAAGGTTTTATAAACAATAAAGATGGCTATCTAGAATTTAAAATTACACAATCAAGCCTGGATGCTCAAGTATTATTTTATATAAAAAGAGCCTAGGTTTTGGTGTTGTAAGAATTCAAGATAAAAAAAATAACACTCATTGCTATAGAGTAAGAGATAAAGAAGGGTTATTTAAGATAATATCTATATTTAATGGTAATTTGTTCTTAGACAGTAGAAAAGAACAATTTAAGTTATGACTAGCTGCCTATAATTACAAATATAAACAAAACATTACTTATCTAGAAAATAACAATAAACCCAATTTATCTAATTCTTGGTTATGTGGGTTTACAGATGCTGAAGGTTGTTTTACTTGTTCAATCATTGACAAACCAACAAATGGTGGCTTAGTTAGATTAAGATATATTTTATCTCAAAAAGGTAATTATGATCAGATGAAATATTTAGCAGATATGTTAAATGGTAAAACTCATTATCTTAAAAGCTATTCAGGTTACAATATGACAGTTAATACAACTAAATTAGGTCTAGTCATTAAATATTTTGACCTTTATCCTTTGAAAACTAAAAAACATATAGTTTATTTTAATTGAAATAAAATGTACAAGTTAATAGTAGACAAAAAGCATTTAACTGCTGATGGTTTAACTGCGCCGCTCCTCCTCTCTCCCGAACAGCCTTCTCTCATGGCCTTCGGCCAAGAGAGAAGTTTTTTTTTTTAATGAGAGAGAGGAGGACTTATAAAAAGATACAATAAAAATTTAAATAGATTAGACAAGATAATATAATATATTATAATATAAATGAAGATATAGTCCGAACAGTTATTAAGGTAACTGAGTGTTTTTATTTCATATATAATAAAAACCAACATATTTGCCTACACCCGTTTCTGCATTAATACACGCCGCTACAATGGTAAACGTTTGCCGTGGATTGGCGTGAGTCAATCTATTATTATATTGCTATATGCTGGAAAAACCTTACATCAAGTTTATTCATATTTTAAGTAATTTAAATAAGATGAATAAGAAAATCTTGTGTGGCCCCCGACCAAGGACTCTATTTTTTTTCTTTATTATTCTATTTAAAAAAAATTTAAGAGAGTCCTTGGTCGGGGGGTTTTAACAGGGGGCCTCGCCCCCAGTCTATATGTTATAAAGGGGGTTAATCAGCAGGAAACTCTTTCATCTGAAATTCTAGATATAAATGAAGATGAGAAAGGCTCCTCAGAGACTACACGCGATATAACTTATAATTTTGATGATTATTTAAATCTAAAACCTTTACCGGCGCCGCCGCGCGTAGCGCGGCGGCGTAGCCCCGATCATCGAACGAAGTGACGATCGAGGGTAAAAATTTAACCGGATGCCACAACGTGGCGCCGGCTGGCCTGGCCGCGACTGAAGTCGCGGCCGGCCCCGCCAAAGATTCATAGAATGATTTATAGGTTTTACAGAAGGAGATGGTTCTTTTATCGTATCTAAAAATAAAGTTTATTTTGATATAACTCAAAATCGACCGTGGCTTCGCAGAAGATATACAAATTCGAGGGGGCGCGCGCAGCGCGCCCCCTTGAATTAGGTTTTGGGAAAGTATTAATTAGAAGTGAAAAACATAGAAATGTTGGAGTTTTTTATGTTTCTTCGACCGTGGCTTCGCAGAAAATTTAAGATTAATGACAATATTTAATGGAAATCTTTCTACTAACTATAAAAAAAGAACAATTTAAAGTTTGGTTAGACACATTTAATCTACAATATAAAATGGATATTCCATTTATTGATAAATTAGTTAAACCTAGCTTATACTCCCCTTCCTACTACTACTCGCGTAGTAGTAGGAAGGGGGGGGGGTAATGGTTGAATTTCCCGTAAAAAAAATCAAATTATTTTTTTTTATTACCGGCCGGCCGGCTCCGAAGGGTGGTTTTCCGACGCCGAAGGATGTTTTACTGGGGCCTTGGTCGTAAAAAGTTGTAGAACTTCTAAACTTAGAAGAGCGAGGGGGGCGCGCGCCCCTTCGGAGCGCCCCCACCTTGGCGCAGCCCCCCCGGTAGCCGGCCGGCCGGGGGGGGGGGCGCACCACATTTAACTTTTTCAGTTTCTCAGAAAGAATTTTATATAATAAACCTCTTACGAGAAGTATTTTTAAATGAAAAAGAATCAGACCTTAAAAATATTAAATATGATAAATCTTGAGATGGCTGAGTTTTTCATTGTTCTTCTTTTACTAAACTTAAAATAATTTTGCGGCGGAGCCGGTAAATTATTTTTCTATGTATAAATTAAAAACAAAAAAATCTCCCCGACCAAGGTGCGCATTTAAAAAATGATGTAAAATACATGATATGGGCCCCCTTTTCTTCGGGCGCTCCCGACCAAGGACTCTACGGGTCGGGCGCCCCTTTTCATATTTATTTTTTTTTTAAAAAATTAAATATGAAAAGGGGCCCCCTTTTCTTTTTCTTTTAAAAAAAATGAAAAAGAAAAGGGGCCCCCCTTTTCTTTTTTTTAAAAGAAAAAAAAAAGAAAAGGTTTTAGATACAAAACATCTTACATTAGATGGTTTAAATAAAATAGATTTATTAACAAAAGATATTAATAAATTCAATATAAGTTAAAGATATAGTCCGATCCATCATTAAATTGATGGTGTGTTATTCCTTTATAAGGTTAGTTTTTAATCATATCGTAGCCCCGCCCTTTTCATTTTGATTTTTTTCTAAAAAAATAAAAATGAAAAGGTTATATAAAAGCATGGCGGAGCCGGCCCCAACTTTTTTTTTCATGACGACTGCTAATATTGTACTATTCAGGGAATAACCAACACAAATGAACTGCCGGTGTTTATTTATTAATGCGGGCATCTCCTTTAATAGAATATAGTTCAACTGTTTTAATATTATGTTTATGAATTGGAGCTATTACAAGTGTTTTCAGTTCTCTTATTGGACTTTTCCAACAAGATATTAAAAAGGTTATAGCTTATTCAACTATGAGCCAATTAGGTATGATGGTTATTGCTGTTGGTTTATCGTCATATAATGTGGCTTTATTCCACTTAGTAAATCATGCCTTCACGGACCTCTTTTCGGCTTGCTCCTCCTCTCTCATCCATTTTCAATGGACAGAGAGGAGGAATTTAAAAGACAAAGCCCCTCCCCTCTCGAACAGCCTTCTCATGGCCTTCGGCCAAGAGAGAAGTTGCCTCCGAAGGAGCCCCTCCTTTCTCATTTATTTCCCTGCTTTGCTGGGAAATAAACGGAAAGGAGGGGCCCCGCCCATGAGGGGCCCCATGCCCCGCCTTTTCTTTTTGATTTTTTTTAACAAAAAAATTCCAAAATAAAAGGGCCCTCCTTTTTCATATTTATTTTTTTTTTTAAAAATTAAATATGAAAAATTTAATGAGGGGCCCTCCAGCAACTGGGCGGAGCCCTACGGCGCCGCCCCTCCTTCTCCACGTACTACGCGAGTAGTAGGTGGAGAAGGAGGGTTATATTTAGCCAAATGAAGAGAGGGGAGGTTTGTAGAGGGTATGTAAAACTTGGCTATATACTGGGAACTCCTAAAGACTAAAATACTTAATTCTAAGTAACAATTTTTAGTATGTAATATTTATTGAATTAAATGGACAATCAGTAGGAAACCCACAATATTTAATTAGATATTTAGTAGGATCCTCAACGATCACACGCCAAGATTATTATTAGTAATTAATAATAATATGATATGATCTACTCACCATAGAGATATGGTGTTAACAAAAGGTGAGTATGATTAAGCTCGACATAATTCTGGCGCCGCCCCTCCCCTCTCATTTATTTCCATACGGAAATAAACGGTGGGGAGGGATTGTGTTAGGGGGGGCTAATCCGACCAAGGCAACCCCCGGCCGGCTCCGCCCCTTACTTCCCCCTTCCTACCTACTACTCGCGTAGTAGGTAGGAAGGGGGGGGGGGGGTGAAGTTAGCAGGGGGGGGGGGTTATTGAAAGGGAAAACCATTATTTTAAACTATTAAAACCTGATTACAATATCTCACAGGAAGCTAGCTCTTCGATGTTAGGCCGAAAACATTCTGAGGAAACCAAGAAAAGAATAAGTGCTTCTGGTGTGGGTAAAAATTTGGGAATCAAAAGAACGGAGCCGGGAACAGAAACTTCGATTATCTCTTTCTCAGCCTAATACTCAGAAAATAGAAATTACAGGGCCCCCTTTTCTTCTTTATTTTTTGTTAAAAAATTAAAACAGAAAAGGGCCCCCCTTTTCATATTTATTTTTTGTTAAAAATAAATATGAAAAGGATTTAGAAACTAACATTGTAACTATTTATAATTCCATGGCTGAAGCTGCTAGAAGTTTGAATACTAGCCATAAAATAATTTCGACCAAGGTTGGCGGAGCCGGCCCCATATTTTATTCGTGGACAAATAAAACCCGCCGCCCCCTCTCGAACAGCCATTTAATTAACCTCTTTTAGGACGATAATCTATTACCTTTTGTTATTGAAGTGTCTACAAAGCTCTTCTTTTCCTTGGTGCAGGTGCAGTTATTCATGCTGTTAGTGACAATCAAGACTTTAGAAAATATGGAGGGCTACGGGCATTCTTACCTTTAAGTTATTCAGTTATGTTAATAGCTTCACTTAGTTTAGTTGCTTTCCCTTACATGACTGGATTCTATTCTAAAGATTTTATTCTGGAATCTGCCTTTGGTCAATTTTATTTTTCTAGTATTGTAGTTAACTTTATTGCTACTATTGGTGCAATATTTACTACATTATATTCAGTTAAGGTTTTATACTTAACTTTCCTAGCTAATCCCCGTGGACCTAAAATAAATTATAAACAAGCTCACGAGGGTGATATTTTCATGAGTTTACCTTTAATTATTCTGGCTATTTTCTCTATATTCTTTGGATATATTACTAAAGATATATATATTGGACTTGGTTCAGCATTTTTTGCAGATAACAGTTTATTTATTCATCCTTCACATGAAATTATGATAGAAACCGAGTTTGCAGTACCTACTATTTTTAAATTATTACCTTTTATTTCTACTATATTATTTTCTGGATTAGCTCTGGTTTTATCTGAATTTTACCCTAATTTACTAATGTCATTTAAATTCACTAGATTTGGCTATAATCTTTTTGGATTCTTTAATCAACGATTCTTAGTAGAGTTATTCTATAATAAGTTCGTTACTGGTACTATTTTAGCTTTAGGTGGACAAACAACTAAAATTATTGATAAAGGTTCTATTGAATTAATAGGACCTTTTGGATTAGAAAAAGGATTACTTAATTTAAGTAAAAATATTGCTAAATTGGACACAGGTATTATTACATCTTATGCTTTATATATATGTGCGCCATTGTGTGCATAGAGAGGGAGTTTATTAAACCCTCACACCTTTTGAGGAAAGGGATCCAATACTTCGGGTGAGCCTTAACTCATGGGAGGAAACTCCAACGAAGATAGCTATTGGAAAAGTGGAAGAAGGACGTGCTGGAAACGTCTAGTATATTCTGCTACCCGAGTCGTACATGGCTAGGTTAACAAACCTGATATTACGGTACGTGGTGGTATTAAAGGCCATATGCTAAAATCCAGACTAGGGCATATCATTCGGTCTCCTGAGATAATAATATATGTATTTCAGAAAAGGGAAGACGAATCCACATTACACAGAGTAAACAAAAATACCGCAGGGGGCTAAATACGACATTTACCAATCTATGCGAACTATGGGATCTCCTAAGGGAACCTAATGGGTTGCTAAATAACCGCAGATGTTCACATGTAGCTGGAGCAGCATGTTCAAAAATCACGGGATTGACTTAAAGTCATGGAGACGGAGCCATCGTAGTACTGTAAAAAGGAAGGGTGGCAGTCTGGATAGAAGATCAAGGTAGTCCAAAAGCCGGCCTAACAAGGTGAAATCGTGGCAGCGGACTACACACAACTATCAACTATTCAGATGGAGAGCCGTATGATGGGAAACTATCACGTACGGTTCGGAGGGCGGCGAGTGCTGTAAAGGACTAGGGCCGACCCAACTAATTGGTTTAATCTTTTATATATTAATTTTAACGTTTGGTACAGCAGGTATATTTGACGGTTTCTTTAGTTATACGGCGTAGCTCTTTCTATTTTCCCTATTTGGCTTTATCCAAATGCTAACAAAATATCAGAAAACCATTATGACGAATGTTAATGGAAAATTTGGTTATCGTTGGATAAACCTAAACCCTACAATAATACAACAGCTTGGCCTGCGGAGCCGGCCATGATTAAAAAAGAAAAGGGGGCCCTTTTCTGTTTTTTTTGCCCTCTCGGGCGCCCTCTTTAGTGGGGGCCCCAAAAAAAGGCCCCCTTTTCATCGGGGGCGCTCCCGACCAAGGACTCTTTTTTATGCTTCCGAAGGAGCCCCTCCTTTCTCATTTATTTCCCTGCTTTGCTGGGAAATAAACGGAAAGGAGGGGGCCCGCCCTTGAGGCCCCTCGCCTTTTTCTTTTTGATTTTTTTTAACAAAAAAATAAAAAAGAAAACGTATAAATGGGCCCTCCAGCAACTGGGCGGAGCCCTACGGCGCCGCCCCTCCTTCTCCACCGTACTACGCGAGTAGTAGGTGGAGGAGGAGGGTTATATTTAGCGGGGGGGGGGCAAAATTAAAAAAGAAAAGGGGCGCCCCCTTTTCATTATGCTTCCGAAGGAGCCCCTCCTTTCTCATTTATTTCCCTGCTTTGCTGGGAAATAAACGGAAAGGAGGGTTTTATTTTACATTAAAGATGAAAAGCGCCCCTTTTCTTTTTAATTTTTTTTGTTAAAAAATTAAATATGAAAAGGTTTTAAAACCCTCCCCTCCATCCATCCAACTACTCCGTAGTTGGACGGATGGAGAGGAGCCGGGGGGGGGGGGCGGCGCCCCGATGAAAAGGGGGCCACCTCGGACAACCCAAAAATATTTCATATTTTTGGTTTTATTTTTTATTTTTTTTTTTTAAATTAAAAAAGAAAAGAATTTATTACCAAAAATATTATAATATTTTTGGGTAGACCGGGAGCCGGGCGGGGGGCCGCTATTCTTCCTAGTATGAATATAGGCTGAGATGGAGCCGGGAGGAAGAGGAGTCGGGAGGAATAAGGAGCTGGCGATGAAGGATTCTCCATCATCGCCAGATCCTTCTTCACTCCGGTGTGGTTGGTATTTGATGGTGGTCCGCCATGCTGCTATTTGGTGGCGGATCCCTAAGATGCTGCGGAGGCTAGATCCTGATGGGTGGAGGGAGGGAGGGTGGGTGGGTGGGTGGGTGGTAGATCCTGATAGGTCTGCATGCTAGGGTGGAAGGTAAGGGAAGGCAGGGTGGAGGGTGGAGGGTGGAGGGCAGCCCTGTCTCCAACTAGCCTCACCAAATATGTTACTATTACACGGTCCACCCCCTCCTCTCTCTCATTTAAAAACCAAAAATGAGAGAGAGGAGGGTTTTTATTTAGATCTTAGTACTTCTATAAGATTTATGATATAAAATACCTATTTATCCTAATTACCCTCATTACAACCTTAACAAAATCACGGCTTTTTTCCACAAAAAATATGAGCCCCCGCCCGGTTTATTACCGGGCGGGCGGGGGGGGGGGGGGGGATAACATATATATCTAACACGGTAAAAAAAATGTACCGGCCTCCGACCAAATTTAAGCGGTGTGTGTCTCCCTTGTATGTCCCAGTGAAGCAGGCTTATCCAAAGGATGTGCAGCTCCAGTATTAACAAAGTTTGGCATGCAGACCAAGGCTGGTGAGCACCAGCCTTGGTCTGCATGCAGTGTGAAAAATAAAGGGAGCCTATCGTTCCACCCCCCCATTCCATCCGTACTACGCGAGTAGTAGGATTGAATGGGGGGGCAGTGTGGGGGGGGGGCATACCAAGGAGCCGGCCGGCCGGCCGGGAAAATAGTCTCCTTGGTCAACATAGGATAAGAAAATAAAAAAAGAATCATTACTATTCTATAAGAAATATTATTAAACGACTATATTAATCTCGATTTTACACATTCAATTTTGTACCATATGGGGTATTATTGCCTACTATCCAACCACCCCGGAGCCGGGGGGGGGTGAGGCTCGTATCCCTATGTCCCCATCGTAGTGGTATTCCCTGTGTGTCCTTGCATGTCCCCTTTCATACCTTGAAGCCGGGCATGCTTGCCGCAATGCATGCAATGGCTACCCTCCCATCACATGCCCTGCGAAGCACCCATTGCATCCCTGTAGCTGGGGCCCCACGACCAAGGCGGAGTGGGGGGGGGAGGAGCGGGAGTGCTTTTTATTTTTTTTTTGATTTTTTCTAAAATGTTGCCTTCTTTAATTCGCTTGTATGTCCTTGTCTCAGCCATGCATGCCTTCAATCCCCCTGCAAGGCGTCCATCGGAGATGAATGCCGCAAAGGTGGGAATAGCAGAGGAATAGGCTGCAGGGTGGAAAAGGAATAGCAAAATATGCAAAAACCCTGCCTTCCTAATCTTGTTAGCCCTAGGGAAGCATGCCTTGGTCGTGTATTTAACCCCATACTCACCCCCCCCTCCGATGGCCTTACTCTTCTTCCCTCTGCACAACTTCATTAGCGGAGCCAAAACCGAGCCAGTAGCTGAACCAGTTCCCTGCCTACACTTTCCAACCCACCCATCCATCCAACTACTACACGCAGCCTTGGTCGTAGTTGAAAAGGATGGGTGGGGAAGTGTAGGGTCCTGCCCTTTCGGGGCGCAGGAAAAGGACTGCATGCTGGACACAGCAGAGCAGGCTAGCCTCCTTCAGCCTAGGCTAGTCGGAGACATGGCTAGTCGGAGACCAGCTACACAGCCCTTTCCTCCCCCTTTTTTTCCCTCATACTCTTCTTCTCTTCTCATCTTTATTTTCTTGAGTTAGGGGGGGGGGGAGAAAAGGGGGGCGGGAGCTGGGCGGCCGGCCGGGTAGTTTATACCCCCTGCTTATCCTTATCAGCTAGTTCGTTAGAACCAGGTGTCCCAGGGGACTGCATTCTGGAAAAACCCTGCATGCATGCACAACTTCGTTAGGGGGGGGGGTGGATGTGGTAGCATGCAGTGCGCCCACCAAGGAGACAGCAGGTGTCGAGGAATAGCCCTTCGGAGGCTATGCACATCCTTCGGAGGCCGAAACCATTAGCCTGCACCTTTGGCTCCGCTTATGGCTCCGAAGGATGTGCATATTTTTTTTTTATTTATAACCCCACCCCCGGGTAGGGGGGGGGTTCTTGAGTTAGGGGGTCATCGGGAATTCACTCCTTTGGATTGGCCTCCTTTCCCTTTCGCCCATACCTGCATGCAGGGCTACCTGCGGGACCAATCGGGGGGGGGGGGGGGTCAGGAGGAGAAGGCGGGAAATAGAAGGGGGGAGCATGCAGGACAAGAAAAGGAATAGTGACAAAGACAAAAAAGACCGCCGACCAAGGCCGCAGCGCAGTTTTTTAACCAAAAAAGGGATAGGATGGGATACAAGGAAAGGAATACTTTAGAATGGGCGTACCATGTATACCTGTGCCTTTAATTCCTGCTTCTTGTCCCTTGAATGTATTCCGAATGGGTGGAGGGGGGGAATACACACCTTCTTGAATTCACCCTTCCTTGTATACCAGACGGGTCAAGAAAAGGGAATAGGGATGAATGAAAGGAAAGAAGGGGTGCACCCCGGCTCCGGAGGTTGTATGCCCTTTGCAGCATGGCAAGGATATTCCTTCCCTATTCCTCTTTTGTCCATGTCCAGCATGCTGTCCTTGAATGTCCGTCCCCTTGTCCTGTGTCCCGATAGGTCCGGAGGTAGCCCATTTACCTTTCCTCAATTCTCACCCACATAGTGTTCCACACTATGTGGGTGAGGGGGCAGGGGAGCCGTGCAGAGGAGTGTTTTTTTTTTAGGTTGTCCTTTCTCCCCATTTCTGCAGGGAGGACTAATCCCCAATTATCAATTGGGGCTATCTGCGGCTACCTACGCCCAATAGGGTGGGGTGGGCAATATCGAAGGGGGGGGGGATTAGGTATAGGAATAGAATAGAAAGGGGGGGTGGGGCATTAAAGGACGGTAATAGGAATAGGTATACAAGGACTGCGTTTACAGTGGCTCCAGCCGTAGCCCACCCGGCTCCCTCTCATTCATTTCCTAGCCCCTCTCCCCCCACCCCTCTGCCACCCCTCTGCCACCCCGACCAAGGCGGGGGGGGGTACGGAAATGAAGGGTGGGGGACCCCCGGCTTTTTAGGGCAAAGCTTGGGTGCTCCTCCTCCGGCATACAAGGACTGCATGCGTCCTCGAAGAGGGTGCTACCTCATCCACTGCATGGCTAGCTCCGCTGCACATCATCCGCGATACCGGATAGGATATGGGTGCACAACTTTGTTAGCGGGGATAGGCTCGGTATTGGCTCCTAACGAAGGCCCCTTTTCTTTTTAATGCTTCCGAAGGAGCCCCTCCTTTCTCATTTATTTCCCTGCTTTGCTGGGAAATAAACGTAAAGGAGGGGGGCCCGCCCTTGAGGCCCCTCGCCTTTTTCTTTTTTATTTTTTTTAACAAAAAAAAAAAAAGAAAACGTATAAATGGGCCCTCCAGCAACAGGGCGGAGCCCTACGGCGCCGCCCCTCCTTCTCCACCGTACTACGCGAGTAGTAGGTGGAGAAGGAGGGTTATATTAAGCGGGGGGGGGGGCAAAATTAAAAAAGAAAAGTTGTGTAACAACATACATATGTAGACATACATATGTAGTTGTAACTTGCTACGCGAGCAGGGAGGCTAGGCAGCCTGGGGGAGACACAATGACATAGAATACCGTCTTTATAAAAATTATTGACTCCCTCCGGAGGTTGCAATAATATGTTAATAGTTTTTAATTTAACCTCTCATAATTTGCAATAATAAATTACTGAGACCTTGGCTCAATTGGTAGAGCATATGTCTTTTAATCATTAGGTTACAGGTTCGAATCCTGTAGGTCTTACAAGAATAAATTAAACAATACATTCTCAAAACTATACTTCTATTAGTAGAATTAAACGATATGGAATATCGTATTATATACCAAATTATTCTTATTTTATTTATAATCTAAACTAATAAAGATTATTGCAAGCGAACAAGTTAACTCTAGCGTGGCTCCGGTCTTTCTTCCAAAAAGTCTGAAGCTATAAATTCCCAAAAAACTATTGATCCTATGTAACAATGGTAAAGTAATTGTAGCTAAATATATTATTAATGTTCTATTTCTATATCTATAGAAATAAATTAAACATGAAAAAATTAGATAATTTTAAATCAGCAGCGATTTATGTCAAGGCTGGTTATCAAGAGAAACAAATTATCCGTGAAAACCTACCTTGGGTCCTTGGGTCCTTGGGTCCTTGGGTCCTTGGGTCCTTGGGTCCTTGGGTGGAAAATCAGGGGGGGTATATCGCTGAACGAATAATACTAACGGTAAAAGCTATGTTGGCAGAGGAGTAGATCTATCCGTTAGATTAACCCATTATTTTTCAGACAAATGAATGAATACTCAACTCAAAAAAGGTAAAAGTGGAATATATAGCGAGGGGGCCGGGCGCGCCCCCTTGCAGCTCCCGCCTCCGGCGGGGCCACGCCCCGACCGACCAAGATGCTGGGCCGCTTGCATGGCTCCGCCAACGAGTGGGCGTAGCCGGCCCCAACATCATATTTTTTTTTCTTTATTATTTTTATTATTAAAAAATTATTAAGAGAGGGGGGGCTATATTAAAGCATGGGATATCAAACTTTAGCCTGGAGATCCTTGAGTATTGTGAACCGTCCGATGTTTCGCCTTGGTCGAGAACAATATTACCTTGATCGGCCCGTTTTCTTTGTTTTATTTTATTAATAAAATTAAACAAAGAAAACTTTTAAACCCCGAATATAATATCTTACCTACTGCTGGATCATCTATTGGCTACAAACATTCGGAAGAAGCAACTCTTAAAGCCCGAGTATAATATATTAAAGAATGCTTACTCGTTACTTGGTTATAAACATTCAGCAGAATCTCGAGCTAAAATGAGTGCTCACGCAGAGAATAGATCAGAGGAAACTCACCTTGGCGCAAAAATGTCACTATCTCTACCTCCCGCTGAAAAAATAAAAGTTACTGACGTAACAACTAATATTAGTACTTCTTATGATTCTATGGGTGCAGCAGCTAGAGCATTAAATATAAGTATAAGCTGTATTAGTAGATATTTTTCTCTGCAAGCATGGGGCCGGCTCCGCCCGCAAAAAAAACCGCCGCTTCGCTGCGCCCAAAGGGCTGGGCTGCGCCCTATAAAAAATATGTTTTCACTAAAATAGATTAGGAGCGTTTCATTAGGTGTTCGACCCAGGCTGCTTTACCTTTACTGTTGCTAGTTACTGACTCCCATGCTTCTGTGCTTAATTTACAGCCCTCCGGGCAAGGGTTTAATTTTGTTATTCAACCTAAACCTGCACTTCCAATGATTTTCTTTATACGAGGAAGTTATGTTTTAAACCTTTTTTAATTTACGTCAATCGAAGAACTTTCACAGATTATGCAGGAAAATAAAGGCAAATCAGGAATTTATAAGTGCGGGCTCCAGAGGGGCCCCATAATGAAATTAATGGTAAAATATATATTGGTTCTGCGGTGAATATCCCTAAGAGATTATCTCACTATTTTTCAGAAAAATTTATGGAGACGAGGGCCCCCTCCTACGGAGCGTCCCTCTTTCTCGTAGAGAAAGAGGGATGCAGAGCCCCCCTCTCTCTCTTAGAGAGGGGGGGACTCCGCTGGGAGGGGGGATGCTGCCAGCCTCGGCTCCCAAATGGTTGTAGCAGTAATTTTGGCCGACCAATCAGTGGGGGGGATAGGGCTCGCTTCAAGGAAGCACAACCTCCCGGAGGTTGTATGCCCTATCCCACAGGGGGGGCTCAAAGGCAAAGCCCTCTGGGAGCCGACCGGTCGGATGGGGAATACACGCCATAGCCATGCCTTTCGATGCCCTTGTATGCCGACTAAAGTTCTAAAGTCGGTGAAACGAAGTTGGGCATGCACACCTAGCCCCTCCCCTCTCATCCAACTACTACACGCAGCCTTGGTCGTAGTTGGACGGAGCGGGGAGGGCTTGTATGGTGGGAATAGGGTCAAGGAAGGAATACAAGAAGCCGGAGCGCAAGAAGGGTATTAGGGAAGCCAAGCCAAGCCAAGGCAAGGGTAGGGCTTGCTCCGCAATATTTGCGAAGATACGGGGAACAAATCCGGTGTACCCCTTTGCCTTGTCCCGAGGGTCTGCCTGCAGGGACAGGTATACCTGAACCGTGCTCCTATTCCTTGTATGCCCCCCTTGTATGTATGTCCCTCTTCTTGTCACACTTGGTCCTTGGTATGCTATTCCTAATCTCGGGGGGGGGGGTCAAAAAGTAAAAGAAAAAGTAAGTGCAGGACAAGGTCCAGGGGAGGAAAGGTATACATCGGCATACAGTCGGCCACGGATAAGGGACAAGTACAAGAAGGGGCTTTCCTCTCCCACCTGCTTATTCCAGGACCCCACCAGCATATTCCTTCCCCGCGGGATAAGAGCCGTAGTGGGGGGGGGGTAACGAAGTTGTGCATGCAGGGTACAAGGCAAGGGGGGTAGTGGGACACTGGGGGACATACAAGGGCTGCATGCACAAGCCCCCGGCTCCTCTCTCACCAGGCGAAGCCCACGACCGGCTCCATTTCCGGGCTAGCTTCGCAGCAGAAAATGGAGCCGGCCGGAGGTGCCGGGGGGGGGTTCGTTAGGTAGGCTAGGGAGGCTGGGGGGAAGGGACATATATTTATTTTAGTTATTTCTTTATCATCCTTACTTTTTAAGTTTAAATTAAACCGCCCCTCCGACTTCGTCTGCTATGCATATTCCCCGGTTTGCTATGCAGCCTCTTTTGCCTGCTAAGCGCCCCCCCAAAGGATTCCTAAACGCGTTTGGCATATCCGTAGGATATGCCGGCAAAATTTTGAGAATAAAAAATTTAAGGCCCACTTCGCAGGGTGAAAAAAGGGGTGGCGATTATAATTATCTTTATATAAGAAATAGAATATGAAAGTGAAAAAAAAAATTATCATTAAATAAAAAAGAAAAATGGCTATAGGTTAATGGTAGACTGGTCGTTTTCCAAGCGATGGGTGCCGATTCAAATTCGGCTGGCCGTATAAAAATAATACTTATTTAAATGTTCTAGTTCTTGGCTGAATTTCCCATGTGTGCCCGGCCCTCTCTTTTTTTTATCTAAAAAAAAGAGAGGGATTTATAGAAGCGCCCCATCATGTACCGCTTCACTTCCGTATACATAGGTAAATCCAGAATACGATATCTTACAGGTAGTAGGATTATTGGCGGTTAAATACACAGCCCTCCGACCCATGTTAGTAATTATATAAAAAGTAAAATTTCGACCTACAAAGCAGGGCTGCGCGTAGGCGCAGTTAAGAAAAGCTAACCGAGGTTTAATTAAAGCCTGTTGGCCTAATTGGCAAGGGGTTGTACTACGAATACGTCGAATGTAAGTTCGAGTCTTGTACGTGCTTCTTAGACATATTATTTAAGCTTAACCTATTTACTCTAGTGCCACTGTAATTATAATAGGTTAAGCGAGCGGCCCCGCAGGGGGCCGCTTGCAAGGGGCGCGCTGGGCGCGCCCCTCGCTCTAACTGAATGATTACTGTATACACTATATAAATTTATAATAAAGTAGGCTTTAGCATGTTTAATAAAAAAAAAATAATTAGTGTAGGTGCATAAATATCAACAATTGATTCCCACCCACCAGCATATTCCAGTGGCCAGCAGCATCTTCTTTGCCCACATGGGATAAGGATAATACGGCCTTGGTTACAACTACATATGTAGACATACATATGTAGTTGAAACTTGCTAGGTGTGACTAAGGCCACACACAAAGTGTTGGCCCACCCCTCCCCTCTCACCAGGCGAAGGCCATCCACTTACTACGTAAGTGGACGGAGCCGGGGAGGGACATATTAGGGGGTATGTAAATGGACCAGGAAAGCAGGGGGGATGGGGTGCCCCCCTCTCCTCTCATTTCCTACCCCCTCTGGTACACCCCAACCAAGGTGGGGGGTAAGGAAATGAACGGAGCCGGGGGGGGGGTGCCGCCCCCCTCCTCCTCTCTCATCCACTTACTCCGTAAGTGGACGTATAAGAGGGGCTATAAATAGAAGAGGGTGCATACACAAACGAAGTTGTGCATGCATACCAAGGCTGGTAGGGACAAGGGAAGGGTAGTGGCAGGAGGGGCGGATTGTGGGGGGGTAGTCATGGGTGGCCAGTCATGTCCCCTCCATTTTCTTCGGCTATGGTGAGCGGTCGAAAAAAAAATCCCTATCCGGTATCGCGGATGATGTGTAGTGGAGCTAGCTATGCAGTGAATATAGCGGCCCCTTCCAGGGGGCTGCATCTCTCCTTTCAGGAGGATGCTTTTAGTTAAATATTCGTATCGCTTTAAGGCAAAAACTTTATAAGAACTTTGGGGGGAGGGGTACTGGGATTCATCCTTGGTGGGTGACAGGATACGCAGATGCTGAAGCTTCATTCATTATTTGTATTTCTCAAGAATCGAATTGTAAAACAGGGTGACGAGTGCAACCTGCTTTTTTTGGCTTTAACTCTTCGCCCGCCCGGCTCCCTTTTCAGCATGCCATTTTTTTTCCGCTCCTGCCTTTTCCCTTGCGTAGCACCCCTGTAGGTGTGAGGGGCCTTGGTCGGTCGACAAAAAAGAGAAAAGAGCGCGCGACCAAGGCCACCTGCGTGACCCACCGTGTCAAGGCATGGGCCATTAAAGATCGCCCCGCTAACGAAGTTGTGCATGCACAACTTCGTTAGCTACCCTAGGGAGGCTGGGAAGCCTATTTCCAGTTGCACCTATTTCCGGGCTATTCTCGTGTTGTTGCCCACCTTCGGAGACAAGTACCCTGAGGGGGGGACAAGGAACAAGAACTGTCAAGGACTGCATGTTTGCATGCAGACTGCATGCATGCAGATATTAAATCTTCTCTAAACTTAGGTTTACTCTGCTACACTACAAGGCTGCGAAGTGGGATGTAGTCCTGCAAGCTGCCTCCTCTCCCAGTGGGCCCTTTCTCACTTGCAACATGCTCCGACTTTGTCGACGCAATATGAATACGGGGGGGGGGGTTGGGAGGGTGGCTTCATTTAACAAATGAAGGGGGGGTGGGTAGAGCAGATTTTCCAAATTAAATCCCATCCCTCCTTGTCCCCCTAAAGGGTCACGGGAGTGGATAGGAAAGATCACCACCCTCTAACAAAGAGGGCTGCTCTGCGCAGTTCCAGTTCTTCTGCCCAACCAATATTTTGGGGTAGGAAGAGATCATACTCATCCTAATAGTTTTTGATTTTTTTTTTTTGTTTCTCTGGTCTTGGCAGCGCAGCGGTAGCCCTCCCTTAGCCTGCAGGCATGTTTTTTACGTTTGCTTCGCGACCAGGTCTGAATGCACAATTTCGTAACCAAGGCGGGGGGGGGGGATACAAAAAAAAAATTGCATCCCAATCCTTGGTTTTATTATTTCTTTTTTTTTTCTACGACCGATCCTTGGCGGTCTCTCGCTCAAAACTGTTTCCTTTCCTATTTGGTTGGACAATTCAACCTTAATCCAGAAGGCAATGGTGGGTTCCGGGGGGGAGAAAAGGGGGGGGGGGTGAGAAAGGAGTAGCCCCGGCTCCCCCTCCTACGGAGGGGGCTTTTGGTATTCATTGGAAATTTTAGCAAATCCGTCCGGGGGGTCAAGGAAGGTTAATTTCCGCTTTGGTTGTCACCCACTGTAAGACGCGTAGGTTTGGTCGTCTACTCAAAACTTTTTCTTATCTAAATAATAAACCTAAGCCCCAGACGAGGGAGCCGGCCGGGAGACACTCTGCATGCAGGGAGGGAATACACGACATACATGCTGCTCGGGGGGGGGGCTCAAGGGGAACCCTCTGGGTGCTTCGCCAATATTGGTCCCCTTTTGCATTTTGCTACACATGTATAAAATGGGATAGTAAGCCCGGCTCCCGGTCGGCTCCCCCCAAAATTATTATAAAAATTGTATAGTGGACATTTATATTTTTTCCTAATCGGGGCTAGTAACTTAAGTAGGTAAAGGCCTTCCTTGTCGAGGAACGGAAATGCTGGATCGAGGCCGGCCTAGCTCGAAAATAAATATTAACATGTAATTAAAAATAAAATAAATTTTGTCTGCCCCCCAGAGGCAAAAGGCAAGGAATTTTTTTTTTTCTAATCAATACTGCATTAATTTAAAGATATTTAACTATACAAATTTCTATAAATCAATCTTTATGTCTAATACTTCTAAGATATTTCCTAACTCCATTTCTCTAGGACCGGGGAAGGCAGGCTTTTAATATCAAAACTAGTTGAGCTGCCTCCCCGGCTGGCCCCTCTAATATTATGTATCGTATATAACAGAAATTTATTCTATAAGAAGTATAATTGGATTTTTCCAAAATTCCATTTATACTAAAATATCTCAACCGTGTAGGTAAAGTGGTGAATAAGGTGAGTGACCAGTGGCGCAGTGAAAAGACAAGTGAGTTTACACTTAACCAGGGGGTATTTTGGCCGCACAATAAGTGTGTGGGGACAGAGCTGTCTCACGATTCTGAAGACCATCCCGGAATCGGTATTAACCGGAAAGGAGGTGCCGGAGGACCGGTCGTCTCCATCGACCGTATAGTCGGAAAAAATCGCAGCCATGGCTCCGCCGACCGCACGGCGTCGGCGCGCGCTGCGCACGCCGACGCCCTCAAATCTCACCCACATAGTAGAGTACTATGTGGGTGAGGGGGTAGGGGGGGGGGCAGCCCGAAGGGGGGGGGGGGTAAGGAAAAATTTAAGCTACCCATGTTTCCTTTGGTTACATATTCAAACGCTGAGCATCAGAAGGCTCAGATTCTTTCACGGCCCCTTCCCCTCTCATGGAACTACTACACGGCTCCCCGACCGACCAAGGTGCTGGGCCGCTTGCATGGCTCCGCCAACGAGTGTGCGGAGCCGGCCCCAACATCATATTTTTTTTACCTTGCAATTATTATTTTTATTTTATTATTAAAAAATATAAAGAGCTGCCCCCGAAGGGGCTGCATCTCGCGCGCTACGCGCGCGGACGCTGCCGGCTCTTCCCCCCACTCTCTCTTTGAGAGAGGGGGGGAGGGAAGAGCGGCTGCATCCCCTCTCCCTCCGGGAGAGGGGACGCTGCCGGCTCCGCTGGAGGGGTTAAATTTAAGTAGTAGTTAGATGATAGGGGAGGCTAATAAAGGTAAAGCAGGAGTCTATTGGTGCGGGCTCCGCCCCATAATAAAATTAATGGTAAATCATATATCGGAAGTGGAGCTAATTTCTCTTGTACCCGGAGCCGGGGTGTGAGATTATCTAAGAATTATTCAGAAAAATACATTTGTAAACTCAATTAAAAAAGGCCGCCGACCAAGGCCGCAGCGCAATCAATAGCGGCCCCCTCTCTCTCTTTCAGAGAGAGAGGGGGGGGGGGCAGCATCCCCTCTCTCTTCGAGAGAGGGGACGCTCTATGTTAAAATATGGTAGGTGACCGGTTGGCGGAGCCATGGCTGCTAACTTTCAATTGGAAAACCTAGAATACTGTGAACCATCCTATGCAGTTTCAATATGGTCCTGTCCATGTCCCTGTCCCGCTCACGTAGCAAGTTACAACTACATATGTATGTTTTCATATGTAGTTGTAACACAACTTCGTTAGGAGCCAAAACCGCCCCTGTCCCGGAGCCGGGGGGGGGTCATGGTCATGCTGCAATATTACCTTGATCGGCCCGTTTTCTTTTTTTATTTTATTAATAAAATTAAACAAAGAAAACTTTTAAACCCCGAATATAATATCTTACCTACAGCATGGCGGAGCGCCCATCTTTTTGGCTTCAAACTTGCTTCGCCTTTTCCCGAGAACGAGTTGCGAGCCGAGGGAGGGATAAACTCGGCTCCGCCCCTCTCCTCTCATTCATTTCCTAGCCCCTCTGGGGGGGGGGGGGGGAGGTAAGGAAATGAACGGAGCCGGGCGGGTGGGGAGAGGGCTATAAAAATGAGTGACCCCCCCACCTTCGGTAGGCATAAAAAGGTAAAATTCATTCAGTAGAAACCAAAGCTAAAATGTCTCTTTCTCGTTCTGATAATATAAAAGTTGAAGTTACCGATCGAGTGGTCGAAACTAATATTTCTACTACTTATAATTCTATATGAGCAGCATGTAGAGCCTTAAATATTCTACAATCCAGAATTACTAAATATTTTGCGAGGGGGGTGCAGATGCAGCATGCTTGCATGCGTCCACCTTCGGAGAAGAGGGTGCAGCACTCACCCTAGGTTGTCCCCTACGCACAGCCCATTACCTTACAGGCTAAGGGCTGTGCCGTGGGGGTCTCAAAACCAACAAAAACCTTACAAAGGTCGATATGTTTTCTCCCCGCTCGGCTCCAAAAGCCAGGTGTAAAATAAAATAGCGTTTAATTGGGTTTACGACCAAGGCCCCTTTCCTTCCCTACCCTCACCTCCCGAAATCTCACCCACATAGTAGAGTACTATGTGGGTGAGGGGGTAGGGGGGGGGGATAGGGGGGGGGGGTAAAACCTAACCCCGCCCCTCCCAGCCTCCAACTTACTACAAATGTAGTAAGTTGGAGGCTGGGTGGCTGTTAAAAGAGGGGAGGACTAGACTCCGTCTGGCTCACCCTACCCTTGCATGCAGCCTTTGTCCCCACCAATAACTCCGACCCGGTCGTACCCGAGCCTACGTGAGGGACCCTAGGGGCCCTAAATAGTCACGGGTACTAATATTGGCCCCATCTTTCCATTGTAAAACATATTCTTTCTGCAACCAAGGCATGTTCCCCTTTTACTCGACCTGAAGGGGCCCTACGAGGATTTATTATATTATTTAGTAGACATAGATGGCTTTGTTTTATCACTGGTTCCTGCAGCAACTTATTAAAACGGCTCCTGATAATCAAAAGAAACAAATTATTAAAGAGAATAAGGCTAAATCAGATATTTATTGCTGCTCACCAGCCTTGGTCTGCATGCACAATAAGGGCGCCTTTTCCAGCCTGCACAACTTCGTGACCAAGGTGGGGAACTGGAACTGGGGGGTGAAAATTGCGCCCCCCGGCTCCTCTCTCTTATTTTTTTTTTTCTTTTTTATTTTTATTTTAGTATTAAAAAATAATAAGAGAGAGGAGGGTCTTAATAAAGGAAATATAAGATTTATATGTTTTCGCAGTGCTTACGCCTCCAAAGGAGGTGTAGACTCCTTCTGTGCATGCAGGCTAGCTTCGCAGACGAAGTCTGCATGCAGTGCTTATTTATAGGCCCCTTAAATTTAACTTGCTATGGCTGCGAAGTGGCCCAACATTTTGTTTATATATACAAAAAAATAATAAGGAAAAGTCGCTATTGGTAAGGCAAGATATTTGCTAAATATTGTGTATTTAACACTTAGATGTTCAAATCATCTCTTTTCCGGAATAGCCACTTACAATTTAATTATATAATATTATATTAGTATTATTTTCTATAAGTAATATAAATAGATATAAATAGTCTAAATAGAATAGGGCCGCTTCGCACAAGGAAAGGAATACTTTTGTGGGCGGGCGGATAGCAGTGTTTTTATCCTATATCACTTAAAAATGATGTGTGATGGCAATTTGGGCTAGAATTGCCTATAATCTATACCCTTCCTATGCCGAAGGGTCAAGGACTGCATGCAGAAAATAAAGCATGGCTCAGATATTCAGCCTACGAACTGGTCCGGCTCCCTGTATGAATTCCCTACTTGAACGGCACCTCCTCCTCCACTGCATGCAGACCTGGTCTGCATGCAGTGGTGGTGGGGGGGGGGAATACTATACCAGACTAGCACCTCCTTCCCACTTGCCGCTATGGGTAGGGAGCCGTGCCACATAATCTCACCCACATAGTGTTCCACTATGTGGGTGAGGGGGAGGGGGGGGGGGATGCATGCTTCCTTGCACTTGTCCCTTTTTGCCTTGTATGAATGTCCCTATTCCCCTTTCCTTTATGGCCTGTGGGTCAAGGGGGGGGGGGGGAGTAGGGACATTCATACAAGGGGGGGGGGGGGGCGGGCACCTATCTGCTCCGTAGTATACCTCCTCCCTGCAGGGAGGAGGTATACCTTTCCGTGAATGCATTTGGGTCAAGGTGCAGATGGCTGGTATACGGTCAAGTCTGCCTTCATGCAAGACCAGTACTGGTCTTGCATGAAGGCGGGGGGGGGGGGGGGGGCAAAGGAAAATATCCTTTACATACCCTCCCTAACCCTACCCCCTCACCCGCATAGTGGGGCACTATGTGGGTGAGATTTTGGGTATGAGCCGAAAGAGGGTCCCTAGGGAGCCTACGTGGGGTATAGGGCGCTTCGCTGGGCAACCTGCTTGAACCCTACCCTAATTTTTACCCCGCTCACTTGGAGTGCCACACCGCCCCTCTCACCAGGCGAAGACCATTCACTTACTACGTAAGTGGACCAGCAAAGGAGGGAGCCTCCCCTCTCTCTCATATTTTTTTTTTTCTTTATTATTTTTATTTTATTATTAAAAAAAAAATATTAAGAGAGGGGGTCATATTAGGGGTGAAGGGGTGTGGGCGAGAAGCTCCCCCTTTGCTTGCATGCATATTCCCCGGTTTGCTATGCATGCACACCCAACAACTCCGTTGTATCGGCCCTTGGTCGGAACTACCGGGATGCATGCTAATCCTCCGGATAAGACGAATAGCCCTTCGGAGGCTATGCACATCCTTCAGAGGCCGAAACCATGACCCTGCGCCTTTGGCTCCGCTTACGGCTCCGAAGGATGTGCATATTTTTTGCTGGCATGCAGCCCTGTCCCCCGGAGATCGGGGGGGGGGGGAGTGAAAAATAGATTTGCAAATATGGGAACAATGTGTAGAATTAAAATGAAAAGCAAAGAACATTTAACAGAGTTAGGATTAAATAAAATTATTTAATTCTGCTATGCCTTCCTTCCTAGTCGGTAATACCAGAGGGTCTGCATACAGGGAAAGGGGTATATCTGACCTGGTCGTGGCCCCTCCCTCCCCTCCTCTCTCATTTATTTCCTGCTAGCATCCGCGCCCGGGGAGCGCGCGCTAGGATGCGTCTCCCCTGCACCGCTGGGGGGGCGCTGGGAAATCAACGGAGAGGAGGGGCCCGCCCTTTTCTTTTTTATTTTTTTTTTACAAAAAAATCCCAAAGAAAAGGGGGGGGGGCCCTTTTCATATTTATTTTTTTGTTAAAAATTAAATATGAAAAGGTTATTAAAAGGCGGCATGGCTTGGGCTAGTTTTAGCCTGGCGGCCTTGGTCGCATGCGCGACCAAGGCCAAAAAACTACGCCAAGGCTAACCCGGAGCCGGCCGGGAAAAGTAAATATCCTGCCTGCATGCAGTCAGGATATTCTTCTCCTGCTTGCATTATTCCCCGACCAAGGCCTCTTTTATGCATGCAAAAAGCCGAAATTCTCAGAGGGTCTGCATGTAGGAAAAGAAATTTGTGCATGCATGCCAGCATGCAGACTTTAGTTTTGATTTTTATTAACGGACCAGCCATACCTATTCATACCTTTGTATTCAAAAGGGAATGGGAGGGAGCCGGGAAAACGACCAGGATACTTCAGCCTTGGTCGAAAAAACAAAAAGATATAAAATGATTTACCTTTCCTTTAATTCCTTCCCTTGCTTAGTCCTACTTTAAACTTTTGATGTATACCCATATCTTACTTCTTGTCCCTTATTTAGGAGGGCATGCTCCCTGCATGCATGGCATGCATGCGTCCTCGAAGAGGGTGCAGGGCTAACGCTAGTTGTGTGTTGGGGGGGGGGGGGGGGGGTTAAAGGAATCTTCGGGTTCTTGCTTGTGTGTATTTCCCATATCTTCCTTCTTTAATTTCCTGACATGCAAGTCTCCACCAGGATCTTCCTTGTCCCACATATATTTACCCTCCAGAGCAGCTCCGACTTCAAGAGATTTTTTTTTAATAAAATTAAAAAAGAAAATTTTGACCGGTCGCACTGCATGCATACCAAGACTAGCCATACAACGTTAGCCTGTGCATGTGCCTTCATGCAAGACCAGTACTGGTCTTGCATGAAGGCTATGGGAGGTAGTTGAGGAGGGGATGGGGGGGGGGGGGTTATGCGGCCAGGGTAACTACATACATATGTAGACATACATATGTAGTTGAAACTTGCTAGGCGCGACCAAGGCCGCACACAAAGTGTAGGGGGGGGGGTCCTTGTCTTGTCTTGTCAGAGGGGGGGACAAGGGGGGGCATACTAGGGGGGTATAAAAATGGACCAGGAAAGCAGGGTGGGGTCGGGGGTCGGGGTCGGGGGGGGGGGGTAGGGTAGGGGGGGGGGTAGGGGTGCAGGAAAATCTGGTTTGGGATTGCATTAACTGAGGGTTAAAGAAAACTAAAAGCTGCCTTTGCAAGGCATGCAATAGTTCTAATAATCGTCCTGTTTATGTGCCCACCCCACCCACAACACGCGTTGTAGAACCAAACCAGGACTCCGCCAGCATCTTCGCGCCATGTAGTCCCTTCTTCCCCACTCTCCCCCTCTCCCTCCCTCCCTCCCTCCCTCCCTCCCTCCCTCTCTCTCTCCTCCCACCACCTACGCATGTTGCGGCCTTGGTCTGCATGGCTGCGCAAGCGACCCCTGGTCGGACCACTGGAGGGAGGGGTCTGAAAGAGGGGGGGGGGAAGAAGATTAATGCGGCCTTGGTCGTGGGACCAAAGGAGGAGGGTGTAGGAGAGGACTAACTGGTGGCTCTGCACTAGTTGATGCAAGGCTGCATGCTAATCCTCCGAATAAAGGTCGGCACAACTTCGTTAAGCCTACCAAACTAAAAAGAGTATAATTTAATTGGCAAAATAGGAAGCTTCAACCTTCTACTTCTCAGTTCAAGTCTGAGTGCTCTTGGTTTTTCCATGCAAGTGAGAAGGCCCCTTTCCTTTTCTTTCTCCATGCTGTCCGATATTAGAAAATTCTCTTCCGCTTCTTGTATGCCCTACCTACCGGGGGGGGGGGATATTTTGGAGGTGTACGGGAAGGGAATAGAGTCAAGGAAAGGGGATAGGGTCAAGGAAATGGGATAGCCTTTCCTTGTCTCAGCCATGCATGCTAATGCAACGCCCTAATTTGCCTTTGCATGCTACCAGACCCAACCCTAACGAAGTTGTGAATGCAGGCTTTTTCCAGGATGCAGTCTCGGGGGGGGGGACTGGGACTAGTGGATAAGGATAAGCATGTGGCGCATCCTTGGCCGTCTCCGCAGGCTGCATGCTAAAAAAGAGGGTATAATAAAGGTATAAATTAGTAAGTTTTAATATAAGATAATAGTATGTATACAGTTAAGTACTACTGGTTTTTTAACTTAATTGGTAAAGTGTATTTTTGATAAGAATAATAGTTCAAGTTCGAATCTTGAAAGAACCAAAGTAAAACTGTACTTCTATAAGAAAGACATTTAATATAAATGGAAATTTAGGCTTCGAGTCCTTATTAGCATAATTGATTCAAAATGCTAAAATTATGAAATATTTTGTTGTTAGTCAATGCGGCCACTTTGAGGCGAGAAAGATCAATTTGATTAAACAGGCTAGCCATCCTTATACTTCTATATTCTGGTATTATAGGTTATGATAGTTTATATATTAAAACTTTAGATACAGGAATAGGTATATGTGGTGGTCTATTCCATACAACACCCGTGACATATAGTTTTTTATTTATAAGTATTCTAGGAACTATAATGTTACTATTAACTGCATTTTACCCCCCGGCTCCTTTGATCCTTCCTATTAACGGTATTCTCAGATAGTTATATAGTAAGATATAAAAATAAATTAATTAGTAAAATGGGAGAACAAGCCGTAGTGATATAATATCCTTTAATTATTTTATTTGTCCCCGCCCCCTTTTTTCGACCTAGGATCCCCATACTCTTCTTCACCGGGCGGAGCCGGCCCCATCATCTCTATTTTATTGTTAGGGGGGGGGGGCATAGGTGTTATATTCTTTCTGCGACCAAGGCATGTTTCACCCTTACTATATTTAGAAGACGTAGATGGCTTTGTTTTATCACTGGTTCCTGCAGCAAATTATTCCGGGTCCCGGCCGACCAAGGTGCTGGGCCGCTTGCATGGCTCCGCCAACGAGTGGGCGGAGCCGGCCCCAACATCATATTTTTTTTTACCTTGCAATTATTATTTTTATTTTATTATAAAAAAAAAATTAAGAGAGGGGGCCATTAAATAGGCAGGCTACTCTACAGAAGAAGCAAATTATTAAAGAAACAAAAACAGGAGTTTATCGTTGAACAAATTTATCAGCGACGCAGCCCTTTTTTTGCATAAATAGGTCGGGTGGAAAACCTATATAGGCAGCGTAGTAAATCTATCCGTTAGATTATCCAATTATTATTCAGACAAAAATATGGAGATTATATTAAAAAAAGTAAAAGTGCTATTTATAGCGGCCCCCCTCTCTCTCTTTCAGAGAGAGAGGGGGGGGGGGGGCAGCATCCCCTCTCTCTTCGAGAGAGGGGACGCTCTTTATTAAAATACGGACGTTCTAACTTTAGCTTAGAGATCTTAGAATATTGCGAAAAAGAAAAGGTAGTTTCGCCTTGGTCGAGAGCAATATTATCTTGATCGGCCCGTTTTCTTTTTTTATTTTATTAATAAAATTAAACAAAGAAAACTTTTAAACCAGAGTATAATATCTTAAAAATAGCTGGATGACCAGCAGGAAGACAATTTTTAGAAGAAACAAAAGCGTCCGCGCGCGTAGCGCGCGAGACGCATCCCTCCGGTAGGGGGCGCTAAAATTAGTGAAGGCGCCGTCTCCCCGGCTCCTCTCTCTTTAAAAAAATGAGAGAGAGGAGGGCTCTTAAAGGTTTCAACCATACGGAGCCGGGAACATAAATTAAAAATTTCACTTGCTCATCCTAACTGTATAAAAATAGAAGTTCGACCGGTCGATCTAAAAACAAATATAACAACTATTTACAACTATACAAATGAAGCAGCTAAAGCGAGGGGGGGTTAAAAACCCCCTTGCATCCCGCCCCGGGAGGGGGGGGGCCGCTTTAAATCTTCCTAATCATAAAATAATATCTCAATATATTAGTAGAAAACAACAAACAGCGCCGCCCCCTCTCATTTATTTCCTGCTAGCATCCGCGCGCGCTCCGCGCGCGCTAGGATGCGTCTCCCCTGCTCCGCGCCAAGGTGGGGACGCTGGAAAATAAACGGATAAGAGGGCCTTATAAAGGTCGGTTTATTTTCAAAAAGATTGAAGGAGTTTAACGTTAACCAACGCGCTGTGTAGCACAGGCCTTGGTCGCGCATGTTGTATTACAACGGAATTACTTAACATTAACGTTATCACCAAGTCCCCACCCCCCCCCTCCTCTCTCATCCATTGTCATCGACAATGGACGTAGAGGAGGGCTAATGAAAAGTTTGATAACATACTTAGGGTGTGGAAGAGAACTAGACTCTCGAGGGCCAGCTAAAAAAATTTGCTCCGCCCAGATCGTGTAGTAATCATACTTCTATATAATAAGAAGTTATTTAAGTGTATTAAGATGATATTATAAAGATGTCTTAATACGCTACTTATAGAGCATAGCCTTATGTACTTAAAGGTGGGGCCTATATTTCATCGAAGAGTATTATTATTTATTTAAAATAAATAATAAAAACATAAATTACTTCTATAAGTATATGTATAGGTTATATTTAACCTAGAATCTTCTCTACCCCTCCCGATGACCCCTAACTCAAGAAAAAGAACCTCCGACCTTGTCCCTGACCCCCCCATCCCTTGCCAGTCCCAGTGGCAGCTCCTTTTCCTGTACAAGCGACCCCGGCTCTGCATGCAGACCAATATTTCGGGACGCATGCAGGGAACTGTCAAGGTCAAGGGTCGGTTTTGGCTCCGGGGCTAACGAAGGCCCCCGACCAAGGACTCTTTTTAATGCTTCCGAAGGAGCCCCTCCTTTCTCATTTATTCCCCCCTGCTTTGCTGGGAAATAAACGTAAAGGAGGGGCCCCGCCCTTGAGGCCCCTCGCCTTTTTCTTTTTAATTTTTTTTAACAAAAAAATTAAAAAAGAAAACGTATAAATGGGCCCTCCAGCAACTGGGCGGAGCCCTACGGCGCCGCCCCTCCTTCTCCACCGTACTACGCGAGTAGTAGGTGGAGGAGGAGGGTTTTATTAAGCGGGGGGGGGGGCAAAATTAAAAAAGAAAAGTTGTGTAACCACATAGATATGTAGTTGTAACTTGCTACGCTAGCAGGGAGGCTAGGGAGGCTACTCAATTCCTGCGGCTCTCCGGGTAATCCAAAATACGACCAGGATACTTCGGACCAGATCGGAATACGCAAAACAAAGATTTGGCTTTGCTAAAAAAAATAAAATATTCCACCCTGGCTTCACTGCGAAGTAGCGTCTAACAAAAAATAAATGCGGTCCTACTCCTATTACGAGTAGGGGGGGGGGATTAACCGGCCACCTGTTCCAGTTCCCTTGGGGGTCAAGGTCTGCATGCATGCATGCAGGTAGGGTGGCGATATAACAATAATAATGATCTATTAATTAATATATAATATAAACTTTATAAAATAAATATAAAGAGAGTTGACCGAGTCTGGTTTATGGTGGTAAGTTTGAATTTTATTTGGCTAGTCATAGTCACATCCGTTCGAATCGGATATTCTCTGAACAATAAAAAGGAATATTATTCTTATTATAATTAATCTTCACAACTGCTTGTACGACCAAGGCCAAGTTTTCTCTCTCCTCCGAATGATGTGCTACTCTAGCAAAAAGTATCCCGCCTTGGTCGCGCCACCCAAAAATTACTGCTTAACGAAGGCCCCCTTTTCTTTTTTTATGCTTCCGAAGGAGCCCCTCCTTTCTCATTTATTTCCCTGCTTTGCTGGGAAATAAACGTAAATTTAAATATTTATATAAATAAATCTTTAAATTAAACTATACTTCTATAAGTAATATTAAACGATATGGAATGTATTATTTACCAAATTATTCTTATTTTATTTATAATTAAGAATAATTTGGAAAGTATATAAAGAAATTATTATGGATTATTAGCAATATATCAGAAGAGAACAGATAATAAAATTCTTTAATTTGTGTTTAGCACATAAGCTCTTAGAGAAATTAAGTAAAAAACGAAGTGAAAAGAAACTTCTTAGTAACTTTAGGAAAAGAAATCAAAAGAGATTCTATAATTAGTGTGAATGAAAATAGAGAAGCCTATAAATAAATAAGTAAAATGGGTATTAATCTGTTTGAATTATAAGGGGAACCTTCCTCTAAGGCTAAATATGGTATATTAGCGATAGTGAATAGTACCGTGAGGGAAAAATATGAAATAGTAGTTTTATAAGCAGCTCGAAAAGAATTTAAATAAATAATAAGAGTGTACCTTTTGTATAATGGGTCAGCAAGTTAATATTAGATGTAAGCAGTATTGCCTAGATAAAACGATTATCAAATTAATGAAAAAATATCTAATATTAGACCCGAAACCTAGTGATCTTACCATGGTCAGGGTTATAAAAGCCCGAACGGGTTATCGTTGTAAAGATATCCGATGAATTGTGGTAAGTTGGTGAAAGACAAAACTGACTAGGAATAGCTGGTTTTCCGCGAAACCTATCTAAGTAGGTAATTTAAATAACATCATAGCAGGTACAGAACTGAGATCTCATATCAACTTATTGATTAGTTTTAATCAATTTTTTTAATATCGGGGAATCGTGAAGATTTTACTGATGAGTAATCATCCTCGGAATGGTAATGATGAATGTTGAATAATCAGACATAGAATGCTAAGGTTGTATGTCAAAAGGGAAACAGCCCAGAACAAGTGTTATAGTAAGGTTCCAAAATTATTATTAAGTGAAATAAAGGAAGTCTTTTTTTTAATTCGATCAGGAAATAGGCTTAGAAGCAGTCATTTTTTGAAGACCTCGTAACAGAGCACTGGTTAACATTGAAAAAGGCATTGAAAATTTAACGGATCTAAAATAATATACCGAAACCTTGTCCATAGTTATAATAGCTTTTTTTAATAATTATGGGGTAGCGGAACGTAGGGTATATAAAAGAATTTTGGTCTTTTTAAGAAAAATAATATAACCCTAGTGATAATGCTGATATGAGTAACGATAAAGGCCAGCCTACGGGTTGGCCTCGCCTTAAGCTTATGGTATAAATGAAAGTAACGGCCTCTAAGTTTATTAACCTAAAGGACTAAATGATGAGAAAACCTTGTTTATGCGGCACAACCTTTAAATCTTATTACTAAATAGGGGGAGGTTTAATCCCAGCCCTCCGGGCAGCTATTTAGTAAAAGATAAGTGATGAAGAGTTCTGGAAAAATGATAAACATATAACCGTACCTAAATACCATCTCAGGTAAGCAAGTAGAGAATACGAAGGCGTTTGAGTGAACAATCATAAAGGAACTCGGCAAAATAACTCCGTAACTTAGGGATAAGGAGTACCGTTCATCTTAATTAATATCAAGAAAAGTTTAGGTAGCATAAAATCGAGTTGTACGACTGTTTAATTAAAACAAAGCACTTTGCATAAAGATGACAAGTCTAAGTATTAAGTGTGATCTCTGCCCAATATTTGTAGGATAACGAATAAGCTCAGTGGATAACACAAGATTGGCTTAAGAGGAATCTCTGATTAATGGCGGCCTTATCTATAAGGGTCCTAAGGTAGCGGAACACCCTGGCCGTTAAATGCGGTCTTGCATGAACTCAGAGGGGGGGTGACTCGACTATTACCAAAAATATGTGCTCTTGGCCTTTGGCAGGAGCACATTTCAATTAATATTATAAATTATTATTATAAATTATTATTATCGCTGAGGGATCCTAACCCTTAAGAAAAAAAAAATAGGAAATTAAAGTTCTGGTAGTAAGTTTAACCGTAAGTGCACGGAAAGTAACCGGTACACGTGCGACTTCATACATATAGATGTATGAGCGGTCGGTTATCACCTTAAGGGAATGAATTAAAACAAAAGTATCTTCCAAGAAATCTTATTTTGAAAGAGGTAGGAGAGGAAACTTGGTGCTAAAACATGACGCATCTGAACGAAGGAGAAAAATATATTAATCATAGATGCTGCGGCATTGTATTTCTTAAGCAAGACGCACACGAGTAAAATCTTAGGTAACGACGTTTAAATCTACTATTAGGGCTCTTTTGGTTTATTTTAATATATATTTACATAAAAAATGCAAAATTTAAAATATGATAACTGACCAAAAAGTCTTAATAACACTACTAGAACAGGATGTCGCTTTCTAATCATGCTTGATAGTAGAAATAACTATTCTACTAATAACAACAATATATCCAAAACGGATTGATCTGTGGCTCTGGGTAGAAAAGGTCCTCTGTTACCTGCACATCGCTTAGCTAATTTATACATGAATAAAGGTAAAGATATAACAGCAGTTGAAGTTAATAAAGTTTTAGCCTTTTCTGGTATTAAAATTACTCAAAGTATGTTAGATAAAATACTTAATAGACCAAGATTAGATTTCTCAAATCTAGATTCAAATACCACAAGATCAGATAACTTTTTACAAACCGTAGGTGCAGTAAGAGGAAAGATTCAAATACCAGGTGTATACATATGAACTCACTTGTCTACAGGTGACATGTATGTTGGATCATCTTCTACATTAGCTCGTAGACTGATAGGTTATTTTAATGGTACACATAAAAACACTGGAAAGTTGATACCTTTAATTAAAAGAGAAGGTATCGGTGCTTTTAAATTACAAGTTATACCCTTAATAGAGGAATACACTGTTAATCAAGAACTTAGTTTGGAGCAATACTTCTTATTACAATCTGAGTTTAATCTTAACACCCTTAAAGTAGTTAATAACTTCTCAGGGGCGAGAGCCAAACCTCTTTACATGTATACTAAGGATTTATCCGAGTTAATCTATTCTTCAGAAATTCAAGAGGATTTTATATTTAAGTTAAGAATTCATCATAATATATTTAGCAATAGCTTAAAGACAGGTGCGTATTATTTAGGTAAATACATCTTTACAGATAAACCTATTGTTGGAGCCAGAGAAAGTAATATGACGGAAACAGCTATAAATACTATGTTGGACAAAGATAGAGTCGAAGTACAAAGCTCTAAAAGCAGAAAAGTACTTATAAAAGCGGTTGATGGTAATAACACTAAACTATTTGACAGTATTAGTAGTTGTATTACCTATCTTAATAGCATAGCTCCTTCTAATAAAACAACTTTGTATAGACACATTATATCTGGAAAACCTTATCACGGTTACATCTGTCAATGAGTAAGTGAATTAACTACTCCTATTGTTGACAAAGGTGTACAAGTTAATGTTACTCATGTGCCATCTGATACAACAGTGACATATCCTTCGATTAGAAAGGCAGCTTTATCTTTTGCCCCTGAGTATATTACTACAGGACCTACTATTAAAGCTTTTGCTGAAAATGGTAAACTTTTCAAGGGGGAATATAAGATAGCCATCATATCTGAATAAGGTGCGATTCCCAAAATTTATAATAATAATAATAAGAATATAAGCTTAGCAGTAAAAGCTTATAAGCAAAATGGGCGTATAAGCCCGGTAATAGTAAGATCGAGTTTAGGAAACTCGATTTTATGTGCGATAAAGAGGCAAACTCCGGGAACATCCTAAAGCTCTTTTAACCAAAGTATAATGGAAACATTATAACTGGCCCGATTAATGACTTGGGGTATGGTAATATCAAAAGAGATAGACGAAAGAAAAATGGATTACCGCGGATCTAAATCAGAATTAGTGTAAAATATTAACAACTAGCTGTAAAAGAGCAACGAGCGGATGCTTCTTCCTATATTTAATATATGTAAGGTGCGCTCTAGTCACCACGAAAGTGGCTCTTAAGAGAAACATAAGTAACTTAAGATTAAAGATATCACAATAACCTGACCTAAAGATATTATCTAAGGTAAAATTTGTGAAACGGAATGATTTAACGATACAACAGCTGTCTCTATGATTGGCTCAGTGAAATTGGAATAGCAGTGAAGATACTGTTTACCTCTAGATAGACGAGAAGACCCTATGCAGCTTTACTGTTACTAGCTATTGCATATGGTAGGGCAAAGTTGTAGTGTATAAGGTAGTTGGTTAGATAGAATTGAAACACCTTTACTTTAAACTATCATATAGCTGGGAAGCCGGATTATTACGTCCGAGCATATCCCCCTCGAAATAGCAAATGGCCACCTCTCACTCCTGGCTACGCCAGGATGAAGGGTGGTGTTAATTTTAACAACGTTTGTTAAATTAGGGTGACCATATTATCATTAAGTAATGAATAAAAGAATATTGGCTAGGTGGCAGTTTATGCGGGGCACAGATCCCATAAAGAGTACCTGGGTGTATCCAAAATAGAAAAAAATACTAGTGCATGGGGCGCTTTGCGGCCCAAGCCTTATTTTAAATTTAATTAAATTTAAGGTAATTTCATTATTATCTTTTTAAAATGTTTTATATAGTTTATATAAAATTAAATCAAGTATGAATCTATTTTAGTTAGAGACTTTATTTATCAAGAAAGTAAGAGTTAACTATATGGAAAATAGTGGAGAAGTATAAGTATTAACTGTACTAATGTATGGTAATATATTTTAGTTGCTTAAATCTGGCTTGAGGCCTTATGAAAAGCGATTTTTATTTTTATCTCTGAATAAGTTTAATGGCTTAAACTTGCTTTACTGTCTGACCTACGAGTCTATCAGTCGCGTAAGCGGGGCATACGATCACAAGATGCAGAAAGGAAAGGGTCTTGGATTATTGAAAAAAGCTACGCTAGGGATTACAATTACCTGTTAGTCCTCCAACTCTCGAAAGAGTTGGTAATTAAATTGGGTGAATTTCAAGAATAACTTTAATAATTTTAAAGTCAACTTGATGCGAAGCTTATTTGAGCATCATAGTTAAATTACTATGTAAAATAAGAACGTTCAACGACTAGAAGGTGAGTAATGTTAACAATAATCCTTCCACGAGTGCCCAACACCTTAAGTTTTTATCTTTTATGCTGGTTTATTAGAGTATAAAATTAAAATTTAAGGGCTTTTACACGACCAGGTCGGTCGTTTTATAAATTTATTACAAATCCTTCTTATTTAAGAATATTCTTAAATCTATTAAGCCTTGTAATAAAAAAAATCAAAGTTCTACTGACAACATTCTATCACCCTCACTTTTCCATTTTACAACACCCCCTCACCCACATAGTGGAACACTATGCCCCCCTCCCCCACCTACTACCCATGTAGTACGGTGGGGGAGGGGGGAAAGGGTGAGATTATATTGCAAATGGAAAGGGGGGCATGTGCTGGAGTCTTTGGCTCAGCCCCTTAACTAGGCTGGCCAATTTCATTAATGTTTAAGAATGTTAAGGTTTATATAATAAAAAGCATTATTAATAAAACCAACTACAGTAAAAAAAAATATAAATTTTAATATGTTTCAACTATTTTTCAATTATTATATATTATTGCTGGATGTATTTATACATAACTTTAGCCTTGTTGATTCTGTTTTATTCGTTGTCCCGGCCTTAGGCTGCGAAGCTACCACACAAAAGATATCTACAATAACAAAAGCCCAAGTTATCGGACTTGGTCCGAATAGCCGATTACTAAAACAATATAAGGAATCTTTGGTTGAGTTATCCCCAATACAAAGGGAAGCAGCAATAGGATTGATGTTAGGAGATGCTAGTTTACAAACTAAAAATGGAGGGAAAACTTTTAGAATGAAATTTGAATGAGGAGATAAGAGTAAATTTTATTTAGATCATGTTTTTAATTTATTTGATGAATGGGTTTTATCGGATCCCCATCAAAAAATTAGACTGAGTCCTGCAGGCAATAAAATTACAAACTGAGGGTTTCAAACTATGAGTCATGAAGCTTTTAATTTTTTAGCCCAGTTATTTTTAAACCTACGGACAAAAAGTATATCAACAGATTTAATAAAAAACCATCTAACTCCTAGAGGGTTAGCTTATTGATTCATGGATGATGGAGGAAAATTAGATTATAATAAAAACTCTAAAAATAAAGGTGTTGTATTGAATACTCAAAGTTTTAAAGACAAAGAAGTTGAAATTATGGCACAACAATTAATGGAGAAATTTAATCTTGATTGTGAAGTTCGATCAAATAAGGGAAAGAAAGTCATAGTTATCAAATCTTCTTGTTATCCAAGATTTTTATTTCTAATAGACCCGTACATTTTAACACAGATGAGATACAAATTGCCCTAGATGTGTGTTAATTCAAACTTAACCATATTAGGCATTAAATAAGGTGGTTACATAGTCTGAGCCATTTTGTAAGATATGGAAGCAAAAGATAAATAGCTTTTGCGATAACAATTCTGAACAGGCTAATTGCGTCAGAGAGTACATATTGAGTACGCAGTTTGGCACCTTGCTTGCTCTTGCCTCTGTAAGCTCCCTCTTCCACCTACAACTCGCGTTGTACGGTGGAAGAGGGAGGCGAGGCCGAAGGGGGTTGGAGCAATGTCACCAGTTCGAAAATTCGACTTAGTCATAAAAAGACTGAGTCCATTTCGAACTGAAAAGTTATAAAATAACAACAAATTTAACAAAAAAATGCAACAATATTTAGATATGATTATAAAATCAACAATGCCCCAGCTACACAAGGACCTTATTGTAGGTACTATGCTAGGTGATAGTTCAATAAAAATAGGAAAAACTGGAGCGAGGGGGCGCGCGCAGCGCGCCCCCACCTTGGCGCAAACCCCTCCCCTCCGGGGGGGTTCGCTTCTCTATACTTTGGTCAAGGCTCGGTTAACAAAGAATATCTGTACTACCTTTTTAGTATTATGTCTGTATATTGTACTCAATCTGAACCAACAGAGCGAGTATATATAGACCCTCGTTTTAACAAAGAGTATCTTTCATATAGTTTCTCCACAAAATATAACTCTATGTTCTATCCTTTTGCCGAATTGTTTTTAGACAAGTCAATAAAAGCAGGAAAAGTTTTAAAAATAGTGCCTCTTTGTATTGCTGATCTTCTAACACCTCAGGCTCTTGCTTTTTGATTATGTGACGATGGACAATATGTTAAAAGAGGTGGAATTACCCTTTGTACAGATAATTTCTCTATGAGTGAAATTTTACTACTAAAATCTATCCTAGAAGGTAAATATAATTTACAGTGTACAATTCACAACAAAAACCCTGAAAAGGGCTATTATAGAATATACATTTCAGGCAAGTCTTTACCGATTTTACGGGAACTTGTCGGTGAATTAATACATCCTTCTATGGCATATAAATTGGGTAAGTAAAATTAAACCTAATCCGGTCTAGCCCAGCCCTCCGGCCAGCTAAATATTATATATTTGCTGTGTTACAGCGAGGCGGTTATAAATAGCGAGCTCAGTTAAAATTTATTTGCTAAATCACCGTAGGCTAGTCCGCTTTTTACTTCGCGGAATTAGCCTTGTTGTAGTTAAAAAGCGTCCCCCTCCACAGGAGGGGAGATGCAGCGCCTCTCTCTCGAAGAGAGAGAGGGCAGCTATAGTATTTTATTATAGGTAAGTTCATAAAAAACTGGCCATTACGATACATTAGGCCAAAGATTTGGTTTAGGTATTTTAGTCACTTATATATATTAAGACCAAGGCTAGAATATTAAATAATGTATTTAGCCATAATTACTTTACCCTTACTAGGATGAATAGTTTCCGGTCTTTTTGGAAGAAAGATCGGAGTCACTGGTTAACAATTAATTACTTCTAGTTTAGTAATTCTTACAACGCTTAAACACTTGTTATTGGATGGAAAAGATTCCTGTATCCTCCCGGCCCCCGTTTTCTTTTTTTATTTTATTTTATAAATTAAAAAAATAAAACTTATATAGTTCTCAGTGCCATTGGGGGCCGATGAGCCTAAAAACTCATTTAACCTAATCCCTCGCGGAGAGGTTTTTAAGTACAAAGAAAATTAAATTAAATAGGGCCCTATGGGGTTGTGTCTAACATATGGGTTAAATTAAAAAAGTTAAATGAAATATATTATATAAATATGACATCGGGGAATTTTTATAGTGATATAAATTTGGAAGTTGGCTATATGCTGGAACATTCTTAGAGCTTTACATACTTTAAATAGTGAAAATTGTAAAGATTGGACAATCAGCCGGGAAGTTTAGTTTCTAGTTAATAGAACAATAACCCCTCAACGATCACACGCCAACATCCGGGGTATTGTCAATTACTCTTTGGCACTGGATGAAGATATGATCTGAACCTTGGGGAAACTCAAGGAAGAAAGGTAAACTTTCTCTTTAAGCCATCTTTGAATCGACAATTTCGGTTTTTTGGTGACGATAAAGTAACAATTAAATATTTTTTTAGCGTCAGGAGCTAAGTTAAGAAAAGTATGCTAATGGGACCATCTTGTTTTTCAAACCGATGGTCTTAACACGTTGGCCTAATTGGCAAGGCGTCGTACTACGGATACGTCACGATGCAAGTTCGAGTCTTGTACGTGTTTTACTCCTGTATATTGGTTTCTACCAATATATTTGTAGGTGTATAATAATCAGATTATCTTTAAGATAATAGATGAAATAACCTCAATCTCTATATGTTCAAACTCCACAGTACACGTCTATTATCGCTGCATGCAGTGCATACAAATATCCTATACAGGAGGTGGAGGTTCGACTCCATTAGCGTGTTAAATGGACCTAAGAGATTGAGTAAATTTTTATTAAAACAAAGTAATGAAAATGATAAGTACAAACTTCAATTCGGTTATAGTCTCTTGTCCAACTAAATTTTTTCTCGGCCCCTACGAAGGGATTGTGGCAAAGCGAGCCTTTTCAACTAATGTAGTCGACCTGAGCGCAACATGTGATCCTGTGAAAGTATATGAAAATGCAGATTCGCAAAAACTAGAAATCCTTGCTGATAATAACGGGAAATCAGGCATCTACATGTGAAAGAACTTATCTTCAGGTAAAATATATGTAGGAAGTGCCAAGGATATAAAGCGTCGTTTAAGTAGTTATTATAATGTTAATTATCTCTTAAACGAGTCTAGCATGCATATTAACAGCGCCCTCTTATTGTACGGCTATGCATCCTTTAGCTTGTCTATCTTAGAGTACTGTAGTGAAGAAAATCTTATTCAAAGAGAACAATATTACATAGATATCTTGCAACCAGGTTACAATATTTGTAAAACAGCAGGTTCGACTCTTGGAAAACTTCATTCTGATGATGCAAAGGAGAGAATAAGTAATGCTAAAAAGGGTACAAATGAAGGAGAAAATAATTCGTTTTATTCTAAAACACATTCAGTGGAATCAAGGAAAAAAATGTCGGACATTAAGCGCGGAACAACACTTTCTGAAGCAGTTAAAGCAAAAGTGAGTGCATCCATGCTAGGGAAAAAGTTTACCGAGGAACATAAAGCCAACCTTTCTAGTGCACAGCCCAACTGTAAAAAGCTATCAGTACTTGATTTAGAAACAGGGATTGAAACTATTTACAATTCAATTTCAGACGCAGAAAGAAAAATGGAGTTACCTGCTTCTTCAATAAGAGCAAATCTTAGATCAAAAAGCAAAAATGCGTACCGCGGTAGATATGTTTTTAAGATAGAAAATTAAAGCACTACCGCAAGGATAAAGTTAAGCCATGCGATCAAAAAGGAATTAGGCTCCTTTTAAGGTCGTAAAAAGTTTCGGTTAACCCGAAGCTAGTCTAACCGAATTATACTGCTGCATGCAGAGAGGTACTACGGTAAGGCGAAATTCTCAAATTGCGGGAACACCCTAAAGCAATTTCAACCAAGCGAGAGTGGTAACACATCTCGTGGCACAGGTAATGACTCGTGGTAAGGTAAAATCGAAATTGATGCACGAAAGGAAATGGGCAATCCGCAGCCAAGTTCGAAATAAATTCGAATGCAGTTCAACGACTAGACGGGAATTGGCGTAGAAAAATCGACGCTTAAGATATAGTCTAACCCTTGATGAAAATCATGACCATGTGTATATCTGAAAAAGATTAGAAATGGTGACCTTAGGAAATGGGAATAGCAATTTAGCCAGAATTGAAATACCATGGAGAGGAGGTTTAAAACGGGAAAGATCACCTATTGCCCTAACTCTCTTTTGGCCCCGACCGGGGCCCCCTTTTCTTCGGGAGGGCGCGCGCAGCACGCCCGCCCGATGCAAAGGATTGAGAAGGGTAGAAGATCCTCGATTGGTCGGCTTAGCTTATCCTCGTGAACGCAGAAATCATGAAGGGTACGGCTGTTCGTCGTTTAAAAAGCTACACGAGCTGGGTTAAATACGTCGTGAGACAGTATGGTTTCTATCTTCTAGGGGGAATTAGAGTAAAATAAGGGTTGACCCTTCGTACGAAAGGAGTTGGGTATAGTAACCTCTGGTTTACCTGTTGTTTATTGTGTCCGATATTAATATCACCGGGCGGTTTTAAAAACCACCTGTCCTTGTTTATTCCCTAGCTAGGGAGCATACAAGGGAAAGATAATTTCTTTGTCTATATACGATTTAGGTTCGGATAGATAAAGATAGGGGAGTTACTATCACTTAAGTAATTTTATAGCATAGGCACGGCAGGAAAGCTACGTTTTTTAAGGATAAGGGCTGAATGCATGTATGTTCGAATCCCACTTTAAGATACTCTTAAAAAAATACGTGGTATACTACTACGATTTATGTGTTTAAAACATATTACTAATAGGTTTTGACTGTAAGGATTGCAATCTTTAGGTAAAAAATACTAATTTATTATACACTGGATAATACACTTATCGTTAATTTTATTTTTCATTAATAGCCAGCATATCTTCGTAGGTAAAAAAAAAAATTGCTAGCGGAGCAACCCCCCCCCCTGCATGCATGCATGCATGCATGCACTCTATTTTCTCACCTACATAGTATTCTACTATGTAGGTGAGGGTTAGGGGTGGGCGGAGCCGGCCGGCCCCATCATATTTTTTTACTTTTATATTATTATTTTATTATTAAAAAAATATTAAGAGAACTATGACCAACGCATGGCCCCCCCTTTTCTTTTTTATTTTTTTTTGTTAAAAAATTAAAAAAGAAAAGGGCGCCCCTTTTCATATTTATTTTTTTTTAAAAAAATTAAATATGAAAAGGTTTTATAGCGAAGGGGGGAGGAGTTGTAAACAACTCCTCCTCCTTTGCATCTCGCGCGCTACGCGCGCGGACGCTCCCTAATATGTGGCACACACGACCAAGGCGGTGTGCCACATATTACCCTCCCACCTGGTGTGGGGGAGGCCGGGATGATTGTGCGAAGCGCCCTTGCATGTCTGCATATTCCCCGCTTTGCACAAGCCTTGGTCTGCATGCAGGTGCATGCAGTCCCCAGCCCTTCCTGCATGCATGCATATTCAGTGCATGCACCCTCTTCTCGAAGGTGGACGTATGCTAATCCTCCGGATAAGACGAAGTCGGAGCATGGCTACCCGGAGGGTCGGCTGCATTACTTGCATGCATGCGGCCGGCCGACCGGCCGGCTCCAAAGCTGGGTATACAAAGCAGGGCGAAGCGCCCATCGCCTGCATGCAGGCTGCATGCAGGGGGGGGGGGGGTGCAGATGCAGCATGCTTGCTTGCGTCCTCGAAGAGGGTGCAGCACTCCCCTACGTTGCCCCCTACACACAGCCCATTACCTTACAGGCTAAGGGACCGCCCTTCTCTCCTACATGCAGTCCATTTCCTACGCAAATGGACTGGCCCCCACTACTTCTCTACTCGAACAGCCCTCTCTCTCTTTCAGAGAGAGAGAGGTTTTTGCCGCTAGCTTCGCAGCGCATAAAAAAATTCACCCCTCCCACTTTCCAACCCATCCAACTACTACACGCAGCCTTGGTCGTAGTTGAATGGATGGGTGGGCAAGTGTGGGGGGGGACTCGAAGAGGAGGACTTTTTGAGAGAGGAGGTATCCGTCCCCTACGGATCAATAGCTGGCCTGCATGCAGAGCCGGCCCTGGCTTTTTTTTTTTTTTTATTATATAATGTGCCGGCTCCACCACATAGTTTAAAGGCCCGGTTAGCATAAAAGTAATGTGTCCGTTTTGTAATCGGAATAAGTAAGTGCGATACTTGCACTGGGCTATGTTCTTTGTTCTACTCCAGCTGCCCCCCCCTTATTCCTGCATTTAGCGAAGCCAAACAATTTTTGGTCTGCATGCATGCGACTTTGTCTTATTCGGAGGATTAGCGGTTGAAGCACCCCCCCTCTGGCCTTCGCCACTTCGCCGCTCTGTCCTTGCAGGGGACTGGAAGTTCCAGTACCAGTTACTCTGGAAACAAGGACTGCATGCACCCTCTACGAGGACGCAAGCATGCACGCGGAGCCAAGAGCGTCCCCCCGGCTCCTACGGAGCCGGGGGGGGGGGACGCTCTGGGGGACTTTGAGCGGTCATTTTTTTTTTACAAGTAAAAAAAAATAAGCATGGCTGCACCCTCTTCCTACACCAGCCTTGCTTGGTCGGTATTGGACTAGCCATGTCTCCGAGAAGCCTGCGCATGCTATCATATATCGCAGATGGTGGAAAAGGAATAAGAAATCAAAATAAAAAAAGAAAGTCTGCACTGCCCCCAGAGGGGTGGGGTGGGGTGGGGTGGGGTGGGGTACAAATTTAGCATACATATCTATTGCAGCGCCCCTTGGTCACACGCTGTTTCCATCCTCCGGCTCAATAGTCAAGTTGGTTAAGACATAACGTTTTCACCGTTAAAGGCGGGGATTCGAATTCCCCTTGAGCTCTTTAAATTCAGTGCTTTATACTTTTATATCTTCAGGTAATACTCCGGCAGCCTCAGCTTCCTGGAGCGGAAATAAGCAACGCTGCGTAGCAGGCGCCGCTCCGCGTATTTTGAACTACCAGCTACGCAGCTACTTGGCTCCGCTTAAAAATAAAAATAAATTCGCCCCGCCCTTTTCATTTTTATTGCTTCCGAAGGAGCCCCTCCTTTCTCATTTATTTCCCTGCTTTGCTGGGGAATAAACGGAAAGGAGGGGGCCCGCCCTTGAGGTCCCTCGCCTTTTTCTTTTTTATTTTTTTTAACAAAAAAATTAAAAAAGAAAACGTATAAATGGGCCCTCCAGCAACTGGGCGGAGCCCTACGGCGCCGCCCCTCCTTCTCCACCGTACTACGCGAGTAGTAGGTGGAGAAGGAGGGTTATATTTAGCGGGGCAATTAAAAATGAAAAGGTTTATTTAAGGTACCGCTTGCTGGCTAGCCTTAAAAGGCTGCTTCGAGCCCAGGGAAGCACCCCTCTTGAAAACCTTGCACAACTTCGTTAAGCTGGGGGCCATGTTTTTTGGGATTTTTGTGTCTTGTCTTTGTCCTGCTCGCGTAGCAAGTTACAACTACATATGTAGTTGTAACACAACTTCGTAAGCCCCGGAGCCAAAACCGACCCTTTACCTGTGGCTCAGACCAACAACTCCGACCCAGTCGTAGCCGAGCCTACGTGAGGGTTAAGGAACAGGGTCGGTTTTGGCTCCGGGAGTTGTGCAGAAACTGGAACTGGGTAATTTGTTTTGGTTTTTTTTTTTGCGCCCTCTTTAGTGGGGGGCGCTAGAACCTGTTCCTGTACCTGTTCCCGGGGACTGCATTTATATTCAGCCAAGGTGGGACCCTAGTGGAGCGGGGGGGGGCTGCATGCAGTGTTGGGACCCTAATTGGGAGCCCCACCAGGTCTGCATTTATATTCAGACCTGGTCCGCCTTTTTTCGTCTGTGCCCCGCCCTTCTCTCTCACTTTTTTCATTCTGAAATAAACGGAGAGAAGGGAGTTTAAGGGGGGGAGGGTGGGCTAGGACCCAGGGCTGCTTTTTTTTTCTTGCGAAGCGCCCCTGGGATCCGGGTTAAGGCCCCGCTCCGCGTATATTGAAATAATAAAAGGTGGGAGGGGGGGGGGGCAGCACTGCATGCTACCATACGGCTTCAGAAGGGTCCCACCTTAAAGGCTGAATATAAATGCAGGCTTTTTCCACACCAATAACTCCGACCCGGTCGTAGCTAGTCTACGTGAGGGAGGCTAGGGGGGGGGGTGAAGTAGCGGATAAGGATAAGGATGTGGCCGGTTTCACAGACCAGCAATTTAAAGAAATCTATATGGTAAAAAAAAAAGTAATTATACCATAAGTGGCGGATTAGTGTAGTAGTAACATGATTGGCTCATGTCCAGTAGTCAGAGGTGCAATTCCTTTGTCCGCGTTTATATTTTCTTTTTGTATTTCCCTGCGAAGCGTCCCAATTACTTTGACTTTTTTACCGAAGGAGGCACAACTTCGTTAGCCCTGCTTAGAAGTGTGCAGCAGATGCATCTGCAGCATGGCTGCATTTATATTCAGACCTGGTCTATCCGCTAGTTCCTGTTCCTGTACCCGGGGACTGCATGCTGGAAAGCCTGCATTTATATTCAGCCAAGGTGGGAGCTAGTGGAGCCGCCCACCCCACCTGCATGCAGCCTGCATGCAGTGCACACTACGTAAGCATGCATTTTGTGTTTTTGTTTTTTTTAGCAAAGCCAAATTTATTTTTCTTATTCCTTCCCTGCATGCGTCCACCTTTGCAGAAGAGGGTGCATGCACAGCACCCCTTCACCCCGCCCTCCCCACACCTGGTGGGGGGGGGGTAATATGTGGCACACACGACCAAGGTGGTGTGTCACATATTACTGGCTCGCGCCCCGCAGGGCAAATATGTCCCCCCTCCATCCGTACTACTAGTGTAGTACGGATGGAGGGGGCGGGCTCGAAAATAATTTTTAGGGGGGGGGGGGTAGGGCGGGAGTCTACCCATGCAGTGGCCAGGGTCACGGTCACGGCAGCAGCCCTGACTAACTAAGTTGTGCAGGGCCACCCGGCACGGTCCCGACCGACCAAGGTGCTGGGCCGCTTGCATGGCTCCGCCAACGAGTGGGCGGAGCCGGCCCCAACATCATATTTTTTTTACCTTGCAATTATTATTTTTATTTTATTATAAATAAATATTAAGAGAACTCTGACGGCATTATAAAGCGGCACTGGCCTTTGTAACAACTACATATGTAGTTGTTACTTGCTTTAGCGAAGCCAAGTGAGTGGGAGCGGGGGGGGGCACCGCCACCCCGACCAAGGCGGGTGGCGGTCAAAATTCTTTTTTAATTTTTAAATTCCATTTAAAAATCCCCACCAGCCTTGGTCGGGCTCCTCTCTCACCAGGCGAATTTCACGGCCGGCTCCATTTTCGGGCTAGCTTCGCAGCAGAAAATGGAACCGGTCGGAGGAGCCGGGGCTTCGTTAGGGAGGCTACGGACCCTAGGGGGGGGGGGGGTCAATGCAGGGGGGGGTAGGGAGCCGGTAAAAGCAAATACCCCTTTAACTGGAAAGAAAAAAGGCTATAGCTTAATTGGCAAAGCAAGCTGCTCATGATAGCTCAGATGAGTGTTCAAGCCATTCTAGCCTTAAAAATGAAACAAGGATCATATTAAACCTTTGGCAATGCACAGCACCCCCTTCAGCCTAATATGTGGCACACCACCTTGGTTGGTGTGCCACATATTACTGGCTCGCGCCCCGCAGGGGCAAGTATGTCCCCCCCTCCATCCTACTACTAGTGTAGTACGGATGGAGGGGGCTCGTATTTGGGGGGGGGGGGGTTGGGGGGGGGGGAGGAGTCTACTTTAAATATAAATGCGACCAGGTCGGTTATATAACTATTATAGCGTGCATTTAGCGAAGCCAAAAACAATATTTGTTTCGAGCGGTCAAAATTGGCGCTAGATCTGCAAGGGTCGCTTCGGAGCCCAAGGGGGGGGGGTTAATAAACTTATATTGTTTAACTTGCTTTATTAATTATTTAATTTCTCCTTCCTGGTGGGAGGAAGTTAATAGCCCCTGCTTATCCTTATCCGCCAGTTCCTGTACCTGTTTCCCTGGGACTGCACGCACCCTCTTCTGCGAAGGTGGACGCATGCAGACTGCATGCTGGAAAGCCTGCATTTATATTCAGCCAAGGTGGGATCTAGTGGAGCCGCCCACCCCTCACCCCCACCCCCCTGCATGCAGGCTGCATGCAGTGCATGCTAGACCCAAGTTCCTTTGCCACACTATTCCCCATGTTGCGGGGGGGGGGGGAAGTCAATAGCTGCAAAGGCTGCATGCAGCCTAAAGGATGGGACTCCGCCCATACGGCCCGTCCGACCAAGGTGGGTGGGCGGAGCCGGCCCCATCTTATTTATTTCTTTTTTATTTTATTAGTATTAAAAAATGTTAAGAGAACTATGAGATGACAATGGGGGGGGGGGGGTGTTTAATGTCCAGCGGAATGCGCTAGTTCCGTCCCTCCTCCTACATGCGTAGCTGTGGGTGCCGGGTGCTGGTCTGCAGGGGGGGGGTAGCAGCTCACCCCACCCCTTCACCCCCCGGGCCGACTCCTAGTAAGGGAGGCTAGGGGGGGGGGATAAAAATAAAAATTCGGGGGAGGGGGGGGGGAATAGAAGACTGCTTCCTTGAAGCACAACCTTCGGAGGTTGGGCTGCATGGCCTCTGCCCCAATTTTTGCATGCCCTAACGAAGTTGTGCCGACCTTTATCCGGAGGATTAGCATTAACGAAGTAGGGCATGCAGCCCTGTCCACCCTGCAGACCAAGGCTGCTGCTCACCAGCCTTGGTCTGCATGCAGTGAAAAAATAAAGGGACCCTGTTGCAGTGCGGGAATAGCAGCTCTTTTATTATTTCCCGGTTTCAAAGCCTGCATGCAGGTGTGGAATACCCCCTGCATGGCTCGACGAAGTCACATGTATTCCCAGCATGACCCCGGCTCCGGCAAAAGGCCATGCATGGCTATATCGTGTATGGGTCATATCTTCGGCTTCTTGTGTGAATACCCAAATCTTCTCCTTCCCACCTAACGATCCCTCCCAGCAATAATCCAGCAGCATCTTCCCTTGTCCCTGCAGGGGAATAAGGGAAAATGCGGCCTTGGTAACAACAAATTCTCTCATTCATTTCCCTTCTTTGCTGGGAAATGAACGGAGAGGAGCCGGGGCTAAAAATAGAAAAGGTGCAGGGACCCTAGGGAGGCTAGGGCTGCATGCGTCCACCTTCGCAGAAGAGGGTGCATGCACAAACGAAGTTGTGCATGCATACCAAGGCTGGTAGGGACAAGGGAAGGGTAGAGGGTCCCAGTGGAGCCGCCCGCCCACCCTGCATTTATATATTTATTTAATCCGAGTGCTGGAATTGGTAGACAGGATAAACTTAAGACTTATTGATGTAAAGTCGTGAACGTTCAAGTCGTTCTTCGGATATAAAACCACCCATGCATGCAGACCTGGTCGTAGCCACAAAACTTAAGTTTAATCCTGGTTCAGTACCCGGTAGCATGCACAAGGCCCGGCTCCACTCTCACCAGGCGAAGCCCACGGCCGGCTCCATTTTCGGGCTAGCTTCGCAGCAGAAAATGGACGGAGCCGGCCTGAGGAGCCGGGGGGGGGGGGCTTCGCTAGGGAGGCTGGGGGGGGGCTGGGGGGGGATGCTTTTTTGTTAGTAGCACTCTATTATTGTTAGTCAATGCGGTCACTTTGAGGCGAGAAAGATCAATATTCTTTAACCGGCTAGCTATCCTTATACTGCTATATTCTGGTATTATAGGTTATGATAGTTTATATATTAAAACTTTAGACACAGGAATAGGTATATATGGTGGTTTATTCCATACAACACTCGATCGGTCGCGACCCCACCGCTGGACATATAGTTTTTCTGGCCCGGCTCTCAGAAGAGCAGCTCCCGGCCGGCTCCGGAGGTTGCAACATGCGTAGCAGTAGGAGCTGCTCTGCAGCTAAAAATCCTTTTTTTTTATTTTTATTAAAAAATCTCTTTGCACCGGAGCCGGGTGTGGTATTTATAAGTGTTATAGGAGCTATAGTGTTGCTCCCTTCCCCCCTTCCCCTTCCTTCCTGCGCTCTTAACTGCATTTACCCGGCTCCTTGGATTCTTCCTATTGACGGCTCGACGTAGTCAGGCCCGGCTACGCATGTGGCCGGTTTCACAGGCCAGCAGCTCATAATTCTCAAAATACACATATAGTTATATAGTAAGATATAAAAATAAATTAATTAGTAAGATGGGAGAACAATTTACAATAATAGAATATCCTTTAATTATTATTTGTCCACTGCATGCAGACCTGGTCATATGTTATATTTTACTACGATCAAGGCATGTTTATAGGGCCCCTTTTACTATTTATAGATTAGGATTCGACCTTGGGCTAGCGGAGCCATGCCTGCATGCCAGCATATTATTTACGACCAGGTCTGCGTAGCCTGCATGCCAGCATTTTTGGGTTTTTTTTTGGGGGGGGGGGGGGGGAAGGTTGGGCTAGCGGAGCCATATAAAAAAAAAACGACCTTACCTTGGGTGGGAGAAAATCTATTTATCGTATACAAAGCTGGCATGCATTTATATTCAGGCCTGTGAAACCGGCCGGTAACATTTTATTTATTTTTTTTTTGAGTAGCGCCAACTTCGTAGCCTGCATACCAGCAGTAAAAAAGGATATAAAAAAAAAATAAAGTTACTTATAATGTTTCATCTATCAAAGATTCAACTAATGTAATTATACCGAGGGGGGCTCGTCCTCCTCAACCTAGCATCATCTTCGATGATGCGTACGCTCACTTGAACCCTGCGGTCATCTTCGTAGATGGCCGCAGGGCCCTGAAGGCCTCGTATCCTTTATTACAAAAAAGATCCGACTTTCTATTATTAAAATCAATTATTGAAATAATGAATCGCAAAGAGCATCTAACTACTGTCCCTTGTCCCTTGTCCCTTGTTTTGTCCTGTACGGGGGGGGGGGGGACAGAAACTGGGTAAAGGGTAAAATAAATATATCCTGCACAACTTCGTTAGAAGCCAAAACCGAGCTTGTCCTTGTCCCTGTCCCTGTCCCTGCATGCAGAGCCGGCGGCGGGGCCATGGTCATGATGGGGGGGGGTGGTTTAAATAAAATTGTAAATATCAAAGCATCAATGAACAGAGGTTTATCAGGCTTCTCTAATGTATTAACTGAAGCGAGGGGCGCGCGCAGCGCGCCCCTTGCAAGGGGCCCCGTAGGGGCCCCTCGCTTCCCTTACGTTACTCCTGTTGAGATACCAGTAGTTGAATATACAGAAAACCCGGATCCTCATTGATTAGTGGGATTCGTTAATGGAGAGGGCCGGCTCCGCGGCTGCGAAGGGGGGGACAAATTTTTACAAGCCTTGGTCTGCATGCAGGGTTTTTCCTGTCTGCCCCCTACTTCGTAGGGCAAAAGGGGGGGGGGAGGGCGCCTCGGGCGTATGTTTTGGGTTTTTACCCGCCTCTAACAAAGAGGGCGCAACCCCATAAAAACTTTGTTATTTTTGGCCCCAGCCACCCTAGCATGCATACCAAGGTGGGAGAAGAGGTCCACCAGGGGGGGGGGTAATCCCCTGCTTACGTAGTGTTTAGCAGTTCTGCCGCAGCGGAGCGGTGTTTTAGCAATATTATTGCCATGCTTGCTACCAGGTCTGCGTGCAGAGCCTGCCAATAAAAAGGGGACATAGTTTAATTGGAAAAACTACGATTTTGCATATCGTTATTTCAGGATCGAGGCCTGCTGTCTCCAATGTCGAAATTCGACTAAATTAATACAATAGCTATGCTTTCTTTGTTTTTTTTACGCGTGACCCTAGTTCCTTTTGCCGGACTATTCCCGTGTTGTTGCCCACCTTCGGAGACAAGTTCCCTGGGGGGACAAGGAAGAGTAACAAGTCAATAGCTGCAAAGCCTGCATGCAGCCTAAACGTAGGGGGGGGGGGGCTCCGCCCATCCTTGTTTACTTAAAAATAGGTCTGCATGCAGGCGGTTTTTTGTTTTTGTCTGCCCTACTTCGTTGGGAAAAGGGCAAGGTTTTGTCCAGTTCGGGGGGGGGGCTACAGGAACTGGGCTAACAAAGTTGTGTGTGGGGGGAATACAGTAAATAAAAATACCACAAAAAGCATGGCACAGATGCAGGGAGGTGGAGGAGCCAGAAGGCAGGGGCAGGGGAGGGGCTACAAAGTGGGAGTCCAAGTTCCCTCACCTTCATGCAAGACCAGTATTGGTCTTGCATGAAGGTGGGAGCCCTGGGGGGGGGGTGGGGGGGGGTATTTCCAGAGGCAGGCAGCAGAAAAATAATATGAGGGGCTGCAATGCCGGCATAATTATACTGTTAATAAAAATAAACAAAAGCCCTTGTCCGCAGGGGTCTAGCCTGCACACGCCCGCCCTGCAGGTGCCCCCCCCCGGGCGCCCGCCTGCAGGGGGGGGGGGGGGTGGGCGGCTCCACTAGGCTCCCACCTTGGCTGAATATAAATGCAGGGTTTTACCTGCATGCACAAGGCCCGGCTCCTCTCTCACCAGGCGAAGCCCACGGCCGGCTCCATTTTCGGGCTAGCTTCGCAGCAGAAAATGGAGCCGGCCGGAGGAGCCGGGGGGGGGGGGGGGGGTTCGAAAGGAGGCTAGGCTGCTGGGGGGGGGGGGTAGCTCCCCTTGGTCGCAAAAAATGACCATGCGACTTCGTCGACCGCAGGTCATTTATAGTTTAAAGCTTGAGAAGCTCAATTGGTAGAGCGGGACACTGAAGCTGTTCAGGCTGTAAGTTCAAATCTTATCTCGGGCAACCCACTGGGTTCTAGCATGTTGGCCTAATTGGCAAGGGGGTCGTACTACGGATGCGTCGAATGCAAGTTCGAGTCTTGTACGTGCTTCTTATACATCTTATTTAAGCTTAACCTATTTACTCTAGTGTCACTGTAATTATAATAGGTAAAGCGAGCGGCCCCGCAGGGGGCCGCTTGCAAGGGGCGCGCTGGGCGCGCCCCTCGCTCTTATAACTGGATGATTACTATATACACTATATAAATTAAGAAGTAAGTAGCCTTTAGTATGTTTAATTTAATTAATACTTCGTCATGGTTGCGAAGTCGTGTAGGTGCATAATAATCTATATTTATAGATGAAATAATCTCAAAATTTAGTATTCAAATCCCCACATCCTACCTCTCTGCATATCTGGGTGGATTAAACGGATCTAATTGCTGCTGCCCGGAGGGCTGTAAATTAGAAATAACATTTTACGTGGACGAAAAAAACAAGCCTTGGTCGAACAATGGGCTTATCTTTGGGTAAAAATAATAATAACCTCTCATCTAATCCAAATTTCACAGCCCCGGCTCTGCATGCATGGGTTGGCGGAGCCATGCAAGCGGCCCAGCAGCAGTAGTAGTATATGATAATGCTCTGCTTCATAAACGGATATTGGAGCCGCCCGGCCGGCCGGCCGGGCGGGAAAATGAGGGGGGGGGGTAAAAAGCAGGTATCTATCGCTGAACGCGTTTGGAAACTGGCGAATCCTATGTGGGAAGCAGTGTCAATTTATCCAGAAGATTCAGATATTATTTTAGAGCCTTGCGTGGCGAAATATGGTTATTCCAAATGGCCCGCCCCTCCCCTCTCTCATATTTTTTTTTATCTATTATTTTTATTTTATTCTTCAGCATGCAGAAAAAAATATTAAGAGTGGAGGAGGGTTTCTTTAGGAATACTCGAGTATTGTGAGACTTAGGAGCCGGAAAATTGAAAGAGAGAAATACTATATGGATTTATCGCAAAAACCGGAATATAACATGTAGTAGATCAGACAAAAATGTTGACCCCAAAGTAGAAGAATCGAATTAAAACGAGAAACAAGCGTTACTATTATCCTGAAAGCGGTAAATTTGGCAGTAATAGCTATTGGCGTCCCTATGTATCTTTATATATCCTTAAATCCACCTTAAAATTGCTCTATATAAGTATCACCTTTAGGATCTTGCTGCACGACCAAGGCCTGCATTCATCTAACTATTGCATTCTTTCAAACTGGTTTATATCCCAGTACTTCATAACCAATATTGGGTATAATAAAAAACCAAAAATTAAACCTAATCCCTGATTTTTTGCTCGCCTACGAAGTCGGCCATAAAAAAAAGAAGGCTTGCTTAAATTCAAACATCGACTTCTACGAAGTCGATGATATATAATAAAATGGTAATTTTTAGTTTCAAGTTAAATCTTTCGCGGAGCCAAGAATTTGGTATTTACGGACTGTTTTAAGGTAAAGCAGTCTCTTCTGGTTCAATTCTAGACGCAAGATAATGCTTTTTGTTAATGTCATAATTTTACTGTTAGTCAATGCGGTCACTTTGAGGCGAGAAAGAACAATACTATTAAACTGGCTAGCTATCCTTATGCTGCGATATTCTGTAGCCTTACTAAGCATAGGTGTAGGAATACGTATATATGGTGGTTTATTCCAATCCACATCCATAGTACCTAGCTTTAACCTATTCGTAAGTATTCTAGGAGCTATAGTGTTATTATTAACTGCATTTTACCCCAGACGTTTCAAAGAACCTTACCCTTCGGGTGAGGGTCAACAATTTTCCTAATCCCTCGACAGAAAATAAGTTCTGTATTTACGGAATACTCCAAATATACAAATAGCTATTTAGAAATATATAAAAATAAAATAATTAATAAGATGGGAGAACAATTTACAATAATAGAATATCCTTTAATTATTTTATTTATACTAATAGGGGCAACATTTTTAATGTCTAGTAGTGATTTAGTTTCAATGTTTCTAGCAATAGAATTACAAAGTTACGGTTTATATATTTTTGCTACATTATATAGAGATTCTGAACTTGCAACATCAGCAGGACTTACATATTTTTTACTAGGAGGTTTATCTGCTTGTTTTATATTATTAGGTTATTTATTGTATTTAAATTCCGGGATTACTAATTTAGACGGTTTATATTTTTTTGAGCAGACAAATGGCTGTGTTTTATCCCTGGTTCCACTCGCAATTTATATCCATCCGAAAAAACAAAAGGATTTAATTCCCTCCTCTCTCTTCATTTTTTCCCGGCTCTAACAAAGAGGGCGCCCACCAAGGAGCTGGGCGGAGCCCTACCCCCACAAAAAAGAAGAGAGAGGAGGGCGGAGCTTGAAGAAAATTCGGTGTATATCTTTGAACGAATTTAACAAACGGTAAGCTATATGTTGGTAGTGGAGTCCGTCTTTCAGAAAGATTATCCCAATATTATTCAGAAAGAAATATGGAGACTCAACTCAAAAAAGGTAAAAGTGCAATATCTAGCGCCCCCGACCGACCAAGGTGCTGGGCCGCTTGCATGGCTCCGCCAACGAGTGGGCGGAGCCGGCCCCAACATCATATTTTTTACTGGCCGGCCGGCTCCAAAGGGGCCCCAATTATTATTTTATTATTAAAAAATATAAAGAGCTGCCCCCCCGAAGGGGGGGGGGCTGCATCTCGCGCGCTACGCGCGCGGACGCTGCCGGCTCTTCCCCCCACTCTCTCTTTGAGAGAGGGGGGGGGAGGGAAGAGCGGCTGCATTCCCTCTCCCTCCGGGAGAGGGGACGCTGCCGGCTCCGCTGGAGGGGTTAAATTTAAGTAGTAGTTGGACGGAGCGGGGGGGGGGAGGAGGGCTATTGTAGTGAAAAAACGAAAACCCTACTGAGGGCACCAAAATCGGAGCCGGCCGGGCGGAAACTAAGGCTAAAATGTCCGGGCTTCGCCCCATACTAAGATGGGAAATTCTGCCTTAGTTAGGAAAAAATCAACCTGCCGCTATAAAAATAAAAGTTACTGATATAGAATTAAATACAAAAACTATTTATGATTCAATACACGAGGGAGCTAGAGCCTTAAATATCCCACAAACAATAATTTCTCGATATTTTACAAATAAACAAAAAACTCCGTACAAGAAAAGATATCTTTTCAAGAAAATAGATTAGCAAAGGATGCTGCTATCTTCTGTATCTTTGTTATCTTCTGATTTCTAGTATCACGCGGAATGTTGGCATTCCTTTTCCTATATGTTACTTAATTCTCTTTGCAGCCCCTTCCACCAAATTTCAATAGGGCGGTTTAATCGTCAAATTAAACCTAAACCTTGAAATATAAGAAAGTTAAACTTTGTTTCTTTACAAACTAAAATTTAAACAAACTAGTTTATGTTACTCTTTTTTTTTTAATGACTAAAAATGCCTGCTTACGAAGTGTGCAGCATGTGTTCTTCCAGCATGCAGTCCCCGCGAGGTCTGCATGCTACCAGACCCAACCCTAACGAAGTTGTGAATGCAGGCTTTTTCCAGAATGCAGTCGGGGGGGGGGTAACTGGAACTAGCGGATACGGATAAGCATGTGGCGCATCCTTGGCCGGCTCCGCAGGCTGCATGCTAAAAAAAATTACTAATAAGCTATTTTTTTTTTGGTTTTCTTTTTCCCTTCCATATCTCGACATACAAAACCGGCTTGCGGTCGCTTCCTTCTTTCCGGTCCTTTAGCGTGTCCCTTTACTTGTTCGTATGTCCCGCTCCTCGTTCTTGTCCTATTTCAGACACTTTGGGTGCCGGGAAGGGGGGGGGGGTACAAGGACAAAGGAAGGAAAGGCAGTAATATTCCCTTGTCCTTGTCCCCTTCCAGCATGTATGCGACTTCGTCTTATCCGGAGGATTAGCATTAACGAAGTTGGGCATGCAGTCCCTACCTTTAATACCCCTTTTTAGCGAAGCCAAAATTTGGTTTACTTAAAAATAGGTCTGCATGCAGGCGGTTTTTTGTCTGCCCCCGTACTTCGTAGGCAAAACAGGGGGGGGGGGCAATCCGGTAGGGGACAGATGCCGTGCGGGGAGCCCCAAGGAAAGGGTTATAACGAGCCTAAGAACGAAAGAACTTGTCTTATCGAAGACGACATTGGCGCAGCTCCCACCCACCCTTCCCATCCCGTTACATCGGGATAGAAAGACTGTGAAGAATCACCTTACTTACTTCTCCCTTACTCATTCAACCCAAGCCAGTCGGGGACACATGGCGACGGGACAGATCCCCTACTTAGAACCCCCAAAGATCAAGGCGAGATATATGGGGGAGGGCGCCTCGGGCGTATGTTTTGGGTTTTTTTGGGTTTTTTTGTGGTATCTTTTTTTTTTTGCGCGTGACCCTAGTTCCTTTTGCCGGACTATTCCCGTGTTGTTGGCCTTGACCCTGGGAACAGGAACAAGACAAGTCAAGACAAGGGCTGCATGCATGGGGCTCCGCCCAGCTCGAACAGCCCTCTCTCTCTCTCTCTCTCTCTCTCTTTCAGAGAGAGGTTTTCTTGTTTTTTTTTTTGCCCTCTCGGGCGCAAGCCCAAAAAAATTAAAATTGTGTCCCGGTAGTTCCGCACCAACAACTCCGACCCGGTCGTAGCGGACCTTGGTTGCTGAATAAGGGAGGCTAGGAGCATACGGAGGCTAGGGGTAGCACCTCACCCACACCCCTTCCCCCCTGCCGGCTCCAAGTGAGCGAGGCTAGGGGGGGGGGGGGACAAGCAGGTAATTTTTTTGGTTTTGCCGCTGCTTTGCTGCGAAAGTAAAAAATGTCCCGGTATCCGGAGGATGTGGAGGTGACCAGGTCTGAATATAAATGCACACCCAACAACTCCGTTGTAGGGGGGGGGGGGAGGTAGGGTTTTTCGACCCGGTAGTAGCCTCTACCCAGGGTGACTTTGGGATCCGAGGCAGCCCCATCGGGGGGGGGGGGGGGATGCACAATTTGCCCCTCTGGGCCGGTGGGAACAGATATGGAATAGAATATAAAAGGGGGGGGGGGTAGAAGTAGCCGGCCGGGGATTATATAATCAGAAAACTCAAATTTAAAGGTAATGATGGAATTGATAGACATTAATAGCGGATTAAATACCACCTGACATGCACCCAGCATGCACAACCTTCGGTTAGTCATAGCGGACAATTTTAGCCTTGGTCAATTTATAATTTGGCTATTTGCTAAAATAAAACGGGTGAGAGAACATAATTGTTTACTATAAGTAACCTATTTATAGACATAATCAAATTTGGCCAAAATCCGGCTCCGAGTTTTTCCGCCTTGCTGTTTTCTTCTATATATATGTCTATATAGAAGAAAACTATTTAAAAAAGTCTAACCCATGTCTTCCTGACCTGGGAGGTGATTCACCACGCAGTTCTGCCTGCCCTGCGGGCTAGAGTAATATAAATAATGTTAATAAAATCAGGTGTCTTCAGATTAAGAAAGAATTTTTCAATTTGACATAATAAAAATTATTCTAAAGCACCTTTATATCTAGGCGGCACTGGGCTAGTTACAGCTGGTTTTATAATTGCAGGCTTAAATATTAGTTTGGTTCACGATGACTTAACATTCTTTGGTTCTGGGATGGTTACAGTACTAGCTGCTTTACCTTGCAAAGGTAGATCTTTCTCTACTAATTCCAAGCCGTTCCTATCTGCCTATTTATGACGGAGGCTAATTTGTGAACGCTTCAGCAACCAAACCCAAAATAATACCCCTTCCCCCCTTTTCTCCCCTAACTCGAGAGAGAGTAGAGAGAGAAGAGAAGAAGAGTATGGTCCCTAAGCAGGCGGAGCAGCCTGCTACGGGTTGCTCCGCCAGGGGGGGGGGGGGGGAGGGGGGGGTTAGCCAAGAAGCTATACAACAAAGAGAGCTGCGTTTAGTGGTCTGAGGGACAAAGTTAGGATCTACAGTAGGTTATTCTGGACGATTTTCAAAACCAATTAGAAGTATGATTGAATTAGCTCCTTATCAACTAAGTGTTATTGTAGGATTACTATTATCTGACGGTTGACTTGGTTTAGCTCATAACAGTAAAATGCTCGGTTATAATTAGCCCAGTCTGCAGCTCATTTTGAGTACCTTTTATTTGTATTTATATATTATCCCATTATTGTTCTAATTATCTTAGTTTTTAGATCTAATCTTCGAGCTGGAACGACCGGTCGAAATTATTCCTATTCTACCCACACCCTTTGGGACCTTGGTAGGCAGGAAAATGCGTGCATTACCTTGGTTTGACGGGTCAAAATTACATTCTATCTTTTATCCTAATAGAATTAAAGTAATTCCTGCATGTATCCCACAAAAAATATATACGATATATTGACACCGTTGCTAAAATATGGCTTGGCGAAGCGCCCATCATTTGATCAGGGGGGAGACGGATGTGTGAGTAGACTCCGTCTGCCCATGTTTACAAATTTGTACCAATTGCTATTCATTAGAATATACAATTAGATTGATGAATGTTTTAATAATACGTCATAATTTAAATTGTTCTTTGCACTTAGATGTAAAAGATAAATATCGTATTTACATTAAACAAGACTCGACCAAGGCCCGGCTCCTTTATTACGAACTATTGTTACTCCTTATTTCCACCCTTCCCTGCTCTACAAATAGGGTCGGCCCTCCTCTTTTCTTTTTTTTTTGTTTTTACAAAAAAATTAAAAAAGAAAAGACTATTAAAAACAAAATAAATATCTTGCCCCAACGAAGAAGGGGCTCAAAAAACCAAAAACCAAAAATTAAACCCTAAACCGACCCTCCCCACATCCACCAGGAACGCATGTAGCGGTCTTGGTCGTGGCCCAGTACCCAGGAAAATGGAGCCTGCATGTAGGGGGGGGGGTAATAATTTGAGAGAAAAGGGGTTATCGGCAGGTGAGATGGAATTGGTTTACATCCGGTACTTAGGATACTGGGGCATTAAAGCCGTGTGGGTTCAAGTCCCATCACCTGTACATCACTAATAGTGAATAACTTTTGGCTTCCCCCGCAAAAGCCAAAATAGTTGGGGAGGGAGGGATATCTCTTGACTATTTTATCAAGTTATTTTTTTTTTTGTGCTTATCCGGAGGATGTGCAAAATACTTATGTTCAACTTATTTCTCCGTACGGCGGCATAAGCCGCCGTGATTAAGATATATCATTTTCTGATGGGCAGTAGGCAGCGCCTCGATCAGGTCGTGGTGAAGCCAACAAAAATAACGTTGAGGATGATAAATGACTTATATAATTATATAATGAAAAACAGGCGCTCCTTCGAATGGGGGGGGGGTTCAACATGCTAGCTTCGCAGCAGGTTGCATGTTGAAACCCCCGCGTGCACATAACTTTAATGGTACTCTACCCTTCCTAATCGAATATCTAATCTGCGTCCCAGCGTGAGCATGACCATGACCCCCCCGCCCGCCCAGGTGGGTGGGCGGCTCTGCATGCAGGGACAGGTACAGGCTTGGTTTTTGGTTTTTTTGGGGGGGGGGGGAACAGGAACTGGGTAATTTATTTTGGTTTTTTGTTTTTTTGAGGGCGAGCCAAAGGCCCGCCTCCTGGCTCCGCAAACATATGTTTTTTTCGACCTACCTTACTTTAATGGGCGCTTCTTCGATCTTAAAATAAATCAAATTTATTTTTATTTTTAAGCGGAGCCAAGCAGTTTTTAGGGGGGGGGGGGAGGGTGCATACCCTCTCCGTTAGTTGCAACAAATTTATGCAACTACAAGGCTCCGACCCTATGGCCCTTACTATTCTTCTCTTTACTATCCCGGACGCCCGACTCCCTTTTCGCTCCATTTTCTATTAAAAACTCAGGGAGGCTACGGGGGGGGGGGTTGGGGGGGGGGGCTCTTTCTATCCAAAACTCCGGTATCCAGAGGATGTGCATGCATATTCCCCGCTTTGCACAAGTCTTGGTCTGCTTGCAGGCGCATGCACACCCAACAACGACCGAACCGGTCGTTGCGGCCTTGGTCTGCGTGGCTGCGCAGGTGCGACCCCTGGTCGACTACGCCCCCCCTGCAGGGCTGCATGCAGTGGGCACCCCCCGGGGGAGAGGAGAGTGGGGGGGGGGAGAGAGGGAGAGGGGGGGGGTACGGAATGCAGGACCCTACAAGGGTTATTTCATAAGGAAACCGATGCATGCATGGGGGGGGGGCTTGGTCGTGCATGCACTAAAATAGTAGTTAAGAAAAGCTGAGGTTTAATTTAAGCACGTTGGCCTAATTGGCAAGGCGTCGTACTACGGATACGTCGAATGCAAGTTCGAGTCTTGTACGTGCTTCTTAGACCGGGTTTAATTAATTTCTCACAACAGGGTAAAGGCTAACCCCAGCAAAGCCTCCCTCCCTTCGCGCTTCGCACGAAGGAGCGGGGGGGAGGGACCCACCCTCCCGAGCTTTGCAGTAAGAAGGGAGGGGCGCTTCCTTCGGTGGTAAATAAAAATAGTGTAGGTGCATAATGGTCTATAATTAGACGAAATAATCTCAAAATCTGCATGTTCAAACTCCGAAATACACAACTATCCTAGCGTGTTAAATGGACCTAAGAAATTGAGTATTTTTTTTTTTTAAAAGAATTATGAAAAATCCAAATATCAATCCAGTAGCGATATATTCGAATGCTGAGCTTCAGCAGAAGGAAATACTTTCCGAAAATAAAGGCAAATCAGGAGTATACTGTTGGACAAATTTAGAAAACGGAAATTCTTATGTAGGAAGTTCCGTGAATCTTAAAAACAGATTTAACCACTATGGCCCCCTCCTTTCTCATTTATTTCCTAAGGAAATAAATGGGAAGGAGGGGTTTAGTAAAGGGTTTTTAGAAAAAAATAAAGGTAGCATTATTAATCAGTCTCTGCTAAAAAATGGTTATTCTAATTTTAAACTAGAAAATTTAGAATACTGCGACCCAGATAAAGCTATAGCTAGAGAGCAATACTACCTGGATTTCTTAAAGCCCGATTACAATGTATTACATACCGCAGGGTCACGTTTAGGTAGTGTAGTCTTAGCTGAAACAAGAAAACAAATTTCTTCAGCAATGACTGGTCGTAAATTAACTGAGGCAACAAAAGCAAAAATGGTATCTTCATGAAAAGATCGAGAAATACCAGAAGCTCGCACAGCACATATGGCTATGTTAAACGAAAAAGCTAAAAGTCCTGAGCGTATTGAACAGTCAATTAAAAATCTATCTAAATATAATGCCGAACGGTCAAAAGCTGTTAAGGTAACTGATCTAGAAACAGGTAATTTTGTAGAATACGAGTCTATTAGCCAAACAGCTGAAGTGCTGGGTTCAAATAAAAGTACAGAAAGAAATTATCTAAAAAGTCTACGACCTTTCCAAGGCAAATATAGATTCTCAGTTATAAGTCGAGGTATATCGACAATATGTGCACAAAAAATTTCGGACTTCAAAATACATAATACAAATACAAAACAAATTTCTGCAATAATTCCAGAAAAAAACTTGGATAACTATAAACAAGTCTCAATCAAAAAACACTTTGCAGTAGCAACCAAAGAATGACATAACAGTGTATATACTTATAATTCTAAATCTACAATATCTTTATTAGTAATAGACCAAATGATAATTAAAATAATAACAAGTTATTTAAATTCATTTTACCTTGAAGATAAAAAAAAAAATCATTTTCCCGCCAAGTTAGTCAGACAAAAACTACATTCCCTTTATATGAATAAAGTGTATGTTAGCAAACCTGAATTAAAACATACTAATTCAAAGGTTATAATAACATTATATGTTTATGCTTCTCGTCGTAAAACTTTTGATTGATTATATAAATATATAGACGATAGAATGTTCAATCAATTAGATTATAAAAATCAATTTTATTTATCTACATTAATATCTAAATTTTACAATAAAAAAGTAGTATTTAGAATAATACAATTGCGTTATTTTCATTTAAATCCTTCTATTTTAGCGGAACAATTAGCCATCAGTTTAACAAACCGGAGAACTAGTGTATTAGGTGCCCTGAGAAATACATTAAAAAAGGTTAGAAAACTAAATTATAATAAATTTGATAAAAATTCATTAAAACGAGCATCACTTAATGCAACATCTAATGTCTCAATGGAGAGTTATAAAAAAAATCAATTAATTAATAAAGACTTATTAAAACACGAAATCTTAGCCTCTCTCAAGTATAGATCAGTTATTGGAGTTAGATTTGAAATAGCAGGTCGATTAACAAAGCGTAACACTGCTGCCAGATCTGTTCATAAAGTTGGCCAAAAAGGTATTATGAAAAACATAGAGTCTTCATTCAAAGGCAGATCCACAGTATTATTAAGAGGTGCAGTGAGACCTAATCTTGATTTTGCTAGTATTAGTTCTAAAACAAGAAATGGAGCTTTTAACATAAAATGTTGGGTATCTAATCATTATTCTACTCTAGCGTATTTCCAGTAAAAAAGCCTGCGCAGATCTGCTTACCCTACCCAAGTAGGGTCCCAACACAACACAACACTCCGTGTAGCGTGTAGCGTGTAGGCATGCAGGAGGGTCGTTACGGTCGAGCCCTCCTCTCCCGGCAAAGGAGCCGCCCGGTCGGGAGGGCGGCCCCTGTGGAGGGAGGCTTTTTCTTTTATATCTGATAATTACAAGGAACTTGATACAAGTTTTCTAACTGGCTTGATAGATGGTGAAGGTTCATTCAAGCGGAGCCCCCCCCTCTCTAAGAGAGAGAGGGGGGGCTCTGCATCCCTCTTTCTCTACGAGAAAGAGGGACGCTTTCTATTGTCAAAGGCACCGCTCCCCAGTAAAGTTTCAAAGCAGGTAGCCTACGGACCCTACGGGGAATGAATACGGGGGGGGGAGAAATCTCAATACTTAAGTTTTGGGCTATATATAAGTCCAGATGACGCGGTAGTTATCCCTGCATATCTGGTTTATCTTCTTTATTCTGTGCCAAGTTATTTGCGATAAGTTCTCAGTTACTTAAGATGAATTTTCTGCTTATCTATAACTGAGGGAGGGTTTAATATCTTATATATTTCGAGCGGTCGATTCCTCCCTCCGCCTTAGCCCTGTCCCAATCGGGAGCCGGCGGGGTGGCGGGGGGGATATTAAACCTAAACCGAAAACCCGCATTGCATCCCAGAGGCCGCTAGATCTGCTAGCATGACCCTTTTTCCTGCATGCGCCCGTAGGGGGGGGTAGTACCCTCACCAACAACTCCGACCCGGTCGTAGCGGACCTTGGTCGCTTAATAAAGGAGGCTAGGGAGGCTAGGGGGGGTAGGGTACAAGCAGGTACAACAAGGATCGGGGGGGAAGGGTATTAGCTCTAGACTAAATCGAGCGGTCGATTTTTTTTAATACCAATTCCAATTCCAATTCACTATTTATTTTTGCCTGCTTACGCCTCCAAATGATGTGTAGACTCCTCTAAATTGTGGCTGCTTAAATTTAAGTTGGGGGGGGGGGGGGGGGGGGGCGGAGCCGGAAGATAAAAAAAAAATACCCCACACTTGGTGTGCCGCTCCGCCCTTCCACCATCCACTTACTACGAAAGTGGACTGCATGCAGTGGGGAGCCGGCCGGGAGATATTAGGCAGAATGGGGGGTGCTGTGCATGCAGCCTTCACAATTCTAACCTTTCCTAATCTTTTCTTGCCTTTGCCCCCCTGCTATATAATCTACGTCGAGTGGGAAGATCCCAGACTATTATCCAGCCAGCCTAGCATGCAGACCAAGGTGGGGACAAGCAGGGGAGAGTGACTCCTTCGGGGGGTAATGTCCAGGTAGCTAGTATAATAAAATCTACCTATAAAACTGTTTATTTATTGGTTAAATTATTAGGATTTATACCCCCTATAATCTTAGTTCGAATCTAATAACAGTTAAATGGGTTGGTAAAACATCCCAGGTTGTTTCCATTCACACAGATGAATCGACTGAATAACAATGGAGAGAATTTACGTATCTACCCTATGCCGCGACCGGTCGCACACACTAATATGGTGAATATGTACATTGGAGCCGGCCGGCCGGCCGGCCGGCCGAGAAAACTGCTAGTCGGGACCCTCCCAAAATGGAATCCTCCCTTATCTTGCCGGCGTAAAGCCCAACAAGGTTAAGGACTGCAAACATCCCAGCCCTGCAGGTGAGTTATTATTATTAGCCGTTGCGCGCGCGTAGCGCGCGCGATGGCATCCCCCCCCTCCTCCGGACCCCTTCTCACCCCCTATGGCCTTGCTCTTCTTCCACCCCAAAGGGGAGGCTATCTCTCCTTCGCCCGTCTCCCATAAAAAAAAAATCGCAAATGAGCAGGTGCAGCCTCATGGTTACGGGTTCGAAGGATGTGCATAGCCTCCGAAGGGCTATTCCTCGACACCTGCTGTCTCCTTGGTGGGCGCACTGCATGTTACCACATCCAACCCTTGCATGCAGGGTTTTTCTGCATGCGTCCTCGAAGAGGGTGCATGCAGTCCCCCAGGGAACAGGAACTGAACTAGTGGATAAGGTTAAGGAGCCGGGGGGGGGTATAAACATCCTCCCGGTCTACCCTCTCTCTCCTATAGAGAGAGAGGTAAAATAAAAATCGGGGTTTCTGTGCCCTGGCCTTCTCTCTCACTTTTTTTTTTCATTCTGAAATAAACGTAGAGAAGGGAGTTTAAGGGGAGGGAGCACTTCACCCACACCCCTTCACCCCCCCCCGCTCCAAGTGAGCGAGGCTAGGGTGGTAGGCTACAAGGTAAATATATATACAACTTGCTATGCGAGCCACAACTACTAAGGGGGGGCTGCTCTGCTGCTGCTGCTGCTGCTGCTGCTGCTGCTGGGGGGGTAGGGCGGAGGCTGATTTATTATATTCTGGTTTTGGTTAATTTATCTTATTGTCATTCCACCTTAAGCGGCCCCCTCTCTCTTTCAGAGAGAGAGGGGGGGGGGGAGCAGCATCCCCTCTCTCTTCGAGAGAGGGGACGCTTACTTAGGAGTTCCTATAGCGTAGCCGCCTGTACACGGTTTAACAGTACTTAATATAGTTGTGGTTAAACCTAAACCCAAAGTTGTGAGGGCCCCCCCTTTTTCTTTTTATTTTTTTTAACAAAAAAATTAAAAAGAAAAAGGTTATAAATATATTATCATATAACAAAAACCAAAAAAAATTCAGAATTTTCTATAAGTAATTATTATGTGAAAATTATTTTTAACGCCCAATTTAAATCTTTTGCGGAGCCAAGATTTTGGCAATAGGAACTTCACGAAGTGAGTTTCTTCTGGTTCAATTCTAGATGCAAGATAATGCTTTTTTTGTTAGAATCACTCTTTTATTGTTAGTCTATGCCGCCACTGCCCCCCTTTTCTTCCCTAACTCGAGAGAGAGTAGAGAGAGTAGAGAAGAAGAGTATGGGGGGAGAAAAGGGGGGCGAGGGGGGGGGGTTCTTTTTTGTTCCTTCCGCAATTAATTCAAATGCTGATTTCGAAAAGAACTCAATAATTAAAGAGAACAAGGGGTAGATCTGGAGTCTATAGATGAACTAATTTAATTACAGGTGAATCGTATATTGGAAGCTCCGTAAACTTACCTCAAATACTTTACTTCTATTATTCTCTAAAAAGAATGAATAAGGGAGTAGAAAGATCCTCTAGTCGTATCCTTCGCTCCGCTCCGCCCCTCCCTGGAGGCCGGTGGCTGGGGGGGGGGGGGAGGGCTGGCCTCCCATCCGAAGGACTAAAAATATGTAGTGGACTAATTGGTAAGTCATAAATTTTTGATATTTATTATTGAGTGTTCGAACCACTCCTGCATAAACAAATTAAATCAAATTAATTTATATTAAGAAGCGGTGCGAAGCAGCCGCGCACTAAGAATTTAAATTTAACTTTCGCTGGACAGCTGCCCTCCAACCCACACCCGAAGATTTGGCGCAATCTTGGTGTGTTCGTTGTGAGGGGCCATGGGTAGAAATATATAAAAAAGCCAAACTTTAAAAATAATTATAAATCACTTTAATAACTATCCAGACCATTCCTAATAACCGAAACGTCATTCCAACTATCCCTAAATAACCCACAAACAATACCTCACGGCTCCAGAGCCCTAACTTTAATAATTAGGGCTCTGGAGCCAGCCGGGCGGCATTTTGGTGAGCGTTCCCGGCTCCTGGACCCCATAGGGAGGTGTACTAGCCCTTGTTCTACCCAAAGGGGCAATGTTCAGCCCATTTTAATAACGGCTCCTTGAATTTTAGGATAATAGGGCGGAAGAAGCGAGGAACCACGCAACGTGCTCGAAGAATATCATATTCCCTAGCGGCCCTCTCTCTCTTCGAGAGAGAGGGCTGCATCCCCCCTCCTACGGAGGGGGGACGCTATAGATGGAAGTACAGACGGAACGTCCTCGAACAGTATCCTAGCCCTAGGTATAGAAGGTTATAGAGGTGATAAATAGAATAAATAAAATCTATGTGATTATAGGTAATTATTGAATATTTTGCTTTTTATGCAACTCTGTACAAAGTGATCTTTCGCATTTTGCCCCGGCTCCTTATAATTAAACTTCTAAAGAGTGCTCTAAATCTTCGCCAAATAGGCTGGTAAAATAAATTTGTGCTGCTCTGCTGGGAAAAAATAAAAGTGTGAGGGCAAAAGACACTTTTATTTTTATTTTGCCACATGTACCTACCCCTACCGGGGGGGGGCAGGGAAAATAAATACCATTTTAGGCTCGAGGAAGAGGAGAAGGAAGGTCGTAAACTCCCTCCCTGCCTCCAACTCCCCATCTTGGTCCTCTTAATTATTTTTTTTAAATAAAATAGAAAGGGAACCACGCAGCTTCTTTCCCTGCGCGGGGGGGGGGAAGTCCCAAGGGAGACTCCTCTCCCAGCCCCTCTGCACTCTTTGGAGCCGGCCGGCCGGCCGGCCGGCCGTCCGCGTGGGGGAAGAAGCTGCGTGGGGAAATATGCTCCGATTTCACTAATTGGTCACATTTATCTGAGCGGCCCTCTCTCTCTCTTCTAGATAGAGAGGGCTGCATCCCCCCTCCTACGGAGGGGGACGCTTATAAAAAGTCATTAATAATAATAATAATCTATAAGTAATAAGAAAAAACAAATTAATTTAAAATTAATATAACATACACAATTTTCTTTTTTTATTTATTCTTTTTCAATTCAACCATATAATAATTAGGTATTGCAAGCCTATAGAACCCGGGGAGGAATTAGAAAAATCGACCAGGTCGGTGTATTAACAAGGATTAAATGATATGAAAATTTTATTGATTTATATCAAAATCTCTAAAATTAATGTTTAGCTTTTTTTTCCTATTGGGATTCTGAGTTCTAACAAGTTATCTGAAGCTTTGTAAGTATAGGGAGAATTCTTAAAATTCACATAAATGAAACCAAAAACTGGATAGGCTGAAAGCCCAATCACCCACTAGGTCACTACATGTCTATACTACACACAACTTATCTTATTGCGACGGTTTGGCTACTTGTGTAAATAACAAATTAACATTTCAACTTAATTATGCCTCATATATGATCGCAATTAGTTTTATAATTTTAAATTAAACCTTCGAGTTCGGTACTATAAACTTAACCACGTAAAGTGAGTTTCTTCTGGTTCTATTCCAGGCGATGGATAATGCTTTTTGTTAGTAGCACTCTATAATTGTTAGTCAATGCGGCCACTTTGAGGCGAGAAAGATCAATTTGATTAAACAGGCTAGCCATACTCATACTGCTATATTCTGGTATTATAGGTTATGATAGTTTATATATTAAAACTTTAGATACAGGAATAGGTATATATGGTGGTTTATTCCATACAACATCCATAACACATAGTTTTAACCTGTTTATAAGTATTCTAGGAGCTATAGTGTTATTATTAACTGCATTTTACCCCATACGTTTAAACGAACCTTACCCCCTCGGGTACGGGTCAACAATTTACAATACTATGTGTTATATTTTTACTTCGACCAAGACATGTTTCCCTTAATTTATAATACGGAGATGGCTTGGTTTTATCACTGGTTCCCTTGCTACGCACAGCAATTTATGAAAATGCTGATATCCAGAAGGACCAAATTTATTTTGAGAACAAAGAAAAATGCGGAGTTTATCGGTGAATATGTTTGGAAACAGGGGAATCCTAAGTGGAAGTTCCAATTTATCAAGAAGATTTAATCAATATTTTAGTTTAAAATATCTAAAAACTATAAGGGATCTTCCCATATTTATAGATCATTGCTGAAATATGGTTATTCTAAATTTAAATTATAAATATTAGAGTATTGTGATCCAACGGTGGTAACTCAAAGAGAGCAACACTATATTAACAGCTTATCTCCCAAACTCAATATCTTAAAATAGCAGGCTCCTCTCAAGCCTATAAACATGCCGATGGGGCGACCAAGGTGGCAAAAATTAGAGCAGTTCATCTGGGAATCCCAAAATCGGAGGAAACTAAGAAAAAGATTAGGGAAGCGGCCCCCCTCTTCGAGGGGGGGGGGGGGAGCTGCAAGGGGGCCCGTAGGGCCCCCTCGCTCTTCTTGGAATTAAACGTCCAGAAACCTTAAAGCCTCATGCTATAAAAATAGAAGTTTCTGATTTAGAATTAGATACAAAAATTATTTATAATTCTATATGTGCAGCAGCGGAAGCCTTAAATATTCGCCACAGTATAATTTCTGGCTATTTTTTTCTCTGCAAGCATGGGGCTCCGCCCGCAAATCAAACCGCCGCTTCGCTGCGCCCAAAGGGCTGGGCTGCGCCCTATAAAAATAGATGTTTTTACAAAAATAGATACCTAAAATATAGAACTTTTTTCCCTAATTGGTTAGCTGGCATTAGGAGGTGCTATTTACAAAGCACTCTTAAATTATTTATCTTGCGCCCCTCTCTTTTTTCGCTCTCGTTCTGCCTATATTGGGTTTAAGAAAAATTTAACCTAAATGGCTAACATCTCTTATTAGTTTAAATGGTAAAACAGGATACTTCTAATATCCTCATTCAAGTTCAAGTCTTGAATAAGAATCATACGAATCAATATAAAGATTAAAAATATAAAGAGAGTTGACCGAGTCTGGTTTATGGTGGTAAGTTTGAATTTTATTTGGCTAGTCATAGTCACATCCGTTCGAATCGGATATTCTCTGAACAATAAAAAGGAATATTATTATAATTAATATTTAAACATTATTAATATACGGATTAGAGCCATAATGGTCGAGGCATCTCATTTGGGGTGGGAATTTTTTGGGTTCGAATCCTGATAATCCGAGATATTAACCAACAATACAAATTTTCCAGCAGAGCAGCTCTTTTTCCCTATTTGCCAATTTGCCAGTGGGGACAAGAACAGGAGGTAAAAAAAAAAATGACTAGCTCCGCTGTCTGCATGCAGCGCTCTTTATTAACTCAAAAAAGAGCCGATTAGAGAAATGATTAAATTACCCCCATTTCAAGGGGGGGGGTGATATTAAAGCATGTTGGCCTAATTGGCAAGGCTAGTACTACGGATATGTCATGATGCAAGTTCGAGTCTTGTACGTGCTTCCTAGACCCCTTGCGGTCTTTAACTTTATGACCAGGATGCTTTGCGACCAGGATGCTTCTTCGTGGAGCCAGAGAAAAAATTTGATCTAAACTACAAAGTAGGTGTATAATAACTAATAAAATGCCGTATTAGTGAAATAACCTTTATTTTTCATAACCCTGATCCTCGGTTGGTTTATGTAGGGTCCTTGGTCGAGTATATAAATTCAAACAAAAGAATGAAAAATTCAAATATCAATCCAGTAGCGATATATTCGAATGCTGATCTTCTGAAGAAGGAAATTATTGAAGAAAACCTACCTTGGGTGGGGGGGGGGGGGAAATCTGGAGTTTAACGCTGAACTAATTTACAATTAGGCAAAATCTATATCGGATCCAGTGTAAATTTAGGAAGAAGATTAAGAGATTATTATAATTATTCTTTTCTGAGTCATAAAAATAAAAAATATGATTATTAATAAAGCTCTATTAAAAAAAAACGGATATTCTAACTTTAGCCTTGAGACCCTTGAATATTGTGAAAAAGAAAAGGCAATTTCAAGATGACCCTGTCCCTGTACCGGAGCCGGGGGGGGGTCATGGTCATGCTGCAATTACATTGATCTTCGACCGGTCAAGGGAGAATATAATATCTTACATACTGCTGGATCATCTTTGGGCTTCCGACATTCTGAAGAAAGCCTAAAAAAAATGAGAGGGTTGGTCGAAAACTTGCTTCGGCTTTTTCCAGGACGACTTCGGGAGCCGATGGAGGAATAAACTCTTATCAAAATTAGTGCTTCAGCGGCCCCCCCCCTCTCTCTTCGAGAGAGGGGGAGCTGCATCCCCTCTCTCTTCGAGAGAGGGGACGCTCTTGATTGAAAACTTTCTTAAGAAAATCGAAATATTTGCAGGCTGTGAAATTCATAAAGGTAAAACTCTTTCTGAAGAAACCAAAACTAAAATGTCTCTTTCTCATCCTAATGGTACGAGAATAGAGGTAACAGATTTAGAATTAAATACTTCAGCTGTATTTAATTCTATTCGTGAAGCTGCTAAAGCCTTAAATATAGGTCATCCTCCTTCGCGTAGCCAAGGAGCGTAGCTATAATTGGAAATCTCAATTCAAAAATACCACAAAACCTTACAAAGGTTGATATGTTTTCAGTAAAATAAAATAGCGCTTAATTTCCCTCACCTCCCTCCCTCCCTCCCTACCCGGCTCCCTTTAATCTAACCCCGCAGGAGGACTCCGTCCCATCTTTACTTTGAAAAACATAATATAATGGAAATACCTTAAACAACCAAAATTAGTAATTTGATATCTGCACAATATAAAAAAATAACAACCCTGGTATTCCTTGCTATTCCCTGTGCTACGCGAAGGTACTGCGCATGGATTGCTCCATGCGCAGTAGCTTCGCATGCGCAGGGGGGATAATTTGTAATTTGGTAATTTTAAATTTGGTAATTTGGCGTACAAGGTTTATTGCTTATTCCTTGAGTCCTTTACAGCCAAAAAGAGCCATTTCCCGCCATAGGATTTAATGAAAAGGTATAAAAAGTTGAGGGCTGTCCTATTTCTATTTCAGAAGGTCTGTATGCAAGGCTGAGACAAGGGAGCCTCCTTCGGTGGGAATACATCTTTTCCGGCAGAGCAGTGTTTTTTTGGGTTTTTTTGTTTTTGTGTCTTGTCTTTGTCCTGCTCGCGTAGCAAGTTACAACTACATATGTAGTTGTAACACAACTTCGTAAGCCCCGGAGCCAAAACCGACCCTTTACCTGTGGCTCAGACCAACAACTCCGACCCAGTCGTAGCCGAGCCTACGTGAGGGTTAAGGAACAGGGTCGGTTTTGGCTCCGGAAGTTGTGCAGAAACTGGAACTGGGTAATTTGTTTTTTTTTTTTGTCTGCCCCTACTTCGTAGCGAAAGGGTAAGGTAGCTCCTGGCTGCGCAAACGTATTTTTTTTTCTTCCTGCACCCCATAAAAAGGGTCGGGCGCCTCCTCATTTCTTTTTTTTTTACCTTCCCTTCTTTAATTTCCCTGTGTGTGCAAGCCTACCCCCCCCCCGAGGGTCACTTCCTTGAAGCATACCCCCTTCTTGTCCTTGTATAATCCTTCGTTAATAGCCCTGCAAGGGAGGTAATAGGAACCAGGTCACGGTCAAGGAAAAGGATAACCCAGCGAAGCACCCCTCTCCCTCAGCCTCTGCCTAGGTTTTCCTCTCCCACCATCATATTCAGTTTCCAGCTGCATCTACCTTGCCCTCGGGGGGATTATGCGGCCTTGGTAACTACATACATATGTAGTTGAAACTTGCTAGGCGCGACCAAGGCCGCACACAAGGTGTGGCCCCCTCCCTTCACCCCTCCCCTCTCACCAGGCGAAGGCCATCCACTTACTACGTAAGTGGACGGAGCCGGGGGGGGGGAGGGATATATTGGGGGGGGGGTATAAAAATGGACCAGGAAAGCAGGCCCCCTCCTATCCTCTCATTAATTTCCTACCCCTCCTCTGACCCCCGCCTTGGTTGGTTGGGGGGGGGGGGGTAGGAAATTAACGGAGCCGGGGGGGCTCTCCTCTCTCTAACAGCCCTCTCTCTCTCTCTCTTTCTTTCAGAGAGAGAGGTTTTTTTGCCGCTAGCTTCGCAGCGCATAAAAAAAAAATGAGAGAGAGTAGGGGGCCCTTTTCTTTTTCTTTTTCTTAAAAAAAAAAGAAAAAGAAAAGCTTATAAATGCATATACAAAATAAGAATGAAAAGCTAACGGAGGGCAGGCATACTTTGTTACCCCCTAATTTAGTGCATCTTTGTTTTAGGGATTGGTCCCACTAATTCTATTTATTTCATTTTACTTAATTTTTCTTTATCTAATTTATTAAAAAATGATAGTTATATTATTAACTAATAGCCATAGAAATCTTGAGCGGTCGGTATATCACTTCAATCAGATTTAGTTAAATAAAGTTATTTAGCGACCCGGTCGTTATAATCAAAGCGCAGCCCCGGCTCCACTCTCTCTTTTTTTTTTCAAAAAAAATGAAGGAGAGGAGGGACTTATTAAAGCGTCCCCCCTCCGTAGGAGGGGGGATGCAGCCCTCTCTCTCGAAGAGAGAGAGGGCCGCTTGATGTTTATAGCCATTACGGCATGGCGTAACATCTAGTTGAATAGATAAATATGTATCAAATAACATGTATCGTTATCTTTATAACAATCTAATCATTTATTATATTCAAACTATGGTTTAGATTCAAACTCTAGTTATATTCAATGTAAATTACGGCTGCAGCTTTTCATGCAGCCACAATATTCCCTTCCTACACATCGATGCGAGGATGGAGCCGGGGGGGGGGTGCACAACTTTGTTCGGGGAGCCCCCCCCTGCTCGGCACCACTAATTCTATTTATTTCATTTTTATCTTAAGGTGCTATACCCTGCATGCAGTAAATAACGTGGACTAACCAAAAATATATCAAGCCTATTCCACCTATTTATTTTCTTGTCCCTATACCTAATCCTGCAGCAAGTCTGCAGCCTGCATGGGTAAAAGAAGGTTCGTACCCATTGGCTGATATACAAGGGGATACAGGCTAGAGCATAATCTTCTTAATTTCACTAATAGTGAATAATTCTTACATATTAAGTGGCCTCCTCCTTTCTGTTCTGCTGGCTCCTGGCTCCGCAAACACATTTTTTTGTTATACACCCCCTGCCTTGACCCCCAAAGGTGCGGATAGGGGCTGCATTTATATTCAGACCAGGTCGTTATTTTTTTTTGTGTTTTGTCCAGTTCCCTTCTTCCCCGACCAAGGCGGGGGGGCTATGGTACAGGAACTGGGTAATTTTATTTTTACTCTTCCCAGTCCCCAGGGGGTCAAGGACTGCATGCACCCTCTTCGAGGACGCATGCCTTGTTTTTGTTTTGTTTTTTTGTTTTTGCAACTACAAGGCTCCGCCTAAATAATGATAGGGGGGGGGGGTTCGCAGGGGGGGACTGCATCCATGCATGGCTGAGACAAGGACATACAAGGGGGGCATTTATATTCAGACCTGGTCACATGCAGCCCTCTCCGAGCCATGCCCTCTCTGGGGAGCCATGAGGACCAATTGGCCCTCTGGGTGTATGCAAGCACAACTTCGTTATGCATGCATGCGACCGGTCGCATGCAATCCACAGCCCTCTGGGGGGGGGGGGGGGGTGATACAAGAAGGCAACATAAAAAAAAAAGTAGGAGGTTGCATCTCTGGGGGGCTTTCAGCCTGAGAGACGCTTTTTAGCTAATAATGTATTTAATTATTGTTTTTTTTATTTTTGTTTATTGGCTAAATTAAATTTAAATTCTGAATTTTGCTCAGCTCTAGGGCTCCGCCCAGCTCTAACAGCCCTCTCTCTTTCAGAGAGAGAGGTTTTCTTTTTTTTTGCCCCGGCTCCGGTCGCAATCAAAAAAAAAGATAATTTTATTATTGCCTGCATGCAGGGGGGGGGGGGTGGGGTAGTTTCATGGCTGCTCCGTACCGTAGAGTAGGCTTTCCATGGCCTTCGGTCATGCACTTGTCCCCTTTTGAGCCTATTCCTTGTTCTGGTCCTTGACCTATCCTTGAGCCTTTTCTGGTATGCAGCCCTTGCTCTTGCCCTTTATTTACCACTGCTTATATGTCCAGCATGTATAGGCTAAGGAAGTATGGCTGCCCAAATAGTGCATGGAGTCCTTGTATGTCCCTGCACATCCCTCCGGTACAGCCCCCCTCATCCACTTTCTACGAAAGTGGACCAGCAAAGCAGGGGGAGGGTTTTATTTTGGAGGTCCTATTAGGGTTATATAGGACCAATAGGTCTGCATGCAGGCGGTTTTACTTCTTCAACCTAAAAAAAATGAATTTTTTATTTTTAAGCGGGGCCAAGGAGCCAAGTGTCCGTTTCCGGTTCGGTACCTTTACCCACGGGATGCGTCCTCGAAGAGGCTGCATGCAGACTGAAAGCTGGATCTGCAAACCCTGCATGCAGCCTAAACGTAGGGGGGGGCTCCGCCCATCCTTGTTTACTTAAAAATAGGTCTGCATGCAGGCGGTTTATTTTTGGTTTTTATTTTGTTTTTGTCTGCCCCTACTTCGTAGCGAAGGGGGGGGGGGGGGACCACCTCCAGGCTTCGCAAACGTATTTTTTTTTAGCTGAGCCAAAAATAAGAAAAGAGGAGTGTTAAATTTTTAGAAATAGGAATATGGACACCTTGATGGGGGGGGGGGGTCATCTAAAGAAACAAGATAAAATAGACTTAGCAATAACAGAATAATAAGGTAAACGAATCGAATTTATCTAATAATATATCTGATAAGGAAAATTAAATATTTAAATAATAAATATGTTTTTTTCAAATTTACTTTCAAATTTACTTTCGCTACTTGAAGTTTTACTGGTAGTAATCCCAGCATTAATGGTTGTAGCTTTTATTACTCTGGCTGAAAGAAAAACAATGGCCAGTATGCAAAGAAGAATAGGGCCTAATTTTGTAGGTTACATGGGGCTATTACAAGCATTCGCAGACGCTTTAAAACTAATCTTAAAAGAATACGTGTCACCAACACAAGCGAATTTCATTTTATTTTTCCTAGGTCCTATTATAACTTTAATATTTTCACTGTTTGGTTATGCTGTAATACCTTATGGTCCAGGTTTAGCTATATCAGATTCTAATTTAGGTATATTATATATGCTAGCAGTATCTTCTTTATCAACATATGGTATATTATTAGCAGGATTATCCTATGACTCTTCTAGATCAACAATTTTAGTTTAACAAAAATTGATAATGAACTAGAAGTAGTTCAAGAAAAACTTATAAATATACTCAAAGCGATATATCTTATCGTCAGCCATTTAGTAGTATTATATGTGTTTGTGTTCAAACACATCTCTTTATTTAATCATGAACAAATACAAATATTATTGTTATGGTTTTTATTATCTTTATTTATATCAATTATTATCTTAGATGACTGATAAACTAACAAATCAGTTGTACTAAGGTTAAGGCTAGAGCACGTCCTCTTCAAAACGGTCTAAAAAGAAAGAGATGCTTTTAGCATCCAACTGAATAAGAAATCAACAAGGATTTTCTTATACTGATATTAGAAAAGTTAGATTTTATTCTACTAACGCCAAGTCTTCTACTACACCTAAAATTTATCCATAGGACGATTAGGCAGTGTCCGACAGAGGTCAATAACAGGGTAGCTTATCTGATTTTTATTTTCCTAATAAAAATATCGAATCCTTAAATCGTGAGGAGCTAAAAGTTTTACACCCCTTCGGGGGGGTGCACATAAAGGAGCGGCCCTCCCTCTCTCTATCAGAGAGAGGGAGAGCTGCAAGGGACCCTCCGGGTCCCTCGCTATATAAAGATAGAGAGGCACCTGTGAAGCCTTTTGATCGTAGTCCAATTTTAGCTACTTGTTTTCATTGCTTAGATAATGAAAAATATCTTAAATTTTTAAAAAGTGGGGTGGGGTGGGGGGGTCTAAAGGTTGTATTTACCTTGTTGATTATAAACATGACCCTTTAATTTATTATATAGGAAGAACTACTCTGCTTAAAATAAGAGTAATTAATCACCTTAAAGCAGACAGCAGAAGCAAATTCCTCACCGGAGGTGTGGTGTTTTTTAAACGAGTAGAACCCTACGGAGAGAACACTTTAATCTGTCTGTTATAGATATATGCTTACCTGAGGAACAAGGAGGAAGAGAAAATCACTATCTCCAAACTTATCTTCCCTAATTTAATATTACTTTTTCTTCTTTTTCCGAAACTGCGCCCCTCTCGAACAGCCTTCTCTCTCTCTGAAAGAGAGAAGTTTTTTTTATCAAAAAAAAGAGAGGGATTTATACAAGCTTAAAAAGCAAACTGGATATGCTTAAACCTTCTTCTGCAGAATCTAAAAAAATGACATCGAACGTCTGTCTATGTGTATGAGATGGAAAGTAATAGCATTAATGAATCTTACGTTAATATGACACCTTAGCGGAAGCTTGTTCGATCCGGTCGGAGAAAATTGCTTGAGTTACACTAACTACACTTAAGGATACCAATGTGCCATTTAGAGGAAAGTTATATTATTCAAGCCTAATAACAGATTTATAATTAACATATAATTTAACTAAAAGTGCCTCAGTTGGATTAAATTTTTAAAATAATGTAGCTGTAAAGGTTTGGGTATAAAATGCCATAAGGCCCCTCCCCTCCCCATCCACTTACTACGTAAGTGGACCAGCAAAGCAGGGGGGATCCTGGGGGGCGCCGCTCCTCCTCTCTTCCGAACAGCCTTCTCTCATGGCCTTCGGCCAAGAGAGAAGTTTTTTGAAAAAAAAAAGAGAGGAGGAGCGCCGCCCCTCCCCTCTCTCTTTTTTTCTTAAGAAAAAATGAAGGAGGGGAGGGCTTTAGAAATGTTAGAGGCTAGCCCTTATCCTTCCAAAACTCAAGCAGCGTATTATATAGGTATTAGTAAAGATGTTCTTAATTATTTTCTGAATACAGATAAAGCAGAAGGAGTTAAAGGAATATATCTATATACTAGAAAGCTTGAAGCTAAAAAGAGAGAGGCTCTTCTTAAACTCTCTTCTTCACTGGAGCTAGTAACAAAATAAAAGTTTGAGCTAATGATGCAGCGACCGGTCGTCTGAAATTAATTAATGCTGAACCTTTTCCTAGTTTATTAGATGCCGCTAAATATTTAACATTAATTACAGAACTATTAGTCTACACTTAAACACAGGAAAAGCTACTACTCAAAATAAGACTCACCCATGCCCCCCGGCCGGCTCCGCCCGTAGGGGGGGGGGACCGGGTAGATGTACTTGCCTCCGAAGGAGCCCTTCCTTTCTCATTTATTTCCCTGCTTTGCTGGGAAATAAACGTAAAGGAAGGGGCCCCCTCTTTTCTTTTTTTATTTTTTTTTACAAAAAAAATTAAAAAAGAAAAGATTTTAGTAAAGAGATAACTTCAGATATAAGAAATGAGCGGGCCTCTCCTCGGACAACCCCAAAATATTTTATATTTTTGGTCTTTTTTTTTCTGGTGCCGGCCGGGACCCCACCAAATCTCACCCACATAGTAGAGTACTATGTGGGTGAGGGGGGTAGGGGCGGGCGCCGATAGGGCGGCTCCGCCACCCAAAAAAAAAGATAAGGAGAGGGGGATTTCTAGAGAGAGGGCTGCATCCCCCTGCTTTGCGCCAAGGTGGGGACGCTTTTGAAAAATTCTACGACCAAGGCCGCTAATATGAATCGTACGTAAATCTGGGTGTACAAAGTAGATAATAAAGGGGAGTTGGCGTTAATTCCTAATCAACCTTTTAAGACTAAACGAGAGGCTCTTCGTGTTCCACCCCCTCACCAAGTGTGTGGCACTCCACCCCCCCCGGCTCCCACTCATCCACTTACTACGTAAGTGGACCAGCAAAGCAGGGGAGCGGGGAGCGGGGGGGGGTAAAAATAAATTACATCTGATATCTAAAAGGTCTCATCTAGGGCTAATATATAAATAATTAAATAAATGGAGATAAAAGAGCTGTTACGTTATAATTATAAGTTTTTCTTAAATTTGCATTAGTCCTCCAATTATGTGAATAGTTGGGAATAAACCGGGTGAATTTCAAGAAAGACTTGTGTTAAGTCAACTTGAAGCGAAACATCATTTAATTTTCGATCCGGTCGTATACCTTGTAATTATAAGGTGTATAAGAGTGTATCTTATAATGAGGTCCTCTTGGGCGCCCCGACCAAGGACTCTTCGGGTCGGGCGCCCCGAAGGGGCGCCCCCCCCGATGAAAAGGGCGCCCCTTTTCATATTTATTTTTTTTAAAAAAATTAAATATGAAAAGGTTTTAAATATGTACGTTCAACGACTAGTAGATGAGTTAAGAAAGACAATAATTCTACCACGAGTACCCAGGGTCTTGCTTTATACTTCACTTTATCAAATTTCATAATTTTAAATAAAACAACTATACGATTATTAATGGCCTGACTTTGTTTCTTATTTTTATCTATAGGAGTAATTATCCCAGACTGTGATTATATATGTTTATTTGTTCTTGTTACCCCGGCCGGCCCCGGCCTGCCCTCTCTCTCCTTCAGAGAGAGAGGTATTTTAGATAAAAATACATGCACGCGGTTGGCTCCGCGTAACAAAAAAAAAATCAAAATTTTTATTTTTATTTTTTAAGGCTCCGCCGTATGATATTAAGACAAATTTACAATATACAAACAAAAACATTATATTTTCACAGACACATATACGTAGTAGTGTTTGAATGTCTCTTCATGTACAAGCCAAAATGTTTGAACATAGAAAACAATCCTTTTCTACTACTTCGGCTTGCAGTACTATATCCAAAGGTAATGCTAATAACGATTCAAATTTACCTCAAAATAATAATACAGAATTATTAAGTTCTGAAGATTTAAAAGCTTTACATGCCGTATATATAAGAGAGCGGCCCTCTCTCTCTCTTCTAGAGAGAGAGGGCTGCATCCCCCTGCAGAGCAGGGGGACGCTTTACAAAGATAGAGAGGCTCCTGTAATACCTTTTTATCGTGACTTAATTTTAGCTACTTGCTTTCATTGCTTATATAAGGAGAAAAGATCTGAATTATTAAAAGAGTTAGGATCTAAAAGTTGTATTAGGACAAGACCAAGACATAGTCTGAGCCATCTCGTGGGAGATGGAAGTAAAAGATAAAGAGCTTTTACTATAACAAGACTGCAAATTGTGGAATATATCCAAGTAGTGTGAATTATTATGAAGAGGATCATGAGGCCATAATGAAGAATCTATACATAGACGTGTTTGGTTAAGTTCTACTACTAATATTAATAAAGAAATGAAAAGACCAATATTATTTAATAAATATCTTTCTTCCATTACTTGTCCCCTTCCATCTATAAATGATCTTGAAATTAGAGCCTTTTCTACTACTTCGGTGCAGCTTTACAGCGGAACTAAACCCTACCCCGCCTTGGTCGGGGTGGGCCAGAGGGGGGGGGGCTAGGATAACTCAGATGAAAATTATAATACAGAAAAACATTATTATAATATAGATACCGATAAACTTCAAATACTATTAGATAATAAACAAAAACTTAACCCGGCCCTCTCTCTCTTTTTTTTATCTAAAAAAAAGAGAGAGGGAATTAGTGACCGGGTTTTCTGATGCTGAGTCAACATTCGTAGTTTTTATCGTTAAAAGTAAAAAACATAAGATAGGTTTATCAGTCCACCTGCATTTTTCTATCACATTACATAGTAAAGATATAGCTTTACTATATTATATCCAATGCCCCCCGCTCCCCCAACCACTTTCTACGAAAGTGGACGGGGAGCGGGGAGCGGGCCCTCTCCTCATTCATTTCCCTGCGTCCCCCCTCTTCCGGAGGAGGGGGGGGATGCATCGCGCGCGCTACGCGCGCGCGACGCTTTGCTGGGAAATGAACGAGGAGAGGGCCTTATTTTGGTGTAGGAAGCATTAGTGTATCAAAACAAGGTGTCGGGAGATACCAGGTACAATCCCTTAAGGATTTAACTAATATAATAATTCCACATTTCGATAAGTACCCTTTGTTGACTCAAAAAAAGAAGAGACTTCCTGTTATTTAAATCAATTGTTGAATTGATGATTAGAAAAGAACATCTTACAGAGGAAGGTTTAATTAAAATTATTAGTATCTTATCATCTAATAATAAAAGTTTAAATGAACAAGTAACTAAATCTTTCACTGGTATCTTACCTATTGAAAGACCCTTAGTTGTAGAACCAGAAGAAATATATCCTCATAGACTAGCTGGTTTCGTTGATGGTGAAGGATGCTTTTTTTTGTGTAAATTTCTAAAAAGACAACAACCAAAACAGGGTATTCAGTAGAATTAAGATTTAGTGTAAATCAACATTATCAGCTGGCCGGAGGCCTTCACACATTAATTAATAGGCCCCCCTCTCTCATAATTTTTTTTTTTTAAAAATATTAGAGGGGGGGTTCATTAAACTTTTTAAGTGTGGTACAATAATGATATGGGCAAATAAATCAATAGTTGAATTTATAGTTTCTTCGCTTAAGGACATAATAAATAAAATTATACCGTTTTTTTTATCAATTTCCGATACATGGTCCGGCCGGCTCCCCCCTCATTCATTTTCGACCTTGGCGAAAATGAACGGGGGAGCCGGCCGGGGGGGGGGGGGTGTAAAAGGGTTGGATTATGCAGAGGCCCCCTCTTTTCTTTTTTATTTTTTTTTTACAAAAAAAATTAAAAAAGAAATGATTTTTGTAAGGTAGTGACTATTACGCAAAGTAAGGCTCATCTAACAGTTTCAGGTTTATAACAAATTCGAGTAATTAAATCTAATATGTATAGAGGAAGACATTAAGCCAAAATCTTATTGTTTGCCCGATCAAGGGGGACAAATTATTTAACCTTCCGGTTCCGGAACCTGTGGTAGTATCGTATGTGTGAATTTAGGCTGTGTTTATTAATAAAAAAATGGTAAAAAATATGTGGGTTCTTCAATGAATTTACGAATAAGATTTACTCAATACCTTAATATTAATCATTTAATTAGACATAGCTATATGCCAATTTGTCTGGCCCTAATTAAGTATGGGTCGGGCTCCGCCCAGGTAATTTTAGTTTAAAATTTCTTGAGTTTTGTAAGCCTTCTGAGGCCCCTCTTCTTCATTCATTTCCCAGCGTCCCCCCCTCTTCCGGAGGAGGGGGGGGATGCATCGCGCGCGCTACGCGCGCGCGACGCTTTGCTGGGAAATGAACTAGAAGAGGGGTGGCCTCCTCTCTCGAACAACCTCTCTCTCTTTCAGAGAGAGAGGTTTTTTTGCCGCTAGCTTTGCAGCGCATAAAAAAATGAGAGAGAGGAGGGCTATTAAAAGAAGAAAAATTCTATTTTTCTTTATTAAATTCCGAATATAACATCAGTAAAGATCCGGCTGCCCCCAATGTCAGGTAATAAGCACTCTAAAGAAACTCAGGCTAAGATGCGAATAGCAAAGCTTAATAATAAGCGGCCCCCTCTCTCGTAGAGAGAGGGGGGCTGCATCCCCTCTCCCTCCGGGAGAGGGGACGCTTTCGGAAGAAACAAAGGCTCTTATTTCACTTTCTATGCTTAGTAGTATAAAAGTTAAAGTTATAGATAAAGAAACAAATACTACTGTTAATTATGATTCCATTACTGCAGCAGCTACAGCTTTAAATATTCGTATTCAAGCTATTTGTAATTATCTTAAACGTAACCAAGTCAACCCCCCCCGGCTCCCTTTTCTTTGGATTTTTTTTTTACTGTGGGGGCGCTGGGCTCCGCCCTACGAAAGGGGGGAAGGAGCTGGGCGGAGCCCTAGCCACAAATTAAAAATAAAAGGCCCCCTCCCCTCTCCTCTCATTCATTTCCCAGCAAAGCGTCGCGCGCGCGTAGCGCGCGCGATGCATCCCCCCTCCTCCGGAAGAGGGGGGGGACGCTGGGAAATGAACGTAGAGGAGGCTTATAAAGGGAGATATGTATTTGAAAAAATTTAAAGCTACTACTCAAAATAAAACTCATCCATGCCCCCTGCCGGCTCCCCACCTTGGTCGGGGGGGGGGTGGCGGGAGGTGTATTTCTTCAGAAAAGAGATAAATTCAGATATAAAAAGTGAACTTTAAAAAACCCAATAATGCTGATTAGGCTCGTACTGAGATCTGGGTCTACAAAGTAGAGGAGAATGGTGGGTTGACTTTAATTCCTAATCAACCTTTTAAAACTAAACGAGAAGCTCTATGTGTTCTCGGTATTCACTCTAGTGTGCTGAATAAACATCTCGATTCTTCTATAGTATACAAAGGATTACGATCGGGGGGGGGTTCAACATGCAACCTGCTGCGAAGCTAGCGACCAGGTCGTTGAAACCCCCGCACTTTTTAGTTCTCAACATTCTGAGGAAAAAAGTAAATAGGTAGTAAACATGGGATATACTAGGAAACTTTGTCACATGGGACTACGCCCGCCCATTATTTTTTGTATATTTAGTGAAGTAAGACTCGTATGTCATGGGGCTCCGTCCACCCTTCACTTTATAATGAAAAAGATTAATATAAAACAAGACTAAAACATAGTCTGAGCCATCTCGTGAGAGATGGAAGTAAAAGATAAAGAGCTTTTACGATAACATCACTGGAGCAGCTAACTCTAAATATTCTTTTTTAGGGTCGTTAAGAAGTACAGCTCAATTAATTAGTTATGAGTTAATTTTAAGTTCTGCTTTGTTAATTGTTATTATGTTTACAGGTAGTTTAAGCTTAACTGTAATTGTAGAAGCTCAAAAATGTATTTGGTTTATTCTACCTTTATTTCCTATATTTATAATATTCTTTATAGGAGCCTTAGCAGAAACTAATCGAGCTCCTATGGACTTAGCTGAGGCTGAACGAAAATCATTCCGTTATGCAAATTGACTGATAAAAATATAAATTTTATTATCTTTTTATGCACTTACTCTTGATTTGGCCTCATTAAAGATCACTATATGCTGGAATGGTTTTACGCTAGTAGGGACTTTGAGAGAAAAAGAAGGGGGATAAACCTATTTCTCTTAAATGTGACAGTCTTACTAGTTATATCGAATCAGCAGGAAACCAAAATTTAACAATAAAAACTTTCGACCAAGGATGGAAAAAAGATTTACGTTCCTTGTGCCGGCACCAAAAAGTCAAATTTTTGGATATATCCACAAGAAAAATACATTTTATTATTATAATTAAAGTCTTTTTTATTCAAAACTCGATAGGTTTGGGTTTCATGGACTACGATATTTACCAAGTATAAATTTATATAGAAAGGTCTATCCTCTGCCATAAAGTAGCCCATTCCATCTTTGTTTAAAAAACTTCACTAATAGTGAATAACTCCTACCTTTTGCTTATTTAGCCTTTTAGGTATTTAGTTATTGTTATGGCTAACTTTTAAGGAAAAATTAGAAGATTTATATATTTAAAATGAACAAAAATAATTGCCAATTATCTAATACGAATATAACTCCAGTCGCGGCAAAGCCGCGCGTGGGGCCCCCTTTTATTTTTTTATTGCTTCCGAAGGAGCCCCTCCTTTCTCATTTATTTCCCTGCTTTGCTGGGAAATAAACGTAAAGGAGGGGGCCCGCCCTTGAGGCCCCTCGCCTTTTTCTTTTTTATTTTTTTTAACAAAAAAATTAAAAAAGAAAACGTATAAATGGGCCCTCCAGCAACTGGGCGGAGCCCTACGGTGCCGCCCCTCCTTCTCCACCGTACTACGCGAGTAGTAGGTGGAGGAGGAGGGTTATATTTAGCGGGGGGGGGCAAAATTAAAACAGAAAAGGGCGCCCCTTTTCTTTTTTATTTTTTTTTTGTAAAAAAATTCAAAAAGAAAAGGTTTATAAAACAGCTAAGTTTCAGAAGAAGCAGATCTTACAGGAAAATAATGTAAAATCTGGAATTTACCTCTGAACAAATTTGATAAATGGAAAACAGTATTTGGGCTCTTTGGTAGATTTGTGTAGAAGACTTTCTCAATATTTATCTCAAAATCACTTAAAGCGCTGTGAATACATGTATATCTGTCGTGCTCGCCCCGGCTCCACTCTCACCAGGCGAAGCCCACGGCCGGCTCCATTTTCGCTTTTCCCCCCCCCCACACACGTGGTGTGGTGGAGGGGGGGGTACAAAATGGACGGAGCCGGCCGGAGGAGGGTCTTAAAATACGGTTCGGGGGGGGGGCTCCGCCCAGCTAATTTTTGTCGACCAAGGCGAAAATTTGGAATATTGTGAACCAGAGAAATGTATTGAAAGGGAAAATTATTACTTTAAAACTATTAAAACCCACTTATAACATCTTAAAGGTAGCAGGATCAATCCTTGGGTATAAACATACTGAAGAAAATCTAGCTAAGATGAGGATAGCAAAGCTGGGAATCCAAATATCGGAGCCGGGAACATAAAGCAAAATTGCTTGCAGCCAATGTCGGTCGTAAACATAGCGAGGCTACAAAGGCAAAACAAAGTGCAGCAATGAAAGGGAAAACAAATACCTATAATTTATCTCAACGTAAATAAATTCAAGTTACTGACGTAACACCTAATATTACTACTTCTTATATTTCTATACATGAAGCAGCCGCAGCTTTAAATATTCGTATACAAGAAATTTCTAATTATATTAATCGTAATCAAAACACAGCCCGGCTCCCCTCTCACGGTTCCATTTACGTAGAAAATTCTTTTTTTTTAGCCACTAGCTTCGCAGCGCATAAAAAATGAGAGAGAGGAGCGGGCCGGCCCCTCTGTGCCCCGCCCTTTTCATTTTTATTTTTTTTTTTTAAAATTAAAAATGAAAAGGTTTTATTAAACAGAGAGGGACCCTCCTTTTTAAGGTAAGTATATATTTAAAAATAAGTAGGATCCTCAGAGACTACACGTGATCGTAGAACTTGGTTTAAGATGTTACTCATCCTCTTAACTAAGATTAAATATGATATAGTCCACAATATAATATATGTATTGGCCCTGCGGGCCATATTTTCTCATAAAAATATATTTAACCCCCCCCCCCTGCGGGCAGGTTTAGTTTAAGCATTTTACTGTTGTTTATTATTGATATTCACTCCCCCACCTCCTCAGGTTGTAGTTCTTCCAAAGCATAGGGTTTATCTAAAAGTTAAATCTAGGGCAAGGCCGCTTACCCCCCCCCTGGCTCCCCTCGTTTATTTATCTGAAATATACGGGGGGAGCCGGGCCTTAAAAAAAAAGAGGGAAGGTCAAAATGCATTTTTTTAGCAAAAATGGGGGCTCCCCCTCCGCTCCGCCCCTCCTTTCTCATTTATTTCCCTGCTTTGCTGGGAAATTAACGGAAAGGAGGGCCATAAAAGGGTTGGGTCAGGGCTCCGCCCAGCCCATGGCCCCCTCTCTCATATTTTTTTTTCTTTATTATTTTTATTTTACTATTAAAAAAATATTAAGAGAGGAGGGGGGGGGGTTATATAGATGGGGGGGCTCCGCAGGCCCGGTAATTAAATTTAGATTAAATTAAATTTTCAGGACTCCACCCAGCCCAAAGTAATATATGTAGATATGAAAATTTATAGTATATTTATCATTTTCTTAAAATATATAACTAATAAACCCTTAATAATATTCCTCGCCCCCCTCTCCTCGGACAACCCAAATATATTTTATATTTTTGGTCTTTTTTTATTATTAAAAAAGATAGGAGAGGGGGGGAATTATAGGGGGTATCTAAAAAAATGTAATTTATAATCCTTAATTATACTTCCTTAAGTTTAAATAAAATTATTATTTAAATAGGTTTTTAGTGTCATTATGAGTTTAGTAGGAGCTTAGTTTCATTTTGATACTCGTCAAAGGTATGTTTTGAAAGATACATCATGTGAAAGTACAAATTATATGTGGTGTATCGTGCAACACATACGGGCTTAAATACCAAAAGAATACACCAGAAAACTGCAGGTGGAACCTCACATTATTATCAAAGAGTAAAATTATATAAAATTAAAATGAAAAACAACTTTTCGAGTCTATCTACTGGCCAAATGTTAGCTATCTATTATACAAACAAAAAACAGGTTCAATTAGCAGATGATATGGCTGCTGGCCGGAGGCCTGTCTTTATTGTAGTACTTTATCAAATGAAAGTAGATCCTAATACAACATTCTTTTATTACGATAATAGAAGTTCTCGTATAGTTAATCATCTAGTATATAGAGGAAAGTCGGCTCCGCCCTTTTCATTTTTATTTTTTTTTTAAAAAATTAAAAATGAAAAGGTATTTTAAAGCGCAGCATACTACGTAAGCAGGGGAATTATGTAATAAATACTTTAACAAATCATGTGTATAGCTCAACCAAAACTGAGTTATCTATACTTATTTCACAAATTTATTGTAATAATAGACTTGCACAAAAAGTAAACCTTTTAACTGGATTTAACATCCAAACATATTATTGAAAAAACAAAAACTTGCCCAAATTTTTAATTGAATTGCATAACTCGTTAAAACCGTCTTTGTTCATGGATAATTCCCAAAAACTTATATATCATATTAATTTGATGGGGGTTTGTTCTACGCCCCCTCCCCGGCTCCAACTACTACACGGCTCCCCGACCGACCAAGGTGCTGGGCCGCTTGCATGGCTCCGCCAACGAGTGGGCGGAGCCGGCCCCAACATCATATTTTTTTACCTTGCAATTATTATTTTTATTTTATTATTAAAAAAATATAAAGAGCTGCCCCCCCCGAAGGGGGGCTGCATCTCGCGCGCTACGCGCGCGGACGCTGCCGGCTCCGCTGGAGGGGTTAAATTTAAGTAGTAGTTAGACGGAGCCGGGGAGGGGGGGGGGTAAAGGAGTTACCTCCCATTCGGGTCTCCCTCCTCCTCCTCCTCCTCCTACAACACGTGTTGCTGTTGGAGGAGGGAGGGCTATATAAATTTTCTTTATAAATATAGACATATATTTAAAAAGAAAACAGAGTCGGAGGGGAGCGAGGGGGGGGGTAAGAAAATACTCAACCTTACCACCTAAGAATAAAACCGAAAAAATTAATGGAACAAAACGGTATAAAATTAGACAACCTAGATTCTATAACATCTCATCGTAGTTTACTAAAAACAAGTCTGTAATTTATGGAGTTATTAATGTTATTAATAATAAGCAATACATTGGTAGCGAGGGGCGCGCGGCCCTTCGGAGCGCCCCTTGCGCCAAGGTGGGGCCCCTTCGGGGGGCCCCTCGCTCCAAAGATTTGTATATTCCACTGCTGGAGCACGTTGTGGGTAACAAGTCAAATGGGGCGCTGCAGAGGAATTGCAAAGTTAAATAGGGAGGTTTAATTAATTTCATATTCTACGTATATGAGTTTTATTTTGAGAGTAATATGGTTGTTAACGGTAAACAGCTGACTGATTTAGAGACCGAATATATTGGAAGATCTAATTTTCAAGATTTATATAATTTAAAGAGAATAGCTACAAGTATGTTAGGTTAGAAACATACAGAACAAGCTTTGTTAAAAAAGCTTGAAAGATTCAAAAAACCAAAAAATCAACACATTACCTAGATTATAATAAAAAAAAATGGGGGGGTTATTTCAATACATAATTATATTCTATTCGGAGTCGGAGTTAGTCTCAGGGTTTATGACCGAGCACTCAGCAGCGATTTTCGTGTTCTTTTTCTTGGCTGAATATGCTAGTATTGTACTTATATCTATTTTAACTAGTATCTTATTCCTAGGAGGCTATTTACTTCCTTTCCATTCATTAATAGGCTATATTAATAGTCCGGTTATAGAAGGGCTTATTTCTGGTCTTTCATTAGGATTTAAAACCTGTATCATTATCTTTGGATTTATATGAGTACGTGCCAGCTTCCCCCGTATAAGATTTGATCAACTCATGACATTTTGTTGAACTGTGTTGCTTCCTCTCGTTTTTGCTTTTATATTCCTAGTATTATGTGTTATTGTTGCCTTTGATGCTGTCCCAACTAATGTTTCTCTTCTTTTCTTCCCGGGTTTGTCCTTTGCAAAAAAAAAACCCTGGTTTAAATTCAATTAAACCTAAACTAATAGCCTCCGCGCGCGCGTAGCGCGCGCGCTAGGGTGCATCTCCCCCGGCTCCTACGGAGCCCCTCCTTTCTCATTTATTTCCCTGCTTTGCTGGGAAATAAACGTAAAGGAGGGGCCCCGCCCTTTTCTTTTTGATTTTTTTTAACAAAAAAAATAAAAAAAATAAAAGGCCCCCCTTTTCATATTTATTTTTTTTTTAATTAAATATGAAAAGGGGCCCCCCTTTTCTTTGGCTTTAAAAAAAAAAAAATGAAAAAGAAAAGGTTATTAAAACATATTAAGAGAGGGGGAGGGGTTTTGATAGCGGGGGCGCAGCACCCCCTGCAGAGGGCCGCAGCGCGGCCCTCCGCTTATCTTATAGATGTAAGAAAAATAGGTATAAATGGTGAGGTTTTAAGAAAATATCTAGATAGGGATAAAATATGGAGAAATCTGTATGTTTTTAAAGATACCGGCCCCGGCTCCTCTCCATTTATTCCCTGCTTGCTGGGAATAAACGGAGAGGAGGGGCCCGCCTTTTCATCTTTTATTTTTTTTCTTAAAAAAATAAAAGAAGAAAAGGGGCCCCCCCTTTTCTTTTTCTTTAAAAAAAAAATGAAAAAGAAAAGGGACCCCCCCTTTTCTTTTTCTTTTAAAAACAAAAAAAAAAGCCAAAGAAAAGGGCCCTCCTTTTTCATATTTATTTTTTTTTTTTAAAAATTAAATATGAAAAATTATTAGAAGGAAGTATAGCTGAGGATATAGATACTTCCTTAGTTATACAGCCAAAATATAAAGGTAGCAATAAAGACTTATTTGTTTATAATCTAGAAGGATCTCTTGTACATGAATTTTCTTCTTATACTGAAGGAGCTAATGAGTAGGGTGTTCCTTTAGCCAATCTAAATATATACATTAAAGAAGAAAGATCTTGAAAACAGAAATTTATCTTTACTGATAAGAATAAAGGGCCAAAATGAGTTCCTACGGCCCAGCTCCCTCTCACGCTCCAACTACTACACGCAGCCTTGGTCGTAGTTGGACGGAGCCGGGCCCACCCGCGGCCCCTCCTTTCTCATTTATTTCCATAAGGAAATAAACGGGAAGGAGGGTTTATGTTATGGGTATGGAGCCGGGCGGGAACCTCCTCTTGCCCCCCCTCTCCTCTCATTCATTCCCTAGCCCCTCTCCCCACCCCGACCAAGGAGGGATAAGGAAATTAAGGGAGCCGGAGCGGGGGGAGAGAGAGGGGGGCGGGGGGGGGGGGGGCGGCGCCCCTCCTCTCCATCCACTTACTCCGTAAGTGGACGGAGAGGAGGGCTTATATAGTGATAAAGTGTAAATAATTAATCTTTCCTACTCTAAACGCGGCTAAAGAGCAATTTAATATAGGCTGAAAATCCTTAAAAAGCATCTTGATACCGGTAATTGGATTACTTTACAGGGAGAAGATTGGATTATACTTTCAACTCCTCGACAAAACAAATAATGGGAAAACTGTATCTTTTAGGTGTATTTAGTCAATCAGTTCAAGGTTTTGATATCATGGGCTGCATGATATGATGTACTGCCTTCATAGCAGTATGCTTCTGAAGAGTTTACTCTTACCACTCTACTGATTCACATCACCTAGGTTTGGAGTCAGCAATACTTTACTGACATTTTGTCGACATAGTCTGATTGTTCTTATACGTCTCGCCTCCGAAGGAGCCCCTCCCCTCTCATTTATTACCATACGGAAATAAACGGAGGGCACCCCCCGGGTATTACTATTGGGATCATAGCGGCCCCTTCCAGGGGGCTGCATCTCTCCTTTCAGGAGGATGCTTTTAATTATTCTTTTTTATATAATTAGGATTACAATTTCTTTTCTGTTAAACTTCTTAAAGAAGGCAGCCGTGTTTGTTTTCTTTTTCTTGGCAGAATATGCAAGTATTGTGCTAATTTCAATTTTAAGATCTATACTATTCCCCCCACTCAATCCTACTACTCGCGTAGTACGGATGGAGTGGGGGGGGGGCAAACCCTTGGGGGGGGTTATTTGTTACCTTTTTCATTATTCACTTCTATAGGTAATCCCATTCTAGAAGGGCTTATTTATGGTCTTTTATTAAGATTTAAAACATGTATCATTATCTTCGGATAGTTTGAGTACGTGCCACCTTCCCATGAATTCGTTTCGATCAATTAATGCAGTTCTGTTGAACAGTGTTGCTTCCATTAGTCTTTGCATTCATATTCTTTGTACGACCAAGGCGTATTCTTGTAGCATTTGACAACAAGGGTGTTCCAACTAAAATTTATCTTCTGTTCTTGCCAGGCTTTATCCTTTGCAATTAAACCAGGGAATTGGTAATAGGTAATTGGCAATTGGGCGCTTCGCAGCACAGCATGCGCTGGGATTGCTTGCCTTTTTAAATAACATTAAACCTAAACCAAAGACTGATGATGAATTTCATCTATGATTTGTGTGTTTATACCCTCCCACCTTAGCCCTCACCTTAGCCCTCCTCCACTAGCTAGCGTGTCGCGGAGGTAGGAGCCTCCTCCCATGACCAAGGCCGCATTATCCTACTTGCCCTATTTCATAGGGAAGAAGGTACTGCATGCTGCAAAGATGTGGGTGGGAGGGGTGGGAGGGGCGGGTAGGGAGGTATGGGCGTAGGTGGTGAAGGTAGTTTTTACATAAGAACTGCAAAGGATGGGACTATAAGTTTTCTTTTTCTATTAAACTGCACATCGATGGCTAAAAACTACACTGCCAGTGGCCGTGACCGCCTGTGGCCGTGAGCCTCCGTGACTGCTTCCTTGAAGCACAACCTCCGGAGGTTGGGACTGCATGTCCTCGCCCCCTATTTGGGACTGCAAGCTGGGGAGTGCTTGGGGAAAGGGGGGGGGGTGCGGCCGGCTCCTTGGAGCAAGCATGCGACCAGGTCTGAATATAAATGCAGCCCTTTCCCGATAGCCATGCACAGGAGGAGTCTACCCAAGGGAGTTGGTAGAACCCTTAGTTCTTCAACTTTCTATAAAAATAATAGAAAATATTAAACCAAATTTCCCTAATTGAGGCAGCTTCTTGTTCTCGACCTGGTTGCATAGCAACAAAAAAATCCCCCCCCTGCGTGCATGCCCTCTTCCGGGGAGCCAAGCGGAGGCTCCGCCCAAGCCCCCTTCCCCTTCATCCAACTTACTACTTGCGTAGTAAGTTGGACGGAGAGGAGGGCTTTATTGGGGGGGGACTATCCGAAGGATGTGCTGCATGCAGCCCTGTCTCTGCACAACTTCGTTAGCCCGGGTGCCAAAACCAAGGCTGTACCTGTCCCAGTAGGGTCCCCTGCTGCTTAACGAAGGGCCCCTCCCTCTCACCAACTACTACAGGCAGCCTTGGTCGTAGTTGGAGGCGTGAGAGGGGAGGGTTGTAAATAGGAAAGTACTGCAAGGACCCTCTTCTCCGAAGGTGGACGCATGCAGACTGCATGCTAAGCAGATCAGGGGGTTATTATTTTTACAAAGGCTGCACCCTGCGAAGTGGCCAAACAATATTTTTTATTCATATGAATATCTTTACCCCACTTCCAACGCGAGTAGGGCACCTTCGTGGGCACCCCCCGGGTTAATTTGGCTCAGGATTGGGTCTGATTAAAGGAACATTATTACCTTATTGATTTTACATGTTTGATAGCCTCCCTAAAAAAAAAAATAAGCGGAGTGCGGGATGAGGCCTTAGGGTAAGATAAACACCCCTCGGCTGTGGAATTTATGTGTATTATATTTGATTATATTTTTATACCTGATACTATGACCTGTCTGCATGCACAACTTCGTGACCAAGGCGGGGGTGGTGGTGGGGTTTAGATGTATATTCCGATATCCAGATGTAGTTAAGAATGTTATAACAGGCTGTAATAATATAATAGGGTAGTCTCCGCCAATGTAATGGATAAATATTTACCTCATATTGTAGAAGAAACTAAAAGAATAGCACGAATAGACGCAATAATATCACTACTTAACACAGAAATTGAAGTGGGTATTGAAAGAGCAGAAGTACGTGAAGCTAAAATAGAAAAAAAGTGAGCGAGGGGCGCGCGCAGCGCGCCCCTTGCAAGGGGGGGGCCCTTCGGGGGGCCCCTCGCTTCAAAGTATTGGGGGGGGTAGCTCAGACGGGATTTGCAAATTCGAATAAATAAGGCCCGCTTTGCAGCAACGTTGAGAGACTTGGATATCCAAGACCCTTCTTTCCCTATGGCCATGACCCGAAAGAGGGGCTAGCATGACCCCCCGGTTCTGGGAAAAGGCACCCACAACTGGCCCCCTCCCCTCTCATTCAACTACTACACGCAGCCTTGGTCGTAGTTGGACGGAGGCGGGGGGGAGGGTCGGCCCTCCTTTTTTTGGGTTTTTTTTTTTTTAAAAATAAAAAAAAAGAAAATTTATAGTTAGGGAAAAGACGATATCCTAGAAGAATTAAGTCGAGCAAATAATTAACTTTGTTTAACTTTATTTTTATATAACACAATCAATAATTTCAATATTTATTATCCGGAGGATGAGCAAGCTCCCCGGCTCCTCTCTCATTTATTTCCTGCTAGCATCCGCGCCCGGGGAGCGCGCGCTAGGATGCGTCTCCCCTGCTCCGCGCCAAGGTGGGGACGCTGGGAAATAAACGTAGAGGAGGGTTTTAGAACTGCTTAATAGATTAGATGAATCAAAAGTCTTAATCCATCATTTAACGGCGGTATGCCTACCGGAGTGTAACGTATTTAACATTAACATAAACTAGTTATGCTTTTTTTAACAGAAACAAATCATCATAAAAAAATGCCTCAATTAGTTCCTTTCCATTTTATAAACCAAGTTACATTTGGATTTCTACTTTTAACTACAATAATATATATATTTTCTAAATATATTTTACCCTGATTCGTGCGTTTATTCCTTACTCGTATATTTATAACTAAGTTATAATTACATTCTTTAAATCTAGCTATGCTTTTTTAACCAAAAAAGGTTATTAATAAAAAAAAATGATGAACCTTTATACAAAGATATCTAGCCCTTTAGATCAATTTGAAGTCAGAAATTTACTAAGTTTTGATGCACCTATTCTAGGAAATATACATTTATCTATTACTAATATAGGTTTATATTTAACTGTGGGAATGCTAATAGCATTAACTTTAAATATTTTAGCAACAAATTACAATAAAATAGTATCGAATAACTGATCGATAAGCCAAGAATCTATCTATGCCACTATATATAACATAGTAGTAAACCAAATAAATGCAAGTAAAGGACAAATATATTTCCCATTTATCTTTGCATTATTCATATTTATTTTAGTGAACAATTTAATAGGAATGGTTCCCTATAGTTTCGCTTCAACTTCTCATTTCATATTAACATTTTCTATAAGTTTTACTATAGTTTTAGGGGCTACTATACTTGGATTCAAAAAACATGGGTTCGAATTCTTCTCATTATTTGTACCTGCTGGTTGTCCTTTAGCTCTATTGCCTTTACTTTGTTTAATAGAAACAGTGAGTTATATTGCACGTGCGGTTTCACTTGGTCTTCGTTTGAGTGCCAACATTTTATCTGGTCACATGTTACTAAGTATTCTTTCAGGGTTTACTTACAAAATAATGATATCTGGTGTTATTTTCTTTTTATTTGGTTTATTACCTTTAGCTTTCATTATCGCATTCTCAGGGCTAGAAATAGTTATCGCTTTAGTTCAGGCTCAAGTTTTTGTAATATTAACTTGTACATATATAAAGGACTCTTTAGATCTACATTCGTAGTAACCTTAAAATAATTTAATTTCACCCCCCTTTGACCCCACCTCCGACCCAATTGAGGGGCGCTTCGCACAAAGGCGGATCATATCTAAAGGTCCGCGCTGCATGCACACGCCCACCCGGCCGGCTCCAGAAGGGTCCCACCTTAAAGGCTGAATATAAATGCAGGCTTTTTCCACACCAATAACTCCGACCCGGTCGTAGCTAGTCTACGTGAGGGACCCTAGGGGGGGGGGTGAAGTAGCGGCCCTTGGTCGCAAAAATTAGTTAAAAGAGCATAAATTCGTACATTTTATTAATTTAAAATTACATTAAACCTACCACTCTAAAACATTGAGTTAAACAAAGCAAGTGCGCCGCCCCCACGGTTTAATTTTAAAAATGGATATTCTATATGAGAGTGGGCTGTACAAAGGCGCCACCCTCCCTTTTCTTTTTTTACAAAAAGAAAGAAAATAGCTTATTTCCATATTTAATTTTTATTGCTGTGCCAACAAGCAGCCTCGCCCCGCCCTTTTCATCGGGGGGGGGGGGGGGCGCCCCTTCGGGGCGCCCGACCCGAAGAAAAGGGGCCCTCCTCGGACTACCCAAAAATATTTCATATTTTTGGTTTTCTTTTTTTTTTTTTTAAAGAAAAGATTTTAGTAAACCTACTGCTTAATAGATTAGATAAATAGCCATCCATCATTTAACGGAGGTATACACCGTATTTAACATAAACTAGCTATGCTTTTTTTAACAGAAACAAATCATCATAAAAAAAATGCCTCAATTAGTTCCTTTCCATTTTATAAACCAAGTTACATTTGGATTTCTACTTTTAACTACAATAATATATATATTTTCTAAATATATTTTACCCAGATTCGTGCGTTTATTCCTTACTCGTACATTTATAACTAAGTTATAATTACATTCTTTAAATCTAGCTATGCTTTTTTTTTTACCCCAAAAAACCAAAGTAAACCATAAGGGTCTTAAAAGACCCTTATGATCAATCCCTGTAGGGGAGTAGATTCAACCATTAATTATAGTGAAGAAGATTCATGCATTAATTATAGTGAAGTAGCCCCACGGTCTTGGTGGTAGATAATGAGAAGATTTCTGTGAATACCTCAATGGCTGCGGCGTACCCAGCCCCCCTCTTCTCTCATTCATTTTCGTAGAAAATGAACGTAGAAGAGGCCCCCCCCCCTCCTCTCTCTTTTTTCAAAAAAAAACCTCTCTCTCTGAAAGAGAGAGGAGGGGGGGGGGGGCACCACCCCTCTCGAACAGCCTTCTCTCTTGGCCGAAGGCCATGAGAGAAGTTTTTTTTAATAAAAAAAGAGAGGGACCCTCCTATTAAAAGGATAATAACTGGGACTAGTTTTATTCCCTGCATGTGCCAGGAATATTTAAAGGTATGAAAAGGAATGGTGACAGGATACTTTGGACCAGGATACTTCGGATCATGTCGGAATACAAAAAAAAGGAGCCTCCGTATATTATACGGAGGCCAAAACAAGGGCCTACTTTGCTATAATATAGGAGGCTCCGCTGCCTACCGGCCGCAAAAAAACAAATATATTCCAAATGGATTTCCTTTCCTTGTCCTGCATGCAGTCCTTTTATTCCAGCGTCCCCCTCCGGAGGAGGGGGAGACGCATCCCTCTCTTTCAGAGAGGGACGCTACTTGGGTAATATATACCTGAGCCTGTATGCAGGCGTGTATGTCCCCTGCTTACATGAAGGGTCGCCCCCCCTTTGGCTGAGGGGATACTATACCAGAGTAGTGCCTCCTCCCCACTAAATCTCACCCACATAGTAGAGTACTATGTGGGTGAGGGGTAGGGGGGGGGGTAGGGGTGGGAGGTGGGAAAAGGAAATAGGAACAAGGGGTAGGATGCTTAGCCTCCGGGTGGGCATGCAGGCTGCATGCAGGGAATATAATATTGGCTAGGAGTGGGGGGGAGTCAAGGGCAATAAAGGGACAGAAAAGGCGTAGCAGGCCGGTTAAAAATTCAAATTATTTTTAACCGGCCTGCATGCAGCCTGCAAGGTGGGGGGGGGGGAGAAAACTAAATATCACTTCTATAAGTAATATAGGTATATACCCTCGCTTCTACGAGAAGAATAGACTTTACATAAAGTCGTAGGGTGGTATGCATGCATGGAGGGGATCTGAATCTGGTAGTGGTAGTGGTGGTGGTGGTGGGGTATTCAAGGACAATTGTGAAGAGGTAGCATTCAATAAGGAGGGCATACAGGAACTACACAGATCAGCGAGGGGGGGGGGGGGGAGAAGACAAGTAGGGACAAGTAAAGGGACTACTTCTGCTTGCATGGCATAAATACATGGGCAAGGTCAAGGTCAATAAAGGAATGTCAAAATACTACAATAAATATATAATAAGAAAGGGATTAGCTCAGTGGTAGAGCGATTGGTTTACACCCTATAGGTTGCAAGTTCGAATCTTGTATCCCTTATTATTACACCCATTACGCATTACCGTATCCTTATCCTATCCTCGGGTTTAACATAAACTTAATCTAGTTAATGGTTAAGCCTTAACCCAAGTTATGTGGGCCCCCCCTTTTTCTTTTTATTTTTTTTAACAAAAAAATTAAAAAGAAAAAGGTTATAAATATATTCTCATATAAAAAGGTAAGGTTGGCTCAACAAAAAAGTATTGACATAATAGGCCCGCTTTTCTTCTCTCCCCGAACTGGTAATTCTTTTCCTATTCCATGCGGTTCGGTTTTAATTGGTGAGTTGATTGCGCTACCTAGGGCGGAGTCAGGTTTTGAGTTAAGCCCACGGGACCGAGATTCTTTTTGGCGACTATTCAGACCTCCTCGCTGTGTCATCGAGGGTCTTCTTCTTTTTGGCATTTGGTCTTAATGACTAGAGCTTCTATCTTTCTGGTCGGATTCTTTGTTGGTTTAAAGGGACCTTTCTCCTTGGTTGCGGGGTTTCCCACTCTTTAACAACTTTTGGATCTTGGCTACATACCTTGCAAAATTTCCCTCCTGTGCTTACTTTATGTATGCTCAGGTTGAAGATAAAGGGGGCTCTTTATTCCGGCTTAGTGTAACTTTGTGAGTAGCTCGATATGTTCTCTAGTGCCAGGAGCTGCTTTTCCAATTCGTCAGATTGGTTCACCAACTTTTTTTTTGGCTTGTGTGTCGATGTTGTCGAAATGTTCTTTTATTTTTTTCTTTGTTATGGTTATAGTTATGTCTGCGGTTGTCGGAAAGTATCATTCTGGTATTGGGAGATTTTTTTCTCTTTTTGGTTTCGTTAATGGATCTCGTCCAAAGACTCCCGTTGACCTATTTTGGAATAACTTAGGATCTAGAAACCCCATGTAATCGTCTGGGTTTAGAGACATTAGTTCTAATAGTCTGTATTCGAAATTTTGTGGTGTTTTATATTGATTTTGTTTTGCTCAATAATTTCCTCACACTTTTTTGTCTATCTGTCTTCACAGAGGGCCTCTATCGGTTCACAGGTATGTATCATAGCAGGTTTCTCATCTTAAGGTATGTTCCTTTCATGAGTTCAATATGGCTGTTTTTTTTCTTTCGAAGTGTTCTCTTTTCTTGTATTTTCCCAGTTTTCGTTTTTCTTTTAAGTATAGTATTTCTAGTAAGTCCAGGGTACAGTAGGAAGTTCCGTTAAATACGGTTAGAATGTTTCTTAGTTGGCTTTCTTGGTTTTGTTTATTTAGGCCTCAGGAGTATTGGAGATGCAATTTTTTCATCCATTCAGGAATGTTGCTTCAGTGGTTTCTTTCTAGATCAGTCAGTACTTCTCGTACTCCAGCTTTGTGAGGTTTTGTATTGTTTCTTCTAAGCATTCAATCTAGGTAACTCTCTGGTTCCACTATTAACCTGAAGTCTTGCTTCATGTCTATCTCTCATCTCCCTATGTACATTCTGGACATTATTAGTCCGAAGTATTTTGTGCTTATCACGTTCTTTCAGTGTAGGGAGGCCATGGCTATACAGTTTCCTAGGTAGATTGTAATTATTCTTCTGTGGATTTTTTTTCAATTCTCTATTAGCCATTTTATTTTGCTCATTATTACGTGGACTATATATTTGGATGTTAGGTATTTATAGTTGGTAATACTTCATTCACGTGGTTTGGCTATGAAGCTTAGTGAATTTTTGTTTCAGAGATTATCCGTTCCTCTTTCTCGTTTTGTATATTTTGTTAGTACGATCTCTGTATCCCCGTTTCGGTTCAATTTTACCGCGGGTTCTGGGACTGAACCTAGAGGATGTCATTTATACAGTTTGTGATAGTCAGTACTTTCAAAAAGACTTCTTACTATCCATCCATCTAGGCCAAAGTATTTTGCTGCAGATAAGGTTAGGCTAAGAGAATTCCCTTTACGTGTTTGGGATTTAAGTACGTCACTGAATGGGTCATATATCATTCCTAAGAATTTTAATTCTTTTATCCACTGTCCATTTTCTTTTACTACGAAAGATTTTTCTGTATTTACTTTTATTCCGTAGGGTTTGAAACATTCTATTAATCCTTTTAAAGCCTCTTTTCAGTGTATTTTTTGGTTTCAACCCAAGATTCCGTCATCTGCGTATATTACGGGTAGAAGGTCTGGTATTTCTTTTTGCAGATTTTTTATTGCGTTGTGCATAATGAGCACAGCTAATATGGGTGAGGCGGAATGCCCCATTGGTAGACCTCTATGTTCTAGGTCTGTGGATCTTTTCCCATTTATAAATCTTGGCACTGAAGTTGGTTCCTTTCCGGGTTTTATTGACTGGTATGCAGGTAGTGGAGGGTATTGGCCGGTACTGTCGTGTGCTATTAATGTTTTTGGCATTTTAAATGGAGATGCTAGGGTCCTTACCAAATAAGCAGAGAACCATATTGGTATTAATTCTTGTTCTTCTAGTACTCTTCGCACATCTTTGAGACTCACCGATGGGAAGAAATTTTGTAAGTCAAACTCCAGTATATTTTGTTGTCTGATCATACCTCCACTTAGTAAGGCTCTTCACGCTGTTCCGGTTCCTTTCTTGCTAATATATGCGTGTTGTCATTCGGGTCAGTTTGGGCTTATTCAAATTTCCAGGAATTTTGATATGAGGGTTCCTGATATTCTTCAGTTTAGGGAGGGTACGGTGAGTCCTCTTACCTTACCCGGAGGGGATTGTATTCACACTCTTTTGAATTCTGCTTTTCTTGCTAGACCTCTGTGCATCGCCAAATGGTGTCGGTATAGTGATAATATTTTATTTGGCGATCATCTTCTGTACCAGTTTATGTCTACGGTTCTTAGTCCCCAGATGAAGAAAGTATTCGAGCAGGTTAATATACTTCATACTATCTCGTAGTACAGTTTACCCGCCTCTTTTCTTCGATCTGTTTCTTTTGATAATGATATTAATTTTCTTTCCATATACCCCAGGTATCTAAACCCTCTATGCAAGGGGGTTAATTTTACTTCTCTATTTCACCCGTAGGTGATTATTCCGAAGTACGACAATCACTCATCGAAGCCTTTCTTTATTATGTTGGTGTCGCTCACATTAGGAAGGTTAAAGTACCTTACCAAACTATTATTTTTGTTTTCTTTATTTTCCATAGTTTTTTTTTTGTTTGGTTGATGTTATCTTTCCTTTGCTAAGTGGAAGTCTGCGCATGTCTTAGTTTCGTTTGAGGGGTTCGGTTATTCGGTTCAAAGTGACGATATTTGTTCGCGGGCTCCGACCTGCCGCTTGTTCCATTAACTTGGTGTTCCCCTGAACTGTTCAAGAAATATTTAATGATACCGTGACCTACCATTTTGCACAAATATCTTGTGTGTTGATGTCTGTTCCGAGTCGCCCTAGAGCTACGGGATTTGTTCCTTTTCGTTGTTTCTCCATCAATACCCTCTCTCTTCCTATAACTCCGCCCAATATCATACCCCCACCTACTAACCCCAGCCATTAGAAAATAGGTTACAAGTAAGGAAAATTGGAAAATACAGTGTAAGGGAAGTGCCATTACAGAGAAAAGAAGGAGAAACAACAAAGCGGGAAATGTCGTAGACCTCATTTCCACCCCCCCTATTAGGCTGATAGCAGTACTTGACCGGGGTTCGCATGCGATGTTTTGTGCCAGATCAATCCTTCTCTTTGCCAAAATAACACTTGTCCGAAGATCCTGCGAGAAGCTGTCAAGAACAAGTAGATGCCAAAAACATCCGTAAGATATGAGAGAAATCTCAGCTTGCGTCCCGGAGATCATTGCTGGGGTGTCTGCGTCTCTGCCTATTATCGTAAAAAAATAGCGAACACCTGGGGGTTGGAATCCGCCGTCGCCGTCTTATCACACAAACCGCCAAAGTCCTGTACTCTACCAAGAAAACTGTTAAGAGAGTCCAAAACTACGAATGTTGAAAAAAAAACCCCTTACCAGAAAAATACTTCAAAAAAAGAAAAGCTGAAGGCTAAAAGATATAGTGAAGCGTATAACTACACTTCACTAAATCTCATGCCGACAGCTCAAATAAACCAGAGAGACTGGGAAAACAACTCAAACATATCGATCCAGAATCAAAGTGGAAAAAAGGTTAAATATGTATTTAAAAAAAATTAACATACAAATTAAACCTTAAATTCCACAAAAATATCGAATGTAAAACGAAAAAGATGCAAGGTTAGATACAAGTTAGAAATAACACACCAACCGTTGAGACCACCATGTTAACTTCGTAACCAGACTTAATCTGTGATGTAGCGAAGTCAACATGTAATTTAGATTAAGAATGAATTATTTATAATTTGAAGATGAAAAATTCAACATATGAAACTCACTCAAAGAAACGTAGCTTAAAAATGTGTTTAATGGATTGAACACAGGGTTTAGCGAAAGCCATGATTACCGCACAAGAAAGAAGCCCGATAACCCTAGCAGGTAAAGGCGACAGGACTGGTAAAGGATGAAATGGGACTTCGCTACCTTTGCTACCAAATATAAGTGGAGCAGATGTGAAGGTAGGAACTTTGCAAAAAATATTACAATCATTCGGTATAAATAAGAAGGAAAATGGTGAAGTCACTCTAAACCCCGGTCCAAACTACCGCGCAAACCGATACCTTATCAGACAATATAAACGTATGACATGGGCTATCGGAGGTATATCAAAAAGACATGATGGGATAGAGTGAACAATAAAAATTAAAGAAATCGATAAAAACAAACTGAATAGAAAAGAACGGAAAAAGATAAAAAAAGGACAAAACTTATTTTGAGTGCTGGCCCTACAACTTCTACTAAAATCCACAATATTCAGAACGGCCGTAATAAACAAAGTACTAGGAAGAAAAGGAAGATGATTCCACAGAGATATTTCTATGCAGAAGTTAAAATCCATTAACAATGAATATGAAAAAATCGCAGGAGAATGGAATCACCATCTGACAGCACATAGGACATGGATAGAGTCCCCCCCAGGGAAGCTACGACCACTGACAGTGTCAACACAAGCCTGACGTATATACACAAGCGGGTTGGGAAGTCTCCTCGAACACTTTATGGACAATAGTTGACCGAAATGGCAACACGCCTATAAAACTGGACGAGGGTCAAACACAGCCTGAAAAAAACTACTCAAAATAGTAGACGAAGCCAAATTCATTTACGAATTTGATTTGGTGGGATATTTCAACAGTGTCAGAATCGACACCGTCGGGCGTGAACTTCTAAAATTTGGAGTTCCAAAATACATAACATGACACCTTATGTCGCTATGCTCAGGTGATATAGAGAATATTACGCCAGAAAAACTCATGAAGCTGACAGAGGACGAGAAAAAAAAAGAAGAATATCGATTAGCATGAACTAAATACGAATTCATACACAAACATAGAGAAGGATGAAGAAACAAAGGACTGCCACAAGGAAGTGGTATCTCCCCAATACTTTCAATCCTTCCCCTCCTCTGTTTAGAAAAACTCGAAGAAAAGGGTCTAAAAATACTAATGTACGCCGATGACGGAATCATCTATGGAGATGAACGTGAGAATTATCACAGACTCGCAGAAGAATTACTTCACGAGAATAATACCGGGGCGACATTAAGCACAGAAAAAAGCGAATGGGTAAAAATCAATGGGGTATGAGCAAAAAACCTAAAATTCTTAGGTCTAACATACTACCCAACAGATGACACCCTAGGCGCATCAACAAGAAAAGGCTCCAAATTGACGCTTGCAAAATTTATACTTGCAGGATTCACTCAAAAACTAGTGGAAGCCATAAAACCCTTAGTTACATACCTTAATGAGGAAAGCTTCGAAAGTATTTACGAAAAATACGAACAAATATACGAGAAAATGCACGGTGCCGATAGAACAAACCAAATAGGTAACTACGACGAGCACATAACACTGAGACACTTATACCAAAGACTGGTTAAACTAGACCGAAAAAGATTCGAGGAAGAAAATGAATTCTCATCCGATGAAAAAGAATGACTAGAAACAGAACCAGAAGTAAATGTAACAGAACCCTACGACATCGAAAACCTGATAGGGAGCACGGAAATAGATCAACAAACAGCAAAGAACTGAATAAAGGACACCGTGACATCCTTTATGGAGTCGGGATGGGAAAGCGGAAAAGAATACATAAAAGCCAACGACCTCAGTATACTAAAAATACTGGAAATGGGAAAAAAAACACCACTTGGCGAAGAAATATATGAGGATATAAAAAAAAAAAAAACACATGAATACACTCCGGAATTAAATATCTCGGATGAAGAAATGTGATCGATACACCGATATTCAATACCATAATAAGTAGATTATACATCGGTAGTTGAAATTCGGATGAGGTTAAACAAAGCTTCAAAATGGAATTTGAGTCAGACTCACTTCTTAAAAAGTTACAGCGAACCGTGGGACTACAATCCATAACAACAGCTGTAAATGAGAGGATAACTGTCTTCAACTCTTCTTCTATTGCATCATTCTATATGACAAAGTTACTGGATAACTGAAAAAAACCCTCAAAAATCCGCCCAGAAAGTGCATGAAAAAAAACGTATAAGGAACTAACAAAAAAACTCGAAGATAGAAGAATCGGTGGGATCATGCTGGGAGAAGGTGTAGGGAGAAAATGAGGTACAATAGCTGCCGAATCATTAGAATCCTTAAAAGCCCAACGTGAATTCGTACTCTGCCCACTAAGATTCAACCCTGCCAAGGAAAATCACTTAAAAAAAGTAGTCCAAAGAAGCAAACAACTTCAAAAGAATGGAGTACCGGAGGAATGTATCATAAACTCTGTGTTCTCAGAACATGAATTATACTTGCCTGACTATAAGAAAGGAAATTATAACTGGAAAGATACACTCTGCAACCCCAATACTACAGGGAGACCCAAGAAAACAGATTGATACACATGGGCTCCAAAAAACAAAGTGAAAAGAGTCATAAATCAAACTCTGCAACAGAAAGATGCAAACAAACCCCTCGCTGCTGCCAACAACCGCTTACGCGAACGTTGTCTCTCGCTCGGGCTAACCCGTGAGGGAAGGAAACATCGGTCAGAGAAAAGAAAAGAAGATAATAGCTTTTAATATAAAAATTCGAGAAAAAAAAACAAAAAAAAAGAAAACAAATCGAGTACGTAACCACCAAAAAATCTTCAGGAACCGAAGGACCGCAACAAAATGCCTAAAGTTGGTGAAATGTATTATCGAAACACTACATCAAAAGATGTAACAATTCAATAAACAGCCAAATTTGAAAGGCGTCTACGTAAAAAGTCCAAGTAAATACTGATGTAATGTTGCGTATAGGAGCACTGCATAAAAAATTATGCAGCATAGGAAAGAAAATTCTCTAAGTCCGCCTACCTACGTACTGAATACCAAATAGAGTTTTAAGGAAATAATAAATCCTATAAGTAATATTGTGCGAATTCAGAAACGAATTTAGCCGTCGGCAGGAATCCTTCGACACATGCCATACATCCTTTTCAGTGTAGAGGAGGCCTAACACGCCCGAACCTCAATGGAAAATACAAAATTTTCACGTCGGTTCCTATACCCCGTTCAGGGAAGCAAAAACTATCAATCACACGTTGTTTAGGGCACTAGGGCGTTCTCCTCTAGATGCTGCCACCTACACGTAAGATAGGAGGCGAAGTTGACATGTCATTAGACATAGAGACTATGGCCTTTATGGCTAAAAGAGAATTCTCTTAAAACATATATCAGTCCCAAACTTCTAAACCACCACTATGGAAAATAAGACCCACGCCAAAAAGCGACGCGAAAAGAAACTTCTTAGTAACTTAGCAAGGCGAACGAAAGTTCTTTTACTTCAATGGTAGAAAATTTTCAAGGTTCTTTGGGCTGAAAAAAGAACTTAAAATCAAATGTCCTTTGGCCTTATGGCTATGTGGGCTGAACCAAACAATCCAGAAAAGTGTATCGACACAAAAAGTTTATAGAGCGAAAGAAAAGACGAAAACTAAAATAGCAAAACGAAAAGTACCTCGATTTTTCTTTATCTATAAATCTGGTTAGTTATTATGTATATTTTATGGCCAAAAAATAGATAATTGCATTAAAATTTAAAGATATAATAAATTATTAAACCTTTTTTTTATTTTACTCAATTTTTCTGCATGCTGGCTGTATGCGTCCTCGAAGAGGGTGCATGCATGGCTGCTTCGCAGTAAGCTAAAAGAAATTAGTGCTTCGCTAATTGAGAGTAAAAAGATATAAAAAAAAAGGCAAAGCGATCAGGTCGTTATAATTAAATTAAATATCCAATATACATAAAAGCAGTATTAATATACTATATAAAATGAAAAACATAAATTAATAAATAAGAAAAAAAAATGAGAATTTTAAAAAGTTATCCCTTATTAAGAATGGTAAATTCTTATGTAATAGATTCTCCTCAACCCTCAAACATTAGTTATTGATGAAATTTTGGTTCTTTATTAGGTTTATGTTTAGTTATACAGATCATAACAGGAGTTACTTTAGCTATGCACGTGCGCTGTGGTAACAACGCAATGTCGTGGGATTTGATCCCGTTCGTTCCTTTTCTAGCGATCGTGTCATCTGAGTTAGGTATTACAGAAAGTGTAATGCTGAACATAGCATCTCAGCCAGAAGTGGGAGGTCGTAGAAAACCGATATCTAACGATTATACTGCAAGACACAACTACTATGATGAGACTCATACTAGTCAAACAACAATAACCACTGCCTCCAAGCTAAGAGGGGCCCTCGTCGGTTACAGGGGTCTTACTCTCTTGAGTAAATGTAGTGCATGTTTACTTATCGAAGGAGAGAGTACAGGTTCTACAACAAGTACAATTAAGGTTATGGGTGTTGCATCTAAGGTGGTAGTACGAACATTGACTTTGAACACAGGATTGCCTAAGGGAAGAAATTCCTATGGTAACGGATCAACGGTAGTACCTGGCGTAGCCCCTAAAAGGCTGCGATACGACTCAAGTAATATTGGGTGAAAGGGAAGCGTTGAAGCCTCATTATTATTCAAAAGAACATACGTCTCCGGAGGAGATACGGGTTTAAAATCCAACGTAGGTTTAAAGTTGAATAAACTCTTGGACAGATCTAGATCGGGACCAGATCAAGTTATAGACCGTAATCTGTACAACATACTATCTAGCGTTGAAATGTTAACCTATGCTTATGAGAACATAAAGAGTAAACCGGGGAATATGCCTCCTGGAGTCTCCCCGGAAACTCTGGATGGTATCTCTAAAGAAAAATTGGAGCAGCTCTCAGCCCTACTTAAGAGTGAGAAATTTAAGTTCGCTCCAAGTAGAAGAATTGGGATTGGCAAACCATCAGGAGGAACGCGTCCCTTAACCATCGCCGCACCAATGGACAAAATTGTTCAGGAGGCCATGAGATTAATACTAGAAGCAATCTTCGAACCCTTATTCAAAGACTGTTCGCACGGGTTCCGACCAAATCGAAGTTGCCACACGGCACTGAAGAGAGTAAGTCAAGAATTTCAACCAGCACAATGATTTATAGAGGGTGACATATCTAAATGTTTCGATTCCATCCCCCACGATAAGCTCATGAAGCTTATTGAGGATAAAATCACAGATAGAAGCTTGACAAAATTAATCTGAAAAGCCCTAACTGCGGGATATTTGGATTTCCAAATCTTCAAAAGTAACATCATTGGTACTCCTCAAGGGTCCATCATAAGCCCTATCCTATCAAATATATTTCTAGATCAACTTGACCACTTTGTGTTGTCCCTTAAAAAGGACTTTGACAAGGGAGACAAAGCCATAAGAACGAAAGAGAGCAGGTATTACGAATATCATGTCCTCAAAGCTCGAAAGGCCGGAGACAAAGCCCTAATGCGTAAACACATCGCCGAAAGATCTCAATTTCGGGCCATTGACTTTGGAAATGACGGCTTTAAAAGACTGTCCTACATCAGATACGCCGATGACTGGATAGTAGGAATAAGAGGAACCCTCCAGGAGGCCAAAGAAATACTCAACAAGATAAGTCTTTTCTGTGCATCTATTGGTTTAACAGTGAGCGAAAGCAAAACTAAGATAACAGCCATAAACACAGATCCCGCCCTATTCCTTGGTACATCAATATCAAGATCTAACCATAGAAGCCATAGCAAAATGGGAACTATGCGTCGATTAAGACGTAATAACCTCGGCCTAAGATTTGAAGCCCCTTTAGACAGAATAAATAAAAAATTGTCTCAAGCGAAATTTATGGTCAATGGAAAGTCGGCTCCGAAATTCCTTTGATTACATAACGATCACGACCAGATAATCGTTCTTTACAACTCAGTCCTCAGAGGATATTTAAATTACTACAGCTTCACTCACAACTATGGTAGATTAGCTACTTATTTGGAATACATCTTAAAACAATCATGTGCTAAACTGCTAGCGACAAAATTTACACTCGGAACTATGGCACAAACATATAAAAAGTTTGGACATAGACTAACTAGCCCGAAAGGAAAAACATTCTTTAAACCGTCATACCGAGCCACATATAAGTATATGGTAAAGCCTAATCCAGTGGTAGGAGCCTTATCTCAAGAGAAGACAAACGCAACGCTCGAATACTTAAGATGTAAGAATTGTGACTCCGACTACCGGGTAGAGTTCCATCATATCAGAGCCATGAAAGACCTTAATCCAAAGATCTCTAACATGGACCGGCTTATGGTAAAGGCCAACCGAAAGAGAATACCACTTTGTATAGCTTGTCATATGATGAAACACAGAAAACGCGAAACAGTCTTCGATCAAACTACCTAGAAAATCCCAATAGCATTAATGGGGGGGAGAGCCGTATGATGGGAAACTATCACGTACGGTTCGGGAAAGGGTGACTGCTATCCCACCCTACCTTAGGTGAGGGAAATCCGAAGGAAGCAGTCATCTAGTTCACTACAACCCAAGTGTTTTAGAATCATTTAATTCTGTTGAGCATATTTCTCAGGTGTGCTCATAAAACCAGACTATATGCTGGAAAATCCTAAGGTCCAATATACTTATTAAGTGACAATGATTGGAATCTTCAAGGGACAATCAGCAGGAAACCAAAATTAATATAAAAGTTTATATTATTGAGTAGAATCCTCAGAGACTATACGTCTGGGAGTTGCTTTTATGGATTTTTGCATGCAGTCAGAAAAAAACAGAAAGCGACAATGAAATAGTCCTATTGGTTCTTATTTTATAAATCACAATGTTAGACCAATTTATATATTTTTATGTTTTCTTGTTTAATGGGTGGTTGAAAATCATCACATGGTTTATCTAAACTCTCACAAGTTTCTACTGAATTTTTACAATGATTTACGGGCTTCACAGATGCTGAAGGTAATTTTTTAATAAGTTTTGATCGAAATTTTGTTAGATTTAGATTCAAAATTTCCCTTCATATTGACGACATTGATACTCTGCACACAATTCAATCGATGTTAGGAATAGGGATAGTTACAGAAGAAAATAAACAATATTGTTCTTTTGTTGTACAAGATTATGATCAGATTAAGTATATTCTTTGTCCTATCTTTCTACATTTCCCTTTACAAACTAATAAAAGATTAGACTTTGATTCTTTCTATGAAGCTATACTGATTAAAGAAGAAAAAGGTAATAATTTAACTGATATAAAAGATAAATTATTAGTTATTAAAAATAGTATGAACAGAAATAGAGAAATAATGGATTCGACTGGTCATTTTGAAAGTTTTGCTATAAATTTTTGTTGATTAGTTGGACGCCCTGTTTTTGTTTTTTCATTTTTTAAATGAAAAAACAAAAATTTATAGAAGGTGATGGTACACTTGGGATTAAAAATAGCTCTCCTTACCTACAAATAGCACAAAAAAATACAAGTAAAGCTACATTAGAGGCGATAAAATTATTTATATCCACACAACTGGTCGAAAATACGACCGGTCGCTCACCTGATTTTCAAGTACCAGCCACTAATGTAACTAGTGCTCTCAACAAAAAAACAGGTGTAGTATCTTTGGTCGTTAATAATATAGATAGCCTTTATTATAATATCTTACCGCGCCTCCCTCCATCCGTACTACATTAGTAGTAGGATGGAGGGAGGATTGTTAGAGGGGTCAAAGATGTACACCCGTAAGGCTATTGACTTTAAATTATGAAGAATAGCATTACTACTTCACAAAAAAGGCTATTATTATCTACCGGAAGGTAGACAATTGTTTGTTGATATATCTAATAATATAAATAAATTTAGATATAGTACAACACCCAAGACAGACGAAAAATCTGTAACTTTAACTGAAATACTTAAAAGATCTGATGATATTTTTGAAACTAACCCTCCCTTTGATATCAATTCAGGGAAAAGTCATATGGAGCTGGCTCAAGCGGCCCCTCTCTCTCTCTTTGAGAGATAGGGGCTGCATCCTTCTCTCTCTTCGAGAGAGAAGGACGCTTTTAGTAGAGCTGATCGAAAACTAAACCCCAAGACAGTCTATCTCTATAAAGACGGACAATTAATCGAGGGTTCTCCTTTTGCAGGCTATGCATCAGGGTTCCCCTGATGCATTAGGATTAAATTCAAGTAGTATGACTTGTAGTCGTTATATAGATACAGGAAAATTATACAAGAAACAATATTTAATTTCATCAAAATTAATATAACTAAAAATATCTATGATCATGAGAGATGTTAACAATGGTTGATTAATTCGTTACTTGCACTCTAACACAGCTTCAGCTTTCTTTTTCCTAGTTTATCTGCACATTGGAAGAGGTTTATATTATGGATCTTACCAAAATCCAAGAACATTAGTTTGAGGTATAGGAACTGTAATTTTTATCTTAATGATAGCTACAGCTTTCCTGGGTTATAACCATAGCCCAAAATGACCTAATAACAACAATAATACTTTACACAACCGTAAATTACCCTTAGTGTTTAAAAGAACTATGAGTACATATCGTCCAACTAATCCAAATGTTGTAAGGGACTTCATTAAAGAGAATAACCTAAACCCTAGCTTTACCTATGAAAAGTTAGACTTAGAAGGCACTAAAAAGTCTATATCCTCTGACTTGAAAGAACTTAGTGGTATATACCTTATATTAAATAAGATTACATTGGATTATTACATAGGATCAGCTTCTACTGGAAGATTCTACTCTAGATTCTATAAACATCTTATCAGTCTTACTGGGAGCAAAATACTAAAGCACGCTATTAATAAATACGGACTTCCTAATTTTGCTTTTATAGTAATTGAGCTATTCCCTGAAAAGGTTAATAAAGAAAATAATAAAGAATTATTGGACTTAGAAGACTTTTACTTAAAATCTATGCTACCTAACTATAACATATTAACTGAAGCGGGTAACAGCTTTGGTTATAAACATACAGATATAACTAGAATAAGATTAAAAGAAGGGTATAGCGTTGAAAGACGTGAGCAGATAGGTGCTTTGAACAGAGGTAAAGCACTATCTGCAGATACTAAAGCCCTTATAAGAAAAGCACTCTCAGCCAAAACAGAACGCTCTGAAAACTCTTTAGCTAACTTGAAAAAGGCTGCTAAACCCGTAAAAGTATATAACCTTGATTACACTGTTTATGGGGAGTTTTCTAGTATAACTGAAGCCGCTAAACACTTGCAGTGTGGTGATAAAACTATACAAAGAGCTTTAAAAACAGATAAAGGGTTATTAAAAAGACGTTGAATAGTAAAATATTGTTAAATTAGGTTATAGTCCCATGAGTTTAAATTTCTGTGTAATCTCTATAGAAAAGCAGAAACTAAAATGGAATAGCTCGACAGAGTTATTGAAGAGATATATTTATTTCTTTGGCGATGTTAGTGAAAACGATCAAATAATTATTTATGATTAGAGATCGTCGGTCATATAGATGATCGCGACAGACTGGGTCACTAATGGGTGTCTGAAATGATGCTTAATGCACAGTCGGAACTGCTTTTAGTAATTACTAATAGAATATTCGAATTCAAAGGTATTCTAGCTTATTGTAAAATATAAGTAAGTTTGTGGGTATTACCTGACTGTTATCATGAAGGCATTGAGCTTATGTTTGTATCTGTTAATAAAGTGTGACAAAAACAAAACACTGTAATTAACCAGCCGGAAGAAACTTGATTAAAGAAAAGAGAATTTGAATTAGAGTGATTTAGTGGATTTTCAGAGGCAGAATCAATGTTTTATATATCTACTACAGGGGCTTTATCATTCAAAATAAAATTACATTGAGATGATAGACAAACTTTAGAATATATACAAAATTTATTAAGTGGATTGGTAAATCGAGAGATAGGTATTATTGTAGATTCAAAAAACCTTCATGAATCTTATTATATGATTGCCAAGTTTCAAGATATACTAGAAATACTTGTTCCTATATTTTCAAAATATTATTTTACAACTTCTAAATTTTTAGATTTCCAAGATTTTAGGGCAGCAGCTGAAATAAGAAAAACATCTTATATGGAAAAAAGAAAATTAAATAAAGAGGAATTAAACAAAATATTAAAAATAAAATCGGGTATGAATAGTCAAAGATTGCAATTTAATATTAATGATCTTCCTAAGAGATCTTTAACTCCTTCTAGACTTTTAGGATTTGTAGAAGGGGATGGAACATTCTGTATATCTAATATGGTTCCTACTTTTGCGATTAAACAGTACTCTAAAAATATACACTTTTTTTATGAGATTGCTGAATTTTTAAATAAGTTACCGTATTGCCCAGAAATAGGGCCTAAAATTGATAAATTGAACACTAAACCTACTCCTGGAGTCTCTCAAGATAGTTCTAATGCAAGTATTTTAAGTGTTACTAATATTCTTCAACTTTATAATTATATTTTACCTTTTTTTAAATCATTAAGATTTATAACTAGAAAAGATGTAGATTTCCAATTATGAGAATTAGCAGTAAAACTTAAAACTTTAGGACATATAACAAACCCTGAAGGTAAAAAATGTTACATTGAAATAAATAAGTATATTAATAAACGATATACAACTAACGCTCTTGTTGCGGAAGCTCCAAACTTAAACAAAATTAATGAAATATTAAACAATCCTCCTATATTTGATTTATCTTCAGGGTTATCTTATAAAGCTTTATCCGATATTATTAAAGTATCTAAAAAAGGTCATTCAGGATTCGGTGTAAATGTTTATGATAATGGTAAATTAGTAGAAGGTTCTCCTTTCTTTTCTTATACTCAAGCAGCTTTAGCTCTGGGTAATATTAATGTTTCTTCCGTCATATCTAAAAAAATAGATACAGACAAGCTTTATAAAGGAAGATATAAATTTGAATCTTCTGTTTAGCCTGATATTTGATAACAAGATTAAATACATCTTTCTTACAATAAGTAAGTTTGTATGTGCTGCCCTACGGGCAAATGTCATTATGAGGTATATCTATGCCAATATTTACATTATGTATTCCCCCTATTTCTGAGATTAAACCAGATAAAAAATTTATGGCTATGTTTATGGGGTTTATGGATGGTGATGGTTATTTTGATATTGGTGAGCAAAAACAATATAACAAAGCAACTAAAGCGGCCTCCCTTTCGGGAGGCTGCAGCCCTCTCTCTCAGAGAGAGAGGGCCGCTTTAGTAAAAAGTACAATTAGAATTCGTTTAGCTTCTAATGTCAATGTTAGAGATACATCCTTACTAGAATATTTTGTAAAAGTTCTAGGGGGTAGGAAAGATATCAACTATGTCTGGAGGAAGAGAACAAGTTAGAGTTATATTTTCAAAAAAAGATTTAGTAACGGTAATACTACCTCTGATTAAAGAATATAACCTCCTATTTTTAACTTCTCAACGTGTAAAACAGTTTGCTCTAGTTAATTATATATTAGAAAATTCTATTATACATTGAGATAATATTAATTTTAAAGAACCTGAGTTTATAGCAATACCAACTCATGATCTAGTTAATTTAGATTTTTTTGCTGATTGATTAGTAGGTTTCACTATAGCGGAGGGTTCTTTTGGTCTAAAGGCAAATGGTTCTGCTTTTTATCAAATTAGACAAACAGGAGATGATAATCTAAATCTTCTTAAAGCTGCCTGTTTAATAATTGCTGGAAAAGAGGCTAACCCTATGAAGGCTGATTCTGTAGGTAGCTATCAATTAACATTATCTTCTAAGTTTGATATACAAAAAGTAATTTCTTTCTTTTCATCACCTAACGACCACCTTTTATATGGCTATAAATTAAGTCAATACACATTATGGCTTACTGCACTTAAAAACAGTAGTCGTTATTCTCAGATTAAGGGGACATTTATAGAAAAAAATTCTAATGAATAACACATTACTAATTAATTTAATTAATACAATGTACAATATTGGTTGCCTCAAATGCAGGGTAATTAGCTTTTTAATTATTTCATTTTCTGTTTGGCAATTTATTAATTGTTGCCAATCAATAATAGAAACATCTTTATTCTTAAATATGTCATTATATAGTACATTTTCTAACAAAATTAAAGGCTATAAAAGAATAGGTCCACATAGCAGAGATATTATATCTATAATCTTCGGATCTTTACTTGGTGAAGGAGATGTTGAAAGAAAAAAGGATGGTTCACGTATAACTTTTTTTCAAGAAGCAATGCATGTAAAATACTTACTTTGATTACACAATCAATTAGCTACTGCAGGTTATTGTAATCCAACCGTACCCACAATTGGTAAAAAACTAGGGAAAAAAGGTAAAGTACGTAAAATTATAAGATTTGCTACTTGAACATATACTAGTTTTGATTGAATATATAATCTTTGACATGTGAAGGATGTAAAAGTAGTACCTCAATCAATAGGGCATTATTTAACTCCTTTGGCTTTAGCTATCTGAATAATGGATAGTGGAGTTAAAGCATCAGGTGGATTAATATTAAAAACTAATTGCTTTTCTTATTCAGATTGTTTATTACTCGTTCAAGTTTTGTATAATAATTTTGGAATCAAAGCTTCAACTCATTCTACAGGTTTACCATCTAAATATACGGTATATATTTTAAAAGAATCTATGCATGAGTTAAGAAATATAGTGGGTACACACATTATAAAAGAAATGAAATACAAACTACTACCATAAAGTAGGGTATATCCCTCTGTAGGTAGTAATAATTAAAAGTTAATTACCTTGGCATAGTCGTGTATTAAATATAGGAAATAATCTTTACTTAAAATCCTATTATAATAAATATAATACATTGGCGATACTGATGAAAACTGGTCAAAGATGTTTGTTTTGCATCAAGACCGTCGGTATAGTAAAATATCGCTACAGACTGGTTCATCGGTGGGTGGCTGAGATGCTGCTTAATGTACAGTCGGAATTTTTTTTTCGTTTATAGTTAGACGAAACACAAGGCTTTATACTGTATTAAATTACAATCATTAGTTTAATTAATGAGTATATAGTACATGACTTGCCTGTTGAAAACACATTCAACTCTAAAAGCCATAAAGGCTACAATAGGCAAATTAAAAATTTTGGCAACAGTTAAGTAATAGCTGTTGGAAAATATCACTATATGCTGGAAACCTCTTATAACTAATTTACTCTAATTGTATAATTTAAGTAAAAGAGCTTAGTTTAGAGCAATCAGCAGGAAACCAAAAGAAAACATTTATCTTAGTAGGATCCTCAGAGACTACACGTGATACATCCCCTTCGCGGAGGATGTTATTCCTTAATTTTTTTGCGGCTTTATTTTTTTTTTTTACCCTAAGCAGGGATGAGAATATGAGCAGGTTGTAAAAATGAGAAGGGGGGGGGGGTAAAGATATAGTCCAAAATTAAAGAAATTTAATGTAACCTATTATACTATAATTAGATAATCAAGAGTAAATTTTTCTGATTCCCACTAATTTTTTTGAAACTAGTCCCCTGCTTTAAAAAATCTACCCGCAGGACGATTTTTTATCCCCTTGGCTTCGCTGGATCAGGCTGACCCGTAGTGATTAGTTTTAAAAATAAACAGCGTCCTGTATAAAATCTTTTATTCTTTTTTTTAGGACGTTTGTGGGACTGGGTTGTATATCTAAAAGGTTTATGTATTACTTCTTTAATAGTTCCTTTTAAATTATCTTCATCTAACCCGATCTCCCCCCCTCCCTCTTTTTTAAAGTAAAAAAGTGGAAGGAGGGGAGCAAATAGAAGTAGTAGACCTCACTACATCCGAACACCCCCCCCTCCCTCAACTACTACTCGTGTAGATGTTGAGGGAGGGGGGGGCTTGTGAGTTGGAAAATAATAATAACGGTCCCCATGAAGTATCATCTAAAGATAAACCTTCAATAAATCTTGGATTTATTGAATTATTTGTAGGTATCAGTGAAGCAGAATCTAATTTTTTATGCCGAGCGCGTAAAAATAAAGAAGGAGTAGTAACAGGATTTGAGGCCCCGCCCTTTTCATTTTTATTTTTTTTTTTTAAAATTAAAAATGAAAAGGTTTGTGTTTAGAATTATCTTACACCCTTTCCTCTGTTGCTTTTTATACAGCCCAGTTACTGGAAAAATTTACGGCGCCCTCCTTTCTCATTTATTTCCCTGCTTTGCCATCTCCCACCGCTTTAGCGGTGGGAGAAAGGGAAATAAACGGGAAGGAGGGGTTTTGATTAGGCTACCATTAATGTATTACTTATTTTCTAGGGAAAAGAGACCTTCATACTCTCTCAGTAGAGAGTGCCTCTCAAGAGGCCAGAATATCTTCTCAGGAGGCGAATGAAAATGGTAGCAGTATAATACGAGGAAAAATTAATCCTTATTATATTAGTGGTTTTATAGATGCGGAAGGTTGTTTTTCTGTTCTATTTACTAGAAGTAAAAAAATGAAATTAGGTTGAAGAATAGGAGTTAATTTTCAAATCCACTTGCATAAAAGAGATCGAGAGCTTTTAATAAGGATTAGAGAGGCTTTAGGTGGAGCAGGATATATATTTGATAGTAGCGAGAGATGCTTATATAGGGTAGACTCTCTATTAGGTTTAACCAATTCAATAATACCGCACTTTGATAAATATCCTTTATTAACTAAAAAACGAGCAGACTATGAGCTTTTTAAACAGGTTGTCCAAATGATGAATAATAAAGAGCATCTTACTGAGGAAGGTTTTAAGAGAGTTCTGTCTATTAAGGCCTCTATGCGTAATGGTTTAACAGATGCTCTAGCTGAAACTTTCCCAAATATTATACCAGTAGCTAACCCGGTCGTGGAAACTCCAAGTCCCCAATCTATTGACCCGAATTGAATTGTTGGTTTCACTGAAGGTGAAGGATGTTTTATGATACATGTTCAAAAACATTCTACAAGTAAATTGGGAAAAGCAGTAAAATTAAATTTTCAAATCACTCAACATGAAAAAGATAAAGAACTTTTAAATATAATAATTTTATATCTTAATTGTGGTACATTAAAAACTAATAATCTTTGTAAAGTATTAACTGTTACAAAATTTGAAGACGTATATAGTATCATTATTCCCTTTTTCCAAAGATATCCTTTACAAGGAGTTAAAAGATTGAATTTTATTGATTTCATTAATGCTGCAGAGTTAATTAAAGTTAAAGCACATCTAACTACTGAAGGGTTGGATAAAATCTTGCTTTTAAAATCTGGGATGAACTCTGGTAGAAATTATTCCTCTCATTCGGACTAGTCTTATAGTGTAAGACTTCCTTGACTTCTTGTTATAGTTTACTTGCTACTCTCCTATAATTAAAAGGACGATAGAAATGCTTTAGAATTTATAAAAGCGTCGCCCCCCCTCCCTTGAGGGGGGCGATGCAGCCCCCGGAGGGGCAGCTACTTTAGGTTGTGGTAGACTTAACACCGAGCGAGATACATTAGTATTTACAATATCTCAACTAAGTGATATTGAAAAAATATTAATTCCTTTGTTTGAACAATTTCCATTAAACACAACAAAACATCTAGATTATTTGGCTTTTAAAAAAGCATTTTTTATGTTTTTAAACCGAAAAACTAGTGAATTAAATAAACAAGATTTATATTCAGATATTATTCAATTAAAAGATAGTATGAATGATAAAAGAGTATTTTATGATTTACCTGTAGGTCATCGCATAAGAATTACAGGTAATTATTTAGTGGGTTTACTGGAGGGGGATGGATCATTTTATTTAAATAAACACGATATGACTGTCCGTGTCTCATTTGTTACTACAACACCTAATAAAGTACGCCCCGCCCTTTTCATTTTATTTTTTTTCTAAAAAAATTAAAATGAAAAGGGCCCCCCCTTTTCATATTATTTTTTTTTAAAAAAAATTAATATGAAAAGGGCCCCCCTTTTCATATTATTTTTTTTTAAAAAAAATTAATATGAAAAGGTTTTAGAATAGATACGAGAGTTTCTTCTAAGTCATTTAGACGAGTACTCTTGTATATTGGGTAGTTGCACTAAATTAATTAATATCAATGATAAAAAAATAAGAGGGAACAATAAACCTATCTCTGTTTTAGAAATTTATCAAATTGATTATTTATGTAACATCCTAATACCTTATTTTGATAGCTTACAATTTAGAACTAAAAAATATCTGGATTATCTAGATTTTAGAACAATAGCGGCCCCCTCTCTCTCTTCTAAAGAGAGAGAGAGGGGAGCAGCATCTCCCCTGCAGAGCAGGGGGATGCTTTTTTAACGTTAGAAGGTAAATATCTCACAGAAAAGGGTAAAGAATTAATAATTAAATTAGGTGATACTATGAATAATAACAGATTGTCAACTAATTCTAACCCCTTAACTCTTGATATGGCTACTAAATCAGAACTAGATCTATTGATTAAATCAAAACCTTTAATAAATATAGATTCTGAGGGTAGAGCTATGATAATAAACGAAAAAAAAATATATAAGATCTACCTACATTATTAAAGCGGCGGGCGCGCGTAGCGCGCCCAGTCGCAGCCCCCGAAGGGGGCCGCTATTTTTTTAAACGGTTCTATTAGTTTTTAAGCATGGTTTATGTAAATTTTTCTTTTAATTTTTGAATGACGTGAAGCCGAACATGTGTCCAAAAATAGATTAATTAATTGTAAATATTGTAATAGAAAATTTACTCCAGTGGCTCCTAATCTTTCTTCCAAAAAGACCGGAAGCATCCCGTCTCAAAAAGACGGGTACTATTGATCCTAGTAAGGGTAGAGTAATTATAGTTAAATATATTATTAATGTTCTATTTTTATGCTATAAAAATAAAAAATTAATATGAAAAATATAACTAATGTTTTAACAAAATTATTACAGCGAGGCTTTTCAACTAATTCTTCTAGCAAATTCCCTGAAAAAGTATATAAAAATGCTGCTAACGAGAAAGCTAAAATTCTTAAAGAGAATGCGGGCCAAACAGGTATCTATTGCTTTCAGAATTTAAAAGATGGTTTACAATACATAGGGTCAGCTAAAAACCTTTCTGAGAGACTCAAATACTACTATTCTGAAACCTACATGAAGGGTCAATTATTAAGAGGTAAAAGTATTATCTATGGTTCCATATTAAAGTATGGCCTGGACAATTTTTCTCTTTCAATTCTTGAGTATTGTGAGTTAGAATGTCTTATTAAGAGAGAGAAATATTATATAGAGTTATTAAACCCAGTGTACAATATCATAAAAGATCCTACTGTTCCTCCAATGTTAGGGCGTAAGCATACCGATGTAACTATAGAAAAAATGCAAGAACGTTTACATTCCAAGGAAACTAGGACTAAAATATCAACTGGTCCCCCCCCCTCCCTCCAACCGTACTACGCGAGTAGTAGGTTGGAGGGAGGGGTCTATGAAGGGAAATTCTAATGCAAAAAATCATCCTGCCGCTCAAAAAATAGAAGTTGTCGACTCAAAAGAAAATAAAACTACTTCTTACTATTCCATAAAGGAGGCAGGACGAGTCTTAAATATTCCCGTGACTTCTATTCGTAGGTATCTAGATACAGGAAATGTTTATAAAAAAAGATATACTTTCGCTAGCCAGGGGCCAACCAAAAAATAACGGGGTCTCTTGTGCTAAAGCTCTACATGTAAGTAATAACACTATAACACAGCGGTTAAATGATGGAAAACCTGTAAAAAATCAAGAAGGTTTAATATCTGCTCTAACTGTAAAAAGAATTAAAGCCTACTCTCCTAAATCTTCTGCATAGAACTATACTACAACCGCCTTATTTTATAATCCTTAATATATTAGTTATACAAAATACGTATTACTAACCTTATGAGTGCGATACCTTGGGTAGGACAAGATATAGTTGAGTCAAAAAACACCACAGAATATTTTACAATAGTAGCAACTGCTTTAATGTTGCCTACTATAGGTACTGTTAGTGTACATGCATTAAAAAAAGGTAACAAAAATTTAAGATTAGACAAAAAAGAATATCTTTCTATTCCTTCATCATTTATAGCTTTTTTAGCTGGTGTAATAGATGGAGATGGGTATATTCAAATAACTAGAACTACAAAAGGATTTATAACTATTAAACTTGTAATTTCAATACATTTAGAAGATATTTCTACATTAGAGTATATCCAATCTGTATTAAAATTAGGTAAAGTTTCAATATACCGAGATCATAAAAGTCCAACTTGTAAATTAATAATTAATCGAACTGACTTACAAGAAGTTCTTTTCCCATTATTATTACACCATGGTATTTTCTTTTTAACTGATACTCGGAGAGCTCAGTTTGATTTAGCTATGTTTATCTTAAAAGATGATAAAAAAGTTTACGATCAAATACCAGCGTCCCTCTCTCTGAGAGAGAGGGATGCATCCCCCCTACGGGGGGACGCTATGAAAGAAATACCTACATTGTTTGAATTACCTAAAACAGCCTCAGATTACGCAAATTTAGCCTTTTTTAAAAACTGAATAGTTGGATTTACAATTTCTGAAGGTTCTTTCTTCGTAAAAAAAAATAATGACGGATGCTTTCAATTAAAACAGAGAGTGCATGTTATGTTATTTGAAGCCTTTAAATTGGTGTTTGAGACAAACCGGAAAATAGACACTGAAAAAGGTCTCTATAACCAGTTTGCTGTCAGTTCTAAAGCTGACATACAAACAGTGATTAATTTTTTCTCGTTTTCAGGTTTTCATCCTTTAATTGGTCTGAAAAATATCCAATATTTAAAATGGTTAACAGTTCTACGTAACAGTTCTCGTTACGGTAATCTTAATTTTCCCGAATAAATGCCCTTTTTTCTGGTTATTACCTTCTTAAATAGATAATATCAAAAATAAAGTACTATACTAACAGAATTAGTTCTGTGAAAATAGGCTCCTTAAAACAGTAATGTTTTAGAGGCAAATGGGGTTAATTGCAAAAACATTTATTTAATATCCCACCGTTAAATTAAATAATTTGCAGCGAAGTTTGACACGGTATAATTAAATGTCAAAAACGTTCAACGACTAACAAGTGAGCAATACCGCAATAAGCTTGACAAGATAACCACACAACCTTTTTATTGCTTTGGCCTAATTTTCTTTTCTACTTCTCCTCAGGAGACCCTAATTGAAAAAGGCAACCGGAAGTTCTTTAACATTCTGCTTAGCTAGTCCTTTTCCTTGCTGATGGTGTAACCATAGCAGAGAATTAGAGACATTAAATTGGTTGAAGACATAGTCTAAACAAAACCGAAAGGTTTTGATGATAAATTTTAAAAATTTTATCAATAATAATTTTGTTATCTGAGGTGGCTTGAATCAATTATTAATTGAAGAGCCTGACAACCGTGATGTTGTTCAGCAAATTCTGCTTAATGCTAGAATACCCCCAATATTAGTATTTGGATACGTCTGTGTTTACACAGCCGTGAAAAAGCCAAAATCATGGGGACAACTCGCAGGGGTTAGAGGTATATCTACTCTCGAAGCCTCTCAGAGACTAAACGCAGAAAATCTTACAAAATTTTCTCGTTCTTTTCATTTACCTTTATTTACTCGTTCTTGTTTATATTCATATTCTAATTTACATCTTTCAACCAGTTTGTCTGGCATAACTAAAAGTTTGTTTTCATCTAAAGCCTCGACTAGTTCAAAGGGACTGACTCCGCTAATCACGGCCCCGCCCTTTTCATTTTTATTTTTTTTTAAAAAATTAAAAATGAAAAGGATTGTTAAGGGTGGCGAAGGTTTACCTTCGGGATATGTTAGTGGATTATCTGATGGAGAAGGATGTTTCCATATCGCTTTTACAAAGAACAGTACTTTTAAAGCAGGGTTTCAAGTTAGAGCTATCTTTTCTATTCAACTACATATAAAAGATCTTATGTTACTAGAGCGAACTAAATCCTTTTTCGGTGTAGGAACCATTAATATCAAGAAAGGTAAAAATGCAGGTTGTGCAATATATTCTATCCAATCCTACAAAGAGTTAATTTCTGTTTTAGTTCCCCATTTTGATAAATATCCATTATTAACTAAAAAGAAAGCAGATTACCTTTTATTTAAGTCTGCATTAAATATATTAAATAATGGTGAGGATCTTACAAATGACGGGTTAAGTAGATTAGTTAGCATAAAAGCGAGGGGCGCGCGACCCTTCGGAGCGCCCCTTGCAGCCCCCCCGGGAGGGGGGGCCGCTTCAATGAATCTAGGATTAACCGAGCAGCTAAAAACTCTTTTTCCTGATATTCATCCAGTAAACCGTCCAATTATTAAAAATAGCTCAACATTGATAACAAGAGATCCAGAATGGTTAGCTGGAGCCCACTCTTTTCTTTTGATTTTTTTTTTTAAAAAAAATAAAAAGAAAAGATTTGTAGATGCGGAAGGTAACTTCCAGTGTGTAGTTAGAAAACAGGAAACACATAAATCAGGATATCAGGTTCTTTTAAGTTTTACTTTGACTCAACATTTACGGGATTTAGGTTTAATGCTTTCAATTAAAGAATATTTAGGCTGTGGTAATATATATGTACAGCCTGAAACTTCAATTGTTAGACTTAATATAACTAAAAAATCAGAGTTAACCAATATTTTAATACCGAACAGCCTTCTCTCTCTCTTTCAGAGAGAGAGAAGTTTTTTTAAAAAATATCCTCTACATGGCTCAAAAAAATTAGACTTTGAGGATTTATGTAAAATAGATGGTATTATTAAAGATAATTTACACAAAACAAAAGAGGGTTTAGATAAAATAAATATGATTAAGTGGAATATGAATAGACAAAGAACATATGAATAAAGAATTAAAAAAAATAATAAAATCTGCCTTTTTAGTGAATAATAAAGGATCTAATACAAAGTGAAATTCAAATCATTTGTATTATGCGTATTTGGTTGGTTTGTTTGAAGGTGATGGATTTTTCACTGTAACAAAAAAGGGAAAATATTTTCAATGTGAGTTAGGAATAGAGTTGAGTATAAAAGATGTTCAACTTATATATAAAATTAAAGATTTATTAGGTGTAGGTGTAGTAGGGTTTAGGGAAAGAAAAGGAATAAGTATGGTATACTTCAGAGTGAGAAAAAAAGATCACTTAATAAATTTTGTACTGCCTATCTTTGATAAATATCCTCTTTTTTCCAATAAACAATATGATTACTTGAGATTCAGAAATGTAATTTTATCTAATGTAGTGTTTTATGACGATATACCAGAGTACACTCGGCCTAATGAACCTTTGAATTCAATTGAATCTATATTAAATGCACCCTACTTTTCAGCATGATTAGTTGGGTTTATTGAAGCTGAAGGTTGTTTTAGTGTTTATAAACTAAGTAAAGATGGTGATTATTTTGTATCCAGCGGCCCCTCTCTCTCTCTTGGAGAGAGAGGGGCTGCATCCTTCTCTCTCTGCGAGAGAGAAGGACGCTTTGATATTAGCCAAACTAATGCTGATATACTTATTTCAGCTATTCGTAAGTACTTATCTTTAACACCTAAGATTAATATAGACAAAACTAATAATTTTAAATTGAAAGTTACAGGTGTTAGATCTATAGAAAATGTAATTAGATTTATAAATAAAGCACCTGTAAAATTATTGGGTAACAAAAAACTCCAATATTTACTTTGAATTAAACAGCTTCGTACTATCCCTAGATATGCTGAAAAAATAAACATCCCAAACATATACTAAATACAGTAAGATTATGATATAGTCCGAACAATGTAGAAATATATTGAGTGTAGCGAGAATTTTTTTGCGAACTAGTCCCCTGCTTAGCTGGGGGCCTTGCGAAGCATCATCGAAGATGAGGCTCCGCTAGCTAGTAAAAGAACGGGGCTGCCAACTTTTTTTTTTCTGTTAATAATGCTACTTTAAATAGATTTTTTGCCTTACATTTTGTATTACCTTTTGTATTAGCTGCTTTAGCTTTAATGCATTTAATTGCTCTTCATGATAGAGCAGGGTCAGGTAATCCATTGGGTATCTCTGGTAATAGTGATAGATTAGCTTTCGCTCCTTTCTTTTTATTCAAAGACTTGATTACTATCTTTATATTTATATTAGTATTATCTATCTTTGTATTCTTTATGCCTAATGCATTAGGGGATAGCGAAAATTACGTTGTCGCAAACCCAATGCAAACTCCACCTGCGATAGAATTAAATATTTGACCAAGGCGTGTATTACCTCCTAAATCTAGTGTGAATTATTCTGACACGGCAAGAGTGGAAGATGAAATTAATTTAGACAAAGAAAATAGTGTAAGTGAAAATAATTTATCCTTAGATTACAAAGAAATTTCAAATGAAGCGGCCCCCCTCCCTCTCTCTCTCAAAGAGAGAGGGAGGGGAGCATCCCCTCTCTCGAAGAGAGAGGGGACGCTCAAAAAGGCTTTATTACAATCCAAAATAAAAAGCAAGAAGTTTCAAAATTAGAGCTTCTGAACCTAATAGAATCCGCAAAGGAAAAAATTATTCAAAATAATAGCCCCTCCCAAGGTGGGCGCCGCTCTACCCCCTCCTTCCCCCCCTAACTCGAGAAATAGAACAAGAATAAGGTAAGAAGAGTGTGGGGGGGAAGGAGGGGGGGGGGGGTAGGGGAGGGGTGCTGCTTCAGCAGCACCCCTCCCCTGGGTAGGCTGCCTGCCCACAGCCCATTACCCTGGCAGGGTAAGGGTCTGTGGGGAGGCTGCCGGCGATGCTCTCTCATTTTTTTTTTTGGCCGCCCTCCGGGGCGCATAAAAAAAATGAAGATAGGAGGACTTAATGAGGCAAAGTTTTTAAATGGCCCCCTTCCTCTCTCTCTTTTTTTTTCAAAAAAAATGAGAGAGAGGAAGGTTTTAGAGACTTAGTAAATGGTGTATTCCAAGCTGAGGGACACATAGGTGGATATTTCCCGAGTGTTCCTACTATTACTTTCCGACCTTTAGTTTATATTAGTCAAAACGCTAGTGATTCAAGTATAGAGTTTTTAGTTATTTTATGAACAATTTTAGATAAAAACTTAAAATTTGATATATATCAAAACGAATCCTCTAAATACTTTCATATTAGACTTTTGAGTCGTGATTGGGATTTTATAATAAGCAGATTAATTCCTTATTTTTCTTTGGTTTATGGGGACAAATACAAAGGGGCCCCCTTTTTCTTTTTATTTTTTTTAACAAAAAAATTAAAAAGAAAAAGGTTTTAAAGACCTTAAAGATATTTCTAATCTACATAAAAAATCTAATCTCTCAGATAGTTCTAAAGTTCAAGTTATAAGTTTAGCCTATAGTCTGGTAAATTCTCCACGTAAGAAAATACATATTTTAGATAAAATTAAAGCGGCCCCCTCTCTCTCTCCTAGAGAGAGGGGGCTGCATCCCCCCTGCTTTGCAGGGGGGGGACGCTGTTTTAGGTGAAACTATGGAGACTGGATACCAAGAAAACATAAAAACATATCCTGACAATAATAAACCATTAAGTGTATTATTTATATTAGGGTTTTACTGGGGGGGATGGAAACTTTGCCATAAGAATTAGAGATTCCAAAAAGGGAGTGTGATTTATTCCAATAATACGGTTAGAACAAAAATATACTTTAGACAATGTTAATTTATTGAAGAAAATTGTTGAATTTTTGAACAAGTTAGACACGGAGGCACGAATCTCTCAATATGAAAAAAGTCATAGCTCTACGCATATTGTTTTAACTATAGATAATAAAGTAAGTGTATGTAATTTTGTTAATGTTATTAAACAACATAGAGAATTGTTTTTCTGAAAACAAGAACAGATTGAATTAATCATAAAATCTTGCCCCGCCCTTTTCATTTTTATTTTTTTTCTAAAAAAATTAAAATGAAAAGGTTATTATAATCTCTGTTGCTGCAAGACATTGGAAAGAAAGTCAAATAGCCTTACTACGTTTATTATATAATAAAATAGAGAATAATCTAAAATTCAGTTTTGATTATTGGGTTAAAAGACTAGATGAATTGTACGCAGAAAGAAAAAAAATCCTCAACTTTAAATGAATTTTACATTACTATGTCTAAAAATAGAGCTTGAGCCGTAAACTTGCCTGTTGCTTTGAAAATAAAACCAAAAACTAAATACTTTTTCTTTAAAACGTTTAATGAATCCAAAGATGAAGCATTAAATGCTGCGATTGATTATCGAAATGCTCAATTAAACAAATGGGCGCCGGCCTTTCCCTCTCTCTTTTTTTTTACAAAAAAAAGAAGAGAGGGAAAGGCCGGCGCTCCTCCTCTCTCTCATTTCCATAGGAAATGAGAGAGAGGAGGACTTATAGATACTGGATTTAAATAATTTCTTTTTTCTTATTAGTTAGATTACACTAAGCGAGGGGGGGCTCCTTCGGAGCGCAGCGCGCCCTTGCAGCCCCCGGGAGGGGCCGCTTACTGTATAACCAAGGTTATACCCAATTTCTTACAAAAAAATGCTTTGCTTCACATGTAGGGAGACGACCAGGTCGAAAATTTCGACCTGGTCGTCAAATATCTGTCATAAATATCTGAAGTCGCCTAAATTTAAGTATTTAGAAAAAAAAGGGTGAATTGTCATAGACAACTTGGTGCTACAGTGTCGATAAGAGCAGGGCCAAGTCAATATGCAGCGAAGCTTGTTTGAAGACAGATTTTTAATATTTATCTAGATATATACGCTTAAATCTTATAAACAAGAACGTTCAACGACTAGAGGGTGAGTATCTTAAACAATAATCCTTCCACGAGCGCCCTTCGTCTTGCATCTCTTTTTTTATGCAATAAAAAAAGAGATGGGATGATGACATAGTCTGAACCATCTTGTGAAAGATGGAAATAAAGGATAAAGAGCCTTTATGATAACAAACTTGAGTTCCGGAGTGGTGTACTGATGCCACTTAATCTCGTCATATGCTGGGAAACTCTAGTGCCTTATATACTAATAATGTTTTTATTTATAGTGATAAAGATAAGGATATTATAATGAGCAATCAGCAGGAAACCCGCCTTGGTGGATATTTAAATTTCGACCTGTCGTATGATTCCTCAGAGACTTTACGCGAGACTTTGTTTTTAATTATCATTAGATATAATTTTTAACTATGAAGATAAAGTCCACAAGATTACATATCTGATTTGTACCACAGTTCTTTTTTGCCTGGGGCTGATTCGGTGGGGCGCGCGCAGCGCGCCCCGCTGCTGGTTCTACAAAAGGTATTAAAAGATTATCCGCGGCCGAAAGGGCAAAGATAACAATACCTGAAGAAACAAAAGAAGCCCTAGTGGGTACATTACTAGGTGACGCCCACATAGTCCGAAGATCATCTACTAGTAACTCCAGATTAGTGTTTGCTCAAACTGCAGTATTACATAAAGAGTATTTTAATTATGTATTAAATATGTTTCTGCCATTTTGTGCAGATAATTATACACCTCAATCTGGAATAAATAGAGATAAGAGAACAAATAAAAGTTACAGTTCTATATCTTTCACTACTATGCAATTACCTTGTTTTAATGAATATAGAGAAATGTTTTATACCTTAAATGTAAAGAAAGTTCCAGAAAATATTTACGAGCGGCCCTCTTTTTTTTTTTCAATCAAAAAAAAAAGAGGAGCTGCATCCCCCCCCTCCTACGGAGGGGGGGACGCTTTTAACTCCAAGAGGATTAGCTCACTGAATCATGGACGACGGAAGCCGCCAGGAATCAGGACTTCATTTAAGTGTATATGCTTACTCGACCAAGGCCGCTGATGTTGACAAATTAATGTTTACATTACAGGATAAATTTGGCTTTAGGTGCTCAATACATTATAACAAGAGTAAAAAGCCCAGAATTTATATATTTAAAGAATCTATGGATAGTTTAATATTACAAACTTTGGAATATTTCTATAAGAAGTAGAAATACAATCTACAAATAAATTTTCATAGTGGACGAAACTCCGTCTATAGTTGCAATCAGGTAATTTTAGGCCGCCGCAGCCTTGCGGTGCCGTGAGGGGATAAGGTATGATTTTAAAAGTCTCTTTTAAACGTTTGTGCGTTCCTCCTTACTCTAAAGGTAAGAAATAAAGCGTCCCTCTCTCTACGAGAGAGGGATGCACCCCCCCCGTAGGGGGGGCGCTAGGTGGTTAGCCGTGAAAGCTTTACTATGTACGTGTGATATAAGACGGGTTGAGATGCCCGGATAACAAGAGGGGAGATCTTTTTAATCGGTCCGTTTTGTTGTCTAGGAGCGGGCTCGGATGAAAAGTAGAATAGAGAAGGGGTGGAAAACCCATGAAGTGTATAGTTCTATTTGCATTTAAGTCTCGAAACACGCGCAAAGTCCAGCTTAGAACTTTTATCCCTACTATAGACACGGGCCCCGCCCTTCCTTTCTCATTTATTTCCATTCGGAAATAAACGGAAAGGAAGGTTATATAGATTAAGAATAATAAAAATCACTACTATGAAAACAACTAATAAAAATAATAATCCAATCGTTCCAATAGTTCCTGCAGTAATATATCCAAACGCTGATATTCATAAGAAGCGAATTCTTGAAGAAAATAAAGGAAAATCTGGTGTATACCGTTGAACTAATTTAGAAAATGGTTATTTCTATGTTGGGAGTGCTGTTGATTTGGCCAAAAGATTAAAATTTTACTATAATTCTAATCATTTAACAACCATTAATATGGTTATTTATAGAGCTATAAGTAAACATAAACATTCAAACTTTACTCTTGAGATTCTGGAATACTGTGAACCATCCGATGTAATATCGAGAGAACAATATTACCTTGATCTTTTCGCAGAGTCGCCCAAATACAATATTTTACCAATAGCAGGATCATCTTTGGGCTTCAAACATTCTGAAGAAGTGAAGACCAAAATGAGTGAAGCCCGTATGGGAAAATTTCTTCCCGGAGGGTGGAAAAACTCATTCAGAAGAAACTAAAATTCAAATGAGTGAAGCCAAAAAAGGTAAAAATAATCCGTTATTCGGTAAAACTGGAAAAAATCATCCAATGTTTGGTAAAGGAAAACCCCTTTCAGAAGAGACCAAAGCCAAAATGAGTGAAGCCAAAAAAGGTCAAAATCATCCGTTTTTTGGAAAAACCCGTTCAGAAGAAACGAAAGCCAAAATTAGTGCAGCTCACGGTGCTGGCCCCTCCCTCCATCCGTACTACGCGAGTAGTAGGATGGAGGGAGGGTCAATAGAAGTATTGGGGCCCCCCTTTTTCTTTTGATTTTTTTTTAACAAAAAAATAAAAAGAAAAAGGATTTAGAAACTAATATTAGCACTAATTATACTTCCCTTAAAGTTGCAGCTAGAGCTTTAAATATTAATAATCATAAAATAATTTCTCAATATATTAGTAGAAAACAACAAACACCTTACAAAGGCCGGTTTATTTTCACAAAGATTTTGGCTGGAGTTTAACCTTTTTTTTTGTTAAAGAAATATATAAATTAGGGCTATGGGCCTTTCCCCTTTTAAATACAGCCAAATTTCAAAAATTTGGCTAGGTCATTTAATGTCTTTGATCTTTTACCTTTCTATGCTATATTACGTTCAATACCTAACAAAGCTTTGGGTGTTCTAGCTATGTTTTCTGCAATACTTATCTTATTAGCTTTACCTTATCTAGACTTATCTAGAGTACGTGGAATACAGTTTAAACCTTTAATGAAAATAAGTTTCTGAGCATTTGTAGCCAATTTCTTAGTCTTAATGAAATTAGGTGGTTTACACGTTGAAGAACCTTTTATCACAATGGGTCAAATTAGTACTTTCCTTTATTTTTTATGATTTGTTTTGGTTGTACCTATAATTAGTTTAGTTGAAAATTCACTTATGTGACAAGGAATTAAAAATAAACCTAAATTTGGACACAACAATAATTTGGAGTGCCACACAAAAATTACAAGGTGTCCATTCCGGACTACCCTCTCTCAATTTTATTGAGAGAGGTCTTTTTTAGGATTTTCTGGCCTAATTAAAAATCTTAAGCGAAGATTTACTTAAAAAAAAATAGTTGTAAGATTATTTTTACTTTTATTTTTATATGAATATGCTAAGCCTTTCCTGGCCCCTCTCCTGGGACAACCCCAAAATATTTTATATTTTTGGTCTTTTTTTACTGGAGCCGGCCGGGGGGCCACCTTGGCGGCGGGCGCCTATAGGGCGGCTCCGCCACCCAAAAAAAAAAGATAAGGAGAGGGGGGGTATCTAGAATGGGAATGGTTAGATCATTATTTTTACCTTCTTCCTTTTATATTTTTTCTAGCATCCGCGCCCGGGTAGCGCGCGCTAGGATGCGTCTCCCCTGCTCCGCGCCAAGGTGGGGACGCTGTGGATTTTATAGCAATGATATTTGGTGAGATTTTCCTACCTAATACTATGGCTCCGCCCCCCTCCTCCACCGTACAACTCTTTCTCACCAACATAGTATTCTACTATGTTGGTGAGGGTTTGTTGAAGGTGGAGGAGGGGTCATTAGAGGGTGACAATTCAACATGTTGTAAATCAACTAAGACTCTAGATGGTAGAAAAACGTCTAATATGCTTTTCTCCAATGCGGATAACGACCGAAGTGATAGCGGTTTTGAGGATAGCAGCAGTGATGAGGAGGAGGTGGCGGTGACGACGGCTGTTAATAGTGTAGTTAAATATGCACAAGAACCAAATCCGCATTTGAATTATCCAGGTGATTTACCTGATTTAAAAGATGCAAATCTCTTCAACACAGCTATAATTGAGGCAGATGATAGTCCCTCACGTATTAAAGCGTCCCCCTCTTTGGGCCCCCTCCTTTCTCATTTATTTCCATAAGGAAATAAACGGGAAGGAGGGGTTTTGGGGGGGGGGAGACGCAGCCCCCTCTTTGGGCCCCCTCCTTTCTCATTTATTTCCATAAGGAAATAAACGGGAAGGAGGGGTTTTGAGGGGGCCGCTAAGGAAGATTATAATGATATCCTTGAAGAATATAAGGATAGAATTGCTGGACACATTAAAATAATCGAGGAGTTGATAGATAAAGATTTTGAAGATAGAAACCCGGAGAAAGGCTCGGAAAACTTGGAAGCTGAGGTTTCTCACTTCGAAGGGGGGAAATCTTGGAAGAAATCGATGGATTACGTAGCGCTAGAGATGATTTAAAAACAAATTTAGAATTTACAGAGGAGGAGGACGAGGACGAGAACGAGTAAAAAAAAATTCCGAGCTGTCGTTATACCAAAGTTTTATTAATCAAAGTTTTGAAAAAGATTTGTCTGTATCGACCAAGGCCGCTGATGTTGACAAATTAATGTTTACATTACAGGATAAATTTGGGCGCCCCCTTTTCATCTTTATGCTTCCGAAGGAGCCCCTCCTTTCTCATTTATTACCATAAGGAAATAAACGTAAAGGAGGGGGCCCGCCCTTGAGGCCCCTCGCCTTTTTCTTTTTAATTTTTTTTTAACAAAAAAAAATTAAAAAGAAAACGTATAAATGGGCCCTCCAGCAACTGGGCGGAGCCCTACGGCGCCGCCCCTCCTTCTCCACCGTACTACGCGAGTAGTAGGTGGAGGAGGAGGGTTATATTTAGCGGGGGGGCAAATTTTTTTGGGTTAAAAAATTAAAACAGAAAAGGGCGCCCTTTATTTTTTTTAATTAAAGATGAAAAGGCCCCCCTTTTCTTTAAAAAAAATGAAAAAGAAAAGGGGGCCCCCCTTTTTCTTTTTTTTTTTTTTAACAAAAAAATTAAAAAAGAAAAAGGGCCCCCCCCCCCTTTTTCTTTTTTTTTTTAACAAAAAAAAAAGAAAAAGGCTTTAGATGCTCAATACATTATAACAGGAGCCGGCCGGCCGGTAAAAGCCCAGAATTTATATATTTAAAGAATCTATGGATAGTTTAATATTTCAAAGTTTATACTCTACCTCTTTTCCATAACTCCAACCCAATAAAGATTATAGCCCTATCTACTCAGAGATAGTAATCCATATATCTTTAATTAGGTTTATTCATAAACAAATAATTAAACGGAGCCGGCCGGCCGGGGGGGGGGTCACCCAAAAACCCTATGATCAAGTAACGAGCTTTCACCTCCTAAACTCGTGAGGGCAAGGAGAAGGGACCACGTAAAACGTCTGGTAAAGCTCCATTCTCCGTGCAGGAACATACCTGTGACCTACTGAGGGGCACCAAATTCAGGTGCACGGCACTTTAGCGCTAACGGCTCAGATTGAAATAATTGCCATAAAAACAAGTTGGGGCTCTCTGATCGAAGCAGGAAAAGATATATCTCAAGTAAGTCAATGAATGAAATAATAACTCAAAAGATACCCATTCGTTCAGACGGGTTGTCAAGGATATTCATGTAGGGTAATCCCGGCGCCGTATCGTTGGGAGCAAGACCTCTGGGTAGAGGACATGGAGGCCCACAACAAAAGGACAGAAAGAGAAATATATTCAGTACGCCAATTAAGAGACTTCCAAATTGTAGGGACTTTAAAATAAGAGTGGGTGAATTGGACCCACATGCCGCAAGGTATGGTTTGAAGAAGAAATTAGTGGGAAAATTAAAAATAGAACCCTCAGGAAACCGTGCAATGAATAAATATTTAGAATATCAAGTCAAGAGGCTACTCAAAGCAAGAGATGGGACCGCTAGTCATCCTCCAAACGGCTCCAAAATTTCCACCCCCCCCACCCCCCCGGCTCCCCTCTCGAACAGCCTTCTCTCTCATGGCCTTCGGCCAAGAGAGAAGGCCCCCCCTCTCGAACAGCCTTCTCTCTTGGCCGAAGGCCATGAGAGAAGTTTTTTTTTTATCAAAAAAAAGAGAGGGTTTTATTTGGGCCCCACTAAAGAGGGCGCCCGAGAGGGTAAAAAAAAATGAAGAGAGGGGAGGGCTTTTAAGTGGGGGGGGGGGGGTTGAGGGTCGGAAATAAACGGTGGGCACCCCCCGGGGCCCCGCCCTTCCTTTCTCATTTATTTCCATTCGGAAATAAACGGAAAGGAAGGTTGTAAAAAGAAGAAGGTACTGGAGAGATTTGCCTCCTCCCCCCCTTTTCTCCCCCCATACTCTTCTTCTCTTCTCATTCTCTATTCCTTGAGTTAGGGGGGGGGGAGAAAAAGGGGGGGGGGGGGGCGGAAAGAGGTTTAATTCCCGCCCTAGGAAGGGGGGATCTCAAAGACGCAATGGAAAGTTAAAATGGAACCACAAGCCTCGGGAGAACTCAGGAACATGAAAAGCAAACTAAAGTAGTATAGCAGAGATCAGCCCCGACACGCACAAGTGCGCGTTCAGGGTGTGGGTGGGTCCTGAGGGCGCGACTAGCCAGCTGCAAACCCTGGATGTAGGTCGTGCCTCTAAATAAGGGCAGATAAAACGTGGGTAACACGAGGGCCTAAAGATGAACTGAAATGAAATAGCGAGCCGTGGAAGTTAGATTGAAAAGGAAGTCTAGTGGATTAAGCCAAAGAAACTAAACTGTGACCCAAATAGGCGCTAAGTAGTAGGTCTCAAAGTATGGCCACAAATTTAGGAAAGGACCTCAAGTAGGCGGGGTTGCTCGGCGCTTCGCCCCTCCCCTCTCTCTTTTTTTCTTTGAAGAAAAAATGAAGAGAGGGGAGGGCATCTGAAAAGAAAAGCGTCCCCCCTGCGGAGCAGGGGGATGCAGCGGAGCGCGCTGCGCGCGCGCCGCCGCTGGCAATTCAACCAAAAGGGGCCAAGGTCTATAAGTATTCACATATGAGATACAATAAGTATCATTTCCTATGGGTAGTACAAACAATAAATAGATAGAACGAAAGAAGAAACGGAAACTAAACAAAATAAAGCAAAGCGAAATAGTACCCCGATTCTTCTTTTTCTATAAAACTTAATATAAATTAGGCTCATAGTTATAAGGAAGATACCGAATTATCTTCGGAGACGGGGAAGATTTACCCCGTCATCTACTTTCACTGCTATCATCGTTTACTTTATTTTGGGAGTTATTCACTACTTCAAAGTATGCGTAGGACTAAACCTCCGATAACCTAAAAGTTACAGAAAAGAATATTTTCAAAGGAACGAATAAGAACTGGACATAATCAGCACTGATGACAAATCCCGGCTACGCTGAAACTGCGCAATACGGAGTCATCATTGGATGCGACTATATGGACGTAATCCTAAACACTCCTCTGTTAAATATAACTTAAACTTTGACTACTGTAAAGTAATCGTAGGAGGCGACATGCATATTAAACTCTATCAAGAGTTGTAGTACACTCTAGACCCTTTCGAGAATGGTAGCAGCATCCCTCCCCGGAGGGGAGGAGATGCATCCTAGCGCGCTGCGCTAGGATGCTTGTGAGTTATACCACAGGCTGGTGTCATTTGGATATCTGTCATGGGTAAACCCAGACGGTAGAAAAGGCAAACATCAGTTCTTACTTCAAGAAGCCGCCGGGGGAAACACCACAAGAGCATGCGAACAGGGCGGGGATAGATGCCAAGGTCTATAAGTATTCTCAGACAGATACAACAGGGATCATTTCCTCGAGTTGTTAAAAACTACCGACATTCGAAAGGATGGACGCAGCATGTCAGATCGCCAACCGAGTAAAATCAAGGTGAAACGACCGAGGGTTAACAAAAAAAGGTCTTTAGGATCCATGCAGGGGGGGGGATCCCGCGGTTTTACCCTCCCAAGGTTAAGGGGGGGGGGGTTCTTGGGGGGGGGGGTTACCCCCACTAAGTCAGGTGAAGCCAAATATTCGATCAGGAGGGCTCGTAATTGCGAGCGACCTTTTATCTCTCTATTTATCCGTATTTTAATTAGCTAATGCTACCTAGCCTAGCCTTCATGCAAGACCAGTATTGGTCTTGCATGAAGGAGCCCCTCGACTGCCAAGGGGGGGGTGGTGTGGGCGGGCCGGCCCCATCTTCTTTTTTCTTTTTTAGGGAGAGAGTGGTAGGTCACGAGCAAGGAAAGGACCAACTTCATCTACCCTTACATTAAATCCGCTGGTCGTTATAAAGCTTAACTAACTCTATTATCTTTTCTATAAGGGACCTATTTAAAGACAAATCTAACTGTGTAGTCAGCATGCAGACTTTCTTTTTGCAAGCCTTGGTCTGCATGCAGGGGGTTTTTCTTGTAGTCAAGCAGACCGATCTATTTTCTGCAAAAACCAAAGAAAAATTTAAGTGCCCTTGGTCGAGAGCTTCGGCTCTCGACCAAGGTTGGTTAGTACTAAGGAGATTCTGTAATTTAAATAATGTTAACAATAATCAGGTGTATTCAGATTAAGAAGGAATTTCTTCAATAAAAACAAAATTTATATATATGATCCAAGCATCAAAAATTATAGGAACAGGGCTTGCCACAACAGGTCTTATCGGAGCGGGAGTTGGAATTGGTGTAGTATTCGGTGCATTAATCTTAGGTGTTGCTAGAAACCCAAGCCTTCGTGGCCAACTTTTCAGTTATGCTATTCTTGGATTCGCCTTCGCAGAAGCTACAGGTTTATTCGCATTAATGATCAAAGGAGTTTTAGGAGCCCTATAGGTCATAGTCTTGGTGAACCCAAGGCTAGTTTTGTCTATGCTACGATTTAGCAACTTAATAGTAAGACAAGCAAGATTCTCAAATTGCGGGAAGGTCCTAAAGACTAAGTAACCAAACCTAACTAGGAATAGAATAGGTGGCGTAGGTAATGACTCACGGTATGGTAAAATCACTTAGTATAGAGGTAACGAAAATGGATGATCCGCAGCCAAGCACCATATAATATATGAGGAATCAAACTCATAAAGGGGTGTGCAGTTCAACGACTAAATGTGAATCGGCATCGATAAATCGACGCTTAAGATATAGTCTAAACCCGGTATGAAAATACTGACCTATAGTAAAGTCCTCTTTATACAGGCTTTTAAATAGGTGACCTTATTAAAGATAATATCATTTATAATAGATATAGTTATATTAGAGATAAGGATTAAACGGAAAAGATCGCCTAGTACCCTTCATCTTGATGAAGGGTAGAAGATCCTTGCTTGGGCCTTTTTATTATTATACGTTGCTTAGTTTTCTTTATCCTTTCTTTGGGTTTAACTCAATTAAACCTAAACCTAAACCTAGAGTTATTGAGCACTGGGCTCCGCCCTATTAATTTATATTTCGCAGACTACTCTTTGGTTTCTTTACTAGTGGCATTTGTTTCTTCAGGTGAAGGCTCAGACTCTAAAAAGTTGTCCGTATTTCAGCACGCAGTTAAAGTCTATAATGAGCCTCTAAATCAGCGTAGTTTAATTCGTAAAGACAATAACGGACTAGTAGGAGTATACGCATGGGTTAACCGGGTTAACCATAAGATTTATGTGGGTAGCGGAGACCCCTTGAATGTGAGATTAAGCGACTACTTCCAATCTTGATATTTTTTAGCTCGCCCTAGTCTATATATAGTTAGAGCTTTCTCTAAGTATGGAATGGTTAATTTTTCATTAGTTATATTAGAATACACAGATTCGGAAAATCTTATTTCTTGTGAACAGAAATGGATTGATTTTTTGAAGCCTGAGTACAATCTTAATCCCACAGCAGGTAACTCGAAAGGTTATAAACATACAGAAGAGAGTTTGGAGAAAATACGTACTGCAGCTCTAGGTAGAGAACATTCAGAACAAGTTAAACAGGCTATGCGTGAATCAAGAAAAGGAATTAATAATTCTTTTTATGGTAAAACCCATACTGAGGAGAATAAAGCTATAATTAGAAGTCTGCGAAATGCTAGATTAATTCAACCGGTTCCTGGTATTGAAGTAGAGATTACAGATCTTGAAACTAATTTAACTACAACATACGAGTCTATACGTAAAGCTGCTAAAGCTATTAATTCAGATATAAAATCGATTGTACGTCGTGAAAAATCTCAATTAGAAAAAGGTATAAACACACCGTATAGAGATAGATATATTATAGTTATTAAAAGATCTTAAATTTATTTCATAAGTTCTATTCTGGGTTAGGTTTTGGTTATTGGTTTACGGCCGCTTCTGCCCCGCCCCTCCTTCTCCACCGTACTACGTGAGTAGTAGGTGGAGGAGGAGGGTTTTAGTATTCTTATTCCCCCGGAACCACCGGGTGGGCGAACCCCCAACCTCACTTTCATTGTTGTTATACGTTCATACTTTAGGTGTTCTCTAGCCTCTCCAACGGGTTTAATTCCGTTAAACCTAAACCTAAATCTTTTCTAAACTATGCGTATTCGCATTAATGATGGCTTTCTTACTTTTGTACGTTGCTTAGTGTTCTTTTGCTTAAGTTTGGGTTTAACTCAATTAAACCTAAATCTAGAGTTATTGAGCACGCTTCTTTCATTTTTTTCTAACGCAGACTACTCTTTGGTTTCTTTACTAGTGCCATTCGCTTCTTGAAAAGAGGAACGGGGAGATCACTACAGGAGACATCACCTAGTAGTAAAACATATCCAAGCAAATAAAGAAGTGAAAATTGAAATATTGGAAAAAGCATTGTGTTTTGATGAATATTCCCAAATCACAGAGGAACATGTGGCACTTTGTTTAGATATTTACAATAAACGCGTCTCTATGCCTTTGCCTGTCCCAAACACAGAACATGTATTACCTTTCGCTAACCTTGTAGGACCTGAGGTTACAACAGAAAATGTTCCTGGTTGCTATCTTATAAAGGGACCTAATACTGGCCGCTCTATCGCTACAGGACTAGAAAATATAGAATCGTACGTAGGTCAAGCCAAGCATTTGGGTAATAGAGTCAAAGACCATGCCAAGAAGCATGACTCTACAACTAAGGGGTTTATAGAATCTCTTAAAGGGAAAGGAACTGTAGAATTATTTATTGTAAAAAAGGATCTAATAATACCAGAGGGTTTATCACACAAACAATTTATTTCTTTACTAGAGCAGTATTTAATAATAAAACTTAAACCTACTATTAACAAGAAATTACTAGCTACTCCAGGGGTTATGTGGTCTCCTGAAACAACTAAGAAACACTTAGAAAAAGTAGCTAATCCTGTTTATGCCTATAGAAAAGAGGCAGATGGAAAAATGGTTCTTATTCAAATCTTCCCTTCAACTAGAGCCGTTGGTTTAAGTATAGAAAAGGGTAAGTCATTTTTCTGCAATATAATATCAAGAACCAATGGGTGATATAAAGATAAACTTTATTTTTCCGATGTTGAGTTAGAAAATGCAGAAAAAAATATCTTATCTCTACTTGAGTTTATACAAATTGTAAAAGAATTAGCTTCTATAAAGAAAAAGGATCCTACGAGAGTTAGAGTACGTGTTACAGATATAATAACAGGTGAGGTTAGAATTCATGATTCAATGTGTTCTGTTGCGACAGAAATTGGAATAGATCATAAAGGGATTAGGAAAAAATCCGATACATCAAAACTATATAAACGGAGATACATGTTTGAAATTTTAGATTAGGTGCTATTTGGCTTTGACATTGGAATATTATTGTTTTCTTCCTTGTTACATTCTCTTTTCTTACACTTGGCTTACATTTGGCATACAACTTAGGTTTGATAATAAAAATAAACCTAAACATACGCTATTCTTGGATTCGCCTTTGCAGAGGCTACAGGTCAATGGGCCGTAGTAAAACTTCACTATATGCTGGGAACTCCTAATGCTTTAAATACCTACAGAGGTAAAAATTTTAAAGATAATACAATGGACAATCAGCAGGAAACTAATAAAAATAGGATCCTCAGAGATTGTACGTGAAGCGTGGAAATTATTCTACGAAGATTCAGTCCAATACTTTCTAATCTAGCTGTATTAGGCGATAGAAGTATATTAGCTTTTCGCACTTATGATGGCTTTCTTACTATTATACGTTGCTTAGTTTTCTTTATCCTTTCTTTGGGTTTAATACCATTAAACCTAAACCTAGACTTATTGAGCACAGACAATTTTTCTCAATCTTTTGGTGAGGTTTTATTATCCCTTTTTGTACCTTTCTCTAAATATAAAAAAGTTTATAATTATCCTTTAAATCAACGCGACTTAATTCGTGAAGAAAATAAAGATAAAGTAGGAGTATATGCGTGACTTAACAAAGTCAATAATAAAATTTATATTGGTAGTGGTGATCCTTTATATAAAAGACTAAGTGATTACTATCAGGATTGGTATCTTTCATCTCGCCCTAGTTTACTCGTAATTAGAGCGAGGGGCGCGCTTCGCGCGCCCCTTGCAGCCCCCCCTCCTCCGGAGGGGGGGCCGCTCTCAAAAAATATGGATTGGGTGGCTTTATATTGGTTATTCTTGAGTATACAGATTCAGAAAATGTTATTTCTTGTGAACAAAAGTGAATTGATTTACTTAAGCCTGAGTATAACCTTAATCCTACAGCTGGTAGCTCGAAGGGGTATAAACATGACCCTGAAAGTTTGGTGAAAATACGTACTGCAGCTCTAGGTAGAGAACATTCAGAACAAGTTAAACAGGCTATGAGTGAATCTCGTATGGGAGATAAAAACCCATTTTATGGTAAAACTCATTCTGAGGAGAATAAAGCGGCCCTCGGACTGCCCTCTCTCAATTTCATTGAGAGAGGTTTTTTTAAAAGAGGGCTGCAGCCCCCCTCCGGGGGGCCGCTATAATTAGAGGTCTGCGGAATGCTAGATTAATTCAACCGGTTCCTGGTATTGAAGAAGAGATTACAGATCTTGAAACTAATTTAATTACAACATACGAGTCTATACGTAAAGCTGCTAAAGCTATTAATTCAGATATAAAATCGATTGTACGTCGTGAAAAATCTCAGGGTTGGTCGAAAAAGGTATAAACACACCGTATAGAAATAGATATATTATAGTTATTAAAAGATCTTAAATTTATTTCATAAGTTCTATTCTGGGTTAGGCTTTGGTTATTGGTTTACGGCCGCTTCTGCCCCGCCCTTTTCTTATTCCCCCCCGGAACCACCGGGTGGGCGAAGCCCCAACCTCACTTTCATTGTTATTATACGTTCATGCTTTAGGTGTTCTCTAGCCGGCCCCCCCTCTCTCTTTCAGAGAGAGGGGGGCGGCATCCCCTCTCTCTTCGAGAGAGGGGACGCCTCTCTTTGGGTTTAACTCAACTAAACCTAAATCTAGAGTTATTGAGCACGCTTAACTTATATTTCGCAGACTACTCTTTGGTTTCTTTACTAGTGGCATTTGTTTCTTCGGGTGAAGGCTCAGACTCTAAAAAGTTGTCCGTATTTCAGCACGCAGTTAAAGTCTATAATGAGCCTCTAAATCAGCGTAGTTTAATTCGTAAAGACAATAACGGACTAGTAGGAGTATACGCATGGGTTAACCGGGTTAACCTTAAGATTTATGTGGGAGCGGAGACCCCTTGTATGTGTGATTAAGCGACTATTTCCAATCTTGGTATTTTTAGCTCGCCCTAATCTATACATAGTTAGAGCGAGGGGGCGCTCTCTAAATATGGTATGGTTAATTTTTCATTAGTTATATTAGAGTACACAGACTCTGAAAACCTAATTTCTCGTGAGCAGTTTTGAATTAATCTAATTCAGCCTGATTATAACCTTAACCCTACAGCTGGAAATTCGACCAAGGTTGGCTATATATACAACAGAAAGTTTAGAGAAAATGAGAGATCGTATTGTTTCCTCTGAAACAAAGGCTCAAATGAGCATAAGTGCTAAGAAAAGACTTGATCGTGAGGGTAAATAGGACGTGCCGCCCCCTTTTCTTTTTATTTTTTACTGGGGCGCTGGGCTCTGCCCTACCAAAGGGGGCCGCCAAGGAGCTGGGCGGAGCCCTACCCACAAATTAAAAGAAAAGGCCCCTATATGAATAATTTGATTAAATAATATATAATTTCTATAAGTAGATACGATTAAATAAAATTTAAAAGAATTTTGGACTTTAATTTTATCTAGTGAAATGGTTAATCAGGTTTTTTTAAAATTTATAGCTTGTTGGTTGGTCGTACCCCAACTTAACCATTTACGAAATGTATATAAAATAGGCCTCTCACTCCAAATTCTACGGATATGGGGAAAGGAGGAACGGTAGACCATTATGCCTTTTTTTTTATAGGTGAGCAGTCTTTTTTAATGGAAAAGACAAATTTTGCTCAACCTAATTTACCTATGCGAGAAAATAATTCGCGACCAGGTCGGTGTTCTTCTTCATGGCCCCTCCCCTCCTCTCTCACCCATTTTCGCTTTCCCCCCACACACGTGGTGTGGGGGGGGGTACGAAAATGGACGTAGAGGAGGGTTTGTATGATGTTATTTCTGATGTTATCGTATAAGGGGGGGGGGGCAATGCGTAATCTTACCACCACACCGAGGTTATGCTTATCTTCCGTCTGGTGGGCTTTGGTGTGGGGGGGGGGGGGTTAGCCAAATTTTGGGGAAAGATTGACGTTTCTGATTTTTCTTTTATACTTTGATGTTTGTGATACTTTGATGTTTGTGTTAGGAACGGTATAGGAATCCTGTCATTTGTTTGTTTACCTGTACGCACATGCTTGGTTTGATGAAATCTCAGCCTATGTTCTATAATAAATTACCTTCTATGTAGCATTGAAGGTTAATCATTTTAGTTTGAAGTTAAATCTGCGAATTTGGTATTAGGACTGTATAAAGTAAGCAGTTTCTTCTGGTTCAATTCCAGAGGCAAGATAATGCTTTTTGTCAGTATCACTCTTTTATTGTTAGTCAATGCGGTCACTTTGAGGCGAGAAAGATCAATATTCTTTAACCGGCTAGCTATCCTTATACTGCTATATTCTGGTATTATAGGTTATGATAGTTTATATATTAAAACTTTAGATACAGGAATAGGTATATATGGTGGTTTATTCCATACAACATCCATAACACATAGTTTTAACCTGTTTATAAGTATTCTAGGAGCTATAGTGTTATTATTAACTGCATTTTACCCCAGACGTTTCAAAGAACCTTACCCTTCGGGTGAGGGTCAACAATTTTTCCTAATCCCTCTTTCCCTTGCCTCCACAGGTGCAAGGGGAAGCCAGAAAATAAGTTCTGTATTTACGGAATACTCCAAATATACATATAGCTATTTAGAAATATATAAAAATAAAATAATTAGTAAGATGGGAGAACAATTTACAATAATAGAGTATCCTTTAATTATTTTATTTGTTCTAATAGGGGCAACATTTTTAATGTCTAGTAGTGATTTAGTTTCAATGTTTCTAGCAATAGAATTACAAAGTTACGGTTTATATATTTTTGCTACATTATATAGAGATTCTGAACTTGCAACATCAGCAGGACTTACATATTTTTTACTAGGAGGTTTATCTTCTTGTTTTATAGTGCGCCTTTGTGCCAGTTACCATTACGGATCCGAAAGATCTGAATACTGTCCAAGAGTATTCCCAGCAACGAAATTAGGTGGAGGGGAAAGCCGTACATCGAACCTAGCATTTTCGTCGAGTCCCCAACCAAAGGGGTCCAAAGGTGGGATTAGACCTAACCGGAAAGGTCGAATAGCCTGCCGAGCTGTTTTTTCTAAGGTTAAGATTGTATTATTTGAAGTCTATTCACCAGGGGCCTCCCCAAGAGGGCTTCAGCTCATCCGTGACAGGCTGAATGCGATGAACCAAGTTAAGATATGAAGAAGTTGGTTATGGACCATCCGCAACCAGGGTAAAATATTTACTCATAACGTGAAGAGTGGACAACCTAAGGAAAATTCAATAATGATAATAGGAACTAAGGGACTACCTAAAGGGCCAAAGGGCTATGGTAGCAGAAAAACCGTAGTACTGAACTCAAATAATCGAAGACCGACAATCACATCCAGTCTCATACAGAACGGAAAAAGAAGCCGTGTCTTGTCACCGATTATTAATACAGGAAGGGTTTTAGGTATTAATGTTCGTAGTATTAACAACAGCGCTGGAGGTTCCAGTACAGTTTCAACTGACGGTGTTGCAAAACTACGAAAAATTCATGTTCTCTGCAGGCAAAACCCAAACTTCATAGTGACGGACAAAATTTACAGATTACTTTACGAACCAGCCTTATATGAAATAGCATATGACAAGCTGAAAAGGGGTAAACCCCCTTCCTGCGGTGGAAATATGACTCTGCCCCCTCTGGCCCCCCCCGGAGGGGTTGGGATTAATTCAACAACTCTTGACGGAATGTCTAAGGAAGTGGTTGAAGACATCATTAAACAAATGAGAGTGGGTACATTCAAATTTTCCCCGGGCAGAATAAATATACCCAAGCCCCGCTTCGCAGGGGGAACGAGACCATTAACTATAGCCCCTCCCAGAGACAAACTCGTTCAAGAAGTTATGCGTATGATTCTAGAAGCCATATTTGAACCGAGCTTCTCTGACTACAGTCACGGTTTTAGACCTGGCAAAAGCTGTCATTCGGCTCTAAAGGACGTGAAAACAAAATTTGGAGTAGCCACATGATATATAGAAGGGGACATAGCTAAATGTTTCGATTCCATTGATCACTTAAAACTGGTGGGAATAATAGGCGGGCGTGTTAAAGATCCAAGATTTATGGAACTTATCAGAAAAACCCTTAAAGCCGGGTACATGGAATTTCCAAAATACACTCACTCGGTGGTTGGAACTCTCCAAGGTTCAATAATAAGTCCAATCCTATGTAATATTTATATGAATGAATTCGATAAATACATCGAAGGGTTGGAGAAGGAATTTAACATTGGAACGAAGGCCAGCAGAAACCCAGAATGGGTTAGCTGTCAAAATAAAAAATTGGCCTTGGTCGCGAAAACTTTAGAGGACAAACTGAAATGACACAAACTTATGCTTAAGAATCCCTCAAAGCTTGCTTTTGACCCTAACTACCGTAAACTCGTATACGTAAGATATGCGGATGACTGGCTCATAGGAGTCAGAGGCTCAAGGGAGGATTGTAGATACCTACTGGAGAAAGTGAGAACTTTCTTAGACTCCGAATTGAAGATAACTCTCAGCCATACCTTGATCACTAACGTGTCAGAATCAGCCTCATTCCTAGGAACAGTGATTGGGAGATCAAAAGTACAAGCCTTTCAAAAAACCCAGAGCGGCCCTCTCGTACAGCCTTCTCTCTCTCTTTCAGAGAGAGAGAAGTTTTTTTTTTCCAAAAAAAGAGAGGGCTGCATCCCCCCTTCTCAGGGGGGACGCTTTGCGATAAGGATTAACAAGGAATTAATATTAACCGCTCCTATATTAAGAGTGTTAAAGAAACTAGAAAAGGCGAGCTTTATCAAAGGTAATATATCCAATCCTAAAATGCACTGATTAGCTAATACTAAGGACGAGATTATTTTATTATATAATGCCGTATACAGAGGTATAATGGAATATTATTGTTTCGCCAGCAACATTAACGAACTATCAGCAAGAGTCCATTTCATCCTTAAATCTTCCTGCGCCAAACTCCTGGCGGCTAAATTTACGCTGGGAACACAAGCACAGGTGTACAAGGCTCTAGGTAAGGACTTAAAAGGAAAGGATAAACATGGGTTCGTCAAAAGAACCTCAGGAATTAACACAGGTTTCAGGATGAGCACTTAATGACCCATTACTACTGATAAATGCTAAAATCTCCAAGGGTTCTCAACCGGTCGACAATATATCTTGCACGTTATGTAAATCAACATATAGAGTTTAAATGCATCACGTAAGAATGATGAAAGATTTAAATCCGAAAGCGCGACTTCCATTTCACCCCCTTCCAACCTACTACTCGCGTAGGTTGGAAGGGGGGGGGGGGGAAGTAAGGGGGGGAGTCTCCGCCCAGAAATCATGGCTCAGAAAACCGGAAACAAATTGCTCGCCCCCCTCCCTCCATCCATCCAACTACTCCGTAGTTGGACGGATGGAGGGGGGGGGGGAATGTAGAAGTTGCCCAACCAAGGTGCAATACCACTCAAATAAGGAAGATTAATCTGTATCTATCTGTCCAAACCAAAAAAACGCAGTACGCAACCTGCGCAGTAAATAATTTAATATTAATACTAGAGAGCCGTATGATGGGAAACTATCACGTACGGTTCGGGAAAGGGGGTGTATTCTGGTAATAGGGATACATCTCTAGTTCATTTATTAGGTTCTTGTTTATTGTATTTAAATTCAGGGATTACTAATTTAGATGGTATATATGTTTTATCTAGTTTATCTGAAGTTAATGGCAAAGAAGCTATAGTTGAAACAAATAAATATTTGAATTTAGCTTTACTAATTATGTCAGTAGGATATTTATTTAAAGTATCTGCTGCACCTTTCCATTTTTGATCCCCAGATGTTTATGATTCACTCGCTACTAGTGTGACGATTTTCGTAGCTACTATACCAAAGATATCTTTATTCATATTCTTATTGGAATTAGTTCACTATGCGGGATTATCTATGTCCGAGTTCAGTTGAATTAATGCTTTATTGCTTAGCTCATTATTATCCTTAATAGTAGGGTCTATCGTAGGATTAGTTCAATATAGAATAAAAAGGTTGTTAGCTTATAGTACAATTTCTCATGTTGGTTTCTTATTATTAGCTTTAGCTGTAAATAGTGTAGAATCTATCCAGGGGTTTTTATTTTATTTAATGCAATATTCTTTAACAAATATTAACGTTTTCTTTATCATCATTCTCATAGGTTATTCTTTAACTTGTGTTGAAAATAATAGTGATAAACATAAATTGTTAGACTACTATCATTCACCTTTACAGCATATTAGTCAACTGAAAGGTTATTTTCACCTAAACCCATTGCTGTCTTTAAGCTTAGCTGTTTGTATATTCTCTTTTGTGGGTATACCGCCCCTTGTAGGTTTCTTCGGAAAACAAATGGTTCTTTCAGCAGCTCTACAAAATGGTTATGTTTTCCTTGCATTAGTAGCTATCTTAACCAGTGTAGTAAGCGCAGCCTACTACTTGAACATTATCAAGGAAATATTCTTTAATAAAAGTAATTATACTATAGGTCCAGTGTATCATAATACACACTTTTCTTCTTCTTTAACAATAACAATTTCAGTATTAACTTTAGTGATTTTATTATTTATTATTTCTCCAACAGAATGATTAAGTACAGCTAGTATACTAGCCTTAAATTTATTTAATACTTAAATGAGTTCAATAATTTTATTCTTTATTTTCATCTTATTTTTAGCATTCGCTTTATTAGCTTTAAACTTATTACTAGCTCCACATAACCCTTATGCAGAAAAAGTTAATGTGTTTGAGTGTGGGTTTAGCAGTTTCCTTAACCAAAATAGATCTGAGTTTAGTGTTTCCTTCTTCGTGTTTGGACTCTTATTTTTATTATTCGACTTAGAAATTATTTTAATTTATCCTTATGTGGTTTCTGCCTATAATAATTCAATCTATGGTCTCGTAATTGTGTTGGTTTTTTTATCAATTCTTACTGCGGGGTTCGTGTTTGAAATAGGACGTGGTGCATTGAAAATAAATTCACGCCAGTCAAACAATCTCCATAATATTTATATCTCTCCTGTTGCTTCCCCTTCTCCTACTTCCATCCAAAACGGGTTTAATAAAAAATTAAACCTAAACCAACGAAGATTTTATTCAACTCTCTACGGAGCCGGGCCATCAGACAAAAATCTTGATCCTAACTGAATTTCAGGATTCTCTGATGGTGAGGCAACATTTACTGTTAGTATATACAAAAGAAATAACAAGTTAGGGTGGGGAATTCAAATAGCATATTCTATAGAACTACATGAAAAAGATCTTGTGTTATTAAAACAAATAGAATCCTTTTTTGGCGTTGGAAGTATCACATTACGTGAAAATAGAAATTGTATAATGTATCGTGTTTTATCTCTAAAAGATATAATAGAAGTAATAATACCCCATTTCGATAAGTATCCCTTAATCACACAGAAACGTGCTGACTTTGAACTATTCAAATCGGTTGTAGATCTCATGAATGATAAAAAACATTTAACACCGGAAGGTTTACAACAAATTGTAAGTATTAGAGCATCGATGAATAATGGATTGTCTGAAGAGTTAATAAATTCTTTTCCTAATTTTACTCCTTTAGAGAGACCTATAGTAAAATTGCCTGAAAGTATCAACCCACATTGGCTAGCTGGATTCACTAGTGCTGAAGGGAACTTTTTGGTTGATATTAGCAAATGTTCATCTCACAAATCTGGTGTACAAGTTTGTTTATGTTATTCTATTTCTCAACACTCTCGTGATACATTACTGTTTAAAACAATTCAAAATTATTTAGGTGCCGGTAGATTATCCATTAGGTCAAATCTGGTAGAATTTATAGTTAAGAAATTCTCGGATCTTGATTTAAAAATTATTCCGTTTTTCGATAAATATTCTATTCAAGGTGTTAAAACATTAGATTACGCTGATTTTTGTAAAGTAGCATTATTAATGAAGGATAAGGCTCATACAACAGAAGAAGGGTTAGTGCAAATTAGAGATATTAAATCTGGAATGAATACAAAGAGAAACCTAGGCTAAAGTTCCATAAGCGAGGGGTTCTCTTTCTTGGGTCAGAACCGTCAAGAATTTAGCATTTCCTTCTTCGTGTTTGGACTCCTATTTTTATTATTTGATCTCGAAATAATTCTTATATATCCTTATGTGGTAAGTGCCTATAATAACTCAATCTACGGTCTAGTTATTGTTCTTATCTTTTTAGTCGTTCTTACAGCAGGTTTCGTGTTTGAAATAGGGCGTGGTGCTCTTAAAATAAACAGTAGACAAAGTAACAATTTAAATAGCATTTATATCACTCCTGTTGCTTCTCCTTCTCATTTTGCCAGTTCTAGTGCCAAAGGGTTTAATAAAAAATTAAACCTAAACCCTAATGCTAAGAAAAGATTCTATTCAACAAAAAGTGAAAAATCTCAAAAGGGTGAATTCTTCAAACAAATCACTAGATCATTAAGAGAAGGTGGCTCTCTTGAGAGTGATAGTCCGCCCCGCCCCTTCTTTCTCATTTCTTTCCATTAGGAAAGAAACGGAAAGAAGGGTTTTATTATAGCAAATAGATTTTTTAAAAATTATCCTACGTTTGAAACAGCAAAAGATAACATAAATTTAGAAATTATTCATTCTATCCTTGGCAAGCATATTGAAAATTTTAATGTTACAGCATCAGAATTTGAAATTTTACGAAATATTACACCAATGCGATTCGAGCTACCTATTACAGAGAAAGGTGGCGCCGCTCCGAGGGGAGGGGTGCTGCTTCAGCAGCACCCCTCCCCTGGGTAGGCTGCCTACCCACAGTCCATTACCCTGGCAGGGTAAGGGTCTGTGGGGAGGCTGCCGGCGATGCTCTTTCTTTTTTTTTTGGCCGCCCCTCCGGGGCGCATAAAAAAAAATGAAAAGAGAGGAGGACTTTAATTGACAACAGTAGGAAAATATGTACGTAATGGTAAGTACGGAACCCCCGGAGTTTATATATTTTCTAATAAAAAAAAACGGACTTTGTTACGTAGGTTCTTCTGTGAGCTTAGCTAATAGATTGTCTACGTCTTACCTTGGGGTGCCCCCCCCCCTCCATCGAACTACGAACCCTCACCAACATAGTAGAATACTATGTTGGTGAGAAAGAGTGGTAGGATGGAGGGGGGACCAAAACGGGGAAAAAGAAAAATAGATTTAGCCCTTTCAGAAGCAGGCTTAGATTCTTTTTGTCTTGATTTTTATATTTTACCCAAAGAATTACTTGAAAATTGCGACAAAGTTAAGATCCGAAATCTGTCATTATGCTTGGAACAATTGTGGATATTGTTACTCAATCCTGAGTATAATGTGGTTAAAGTAGCTGGTTCTAACGCTGGATATAAACATTCAGATGAAAGTATCGAAAATAATAAAATTAGAAATTCAAAAGCGGCCCCCCTCTCTCTAAATTATTTATATATTTAGAGAGAGGACGGGTTGCATCCCTCTCTCTCTTCGAGAGAGAGGGACGCTTTTTATATTTACGACGAATTAAGCAAAGAACTTCTTTATGCTTCTGCTAGCCAACAAGATATGGCCAAAATTCAGCAAGCAGGGATTTCTCCCAGTAATTTTTCTGAATATAAAAAAAACCAAATAAAATATTTAGGCCGATTTATCTTTTCAGGTAGTCCTTTAAACAGTGAAGAATACTCTGAAAATATCTTGGATACAGAAACACTTCAAGAATTCGTTAAAAGTATATCAAAAGAACAAAGATTAAAATTAGCCTCCCCCGCGGGGGGATGCGGGGGGACCCCCCCTTGCATCCCCCCGGGGGGGGGGGGAAAGGAAAATTTAAGTAAAACAAGGGCAGCAAATACATTAAAAGCATCCAAACGAGTTAAATTGATTAATATAAAAACAAATGAAATTCTCCTTTTTGACTCAAGAGGTGAAACAGCAAGATATTTACAAGAATTAAATACAGATTTTAAATGTTCGGCTGGAACGGTCTCAGATGGGCGCCGCCCCTCCCCTCTCTCTTTTTTTCTTAAGAAAAAATGAAGGAGGGGAGGGTCTTACAAAAGGTAGAATCTATAAAGGAATCTTTAAATTCGAGGAAACGAGTTAATATCCCACCTTGGCTCCCCTACGGGGGTAGTGATTTTAACCTAAACCCCTAGGTCTTCTCTTTTTACTATTCGATCGACCGGTCGAAATAATTCTTGTATATCCTTATGTGCTTTCCGCCTACAATAATTCAATTTATGGTTTAGTTATTGTCCTTTTATTTTTAGCACTTCTTTCAGCGTCCCGCGCGCGGAGCGCGCGGGATGCATCCCCCCCTCCCCCCGGTGGAGGGGGGACGCCTTTTTGAGATTGGTAAGGGAGCCCTTAAGATAAACTCAATACAATCCCATAATTTAAACAATATCTACTTATCTCCTGCTCCTTCTGGTTCTGGTTCCTGCTTTTTCGTAAAAACTGGGTTTAAAGATGGCTTCGCAGAAAAACAAATTAAACTTAAGTCAACGGAGGAATTATTCAACAAATAATTATAATCCAGAAAAGTATTATGGAAATGCCGATAGCGAGAAACAACAAATTTATCTCGATAACAAAGGCAAAGCCGGAATTTATATGTGTGGGCTCCAGAGGGGCCCCATATTACGATAAATAACAAAAAGTATATAGGGTCAGCTATAGACCTAAGAAAAAGATTTTATGACTATTATTCATTAAAATATTTAATGTATGGAAAGAGGCCCCACCCTTTTCATTTTTATTTTTTTTCTAAAAAAATTAAAAATGAAAAGGTTATATAAACCACGCTAGCGGAGCAACCCCCCTGCATGCACTCTATTTTCTCACCTACATAGTATTCTACTATGTAGGTGAGGGTTAGGGGTGGGCGGAGCCGGCCGGCCCCATCATATTTTTTACCGGCCGGCCGGCTCCGCCGCAATTATTATTTTTATTTTATTATTAAAAAAATATTAAGAGAGGGGGGGGGTATTTTAAAGAACGGCTATTCCAAATAGGAGATCCTTAAATATTGTGAAGCTTCTGAAACTCTTAAAATAGAAATATAATTTCTCGATGTCCGCTCCTCCTCTCTCTCGAACAGCCTTCTCTCATGGCCTTCGGCCAAGAGAGAAGTTTTTTCAAAAAAATTGAGAGAGAGGAGGACTTTTAGAACCAGAATATAATCTAGCAAAGGATACAACTTCTCCGATGTTAGGTCGTAAACTTGTTAGCTTCGCAGCCAGGGTGATACAAAAGCTAAGATGAGTGCATCAAAGCGTCCCCTCTCTCGGAGAGAGAGGGGATGCAGCCCTTCTCTTTTTTTTTTTTAAAGAGAAGGGCCGCTCGGTAGAACACACTCGGTATCAACTAAACTTGCAATGTCACTTTCTAGATCTAATAGTATAAAAATAGAAGTTACTGATTTAGAATTAAATATTAAAACTATTTATCATTCAATAAGTGAAGCAGCTAGAGTGTTAAATATGCCGGCCGGTTTCACAGGCCTGCGGAGCGTCGCGCGCGTAGCGCGCGCGATGCATCCCCCCCTCCTCTATTTATCTCATTTGCACTTGGTGCAAATGAGAAAGAGGGGGACGCTGAAAAAAAAAATATTCGGCTGGGCGCAGCCCTATATTTAATATCTCAAAAACTTACAAAGGAAGGTATCTTTTTCATAAGGTAGCAGCCTTATAAAAATTATAATTTTAGGTAGTACGGTTTATAGGGCCCCTTCTTTCTTCTCGGCAATCAACCAATCTCAACAATATCTATCTTTCTTCTCCTTCCTCTAGCGGCCCCCTCTCTCTTCGAGAGAGGGGGGGGGGAGCCGGCCGGCCGGTAATAAAAAAAAAAAAATCAATTTATTTTTTTTTTTTTTACCGGGCGGGCGGGCGGGCGGGGCGGGGGGGGTAGTGCTTTTACGACCAAGGTGCCTTTCAGATATGCGTAAGTATATTATTTATTTTACCAATATGTTAGTATTGGTGTTACAAAACCAGCTTGAGTCATTTAGAGCTGGTTAAGATGGCAATTTATATTTATTTTAGAAAAAAAATGTTACTATTACTATTGTTATTGATACCTTTAATAGGTATATTTATTATATCTAGCCGTTCAGATTTTTCAGCTTCTAGTTCAAATGAAATTAAAACCATTGGTTTAACTACATCAATTATAAATTTATTAATCTCATTAGTTATATGGATTCTATTTGACTTTAGTCAAAATCAATTTCAATTTGTACAAGAATACCATCAAGTAAGTTTTTGTGATTTTTATTTAGGTGTAGATGGTTTATCTATATATTTCGTAATACTAACTACAATAATAATGCCTGTAGCATTATTATCTAATTGAAGCTCAATAAGAGAAAATGTAAAATCATATGTAATAATAATTTTATTATTAGAAACACTACTGTTAGCCGTGTTCTTAGTATTAGATATCTTTTTATTCTATGTTTTTTTTGAAAGTACATTACCACCTTTATTCTTATTAATAGGATTATTTGGATCTGATAATAAAGTAAGAGCTAGTTTATATTTATTTTTATACACATTATCAATGGGTGTAGGCTACCCGCCCCTCCCTTGAACGCCCCCCTCCTGCACAGCAGGAGGGGGGGGGGGTGTTCATGGTATTTAAGTGTAAAAGAGCCAAACTCCGGGGAAGCCCTAAAGCTCTAGTAACCAAAGTCATCAAGGAAACAAGGTGGGCGGCCCTGTTAATGACCAGGGGTAAGGTAATATCACTAGAGATAGACGAAAGAAAAATGGGTGATCGCGGATCTAAATCAGCATATGCTGTAAAAGAGCAACGAGTAGACGGTTCTTCAGCATCAGGTAAGGATGCTGTAAGGTGTACTCTAGTCGCCGGGAAACCGGTTTTTGGGAGAAAAGAAAATTTCCTTCACCATAATCACCAAACTACATTTCTATACGTTAAGCGAAATAAGTTCCACAGCTCAGCTGAATTGCTAGTTCCGATCACTATTCAACTACCAAAAATCAACCTTCATCCTTATTACGTCACAGGCTTAGCAGACGGTGAATCTAGTTTCATGGTTTTCATTACAAAGGATAACGAATTTAAAACAGGCTGGCAAGTGCGAACTGAGTTTTAAATAACTTTAAATGTGAAAGATGAAGCATTATTAAACCAAATCAAAGACTTTTTTGGAGTAGGGAATATTAGACATAATAAATCTAATAATTCTGTGCGTTATTCAGTCACAAAAATCAAAGATTTAAGAAATGTAATAATACCTCATTTTCTGAAATATCCATTAATTACCCAAAAATGAGCAGACTTTGATCTTTTTAAACAAGTAGTAGAAATAATGAATCGTAAAGACCATCTATCTCTTGAAGGTTTACATAAGATTTTAAGTATCCGAGCCTCTATTAATTTAGGTTTATCTAAAGAGCAACAAACAGCTTTTCCTGATATCAGACCGGTTCTAAGACCAATAGTTGAACCAGCAAAACCATTGATCCTAATTGACTAGCTGGCTTCACCGATGCTGAAGGTTGTTTTAAGATTAAAATTAGAAATTGTTCATCTTACAAATTAGGAGTTCAATGCTCTTTAGAATTTCAATTAACTCAACATACTCGTGATGCTATATTAATGGAAAGCGGGCGCGCGCGCGCAGCGCGCGCGCCTGCAAAGGGCCGCTGCGCGGCCCTTCGCTTAAAAGGATTATTAGAATGTGGAATCTATTACCCAACAGCTGATCGAAATACAGTAGATTTTAAGGTAAGTGTGATCGGAGACATAAACAACAATATTATTCCCTTCTTCCAGAAGTATCCATTACAAGGGGCATCAAAGGGACCTTTGATGATTTCGTTGATTTCTGTAAAGCAGCGGATTTAATGAAAAACAAAGCGAGGGGCGCGCGGCCCTTCGGAGCGCCCTTGCAGCCCCCCGGGAGGGGGGCCGCTCATCTGACTAAGGATGGGGTTGATCAAATCCGAAGAATTAAAGCGTCCCTCTCTCGTAGAGAGAGGGATGCACCCCCCTACGGGGGGGCGCTGGGGTGAACACTGGAAGAAAACACAGCGAATAGTTATCTTGTTTCTAACGGTTCAGGGCGTGGAGCATTCCTTCATTCAACAACAATTACACATAGTTTACATGAGCATGAAAAGAAACTCACTACCCTAGTAAAACCTTTTCAGTTAATGAAAAAGTTAGACCCTTGATTTGTGACGGAGGCCCTCCTTTTCATCGGGGGGCGCCCCTTCGGGGGCGCCCGACCCGAAGAAAAGGGGCCCTCCTCGGACTACCCAAAAATATTTCATATTTTTGGTTTTCTTTTTATTGCTTCCGAAGGAGTCCCACCTTTCTCATTTATTTCCCTGCTTTGCTGGGAAATAAACGTAAAGGAGGGGCCCCGCCCTTGAGGCCTCTCGCCTTTTTCTTTTTTATTTTTTTTAACAAAAAAATTAAAAAAGAAAACGTATAAATGGGCCCTCCAGCAACTGGGCGGAGCCCTACGGTGCCGCCCCTCCTTCTCCACCGTACTACGCGAGTAGTAGGTGGAGGAGGAGGGTTATATTAAGCGGGGGGGGCAAATTAAAAAAGAAAAGAATTTATTACCAAAAATATTATAATATTTTTGGGTTGACCGGGAGCCGGCCGGGCGGGGTCGCTCATTTAACAAAACAAGGATTATCTCAAATCCATTCTATAAAATCAAAAATGAATTTTCGACCAAGGTGGGATTCTAATTAATGCTTATTGTTTGTGTAACTTAGTAGAGTTCTGCTCATGTTAGAAAAACGGGAAAATTGTGTAATAGGTGATGAGAAAGAAATAAAGTAACCCAAAATTAAAGATAGCACAACAGCCAGTCCTAAATTATTAAACTATAACAAGGACAAAGTTGTGAACGTATTAGGATCTTTATTCTTATTATTAGCAATATTAACAATGTCTTCTTTAATGGGAACTACTGATTTTGAAGCTTTATTTAAAGGAAATTTTAATCCTTCTACTCAAATGTTTTTATTTGCTGGAGTTTTGTTTGCTTTTGCAGTGAAGACCCCAGTCATATTCTTACACACTTGATTATTAAAAGCTCATGTTGAGTCGCCTTTAGGTGGAAGTGTAATTCTTGCCGCTATTGTTTTAAAATTAAGTCTATATGGAATATGTAGACTAATCTTACCTATACTTCCTGTAGCATCTTTAAACTATACTCCATTAGTATATGTAATCTGCGTAATAACTATTGTTTATGCTAGCCTTAGCACTCTTCGTACCACTGATGTTAAGGAGTTAATAGCTTTTTCATCAGTATCTCACGCAGCTGTATACCTACTCGGGATTTTCAGTAATACGGTCCAGGGTATTGAAGGTTCAATACTTTTAGGTTTAGGCCATGGTTTTGTAAGTTCAGGACTTTTCATTTGTGTAGGAGGTATACTGTATGATAGAACTCATACCCGTTTAATTACATATTACAGGGGGTTAGCTCAAATTATGCCATTGTTCTCATTACTTTTCTTTATCCTTTGTCTCGGAAATTCGGGAACTCCTCTAACATTAAATTTCGTAGGAGAATTCTTAAGTCTCTATGGAGCCTTCGAAAGAATGCCTCTTCTGGGTGCTCTTGCTTGTTCTTCAATCGTTTTCTCTGCTGCCTTCACTTTTTTCATGTACAATCGAATTGCCTTTGGTGGTTCGCTTTCTCAATACTTTTCAGTTAATATTCCTGACCTAAACAAGCGTGAATATACAATATTAGGTACGCTTGTTGTATTTACTGTTCTATTTGGTATCTATCCAAGTGTAATCCTAGATGGTTTACATTACAGTGTTTCTACTTTAATTTATAATTATAGTGAACCTTCTTCTATTGCTCTATTGCTCTCTCTCCCAATTGCCAACAAATCGGGTTTAAGCAAATTAAACCTAAACCCTTATTTCGTTTCTGGTTTTACCGATGGCGAGGGAACCCTAGGAATTTATTTTTCTAGGGTGGAAAAAAAAATCGTTTTAACGACTTTAAAATTCTGCTTATGTTTAAGTTTAGTTTACATAAGAAGGACCGAGCTTTATTAGAAAAAATTCAAGCATCGCCCCGCTCCTCCTCTCTCTCGAACAGCCTTCTCTCATGGCCTTCGGCCAAGAGAGAGAAGTTTTTTAAAAAAAATTGAGAGAGAGGAGGATTTTAAAAACGTTGGTAATATTACAAAAAAAGGAAAGGATCTAATTCAATATCAAGTGAGATCTATTAAAGATTTAGCTGTAATCATTAATCATTTTGATAAATACCCTTTAATAAGTCGGAAAAAAGCCGATTATGAACTTTTTAAACAAGCCTTTAATTTAATTTCTAGAGGAGAACATTTAACTAATGAAGGTTTTCATAAAATATTAGCAATTAAAGCCTCAATAAATTTAGGTTTATCTGATGGCCCCGCCCTTTTCATTTTTATTTTTTTTTTCTAAAAAAATTAAAAATGAAAAGGAATTAAAAGCAGCCTTTCCAAATATCACACCCGTTCCTAGACCCCCAGTTGTTTATCAAGAAATTAAAGATCCAAATTGGCTTGCTGGGTTTATGTCGGCTGAGGGTTGTTTATATTTTTTAAGATCTAATTCTTCTAATTACAAAACAGGTTCCCGAATTCAATTAAAAATGGTGATTACTCAACATTCTCGTGATGAGGAGTTAATGAAAAGTTTACGTTGGGGGCCCCCTTTTCTTTTTTATTGCTTCCGAAGGAGCCCTCCTTTCTCATTTATTTCCCTGCTTTGCTGGGAAATAAACGTAAAGGAGGGGGCCCGCCCTTGAGGCCCCTCGCCTTTTTCTTTTTTATTTTTTTTTAACAAAAAAATAAAAAAGAAAACGTATAAATGGGCCCTCCAGCAACTGGGCGGAGCCCTACGGCGCCGCCCCTCCTTCTCCACCGTACTACGCGAGTAGTAGGTGGAGGAGGAGGGTTATATTAAGCGGGGGGGGGGGCAAATTAAAAAAGAAAAGAATTTATTACCAAAAATATTATAATATTTTTGGGTAGACCGGGAGCCGGCCGGCCGGCCGGGGCCGCTTTAAATAAAAATAATTCCATAATTTCTCAATATTTTTTAAGAAACCAAAAAAACCTTACAAAGGTCGATATGTTTTCATAAAAATAAAATAGTAGGTACCGTACCACTATTTCCCAGTTGCGGAGCAACCAAACGAAGTGGCGGGGCACCTGCGTGGTTGCAAGACTACCAGCAGGGTTCCGTGCCACGCTTCGCTGGTGGAACGTGGCTGCTCTGCTGCTTCGCTGGCGCTTAACTGATGTTCACTTTTCTTATTTCTTCCCCCTCTCCTGCTTTATTTCCTTACCCCTCTCCTGCTTACTTTGCTTCCCCCCCCCCTCTCCTGCTTCCCTCCCTTAACCTAAACCTCGCTGGAGGACTCCTCCCCTTAACCTAAACCCCGAAAATCAAAAAATTATTAGAACAAATTAACTAAAGTTAAACTTTCTTATTTACAAACAGTAAAATTTAAACATAAACTAGTTTATGTTACTCTTTATCTTAATAACTTAAAATAAAATTACTAATAAGCTATTTTTTTTTCTTTTTCTTCCATATCTCGACATACAAAACGGCTTCCCGCTCGCTTCCTTCTTTCCGGCCCTTGACCGTGTCCCTTGACTTGTCCGTATGCCCCCGCTCCTCGTTCTTGTCCTTCTTTGCCCCCCCGGCCCTCCTCTCTCATTTATTTCAGAATGAAATAAACGGAGAGGAGGGGGTTTAAAGGGAATTCTAACCTAACCCTTATTTCATTACTGTTTTTGCCGATGGCTCACAAAAACCCTTAGTTGTTTTTGGAACAAACCTCACATCAACAGTAGGTGTAAGATTTAGTCGTACTCAGTTAGCAATGGTAATACTTGCTCCTCATTCTCGTGATGTTATTGTAGGATTACTATTGTCTGATGGTTGATTAACATTTGCTTCTCGAACCACTAAGAATGCTCGTTTAGGCTTTAAACAGTCTGTAGCTCATTCTGCATATGTTTGATTTGTATTTTCTATTTTATCTCATTATTGTAGCAGTAGCCCTTCTTCAACTTCCGGTATTAGAGCAGGGAATCGGTCTTACGCAGTACAGTTTTTTACTCGATCAATGCCATGTTTCACAATTACATTCTTTATTTTATCCTAATAAAGTTAAAATCATTCCTCATAATATTTACGAACTTTTAACTCCCGTAACTCTTGCACAGCGCAGCCCCTCCCCTCTCATTTATTTCCATAAGGAAATAAACGGTGGGGAGGGTCTTATAATGGGCGACAGTTCTGTTTCAAGACATGGCTTAATAATCTGTACGACCAAGGCTTCTTTTTCAGTCGAAGATATTATTCGGGCCCCCCTTTTCATTTTTATTTTTTTTTTTTTAATTAAAAATGAAAAGTTTGATGAATGTTCTCATGATCCGGTATGGATTAGAATGTACAATACATTTAAAACGTAGACAAAATCAAAAAATTGAAAATATGATTTATATTAGACAACGTACAATGCCTCTTTTACGAGCTATTGTTAAGCTCACATGCATCCTTCGACCAAGGCCGCTTTACAAATTAGCAGCCGGAGGCTAGTATAATTTAACCTAAACCCGGCAGCCCCCCCCACCAAGAACTACCCAAAAATATTTCATATTTTTGGGCTTGTAGGTGGGGGGGGGGGGTAATTTCGTTACTGGTTTTGGGGATGCAGAGAATGTGTATTAATTAAAATTGAAGAATACCCCAAATATCTCAATGGCTATCGAGTTCAACTTCGTTTTACAATAACTTTACACAAAAAGGATCTAGCATTATTAAATTCAATTAAAGGATTCTTTGGCGTTGGTAAAATCTATAATTCGACCGGTCGTGTGGATTATATTATATATCAAGTAACTACATGTGACGATTTACAAGTATTAATTGATCGTTTTGACAACTACCCATTTATTACACAAAAACGTGCCGATTACGAACTTTTCAAACAAGCCTTCGAGTTAGTTTCCCGTAAAGAACATTTAACTCTTTCCGGTTTACATTCCCTGGTAGCGGCCCTCATGGCCCCCCTCCCTGCAAGGGAGGGGGGGGGGGGGCAAGAGGGCTGCATCCCCCCCCTCTTTCTCATTTGCACCAAGTGCAAATGAGATAAATAGAGGAGGGGGTACGCTATAAAAGCCTCATTAAACAAAGGTTTATCTCCTGGCCCCGCCCTTTTCATCGGGGGCGCCCCTTCGGGGCGCCCAACCCGAAGAAAAGGAATTAAAAGCAGCATTTCCTAATGTAATCCCGGTTGAAAGACCATTGGTTAAGGATCAAAAAATCCCAGACCGGCCCCCTCTCTCTATTTTTCTTTTCTTTATTATTTTTATTTTATTATATAGAAAAATATAAGAGAGGGGGATTATTGGTTAGCTGGGTTTGTGAGCGGTGATGGGTGTTTTTTTGTAAGTATTTCTAAAGCCAATTCTGTCACATTAAAATTTCAAGTTACTCAGCATTCACGTGATGCTGAAGCGGCGCCCCTCTCGAACAGCCTTCTCTCATGGCCTTCGGCCAAGAGAGAAGTTTTTTTTATTCAAAAAAAAGAGAGGGGGGCGCCGCCCCTCCTCTCCATCCAATTACTCCGTAAGTGGACGGAGAGGAGGCCCCCCCCCCCTTTTCATCTTTATTTTTTTTTTAATTAAAGATGAAAAGGCTTATTAAAAGTTTAGTTACTGCCCCGCCCCCCCCGGGCTCCCCTCTCGAACAGCCTTCTCATGGCCTTCGGCCAAGAGAGAAGGCCCCCCCTCTCGAACAGCCTTCTCTCTTGGCCGAAGGCCATGAGAGAAGTTTTTTTATCAAAAAAAAAGAGGGTTTTATTTGGGCCCCACTAAAGAGGGCTCCCGAGAGGGTAAAAATGAAGGAGCCGGGGAGCCGGGCATTTAAATTGTGGTAAGTGTTATACTCCATTAGGTTATAAACATGTGGATTTTCGACCGGTCGTGAGAAAAAACATCTGACATTTTTGACAAGATTATTCCGTTCTTCAACAAATATCCGCTACAAGGCGTGAAGGAAGATGATTAGGCTGATTTCTGTAAGGTAGCTATCATTAAAAAAAACAAAGGTCATTTAACACAGGTTGGGTTGGAGCCGGGATATTATAAAAATTAAAGCAGGTATGAATCGAGGAAGATCCAATTAACTTTGTAATTTTAATATCATCTATAACAAGCAATTTATGTAATAAAAAGGTTTAATAATAACATTATAAAATAGGCGATGGCGGCCAATGCATATCTTTCTTAAAGATAATAAAGCGTGTTTTAATCAGTCTACTCAAATGTTTTTATTTTTCTCCGCCAGCAAGCCGCGTGTATTTTCTTTTCTTTTGCAGTTAAGACGCCTCTCATTTTCTTAAATACTTGACTATTAAAAGCTCATGTTGAATCACCGTTATCAGGAAGTATTGTTCTTGCAGCTATCGTGCTAAAACTAAGCCTATACGGGGCGCCCCCTTTTCTTTTTTATTAAAAAAAAAAATAAAAAAGAAAAGGCCCCCCCCCCCCCCCCCCCTTTTCATATTTATTTTTTTTTTTTAAAATGAAAAAGAAAAGGTTTTAGATTCGTTTTACCTATATTACCTGTCGTCAGTCTAGAATTAACACCCTTCGTCTCTACGGTTTGTGTTATAACAATTATTTACGCATCCTTGAGTACCCTGCGTACTATTGATGTTAAAGAATTGGTTGCATATTCATCAGTAGCTCATGCAGCTGTATACCTGCTGGGAGTATTTAGTAACAGCATCCAAGGTATTGAAGGTTCAATACTTTTAGGTTTAGGTCATGAGTTGGTTTCTTCAGGTCGGACAGCCCTCTCTCTCTTTCAGAGAGAGAGGTATTTATTTGTGTGGGAGGTATACTGTATGATAGAACTCATACCCGTTTAATTACATACTATAGAGGGGCCTTTGGGCGCAAGTAATGCCTTTATTCTCTCTACTTTTCTTTATCCTTTGTCTTGGAAATTCCGGTACACCTTTAACATTAAATTTCAAACTTTAAATATATCATTGGGCCGGAGCCGGGGAAAGAAGGGTGGGGTATTACAGTGCCTCCTCAGTTTTATTCAACGGGACATAGTTAGGACCTGGTAATTTTCTAGCCGGAGCGTCCCCCGGGCGGAGCCCGGGGGATGCATCCCCCCCCCCCTCCCCGGGGAGGGGGGGGGGGGGAGGCTTGGATTTCCTAGCTGATATTACAGTGCCTCCTGAGTTTAATTCAACGCACATACCCCCTTGGATTATCCTTGCTTTTTTTGGGGTGAAGTGATCTATTACTATTTACATTTCTTGGTTTACGTGGGGTACAGATTTAGTGAAATGAGTTGGTGAGGCCATAACGAAGGGAAACCTTACGGATATGCCCGCCCTTTTCATCTTTATTTTTTTTTTTTTAAAATTAAAGAAGAAAAGATTTATAAAGGCTATAAATTTGATATGTAAGGATACCTGATCTGGGGGGAAATTTAATGTTAATTATAAAAGTATGATGACCTCAATTGACACTCCTCTCTCGGAAGTCCAAATTAAGGAACCACAGTTAAAAACTTCCCGGGGGGTGGTAAAATTTGTCCTAAAGGTGTCAATAGAATGAGTAATACAATATTTATTTCATAAATATCATCTTGATAAGAAAATTTTGGGGGTGAGAGGGGAGGGTTGTTAATAGAAAAAGTATTGCAAGCTGTACTGCATGCTTGCATGCATGCGAGCGGTCGCATGCACGCGGAGCCAAGATCTGGGGGGGGGGGTCAATGGCGGTTTAGCCATTTTATAAGAAAATTCTGGGGTTTATAGTTCAAAAGGTAGAACAACTATTTGTGGAATAGTACGCTCCATGTTCAAGTCATGGTTTACCCCCTTTTAATTTCCCTTTTAAGAAATTTAATTTAATTATATTACACTGTAAGTAAGTATAAAATTGGCAATTTTGCCCTTCGAGTCCTGATTAGCATAATCGATTAAAAATAAACAAATTATTTAAACCTTTATTAGTCAATTCTGTACCGTAAAATCGAAAATACAAAATCCTCCCCCCCCTTCCAGGGGGAGGGGAGGGGTCGTTTTTGTCCCTTCTTGTATGCTCCGTCCCTCCCTGCCGGCATGCAGCCCCTCTGGGAATATAGTTAATAGGGTAAAGTAAAGGCATGCCTCCTTGCTCTTGACCTGCTCAAAAAAGTGGCGCCTCACCTTGCTCTTGCCCTTTAATTCCCTTGCTCTTGCCTTGACCCTCCTTGCCCTTCCGCTTGGCGAAGCGCCCATCTTTTTTATTTGTTTTTTTTTTGGTTTTTATTTTTGTGCTCAGGTGTATGCAGCATGCTTGAGGTATAAAAATACCTAAATACATATACTAAATAGGGGGCAGTCATATCTCCGACTAGCCTACCAATCAATAAAAAAGGCAAGGCTGATGCAATAGGGGGGGGGTTCGTTCCTGCTGCAATTTACCCCTATGCTGAAATTGATAAGGCCAACGTGGGTCTAAGAGCCATCAATAAGGAAACTGGATCTATCACTGAACAAACTTAATAGACAAAAATCTTATGCAGGGAGTTCTGCATATTAAGACAATAGATATAATTATAACTATTCCATAAGGAATCTGAAAATGAAAACAAAGATTAATAACAGCGTATATATTAGCCTTACTCAAACACGGTACTCAAACTTCAGTTTTAAATTACTAATTTTATCTTTTAAACCCCTGCGCTCCTATTTTCTCACCTACATAGTATTCTACTATGTAGGTGAGGGTTAGGGGTGGGTGGAACAATATATTAAAGATAGCAGCGGGTGAAAAAAAATATATATTTTTAAACCCATCATTAGGGTTAAAACACATCCCTCCGAGAGGAAAAGAATTCCCTGGCTAAATTCAAATATCGTAAGTTTACTGAGGAGCTACTGGGTACTTACTAAAATGAGAGTTGAAAAGTCTTAAAACCTTCTGAGGTAACACTATGCGGTCACGTAAACGAGCAGCTATAGGAGATGCGGTTTAGGTTACTAACAAGGAAAGAGGTGCGGGCTCCGCCCCATGTTAAATATGTCACCATTTGTGCAACAGCAAGAGAGCTTAATGTTTCTCTATTCCTGGTATGCATCCAAAGGTATACCTTCCCTCATTATACCAGGGTTAGGTACAATCTTAAGCTAAATCAAAAGTAAAAACTTTTACGATCTTGACCTTCCCTTCTCCTTGCCCCTTACATGTATTCATACATCCCACCCCACACCCCCCCACACCCATATGATCTGTCCCCACTTATATTTACCCACCATAGCAGCTCCGGCTCCCACATATTTTTTAATAAAATTAAAAAAGAAAATTTTGACCGGTCGCACTGCATGCAGACCAAGACTAGCCATACAACGTTAGCCTGTGCATGTGCCTTCATGCAAGACCAGTACTGGTCTTGCATGAAGGCTATGGAAGGTAGTTGTAGGAGGGGGACGGGGGGGGGGGATAAGTAATATGGACACCTGTGTGGGGGGGGGGGGTAGAATCGAGGAGCAAGGTCTGCATGCAGTGCAAAAGCAAGGTAAGGCATATACCAAATCATAACATCCGGGGCCGGGGAGTGATACCACTTAAACCTTATTTTCATCAAATATCTTATGGCTACGCCCATTGATAGTAGGGGGGGGGGGTAGCCCTATAAATATTTATTTATAGGGAATAAATATAAATGATTAATAATACTTCTATAAGTAATATGTTAAATCATTTTAAGTTTAGAGTTAAAACCGCGAATTTGGTATTAGGGCTGTATAAAGAAAGCAGTTTCTTCTGATACAATACCAGACGCAAGAGGATACGCAATGAGTTCTGCAGATTTATACATTAGATTGAGCCATTACTATTCTATTAGCGAGGGGGCGCGCGCCCCTTCGGAGCGCCCCCACCTTGGCGCAGCCCCCCCTCCTCCGGAGGGGCCGCTTTCTTAAAAGAAAAATAAATATTAATAACAGCGTATATATAACACTTACTCAAACACAGGAACGCTAATTTTCGACTAGCGAAGCCATATAATAATAATTAAATTCAACTATACTTCTATAAGAGATATATATAATAAAAAGGTAATTTTGGGTTCGAATCCTTATTAGCACAATTTAGCGCAAATAAATGTTAAAATTATTATATTTTTTTATTGTTAGTCAGTGCGGTCACTTTGAGGCCGGAATTAATATTTAGTTGAGAACTAATGCATATGCTGAGATGTTCTGAAAGATGAATGGTCAAATATGGGTTATTTTCTGCCTTCCATAAAACTACCAGTTTTTATCTGCTTCTGAAATGTTACAAGGAACAACTATATATCATTTGCTTTATTTATCTTTCGGGTTTTCTGCTTTACAGAGATTCATTTTTGCGTTATGATCTGTACCAGTTACTACATCCAAAACACATATTTTTAACCTGTTTATTAGAATTATAGGAGCTCTAGTGTTACTATTAACTGCTTTCTTAGAATTATCAACCTGCTTATCTGCATAATCTATATGCACAGATGGCTTTGTTTTATTACTGGTTCCTGCTGTAAAATATTCCAATGCTGATCTTCAAAAGAAACAGATTTTACAGGAGAACAAAGAAAAATCAGGAGTCTATCGGTGAACAAATAAAATAAATGGAAAATCCTATATCGGGAGTGGAGCTAATCTATCCGCTAGATTAAGCTATTATTTTTCAGACAAAAAATGGAGACTTATTAAAAAAAACTGGAAAAGTGCTATTTATAGCGGCCCCCTCTCTCTCTTTCAGAGAGAGGGGGGCTGCATCCCCTCTCTCTTCGAGAGAGGGGACGCTCTTTATCGAAAAAATACGGACGTTCTAACTTTAGCCTTGAGATCCTGGAATACTGTGAACCATCCGATGTAATATCGAGATAACAATATTACCTTGATCGGCCCGTTTTCTTTTTTTATTTTATTAATAAAATTAAACAAAGAAAACTTTAAAAGCCCTAATACAATATTCTTCCAACAGCTGGGTCATCTTTGGGGTTCAAACATTCAGAAGAAACTCACCTTGGCTGGCTCGCCAGAAAATGAGAGAACGTATCCTTTCTGAAGAAAAAGCCAGAATTAGTGAAGCCAAAAAAGGAAAAAATGATCCGTGATTTGGAAAAACTCGTTCAGAAGAAACGAAAGCGTCCGCGCGCGTAGCGCGCGAGACGCATCCCCCCGGTAGGGGGGACGCTAAACTTAGTGAAGCTAATGGTACAGCTGTAGAGGTACTTGATACTGATTCAAATGAAACTACAACTTATTCTTCAGGCTGTCAAGTAGCAAAAGCTTTAAATTGTAGTTAAAAAACGATTCGTAATTATATAAAGAGTAAAAAACTTTATAAAGGTAGGTATCTAATAGAAAAAAAAATCAGTTGTCCAATAACATAGCGGCTTCTGTGTGCTTCGTTAATTTCTTTATTTTCGTGCTTCGCCTCCTCGATAGGGTCCCACATCCTTGCGTATCATTGCCTTTACAATCCGGGTTAAAAAAAAAAAATAAACCTAATCCCACATGCATGTCTTATTTTCTGGATTTTTGAACGCATGCAGTCCTTTTTTTTTGTCTTTGTCCTTTACAGTACCCAGCCATTATTTAGCAGGCCTGTGTGGTATTAGCCCCAAGAACAGGGGAGGAAACTCAGCCTGGATAGTTCAATTTAGGTTAGAACGTTAATTTCATGCATTAATAATGAGAATTCAACTTTCTCTCCCGGCTAGCCTTTTTTTTTTTCTTCCCTTGTCCTTTCTTCTTGGACCCCTTGCTCCGCATTAACATAAACTTCTTAAACACGTTATTATCTTGTATCTTCTCAAGCGTCCCTCTCTCTCTAGAGAGAGAGGGATGCAGCCGGAGGGCGCTAATGGGTTAGGAAATTACTGCCCTAAAAAAATTACAATTTTTTTTAGGCTCCAAAGTTTCATATTATTATTCGCAGTACTTATTCCCGCCTTGCTGATAGGGGCCAACTTATTTTTTTAATGTCTATAAGATTTTTCTTTATAACTAATTTATAATCCATTCAAATACTTCCATAATACTTGAAACTCTGTAAGGATTTCAAGGGTCAAAATCTGTCAAGTTAATAGTAATAAAAAGTCTAATCTCGGCGATATGGTGAAAATCTTTCAACAATTTTTATGCCTGCAGGAGAGCAACCTTCCTCTTTTCAGACCCCTCCCTCCAGTGGGGGCCACAACCTGGTCGCAACGCATGTTGTGGCCCCACTGGAGAGGGGAGAGGGAGGCACGTGCTAAAATTTTATGCACTAAATTTAGCGACCAAGGCTGCTCTTTGACCGGTCGTGCATACCTTTCTGCATGGCCCATTGGTCCTCATAAAAAAAATAAATTTAGGGCTTTAAATGCCAAAAGAATAATATTAATTAGTTTAAATACATTATTATCAAAGAGTAAAAGTAAATAAATTATTAATCGATAAGCATATTTCGTTGTGAACAGAACGATGGTTTTTATCTTGTAATGCGAAAGATATAGGGACGTGCGCGGCGCGAGGCTTCGTTGTCGTTTTAGATGTAATTAGGTATACATCTTCAAGAATTATTGGTCGTAGGGAACTATCCTTACGATTCTTGTCCTACTGCATCGACTTATTATCTGCTAAGAACAATAATAACGTTATAGCAGATGCAGAATGCGAATACGGTGGCATCCCGCTATGGCTGAACACATTCGTTAAGGAGGTCTGACATGATTACGATAAGAAACTTGTCATCGCGAGATGGACGTATGGACTGCCATGAATCAGGCTAAGTATCTTAATCGGGATATCACGGTACTTGATCGGTAAATTCAAAGCACATATAGGTTGTTCCTACTATCTGTGTAGCCAAAAAGCCGGAAGTCACTCTAATGAAGAGAGTCAGAATATGACACATGCGCAAGAATCTAAATCAGACAATACCAAGTTAGAGGAGAATAATCCCGAATCTAACAACAAAAACGGCGACACGTTGCAACCGTCGGATCTAAGCGCCTCTACTGGAGGACCCAGAAAGCGCGGACGGAGTTCCCATAGTAGTCCGGATCCAAAAAATCCGAATCCCAAGGTGACGAAGGGGAACAGTAAGGGATCTTCAGTTGACAAGCAAGGGTCTCGTAATAAGGTCAACAGCCCGAACTTACGTACGTTTGTTATAGACCTACTGACTGGCTTTAAAACACCAGACGATAAATATAACGGAATAATACGAATCCTGGCTAATCCAGGGTTCTTACAAACATGTTATATGCTGATAAAGGGAAAACCTGGGAATATGAGCAGAGGAATCACTAAAGAAACCCTAGACGGAATTGAATACGAATGATTCGAGAACACGGCAGCCAAAATCCTAAATGGTAGCTTCAACTTTACCCCGGCAAGGAAAGTTCTCATACCCAAACCCGGAAAGAAGGAGAAAAGACCTTTGGGAGTAGGGGTTCCAAGGGAGAAAATAGTCCAAAAGGGACTACAGGTAATACTAGAAGCAATATACGAACCTGAATTCCTGGACTGCTCTCACGGTTTCAGACCAAACAGATCAACCCCCAGCACCCTTAAACCTATCTACCTGAAAGGACATCATCATACATGAGTAATCCAAGGTGACATCTCAAAATGTTTTGACCGAATACCTCATAATGTGATTATGAAATTGCTGAAAGAGAAAATTAAGGACGAAAGATTTCTAACTATAGTGAACAAATCTTTAAAAGTTGGCCATTTGGACCCTATAACTAAGAGAGTAGTACGGAGCGACATAGGTACTCCACAAGGTAGCGTGCTTAGCCCACTCCTTGCAAATATCGTATTGCACGAATTCGACAAGTACATGATAAATACCATCCTCCCTGAGAATACTAAAGGGAAGAGAAGAAAAACGAACCCTTTATACAACGCACTGGCGGTAGTTAGAGAGCCAAGAAAGAAATATTATAGGGAAGCCACACCAGAGGAACGCAAAAAAGCACTCGAGATGATGAGGACACTACCTCGTATGGATCCTTACGACAAGGACTTCAGAAGAACCATGTATATTAGATATGCCGACGACTTCGTGATCCTGTTCGAAGGACCAAAATCCGAAATAGCCGACATAAAAGAAAAGATAAAAACTTTCCTGTATGAAGAATGTGGCCTAGAGTTAAATACCGAGAAGACGGTAATAACTCATATGACCAAAAGCGAGGGGGCGCGCGGCCCTTCGGAGCGCCCCCACCTTGGCGCAGCCCCCCGGGAGGGGGGCCGCTTTAACTTCCTGGGAGCAAAGATAAGAACTCTGGCTAATAACGATTATAGAATGAAAAACAAAACCGTAGCGGGGGCTCCAATCACTATGAGGGCTCATGTAAGAATAAGGGTTAATATGCCCACAGTTGAGTTACTGGAGAAACTTATAAAGGCCGGAATCGCGAAAAGAGACAAACTCCGCAATATTGTTGCTAAACCATATACTACAATGGTTAATGCGGATCACGCTACAATCATCCAATTCTATAACGCCAAAATAAACGGTATTATCAATTACTACACATTCGCCGCAAACAGAGTTAAAGGTCTAAACCTGATCTGAATCTTTGCCAGACTCTCCCTGGCAAAAACCCTAGCAAGAAAATACAAGTTAAATTCTGCTAGAGGAGCCTTTAAACGTTTTGGACCTCTTCTAGAGGACCCCGAAACAGGTCTACGACTGTTGGCTCCCAAATCTCTACCCACAGTGCACCAATACAATATCAAGGTAAATCTAACTCCAACGGAGAAGATCTTACAACAAACTTGATACAGTAGATTAACTAAAACTAATCTATTTAAAGAGTGTTTATTATGTGGTACTACGAACAACATTCAGATGCATCACATACGTGCTGTTAAAGATGTAAAAGCCAAAATCGCGTCCCGAACAACAACATTCAAAGTTTGACAAGGGGCCTTCCGGCCTTGGTCGAAAACAGATCCCCCTTTGCCAATATCATCACTCCCTGCCCCGCCCCCCGACCGACCAAGGTGCTGGGCCGCTTGCATGGCTCCGCCAACGAGTGGGCGGAGCCGGCCCCAACATCATATTTTTTTACTTGCAATTATTATTTTTATTTTATTATTAAAAAATATTAAGAGGGGGGGTTATCATGGAGGAAGACTGTTAGACTACGAAATGAAACTAATCGCTAGATACTCAGGTAATCTAGCCAACCACTTCAAAGAATAACAGACCTGACCTCTAGTTTTACAGCTAGAAGTATACCTTATGGCGAGCCGTATGATGGGAAACTATCACGTACGGTTCTGAGGGCAGTTTCATAGGTAAGCTGACCCCTACATTATATCTTATTTTTGCTTTATTTTCAGGGTTAATTGGGACAGCATACTCGGTATTAATCAGATTAGAATTATCTGGGCCAGGTGTTCAGTTTATAGCTGATAATCAGCTATACAACAGTATAATTACTTCCCACGCGATCTTAATGAGTGCGCCAATGCGCTCCGGTTCTTGGATGTCTCGTAATGAGATCCTGGATGCAATCTGCCAGGTAAAGTGCATAGAGGCTGGTAGGGCCAAACCCTACGAGGAAACTCAAACAGCTAAGCTCTATGAAAAGGGTATAAATGGGAATCGTGTAGGATTCCTAGGACGTATGCCTCAACTAAGTTATATGGAGTTTAGGTTAACGAACTTGACACATACAGTCAGTCATTGATGGGACCTTTTGCTAAACTACACCAAGGGCAAATGTGTAATATTCGATAAGGATATCATTAGCTATATCGCAGAGGCAAATATATTACATGACAACACGCAGAGTGGTCAAAACGTATGCAAGGATCAACATATAACATTCCAAAACGGGGAACTTTGGGATCACCTACGGGAAGCAGTAATGGCTCCTAAGAACCTACGGGTCAAAAGCGTCCCCTCTCTCGAAGAGAGAGGGGATGCAGCCCTTCTCTTTTTTTTTAAAAAAGAGAAGGGCCGCTCGTTGGGACCCTTAAGGGGTGGTGACGGAGTTGTCGTAGTACGAGATTTTCTCGGAAGGACAACAGGTTCTTATCTGGGTGTAAGGACGTTTACGTCAAAAGCCGGTTTGGGTAACCAAGCGAAACGTGGCAGCGACATAAAAAAATCACCCTACTCAAAAAGTTTTAAAGAAATAAGTATGAAAAGAATAGCTAATATTAAAAATCTAGTTTCAGCGTATGAGTTAATCAAGAGTAACCCTGTAAATATGACCCAAGGGATTGGAGAAATCACCTTGGATGGAATAAACCTGAAATACTTTGAGAAGACTCAGGCAGAACTGAAAGCTGGAACATACAGTTTCCCACCGGCCATAAGAGTAGAAATACCTAACCCTGGGAAAAAGGAGACGATACCTTTAACAATAGCAGCCCCTAGGGATAAAGTTGTACAAAAGGCCATGCAGATGGTCATGGAACCAGAATATGAAAAAATATTCATGGAATCGTCTCATGGATTCAGACCTAACAAAGGTACTAGAACAGCCTTACAATATTTAGAAGCCAAATTCCAAAGTGTACATTATATTATTGAAGCGGACTTCTCAAAACTGCCTTACGAATCGCTACCTCATAACAAGCGTCCCCCCTCCGGAGGAGGGGAGATGCACCGCGCGCGCGTAGCGCGCGCGGCGCTCATGGAAATACTCAAAAAGAGAATCAACTGTGAAAAAACGTTACGGCTGATAATATCCAGCCTAAAAGCTGGATACGTCGAACTAGGTAAACTACATGAGCAACTCGGCGACGGTACACCGCAAGGATCGGTATTAAGCCCACTATTATGTAACATCTACCTCCATGAGTTGGACGTCTTTATAGAGGAATTAAAACTGGAGTACAATAAGGGAGAAAGACGTAAAAAAAACCAGGAATTCGAGAGGCTGGGAAATAAAATAAAATACATTTCCTCCCACCGCCAGGGCGGTGGGAGGGGTAGAAAAATGGGCTATGATACTACAAGGGCTGACGAACACCGTGAGTTAACGTCAAAAATGCTTAACACACCAAGCAAGAGACAAGATGAATCATACATCAGAATCCATTATGTACGTTATGCAGACGACTTTATAATCGGGGTTGAAGGTAGCCATAAATTGACACACAACATCCTGCAAAGGCTAAGAAAGTTTATTGAGGAAGTACTAGGACTAAAACTAAACGACTCAAAAACGGGGATTACTAAATTCTCAGATAAAGCAGTAGACTTTTTAGGTTACAAACTCATGCCACCGCATAAAAAAGGAGCGGAGGGGCGCGCGCAGCGCGCCCCTCTGCAGAGGGCCGCTGCGCGGCCCTCCGCTATCAAGCCAATGGAAACATTGAAAGAGAAAAAAAGTGACAGAACCATAACCCGTAGAAATAAGATTAGAATTAGAGTAGCTATGGACTCGGCAAAGGTGTGAAAAAAATTAGAGACTAGCGGATTCATTCGAAAAAGAGTTGACCAAGATAACGGAAAATCTTTAATTTACAGAGGAACATTCAAGGGAAACTTAATTAATCTAGAGCATGCAGATATCATCAGATATTACAACTCAGTGATGAGTGGTATATACCACTATTATAATTTTGTAAACAACATGAGTGAATTAGCCCATGTAATGTGAAGACTAACCGAATCATGCTGTCTAACATTAGCAAGAAAATTCAAATTAAAAACAATGATGAAGACTTATCGAAAATTCGGAAAGGATTTGGGATGCGACATTACATTGAAAAATGGGGTAGTCAAGAGAGTATCAATCTTTAAGCCCGCAGATTTAAAGAAGAAGAGCATCATGAGCAGTACTAAAACAGTCACAGACCCTTTTAAAAGTCTGTAAACTGTCTGAAATAATAAGTTCACCAAATCCAATCTTTTCCAACAGTGTGTTATATGCGGTAGCGAAAGCGTCCCCCGGCTCCTACGGAGCCGGGGGGGATGCATCCCTCTCTCTCGAAGAGAGAGAGGGCCGCTCTGTGGAAATGCACCATGTACGTAAAATTAAGAATTTGAGAGACCCTAATTCAAAGTTAGAATTCTATACAAGACAAATGGAGGCCATTAATCGTAAACAGATACCCCCTATGTAAAGATCACCACATAGTTCTACACAAAGATACATGTTGCGCCGCTCCTCCCCTCTCACCAGGCGAAGGCCACGGCTCCATTTTTCGCTTTCCCCCCCCACACACGTGGTGTGCCGCTCCGCCCCTCCCCCTCTCACCAGGCGAAGGCCATCCACTTACTACGTAAGTGGACGGAGCCGGCCGGGTGCCGGCCGCCCCTCTCTCATATTTTTTTTCTTTATTATTTTTATTTTATTATTAAAAAAATATTAAGAGAGGTGGGGGGGGGGGGACATATTAGGGGGGGTATGAAAAAGGACGGAGCCGGCCGGTGGGGAGGAGTTTAGAAGGAAAGAGAGATATTCAAAAAATATCTAAATCCAAAAGTAAAGAAAAAGGTAACGATGTGGACAAAAAGGCTTAACCTGAGCGTGACGGGATAGTATACTTATAACTAAGAAGCGGCCCTCTCTCTCTTAGAGAGAGAGGGCTGCATCCCCCCTCTTTCTCATTTGCACCAAGTGCAAATGAGATAAATAGGGGAGGGGGGGACGCTTTAGAGGATATTCCAAGATAGGAACTGGAGAGCCGTATGATGGGAGACTATCACGTACGGTTCGGAGGGCGGCAGTCAACGAAAGAAGACGAGGCCGACCCTACTTTTTTTTATGGTCAACAATATGCTGCATATGTTAAATTCATCTTCAGTCTCATGGGCCGCTACGCAACCCAAGGTAAATAATATCATAGTATGTAAAGGTAGGTAACGATAATAACAAAAAGGCTGCCACCCCCTTAAACTCGAAATACAATTATACGCCCACTCCCTTTTCCACATACCCAGGCTAGTCGGATGCGACTTCGTCTTATCCGTATGATGACCTTGCCCTATGGAGTGCATGTAGGGAACTGTCAAGGTCAAGGGTCGGTTTTGGCTCCGGGGCTAACGAAGGCCCCCGACCAAGGACTCTTTTTTATTGCCTCCGAAGGAGCCCAGGGGTGCTGCACACTTCGTAAGCAGCACCCCCTGGGTAGGCAGCCTACCCTCAGCCCCTTACCCTGGCAGGGTAAGGGTCTGTGCGGAGGCTGCCGGCGACTCTCTCATTTATTTCCACCCCCCCATCCCGGCCCCGCCCATGAGGGCCCCATGCCCCGCCTTTTCTTTTTGATTTTTTTTAACAAAAAAATTCCAAAAAATAAAAGGGCCCTCCTTTTTCATATTTATTTTTTTTTTTAAAAAATTAAATATGAAAAATTTAATGAGGGGCCCTCCAGCAACTGGGCGGAGCCTACGGCGCCGCCCCTCCTTCTCCACCGTACTACGCGAGTAGTAGGTGGAGGAGGAGGGTTATATTAAGCGGGGGGGGGGCTGCATCTCGCGCGCTACGCGCGCGGACGCTGCCGGCTCTTCCCCCCACTCTCTCTTTGAGAGAGGGGGGGAGGGAAGAGCGGCTGCATCCCCTCTCCCTCCGGGAGAGGGGACGCTGCCGGCTCCGCTGGAGGGGTTAAATTTAAGTAGTAGTTAGACGAGAGGGGAGCCTGCATTAAATAGGAAAGGGATGCCGAAAACAATAAAAAAAAATATTCCATATAATTAGCGTATTCTTTTAACTGGTTTTAACTTTGTGCCCTTAAGATAAATCTTTACCCCTGCGCCAACCAGGTCTGCATGCATGGCCTGGGGGCCATGCAGGGTATTTCCCCGAAGCCGGTTAAAAAAAAAAATAAAATTATTTTTTTTATTACTGGCCTGCATGCAGCCTGCATGCAGGGGAACAGGTGGAGCCACAAGGCCCGGCTCCTCTCTCACCAGGCGAAGCCCACGGCCGGCTCCATTTTCGGGCTAGCTTCGCAGCAGAAAATGGACGGAGCCGGCCGGAGGAGCGGGGGGGGGGGGGTGGGTTTATTCCTTAAACCCTAAAACAAGACCATATTTACAAACAATAACCCCACCTTGGTCGACAATTGAATAAAAATTGTGAGCAATACCTTTACCTTAGATTTACGTTGTTGATGTATTGAAACAATTATTAATTGTAACATATAATGGAAAGTCCGGTGCTTTTTAATCATATAAGTTATTTTCTTATTGTGGCAATCCACTAAGCAAATATAAACATAACAGTATTATGCGGTAATTAAGGATAAAAATCCTGGATTTAAAAAGAAAATATAAGCATAGAGATAAATGTAAATGCCTTTTATCTCTATTGATAGTGAAATAAGAATCCTATGATAAGCTTTAATTAGACTAACAGTTTAATCAACTAAACAGAATTCGGCTTATGTATATCAAGGTTAAATATTTTATCTATTGCCCAACTTCGTTAGCCCTGCTTGTGTAAACAGCGCTGCCCTTCAACCTACCGCACCCAGAGGGGTGGAGCCGGCCGGCCGAGCGAGTGGGGGGTGGGGTTTCAACATGCAACCTGCTGCGAAGCTAGCGACCAGGTCGTTGAATCCCCCCGCACTTTTTTTTAACTTGTTAAAAAAATTAGCAACCGGCCGGGCTCCGCCCCTCCCCTCTCATTTATTTCCCTGCTTTGCTGGGAAATAAACGGAGGGGAGGGCTCCTGAATAGTGGTAGGGGTGGCTGCAGACCTGGTCGTTATCCTCCTCCCTGGCCTAGCATGCAGACCGGTCGATCTGGGACCTGGTTACTTCAGCCTTGGTCGCAAAATCAAAAAGAATATCTTTTTTGATTTTTTTTTTTATTGGTCGGCTGCTCTGCTCACGCCACCTATTTTCTCACCTACATAGTATTCTACTATGTAGGTGGGGGGTTGGGGGGGGGCTGCTTAGCTGGGGGTCTTAATGAATATAAGACGTGGGTTAATGAATTGAATTCAATAAGGGAGATAAGTGGAAATTTACTTACCTAAATTCTAGCACTGAAGAATATACATTATTGTATATTATATTTAACATATAGTATTAAATACATTACCAGATTATTAATACTAAGGCATGGCCGGGTAGTGTAGTAATATACTACTTTCTTTTCACTATATGCTGGAACATCTTTAGAGCGGCCCTCTCTCTCTTCGAGAGAGAGGGCTGCATCCCCCTGCTTTGCGCCAAGGTGGGGGACGCTTTTGAAACTAGTACTGCATGCTTTCGGGACTCAAGAGTAAACGAAAAGCGGCAGAATACAGTAACATGAATAGAGCGTAGGCAACTTTAATTTGTGTATAAGAGCCAAACTCCGGGGAAGCCCTAAAGCTCTAGTAACCAAAGTTATCAAGGAAACTTGATAGCCGGCCCTGTTAATGACCAGGGGTAAGGTAACATCACTAGAGATGATAGAAATTGAAATGGGTGATCGCGGATCTAAATCAGATACCATTCTTTGGTGTCTGTAAAAGAGCAACGAGTAGATGGTTCTTCAGTATTTATTTTTAATGCTGTAAGGTGTACTCTAGTCGCCGGGAAAGCCGGTTCTTGATAAAAAAAATTAACCTTCAGGGATCCTTATAACTAAAAGCCCCCCGGACAGCCCAAAAATATTTCATATTTTTGGTTTTTTTATTTTTTTTTTAAATTAAAAAAAGGGGGGGGGGCACCCGGATTAAGGGTCATTTGAATCGCCCCGCTCCTCCTCTCTCTCGAACAGCCTTCTCTCATGGCCTTCGGCCAAGAGAGAAGTTTTTTCAAAAAAATTGAGAGAGAGGAGGACTTTTAAAATGAAGGTAGTAGGTTAGCGATTACAATGTGTAGTGATAATATAAGGATTGTTCAAGGTGATTTAATAAATTTAAGCTGGCCTCTAGGTGAGCGTCCCTCTCTCGAGAGAGAGAGGGATGCAAGGGGCCTACGGCCCCTCGCTAGGGTAGTATTCAGATGGTGGGCTTTCGATAGTCAAGTATGTAGAAGGTGCTAACACCTCCTTACTGCATACCCGGCGAAATTATCCTAGTAAACTCACTCAGAGGTTGGAGTCCCTGGGATTTTCCCCTTGCAGATATGCGATAGTAAATATTGGGATCCTACCAACTTTAGTCGTTTAAGGGTGGCTGGATCAGAAGTTCAGCCATCCTTGGTAAACGTTCTACAGCTACTAACTAGGGACGATAAGAAGTCTCAGTGAGACCTCTCGACGCGGAGCAGTTATTTAGTGAAGTCGGCTAATCAATAATGCCATTTGAACGTAACAAGGCCCCTATCTTGTTAAGGGATTCGAACTAAAGTCGAATCACGTAGTTGAGGAAAAAATCCCTCAAGCAGCAAGACCCATCTCTATTAGGGTTCTAAAGATTCCAATTAGGAACTATCAAGTTAACCTGTAATTGCGGATCCTTTCAGTGGCTTCGATATATATTTATAATACCAGTTACAACAATGATGAATAATAAAAAATTAAAAATTAGTAGCAGCTCATCTATGCCCGTGCTTAAACCTTTTTTCATTACAGGGTTTACAGATGCTGAAGGCTGCTTTCATAAAGGTATTAGTAAGCATAATAGATTTAAACAAGGGTATTCGGTTGAAGCTGTATTTAAGATTCATTTAGATCAAAAGGATTTAGCGGCGGGCCGCTCCGGCCCGCTGCGTCTCGCGCTGCGCGCGGACGCTTTATTAAAAATGATTCAAAGTTACTTTGGAGTGGGGAATATTTATAAACTTGCAAAGGGTTCAATTCAATATCAAGTTTCATCGGTTAAAGAATTAGGAGTAATTCTAGATCATTTCGATAAATATCTATTAATAACTAAAAAACGAGGGGATTACTTATTATTTAAACAGGCGTTTAATTTAATTCAAAACAAAGAACATTTAACTCCTGAAGGATTAAGAAAACTTGTAGCAATTAAAGCATCAATGAATAAAGGTTTATCTCCCGCCCCCCTCTCTTTTTTTGGGTTCCCAAAAAAACTTCTCTCTTGGCCGAAGGCCATGAGAGAAGGCTGTTCGAGAGGGCAATTAAAAGCCGCTTTTCCTGATGTAGAGCCAGTCCCAAGACTTTTGATTCATGATCAAATAATCCCTGATCCATATTGGTTAGCTGGAGCCCACTCTTTTCTTTTGATTTTTTTTTAAAAAAAAAATAAAAAGAAAAGATTTGTAGATGGGGAAGGTTGTTTTTTGGTGAATATTCAAAATTCTTCAACACATCAATTAGGATGTAAAGTCGAATTAAGATTTCAAATCACTCAGCATTCTCGAGATGTCTTGTTAATGGAAAGTTTAGTGAAGTATTTAGATTGCGGTAAAGTATTTAGCTTCGCCCCCCCCTCTCTCTTAATATTTTATTATTAAGAGAGAGGGGGGATCTAGAGAGGCAGTAGATTTCGTAGTAACAAAATTACCTGATCTCTCTGAAGGAATCATCCCGTGCGCCCGCCCCTCCCCTCTCATTTATTTCCATACGGAAATAAACGGAGGGGAGGGTCTTTGAAAAATATTCTCTCCAAGGAGTTAAATCTCATGAATTTTTAGATTTCAAGATAGTAGCAAAGTTAATGAAAAATAAAGAACATTTAACTCAGGAGGGATTAGAACAAATTAGACAAATCAAATCAGGAATGAATACTCAAAGAAAACATAATTTAGTTAGACATAAAAGTAATTGCGAATTAAATAATTAACTCAAGATTAAAGTTCACACAATAGCCTAGTCCTAAGTTATTAATGGATAATAAGGACAAATTTGTGTACGATCAAAAGATTAGACAACCAGCAGGAACCTAAAGGTATAAGGGGTTATGTTATGCCTTAAGTATTAAACACTTTACTAGCAGGTTCCTCAGAGACTACATGTGAAATACCCTATTAGATTTTTTTCAAAAAAAATTAAGGCTAAAGATATAGTCCGATTATTAACGAAAGTTAATGAGAATAGAATTGCATGCCTGCTTTAATAGGAGGATTTGGTAAAATTAAAGGTTTAAATTATAATTTTAAAGATTCTTCGTTCCAACCTAACGAGGTGTTACAGTTTAGCACTGCGCCGCCCCGAGGGGAGGGGTGCTGCTTCAGCAGCACCCCTCCCCTGGGTAGGCTGCCTACCCACAGCCCATTACCCTGGCAGGGTAAGGGTCTGTGGGGAGGCTGCCGGCGATGCTCTTCTTTTTTTTTGGCCGCCCCTCCGGGGCGCATAAAAAAATGAAAGAGTGGAGGGTCTTTAGATAGTGAAAACGCTATGTCATCACCTAAACCTGATGTTTCAAAAAAATCATCTTCTTCATTAGCTCCTTACTTAGCTGGATTAGTTGAAGCAGATGGTTCTATAGCGGTTCATGATTCAAAGAGTAAATCTCAACTTTATCGTCCTAAAATAATAATTGTGTTCAGTTTAGTTGACAAACCTTTGGCCGATAGATTAGCTCTTATAACTCAAGTAGGTAAAGTTTACCTGAAATCTGATGCTGGTTATGTCTTATGACAAATTCAAAAAAAAGAAGATGTCCTAGTACTAATTAACTTAATTAATGGTTATATGCGTACTCCTAAAATAGAAGCATTGCACAGAGCTATTAATTGATTTAACCTATTTGACAATTGTACTCTAGAATGTCTACCTTTAGACAATTCACCTATAGATTGCAACAGTTGATTGGCTGGTTTCAGTGATGGTGACGCGAACTTTTCTATAACTTTAACCGATCGTAAGAAAAATGGTAAAGTTACTGGTAAAAGATTGCAAACTTTTTTCCGAATTGAGTTAAGACAAAATTACCATAGAGGTGAAAGTAGTTCTAGTAGTTACTTTGCTGTCTTGAGTCTAATAGCTGAATACTTAAGTGTAAACTTGTTATCTAGAACTAGACAACAAGGTGATAAATTATTTTTTGCCTTTATGGTTATAGCTCATAGTTCCATAAGTCATAAAAAAGTAAGAGCTTATTTCGATCGTTTTCCTTTATATTCTTCCAAATATTTAGCTTATAAAGATTGAACCTATCTTCAAGATCTTCGTCTGTCTGGTGGTGTTTTTACTAGTGAACAGATTGCTGAAGTTCAGTTTATCAAATCTCAGTTTAATAGTAAACGAAAAGTTTACGATTTTTCTCATCTTGAATCTTTAACAATATAATTTAAATTTAAAAGAAATTGCCGTGGGCGATAGTAATACCGCTCTTATTACATAACTATGTGCGGGAAAGCCCTAAAGTCTTTTTGTAGGATGTTGTGAAAACTTCACGCCCCCCTCCCCCTCTCTCATATTTTTTTATCTATTATTTTATTCGTCAGCATGCAGAAAAAAATATTAAGAGAGGAGGAGGGGTAAAGTAGGAGCGTACACAGACCATAAAGATCAAAAAGAATAGAGCCCATCTACTATAATTTTTAAAGGAGATAGGTAAAAATGGATAATCCGCAGGAAACCAAAGAATAATAGTTAATTATTTTACTGGGATCCTCAGAGACTAAACGTTATGTTCCCATACTTGCTACTCAATAGCAGCCTTTGGGAGAAGATATAGTCCAATTTATAGTTGAAAGATTATAACATATTGAATTTCTTATTACCATTACTAGTTGGGGGTCCGGATATGGCAAAAGAACAGGATCTCCTTGAGAAAAATTTAAAAGCTTGCTGTTTCGAAACAAAAAGAAACACAAGTAATGTATCTAATGACAATAAGCTAGGTTCATATTTAGCAGGTTTATTTGAAGGTGATGGTCACATATGAATTCAAAAACAGATAGGTAAAAAAAGGCATAACCCCAGATTTTGCATAACTTTTGGTTCAAAAAATGAGGCTTTAGCTAAAAAATTACTTGGTGTTATAGAATCAGGATTTATCAGATATAGACCTAAAGATAATGCTTGTGTTTTAGTGGTTTCACCTGTAGTGGGCTTAAAAAAGATAGTAAAATTAATAAATGGAGAATTAAAGACACCTAAAATATATCAACTACATAATTTAATAGATTGATTAAATAAAAATCATAATACAAATATAAGTAAATTACCTTTAAATAAGGATAATGTAGAAAACAGCAGTTGATTAAGTGGTTTTGTAGATGCAGATGGTAGTTTTTCTGTACAATACACAAAAACAGAAGACGGAGCAAAAAAAAGAAAAATATCTTGTAGATTAAGAATAGAACAAAGAATATTAGATCCAGTAACTAATGAGGATTATTCTTCTATTTTAAATCAAATATGCTTATTTTTAAATTGTAAATTGTTAACTAGAACACAAAAATCTACAAATAACACATACTATACTTTAACAGCGTCCAGTAAAGTATCTTTAGAGATTATTATTAACTATTTTAACAGATATCCGTTATTTTCAAGTAAATACTTAGATTATAAAGATTGAGAAAAGGTTGCCCATTTAATTATTAATAATGAACACTGTACAGATAAAGGTATAAACACAGTAGAACTCGCTAGAAGTCGAATGAATACAAAAAGAACTGACTTCAACTGAGATCATTTGAATGGTTTATATTAGATACACACTACTTTTAATTTTTCTCTAAAACATGGGAATGCCGTTAGAAAGTGTAAATTTTCTAATTATGATTTCGCTATATGCATGGAATCTCTCGAATTTGGATTGATTAATCCAGTCAACAGATGTATAGACACCTGGTTGGTCTACATAAATTATGTAGACATAAAGTTAGTAAATAACTGAACTAGTCGTAAAATTTATACATACATGGGAGGGTTATGCCGGAAACCAAAGTAATTTATTTATTAGAGGGATCCTCAGAGACTACACGCGAAGCTCCATCTAGATGGATGAAGACATAGTCCGTTTGGGTAAGAAATTACTTAATTATATAGATTCCCAAGACTTAATAACATAAGTTTCTGACTACTTCCTCCTAGTTTACTTCTGTTTGCATTTGCTAGTGGAATAGAGAACGGTGCGGGTACAGGTTGAACTCTCAAGATGGATGGGGAGTTGCTCTGTGGTGACTCAGAGGCAATAAAACTCTTTTCGATGCGTGAAACTAAAAAATTAAATAAAAATAAATGAAATAATCTAAACGACAATGAAAAATTTAAGATTTGATTGGTAGGGTTTACAGATGGAGATGGTTGTTTTAGCGTTGTTAAATCAGGAGGTACATACCGTCTTCACTACAGTTTAAGTCAATCTGCATATAATTTAAGAATACTTTATTATATTAAGAGTTGCTTAGGCTACGGTAGTGTTTCCAAAAGCGAGGGGGCGCGGTGCGCCCCCTTGCAGCCTCCCTCTGAAGAGGGAGGCCGCTCAAAACAAAACTGGGGAAACTTTAGGATTACAGATAGAAAAGTTTTAAACCAAGTAGTCTTCCCTATTTTTGATAAATACCCACTTTTATCAAGTAAACAGTTTAATTATCTGCGTTTTAAGAAAGCATATGATATTTTAGAAAATAAAAATCTTACTACAGTTATTAAGAACAAAATGATAGAAGAATTACTAAGTGAGAAACTTCCTACTGATTACGTTTCACCAGCTATATCTCACTTAAGTGAAACAAGTAGTTATGAGGAAATAGCTGATGCTATTTCAATCTACTGATTAGCTGGTTTTATTGAGGCCGAGGGAAACTTCGGTGTGTATCCAGATCGAGGAAGATTTAATATTGAATTCACTCTTGTTCAGAAATTAGATAAAATATTATTACAGCTTATAAAACGTTTTTTACACATATCAAGTAATGTAAATTATAGTAATACAAGAAATATATATGTTTTAAGCACAAAAAACTCTAGATCTATCGGAAACATAATTGATACATTTAGAGGTAAATTTAAAGGTATGAAATCCCTTGAGTTTAAATTGTGATCTAAAGCTAATTATTATAAAAATACAAACATTGTTAAAGTAAGTAAAATTCATAAAATAATTCAAAAAGTACGTGGTAAAAATAGTGTTAATTAATTTTATATTGATTAATTACTAGGTGTTATCTTAAATATATAATTTTCTTTAGTTTATATAAATTATTTTTATTTTTTACTCCAAGTGTTAAGTTATTTTACTGTAACACACGTTATAGACTACTCATGTTTAATGTGGATTAAAAATCCTATAACAAATGTAAAAATGTTTATTGCATGGAGACAACACGCCTGAGTAGAGGGTAAATATTATTCTACTCATCAGAGACTAAATAAAGAGTATCTTAATAACAATAATAATAAAGAGCTTGCGCCTTGATTTGAACAATGATTAGTCGGTATGACAGATGGAGATGGAACTTTCTGTATAGTACGTCAAAACGGTAAATGAAGCTTAGCGGCCCCTCTCTCTCTCTTTATGAGAGAGAGAGGGGCTGCATCTCTCCTTTCAGGAGGATGCTTATAAAATAGCTTTATCTAGATATAATTTAAGAGCACTTCGGGCGGGCGCCCCGAAGGGGCGCCCGCCCGATGCAATTAGGTGTTGGTTCAGTCACTAAAGATAATACAAAAGGGCAATTTTTTATTAGAGATAGAAAAAAACTTGAAACAGTTATATTTCCTATTTTTGATAAATATCCTCTTTTAACAAGTAAACAGTTTAATTATTTAAAATTTAAACAAGCATTTTATATATTAGCAAATGCATCGGCGCAGCCGATGAGATGACAAGGATCAAAATTTTGCATTAAAAACCAATCAATACCTGAAAATTATATTTCTCCTTCTTGAAACAATACAAATTTACCCTTAAAAACTATAAATGATGTAACTAATGTAATGACTAAACCATGACTGGTTGGATTTATTGAAGCCGAAGGAAGTTTTTATTTAGTTTCAAAAGATCCCACTAGAATAGTGCATGGTTTCGGTTTAACTCAAAAATTAGATAGTGTAGCCCCCCCTTTTTCTTTTTCTTTTTTTTAAAAAAAAAAAAAGAATAAAGAATTAACAAAAAAAAAAAAAGAAAAAGGGCCCCCCCTTTTCATTTTTTTTTTTTAAAAAAAAAAATGAAAAGGTTTTAGAAGGTATTAAGTTTATACTACATATACCAACTGCTGTTAAGTTTAGACCAAAACATAATCATTATATCCTAGATACAACTAATTCTAGAGCGCCCCTCCTTTTTTTTTGTAAAAAAAAAGGATGGGTGCAGCCTTCCTCCTACGGAGGAAGGCCGCTATTGAAAATATCATAAAATACGGCCCGCCCCCTCCCCACTCATTTATTTCCATAAGGAAATAAACGGTGGGGAGGGTTTCATAATACAATGAAAGGTATGAAGTCAGTAGAGTATAGAATATGGGCTAGATCTTATGCTAAGCATAAAGGAGATTATTCTAAATTATCTGAAATAAGAGATATTATTAGAAAACTTAAAACTAAATTATTGGAAATTTCTGATTTTAATCATTAAATCCGGGTAATTGTTATTAAGATAAAGGTAGACGCTCTTCTAAAACCAAGTCAAATAAAGGCGCAGGCTCTTTATTTTTATTGAAAATAAGATAAAGGTATAGTCCGAACAATATAGAGATATATTGAATGTAACGATAGTTTTAGTCCCAGCCCGATTTCCCCCCCCACACTTCTTACCCCCTCGCAGCTTCGCCCCTCCTCTCCACCGTACAACATAAGTTGTAGGTGGAGAGGAGGGCCACTAAAGAGGCGAGGGGGGGGGGGCTGGTGGGGGTGAGGATCGTTTGGTGAAATTAAGGGTTCGCACTAAAATGAGGTTACCAACACAATTGTTATCCACCATTATCTGGTATCCAAAGTCATAGTGGAGCTAGTGTAGATTTAGCTATATTTGGATTACATTTATCTGGAATTAGTTCACTTCTGGGTGCTATGAACTTCTGCCTCACTTTAGTTTTAGCTAAGGGAAGGCACATATTTGTTTGAACATTACTTTTTCTGCAAATTAGCATAATAAGATACAGACTGGCCTCTAAAAGATGCTACTCCAGCTCTACCAGTAACTCAAATAATGATAATAATAAACCACCTAAAAAGGACAAGGATAAATGAAAAGTCATTTTAGGAAAAAGTGGTTTAAATGAATATTCTCACAGGTTAGCAATTGAGCATATTAAAAGAGGTAAACCGGTAACAGCAAAGATAATTAATGACATTTTAGCTTATTGTAATATTAGAATCACTGATAAGATATTAAAAGAATTACTTAATACTCCTAGATTTGTTTTAAATAATTTACATACGGATGAAACATTAAAAACTCTTAAGGATAAGATAGGGTTACCTTTTGGAAAAATTCAGATTCCTGGAGTGTACATATTTATAGATAAAATCACAGGAGCTAAATATGTTGGTTCTTCTTCACAGCTAGCTGTTAGATTATATGGCTATCTAAAAGAAAGACACATAGCTGTAGGTAAATTAGTGCCCCTACTAAAACCCTCCTCCTCCACCTACTACTCACGTAGTACGGTGGAGAAGGAGGGGCGGGGCGGAGGGAATTTGTCAAATTTTACCTTAGAGGTAATACCTTTGAATAATAATTACGATTTCAGATCAGAGATAGTGTTAGAACAATATTATTTATTGGATCCATCTTTTAATTTAAATACTGTAAGGGTTGCAAATAATCCTAGCGGGTCAAATGCAAAGCCTTTATTTATGTATAATAGGGATAAGACAATATTGTATTATTCTTCAATGCAACAAAAAGATTTGATTGATAATCTTAATATTCATTATGTAACATTCAATAAACATTTAAAAAATGGTACTTATTATTTGGGTAAATATCTTTTTAGCAGAGAGCCAATATTAACTGCTAAAGCTAAAGAGATATCTATTTTAGATTTAGCTTTAACGTTGGAAAAAGATAGAGTAAAATATAATAAAAATAAACCTCTAAATAGTTTAAGTAAATCAGTATTACTAGTAGATGAAAATAATAGTAATAATATTGAATTATTTTCTAGTTTGGGTAAATGTGTAGAGTATTTAAAAAATAAAGGTTTTCCTGCGTCTCAGATAACATTGGTTAAACGTATAAATTCAGGAAAAGCTTATTGTGGGTATAAATGTAAATACGCGTAAAACAAATATTATATAGATGGGGTTCATATAAAAATTCTAACTATATGCTGGAACAGCTTAGTGCCCATAGGTACTTTTAACGGTGACAATCCTATAGGCTATGCTCAATCAGCAGGGAAGCTAAAACATATATTATGTATAGAGCCCTCAGAGATTACACGTTAGACACCGTGTCGAATAGATCGATGCGCTGAAGATATAATCCATTCTGGCAAGTCACAACATCGGAGATGTTTGGCTTTGCTAGGTGTCATCACTACAATTCTAAATATGAGAAGTCCTGGTATTAGATTACATAAAAGGCAGAGGTGTTTTTTCTGCTATATTGTGTATAAGAGCCAAACTCCGGGGAAGCCCTAAAGCTCTAGTAACCAAAGTTATCAAGGAAACTTGATAGCTGGCCCAATTAATGACTTGGGGTATGGTAATATCACTAGTGATGATAGTAAATTGAAATGGGTTATCGCGGATCTAAATCAGACTTACTTTTGAGTCTTCTTCTTCTTCTTATTTTTATATAAAAATAAAATGGATAGGCGGAGCCTCATCAAAAGTAAGTCTGTAAAAGAGCAACGAGTAGATGGTTCTTCAGTATTTCTAATACTGTAAGGTGTACTCTAGTCGCCGGGAAAGCCGGTTTTGGAGTGAAACTCTCTACATACCAGGGTTTTACGACTTAATTTTTCATAGGTATATTTCCTACCTTAGTAGTAACCTATTGAGGTTTAGTTAATATCCTGTGTGTAGAAATTCAATCCTCTGAATTTATATACACTTAGTGCTTCGCAACATATTTTTAGGATTGATTATGCTTCTGGTTATGTATACTTAATGATTATGTTTATTTTCAAACATTTGAATATTATTAATTAGACATTTCGATCTGTAAAAATCTTATCGAGTTTAAGTGATATAAATGAATAAAACGAAATATACTACTAATACAAATAATTTAAACCCTAATCTTGTTACAGGTTTCTGTGATGCTGAAGGCTGTTTTACAGTAAATATTAGCAAGAACCTTAAACTTACTTTAGGTTGAAGTGTTAAATTAGTTTTTAGTGAGTAGGGTAGTTTATTCGTTTTATTTTATCGAAATTGGCGCAAAACACTGCAATCTTTAATTACTTTAATTGTTCTTATTTTGTAACAGGATTATTTTTTAAGAAACCTGAAGCGTCCGCGCGCGTAGCGCGCGAGATGCAGCCCCGCTGCGCGGGGCAGCTAAAAAAAGGAAATATACTACTTTTATAAAAAATCTAAACCCTTATTATGTTACAGGCTTCTGCGACGGTGAAGCATGTTTTACTGTTAATATCTTCAAGAACTCTTCTCTCCGTACCGGTTGAGGTGTTCGTTTAATTTTTAGTATTCATTTAAATATTAGAGATCTAGAATTATTAGAACAAATTAAAGCCGGCCCCCCTCTCTCTTTCAGAGAGAGGGGGGCGGCATCCCCTCTCTCTTCGAGAGAGGGGACGCCTTTTTTGGTGTAGGTAATATCCAAATTAATAAAGATGGTTCTATCACGTATTCAGTGACTAATATCAAAGATTTAACTAATGTTATAATTCCTCATTTTTCTAAGTATCCTTTATTAACTAAAAAACAAGCAGATTTCGAATTGTTTATACGGTTAGTTGAATTGATGAATCTCAAAGAGCATCTAACAACTGAAGGATTACATAAAATTCTGAGTATTAGAGCTTCGATAAACTGAGGATTAACTGAGAAGTTAAAAACCGCTTTCCCTGATATAGTTCCTGTCTCAATACCTGAAGTAAAACAGGCAGAAAACATTAATCCAAATTGATTCGTTGGGTTCGTAGATGGAGAAGGCAGTTTTATTGTATCGGTTTATAAATCTAAAACAACAACGGGATATGCGGTAAAATTAATATTTAGTATATCTCAAAATCAGCGTGATTCTGGACTACTAAGTAGTTTTGTAAAATTTTTAAACTGTGGTAGGGTATCTGAAAACCCTAAAAATTCTGCAGTTGAATTAATTATAACTAAATTTAGTGATCTTGAGAACAAAATTCTACCGTTATTCAATAAATACCCCTTATCAGGAATCAAACAACGGGATTACGAGGATTTTTGCAAAATAGCTTTGTTAATTAAACATAAGGTACACTTGACAAAGGAAGGGCTCGAACAGATTAGCCAAATAAAATCAGGGATGAACAGAAGAAGAACTAGATAATTTTCTAGTGCTGGGTTACAGGACATTCTAAAGATTTAGATAGTTTATATCTAATTCAACGTTTCTTTGGTGTAGGTAGTGTAACCGTACACGGAGATTCAGCTATGTTCCAAGTTGTAAGACATCAAAGAGACCTTTGATGCTCGTGTAATTGAGCACTTTAATAACTATCCACTAAAGACTCAAAAGTATGCAGACTTTTTATTGTTTAAAAGAGCTTTTGACCTTGTAAATAATAAAGAACATCTTACTGAAGCAGGTCTACGTAAACTTATTAGTATAAGAGCTGACCCCCCCCCCTCTCTCTCTTTCAGAGAGAGAGGGGAGGGTCTGCATCCCCCCTCCTACGGAGGGGGGTCGCTTCTATGAATAAAGGTTTACCTGAAAGATTAGAGGCTGCTTTTCCTAATATTACTCCAGTGCCAAGACCTCAAGTTCCAAAACCTACTTTGGAATCAAACACACCAGAGGTTAAACATTGAATGGCTGGATTTGTCTCAGGTGAGGGTTGTTTCTTTATTAAAACAAGCAAATCTAAAACTCATAAATTAGGCATGAGCGTTGCTTTGAATTTCTTAGTAGTTCAAAATATACGTGATGCCAATTTATTGGAAAGCTTTGTACAAGTTTTTGGTTGTGGTTCTTTCTCTATTATAGAAAAGTCTGGAATTGGTACATTTGCTGTGTCAAACTTTTCTTATATAGTAGATAATATTATACCTCTTTTTGAAGAGTACCCTATATTTGGTGCAAAAGCTAAAGATTTTGAGGACTTTAAAGAAGCATCAGTTCTTATTAAATCTAAGGCTCATCTAACTAAAGAAGGGTTAGATAAGATTCTCTTAATTAAATCAAGAATGAATTTTAAGAGGTAATTTATAGTAAGTAGTATATAATTAATATACATAAAGACTTCTATTTGAATTTGATTTTTTTGATAAATATAAAAAAGATATTTCAGAAAAAGTAAATAAAAAGATACGTAAGTGTTTACGTGCTATAGGGTTGAAAATAGCTTCAGATTAAAGTTACCACATTAAGATAAATAGTTGTCATTATAGTAGACTAATGGTTGATTATCATAGTATACTAATCTAAGTAAGGTCTTATTTGATAAACGTTTATTCTTTTTGTGGACGAAATTAGCACTATTCGGTTGAGCTGTAGTTATTACAGCTGTTTTATTATTATTATCTCTCCCAGTATTAGCCGGTAAGCCTATATTAATTGTGCCGGCTCTAAATCTGGCTGTATGCTGGGAACTCTCTAAAGATATTATTGAATGGAGACAATCAGCAGGTAACACACAGAACTTCATGTCTGTGTGGAACCTCAGAGACTGTGCGCCAGAATTACTAACTTGTACAACCGGTATTATATTCAAAGCGAAGCCCCTCCCCTCCCACCGTACTACACAAGTAGTAGGCGGGAGGGGAGGGCCTCTATTGGGATCTTATTTAGCAGGGCTTATAGAGGGAGATGGGACTATTGTAGTACCCAAAAAAGAACGTTCCGATAAAGGGGTACTAACATATGCTTCTATTCAGATAGCATTCGCTGCTAAGGATTTGCCTCTAGCAGTTATGTTATCAAAACTTATAGGACATGGATCTATTAGTAAACGGAAAAAACAGGCTGCCTATATTTTAACCATAAATAACCGTCAAGGATTGTTACGCATGGTTTCATTATTAAATGGACATATGCGGACTCCCAAATGGTTTGCTTTTTCTGAGTTAATCACTTGGTTAAATGAGCGCGATTCTTCACTTCAACTCATTACATTACCAATAGATTCATCATCTCTAATTTCTAACTCTTGGTTATCTGGTTTTATCGAAGCAGATGGTTCTTTCCAAGTACGAACTAGTCTTCAATCAAGGCGATCTCGCCTTGGATGCTCACTAGAGATCACACAAGCCAGAACTGCTAAAAATGGGGAAGATATGTTCCCTGTTCTTAAGTCTATTGCAGATTTATTGAATGTTAATGTTAACTTTATTAGAGAAGACCGGAAACATCCACAATATCGAGTACGAACATCTACTGTGCAAAGCAATATAGCTGTGGTTCGATATATGGAAACATTCCCACTTTATAGCTCTAAACGATTAGACTATCAAGATTGGCGAACTATAGTTCATTATTTCTTAGAAGGTACACATCGACATAATACTAATATTATTGTTCAAATTAAATCTCAAATGAATGACCGAAGAACGGTTTTCAATTGGAATCATCTTATTGAGTTGGATAAGATTTAGTAATAAGATACAGTCCCACCTCGTATGTGAATACGAGAGCGCCTACCGTCCAGGGTTATTATATAACCCTGGATGAGACATTAGTCATAGAGCTTTGACTCTGTAGGACAAGATTTAAAGGCAATTATAATGGTTCTTATTATTTGTATGCCTTTTTACTTGTTTGAAGAATTTAATTCAGTGTGCTTATCTATACTATTGGCTAGAGCTCAGCCTCTGGTAAGAAGATTTTCTACCCTACCCCCTGCGGGGGGGCCAGAGGGGCAAGGGAGTAACAATAAATCAGATTACATGTTATACTATTTAGCGGGATTATTAGAGGGTGACGGACATTTTAATACACCTAAGAAACTTAATACTCCTTCAGGGACAGCTAGAGTAGCTGCCATAGAGACAGTATTTGCTGTTAAGGATAGACGTTCAGCAGAACTATTACAATCTCTATTTGGTGGTAAAATATATGACCATCCTAATAAAAATTTGACGAGATGACTAGTTCAAGATAAAAAATCTGTCACTAATATAATAAATTTAATCAATGGGAAATTTAGAACACCTAAGATTAATTCTCTCTATGATATGATTGATTTTTTTAATGCTAAAGGGGCTAATATTATAAAACTTCCTTTAGATACTAGTCCTTTAAATAGTAATGCTTGACTGGCTGGTTTCATTGATGCAGATGGGCATTTTGCTATAAAAGGCTTTACTCCAAACCCTAAATCACACTTAGGTATTCTATTTCAATTATCACAACGTGCTACCGATAAAAGTGGAGAGAGTTTAGAGAAAGTAATGTTAAAAATAACAGAATTTTTATTAGTAAAACTAAATAAGAGAACATTCTCTGAAAAATATCATCAGTTTGTTGTTAGTACATCTAACCGTGTGAGCAACAAGATTTTAATTGAATATTTAAATACTTATCCTTTATTAAGTTCAAAATATTTGGACTTTAAAGATTGAGAAACTGCCAATAACATTTACATAAATAAACTACATAAAGACCCTATACAATACGAAAAAATACGGAAACTTAAAGCAAATATGAATAATGGTAGAACTTATTTTTCTTGATCTCATCATAAACAAAATTTATCCCTTCGGCCCCCCCCTCCACCTACTACGCAAGTAGTAGGTGGAGGGGGGGGGGGGGGTGACTAAATTGTATAGACTAGTAGTTTTAACCCCTTATTTATCCTGGTGAGGGTATGGGCTGCAATTGTTCGAACCCCAGCCGTGATAGATTTCAAATGAAGGGGGGGGGGTTGGTTTAATGATATGGAGCATGTGATTAAATTAGTATAAGAAGTGTATCACGAAGACTAGGAGTATGATCGCATATTTTATGCTTTGGTAAATCTTAACTTAAATGAATTAAATCTTTAACAAGTATAATAGACTTAAATAATAAGTGTCGCCAGTTTGCTGATAAAAAATGGCAATTACTATGGTCGATAAATGGGCCTGAGAAGCCTTCTGGCCAGTAAGTGGGAGTGAACCTCCTGCTATAAACTATCAAATTGCGGGAACACCCTAAAGCAATTTCAACCAAGCGATAATGGTAACATATTTCGTGGCACAGGTAATGACTCGTGGTAAGGTAAAATCGAAATTGATGTACGAAAGGAAATGGGTAATCCGCAGCCAAGCTCCATATGTTTTTGGAGTGCAGTTCATCGACTAGAAGTTAGTTGGCGTAAGCTTAAGATATAGTCAAGCCCCACTCGAAAGGGTGCAGGAGAACACTTTAACATGTGTATAAGTTCTCCGTTAAATGGATAGTTGTCACTATTTAGGGAGAAGGACCTCAAACTCTGCCGGGTTTTGGGCTTTTTTTTTTGACGAATGCTTAAAAAAAATCCCAAAAAATTAAAGAGGTAGATCTGTTTAACTGATCGTAACTTCAACACTTCATTCTTCGAAGCTGCTGGAGGAGGAGATCCTATCCTGTATCAACATCTTTTCTGAAGAGAAATAGAATGTACAGGTTTAGTAATTGTATTAGCATCAAGTAGAAATACTTTTAATTTTTTACCATTTTACACTAAGCTCACTGAGCGAGGGGGCGCGCGCCCCTTAGGAGCGCCCCCACCTTGGCGCATCCCCCCCTACGGGGGGACGCTTTACCCTAATCAAACAAAACCTTCAAAAGAAGGCCCTCCCTTTTCTTTTTTTTTTTTTTTTTAAAAAATTAAAAAAGAAAAGGGCCCTCCTTTTTCATATTTATTTTTTTTTTTTTAAATTAAATATGAATAATTTTTACCTCTCTCTCTGTAGGAGAGAGAGGGTAGACCGAGTGGTTTATTGGATTTTCGGAAGGAGAAGGTTCTTTCATTTTAGCGTCGCCCTGCTCCGCAGGGCAGACGCCTCCTAGCGCGCGCGTAGCGCGCGCGGAGGCTAAAAGAGGAGATTTATCATTTGTTGTTACTCAGTCCACTTTAGATGTACAGGTTTTAAATTATATTAAAGATACTCTAGGGTTTGGTAAAGTAATTGTACAATCTTCAAAACAAAAGACACATAGATTTGTCGTTCAAGATACTAAAAATCTCTTTTTAATCTGCGGACTTATTTGTTTATTATTTATAATAATTTTAGGTTACATTTCTTTACATTTGGTTTCCTGTTATGACTTAGACTTTTACTTTGAATATTTGACCAAGGCGTGTATTATTCCTGCTGTTATTTATTCTAATCCTGTTAAACAAAAGAAATCCATTTTAGATGAAAATAGTCGTAAAGCAGGAGTATACCGTTGAACTAACAAATTAAACGGAAAAATGTATATAGGTAGTAGTGTAGATCAACCAAAAAGATTAAACCAGTATTATGGAAAAAGATTACAAAATTGTAAATATATTGGCCTTATCTATCAAGCGTCCCCCCCTCTCTCTTATAAAGAGAGGGGGGGGAGACGCATCCCCCCTCCTCTATTTATCTCATTTGCACTTGGTGCAAATGAGAAAGAGGGGGGGACGCTATTATAAAATATGGGCATTCCAATTTTACTTTAGAAATACTTGAATATTGTGAACCATCTAATGCTGTAGCTAGAGAACAACACTATATCGATATTTTAAAACCACAATATAACATTTTACAAACAGCAGGGTCACCCTTAGGCCGTAAACACTCAGAAGAAGCAAAGGCTAAGATAGCAGCTAGTAGACTGGGTCGTCTACACTCAGAGGAAACTAAAGCGTCCGCGCGCGGAGCGCGCGAGACGCAGCCCTCCCGAAGGGAGGGCCGCTAAGATGTCAGAAGCTGGAATCGGTCGTGTATTTTCAGAGACAACTCTAGCTAAATTAAGAGAATCGCGTCTGGGTCGTAAACACTCAGAGGAAACTTTGGTTAAATTCGCAGCTGCTAGGCTTGGACGTCTGCATTCAGAGAAGGCTCCGAGAAAAATTAAAGCGGGGGGGGGGCGCGCGCCCTTCGGAGCGCCCCCCTGCAGAGGGCCGCTGCGCGGCCCTCCGCTTTTCAATCTACAAGGGTAAAAACCCGGTGGCAGGTAGAAAGGTCGAGGTTACTGACATCCAAACTGGTGAGACAACCTTATATGATTCTGTTCGTAAAGCTGCAATAGGACTTGAAACAAATCACACTACAATAAGGAATTATTTAAAAAATAAACAGCGGCCCTCTCTCTCTCTTCTAGAGAGAGAGGGCTGCATCCCCCTGCAGAGCAGGGGGACGCTTTACAAAGATAGATTTAAGATAGATTAGCTGTTTACTGTTTAATGGAAATATGGTCTTTCCTACAAGATGTGCCAGATTTTTAACTTTTCTTTCAATTTTTAATGAAAAACTTTAAAAAAAAAATCTTACTACTATCTCACCATCGAATGATTGTGTATCTCCTTCTTTAAACGATGCTTGATTTGCGGGTATAACAGATGGTGAAGGGTCTTTTACTGCTTCATTGTTATCAAATAGTTCTGCATTTAGAATCAGATATATCTTGACTCAGAAATGAGATGCTAATAAATTTGGGCGTCCCCTTCCTCTCTCCCGAACAGCCTTCTCTCATGGCCTTCGGCCAAGAGAGAAGTTTTTGCAAAAAAAAAAAATGAGAGAGAGGAAGGGCCCCCTTTTCTTCTGGATTTTTTTTTTTTAATTAAAGATGAAAAGGGGCCCCCCTTTTCTTTTGCTTTTTTTTAAAAAAAAAATGAAAAAGAAAAGGGGCCCCCTTTTCTTTTCTTTTTTTTAAAAAAAATGAAAAGAAAAGGGGTTTTTGATGGTATTATGAATCTCTTTAGCCAAAATTTAGCTATTGGTTCAGTAGTTCCACACTCTGCTCCAAATGTTTGATAATATAGAGTTAATGGTGTAAAAAAGTGTAAAGGGTTATTTTCCTATTTTGATAAATATAGTCTACATTCTAAGAAAAAGGATAGTTATTATAAGTGAAAAACGCTCCATTCTCGCTAAATTTAGCGCCTCCCCCTCCAACCATACTACGCAAGTAGTAGGTTGGGGGGGGGGGGAGTTTAGTAAATGGAGATCATCTAAATTCTACTACTAGACTAGAATTAATAGATCTATCTAAACAAATTAATAAACCTGTATAATTTATTGCGGAAAAAAGGGGTGGGTTTAGTCAAAGCTATGAAACTATTTAAGGCAGATGTAAAAGTAAGTAAGACTTTATTTAGTGAATATAATTAATATACCAGACCCCCTAGTTCTTGCAGTTAAACTTGTTATGTAACTCTTAGAAGAAAATAACAAAGTGCAAGGGCTATACTGGTGGAACGGTCAAAGCTACCCAGGCCAAGACCGTCGGTTTTCTAAGAGACCGCTACAGACTGCCTCACCGGTGGGTGGCTGAGATGCTGCTTAATGTACAGTCGGCTTTCTCTTTTATTACCGAAAGGCAAGTAAAAGGCTAACGAGGGTATTGAATAGTATCTTTAGTTAGGTTTTATAATCAAGGGTGCAGAAATGATTATAGAATATGAAATCGGATTCTTCGGTCAAATGTGGCCCTTAAATATAATATTTATGCAACAAACTATAAGCGGGGAAGTGATTAATCTATTGAATACTTTTGTAGTAAGCTGTACTCAATACACCTCAAAAGTAAAAACTTCAAGATGTGTTTTAAACAATCCGCAAGTAACCAAAGCGCTTAGCTCGTGAGTAGGAACTTCAGAGGCCATACGTTTGTTATCTTATTCTAATTCGAATTCTGAGAAAAAAGTTGTTAACGAGTGATTAGCTGGTTTAATTGACGGTGATGGAACATTTATATTATCAAAAAAAGGTTATGCTAGTCTCGAAATTACTATGGAGATTAGAGACGAACATTGCCTAACTATTATTAAAAATAAATATGGAGGTTCTATTAAGTTAAGATCTAACGCTAATGCATTAAGATATAGATTACATCATAAAGCAGGCTTATTATCCTTAATAAATGATGTAAATGGTTTAATAAGAAATCCAAATAGAATGATCCAGTTAAACAAAATTTGTGATCATTATGGGTTAATATTTATCTTTCCCTCAAAATTAACCTATGATAATGGTTGATTAGCTGGATTTTTTGATTCTGGTGGAACAATTTCTATTAATAAAACTAATACCCAATTATCTATATCTGCCACTCAAAAAACTACTCAAATTTTGGAACCTTTAGTTGAACTTTATGGAGGATCTATTTATATTGATAGAGGTAAATATGAATCATTTAAATGGTATGTCACAAAAAGAGAAACTATCTTAAATATAATTGAATATTTCAAAAAATACCCTTCTAGATCAGGTAAAAAAAGTAGACTCCATTTAATTCCAAAATATTATGAATTAAAGGACTTAAAGGCGAACACAGCCCCAGAAAATAGTCTTTTATACCGTAGTTGGAAAATTTTTTATGACAAATGATCAAAATTTGAGGAATAAACTCGGCGCCCCCTTCCAACTACTCGCGTAGTAGTTGGATGACTTCGAACCCCGCCCTCCCCTCTCTCTCTTTCAGAGAGAGAGGGGAGGGGGTTATTTATGCCCATAAATTTTTTATGGCCCATACCCGAATTTCCCCCCCCAATCTAGTTGGGGGGGGGGTCTTGGGTGAAGATAAAGATATGGTCCAAATAATATTAAGAATATTATAGCACCCAGAAGTCGAAATTGATATAAAAATAACTACTTTTATTAACTATTACATTCGCAGCGGAGCTAGCGGAGTGGCAGATTTTATTACTCTTTTTATTTATAATACAACAAATTTTTTGCCTGCATGTAGCACTATTCCTGCTGCATGCAGCCATTTTTTGCTAGCTTCCCCTACCCCAGAGGGGGCTAGGGTAAAGGAACAGTCCTCCCCCTCTCAAGACCCCCACGGTCACAACCTCCGCTCATGTCTCCGACAAGCAGAGGGGAGGGTGGGGGGCTCCGCGGAGCGTTGCTTATATTTTAAGGGACCCTCCGCACTGCATGCGACTATTCCCCTCCTCACCGGAGGTGTGGACAAAGGCGGGGGTGGGTCATATAATGCAAGAGCTACTATTAAATGGATTAGTATTCATGCACCTGTTCATTTAAAACCTAAAGGGGATAAGGAATTTGGTCATTATTTAGCTGGATTAATAGACGGGAATGGCTATATTAGTCCATTTTCTATTACTATATCTTTTAATATTTTAGATGCTTCACTCGCTTATTATGTAAAAAAAATAATAGGCTCAGGTAAGGTTTCTATTTTTAAAAATAAAAAGGCTGTTCTTTATTCTTTACGTAATAAAGAAGGTATCGAAAAAGTACTTTTTTTGATAAACGGAAAGATTCGATCGGAGAATAAATTAAGACAAATTAATATACTTTTAAGTCAACCTCGTTATAGTTTATTAAATAGCCAAATAGGTTTTAAATTAAATTCTTCAGATAATTTAGTTAATCATTGGTTAGCAGGGTTTTCAGATGCTGCTTTGGCTGAAGGCCATCAGAGCCTGCATGCAGACTCTGTATGTCCCCGAGGTAGTTTTCAAATTAAAGTGCCTCAGAGTCGAAATGATATTATACCCATAACAGGAGTACATTTCGCTTTCCAAATTTCAGGAAAAGAATCTATTTTATTTGATAAAATCGCCAAATTCTTGGGTGGATTTACGAGGGGCCTTGGTCGTAAAACTGAAGATTGACATTACTACTCTTCAACTAGTTTTGGATCAGCTAAAAAAGCTATTAGTTATTTTGATAAATATCACTTATTATCTAGTAAGTATGTTAATTATTTAAAATGAAGAAAGACATATTGTAAATATATGAAAAAAACTGAGTTTACAACTTATAGTGAAATTTTAAGTAAACATAATAAACATCTTGTTGAAAATGATACCGACCAGGTCGGGTTCTTGCACATTCCCTTTCCATAAGCGAAGCAAGTTTCCCTGCGCCTTTGGCTACGCTTATACGAAGGATGTGCATATTTTTTTCCGCTGCTTCGCAGCGTAAGTAAGTAAGTAAGTAAGTAAGTAATAAAAAAAGTCCCGGTATCCGGAGGATGTGGAGGCGACCAGGTCTGAATATAAATGCACACCCCACAACATCGGCTGCGCCGATGCGGACCTTGGTTGCTGAATAAGGGGGTAGCACCTCACCCACACCCCTTCACCCCCCCCCCGCCGGTTAAAAAAAAATTATTTTTTTTTTATTACCGGCCGGCCGGCCGGCTCCAAGTGAGCGAGCCTACGGGGTAAAAAAAAATTACTGGCTCTCCAAGGAGGCCCCCTCTCTATTTTTTCTTTATTATTTTTATTTTATTATTAAAAAAAATATAAGAGAGAGGGGAATTTATAACCCCGCACCTCCCGGAGGGAGGGACTTGGGGCTAATATTAAATATTTGGGGGCTGCTCTGCTGGCGGGGGTAGGGTACAAGCAGGAATATAGCTGCTCTTCTGGGTAGATAAAAATATATAGGCTTCTTAACGTTGCTATATGCTGGGACTACTTCGATATTTAGTTTTAAATACTCCATCTTAAATGATAAGCGGACGGCTTTAGCCCGTCAGTAAAAAAGTTAAAACGATGAAGTAAATCAGCAGGTAACAGTTTTATATATCTATTTTATAACATATTTATAAACAAAACTGGAACCTCAGAGACTTTACGCAACGAAATCGCAATAAATACATGGCCAATTACATCCCCCCCCGGCTCATATGAGCCGGGGGGGGGATGAGATGCGGCTAAGAATTAAACCTATTTCTGTTCATGTACCTACGGTCTCCCCTTTTCTTTTAATTTTTGTAACAAAAATTAAAAAGAAAAGGTCATTAAAAGCCTGCTAATCATACTTAATTTGCGAGGGGGGGTGCAGATGCAGCATGCCTGCATGCGTCCACCTTCGGAGAAGAGGGTGCAGCACTCCCCTACGTTGCCCCCTACACACAGCCCATTACCTTTCAGGCTAAGGGTCTGTACGGAAAAAAAAAATAAAATTCTTTTTTTTTATTACCGGGCGGCTACTCATTAGATCTAGCCACCCCAAAAAATTAGCTGGGTGGTGGCCCAACCTTTTTTTTTATAGCCCCCCACACACGTGGTGTGCCGCTCCGCCCCCCGGCCCCCCTCTCACCAGGCGAAGGCCATCCACTTACTACGTAAGTGGACCAGCAAAGCAGGGGGGAGCCGGCCGGCTAATTTTAGCGCCCCCACCTCTCTCATATTTTTTTTCTTTATTATTTTTATTTTATTATTAAAAAAATATTAAGAGAGGTGGGGGGGGGGCTCCCCCCGGACAGCCCAAAAATATTTCATATTTTTGGTTTTTATTTTTATTTTTTTTTTTTAAAATTAAAAATAAAAAGGACATATTAGGAAAAGGGGGAACCTTCACCCCCCCTTCCAACCGTACTACGCGAGTAGTAGGTTGGAAGAGGGGGATTGTGAGGGGTGGTGGTAACCGCCCCTTGTTCCTCCTCAATTGATCCGAGGTGTGGGTCTGCATGCCCTGTCCGTCCTACTCCTCATCTCCATTTATTTCATAAATGGAGATGAGGACAATTGGGGGGGGGGTAGTATAAGGGTGGGCGCTCTTTAGTCGCGGGAAAAAGGAAATATAGACGCCTTGGTCGAATATAATACAAAAAATGTTACTATTAAATTAAAAAAATAAATGATGAACAGATTTAGTGATACTACTGCGGTTTAAGATAAAGTCCTAACAAGGATGTTAAGTTCTTGAGTATTAAAAAAAAAGAATAGATTTATATAATTATTTAAACTATTCGATTAATAAAAAATTCTTGTTATATATTAATTATACCTGGTTTTGGTATTATTAGTACAGTTATTTCTGCTAGTTCAAACAAAAATGTATTCGGTCAAGATGGCCCTTTAATTGGAATATTACAATTAATGCAACAAACTATATGCAGGGAATTCAAGAATTGTTATAACAATTCGCTATTACAAAATACTAATAATGTAAGAAATATTATATATTCCTTTATAGTAACAATTTTTGTAATATTGAACAATCCGCAGATAACCAAAGCACGAAGTGAAAACTTCAAATCTGAAATAACAAAAATTTTCCGGTTAAGCATGTGAGTAGAAATTTCAGAGGCCATACGTATGTTGTCAACTTGTTTATTAATTTCACTAGCCCTCCGGGCAATGAAATTAAACAAAAATAATAGAAAAATATTCGACCCGGTCGTATATCTCACTAATGATACTGACATTAATAGTGGCTGCATGCTGCCAACGGATACTAAAATTAATACTAATTTAAGTATTAATAATAATAACAATAGTAGTCCTAAATTTACAGATGGTAATAATGCTAATAGTAAAGCGGGGGGGCGCGCGGCCCTTCGGAGCGCCCCCCTGCAGAGGGCCGCTGCGCGGCCCTCCGCTTTTAACGAATGATTAGCAGGATTAATCGACGGAGATGGGTGTTTTCAACTATCAAAAAAAGGATATTCTAGTCTAGAAATAGTTATGGAACTAAGAGATAAACATTGTTTATATCAAATTAAAGATAAATTTGGTGGTTCAGTTAAGCTACGGGCTGGTGACAATCATTTAAGATATAGATTACACCATAAAACAGGAATGTTAAATCTAATTAATTCTATAAATGGTTTAATTAGAAACCCTGCCCGAATTCTTCAATTAGGTAAAATATGTGATAACTATGGTATAAAATTGATTGACCCTAAACCTTTAACTTATAATAACGGTTGGTTTGCTGGATTTTTTGATTCTGATGGAAGTATTTATATGAATGATAAATCTGGTCAATTATTTATTACTGCATCTCAGAAAAATAGATTTATATTGGATGCTTTAGTTGAACTATATGGAGGTACTATATACCCTATGGTTAAAGTAGGTGCATTTAAATGAACCTGTTTTAGAAAAGATGAAGTATTATCTTTAGTTAATACTTATTTTAAAGCTAATCCTTGTAGATCCGAGAAAAAAGTTAGATTAAGTATGGCTAATAAATTTTATGAGCTTAGAGCGTTACATGCGCATAAAGCAACACCTGATTCAGTATTAGGTAAAGTTTGAATAAATTTTACTGTTAAATGGGATAAAGTAGTATCTAAATAAACCCTACAACTGGCCTTCGGCCCTCCCCCGGCTCCACGGCTCCAACTACTACACGCGTAATAGTTGGAGCCGTGGAGCCGCCCTCAAATCTCACCCACATAGTAGAGTACTATGTGGGTGAGATTTGAGGGGGGGGGGGGGGGGGGGGGGGGAAAAAGTAATAGATATTGAGTATTTTTTTAGTTGACAAAGAGATGGTCCATTTTCATTAAATTGAATAGTATCTTGGAATGGTCAAATGTAGGCCCACTTTTATTTTTTTTTTAGTGTGAGCAACCAGGCTCAGAATGAGCGACCTGGTCGAAAAATTTTAGTGAATCTTCACTATGTGCTGGGAACTTCTAATAACCAAGATACTATAATCCCTACCCTTTACTTTACTTCCGGTCGTTTCCCTCCGCTTTAGGTTAATTCCCACATTTCGTGGAGCCAAGGTGGCTGGGGGGGGGCTTAGTTAGGAAAAGGATAATTCTAGTAAAAAAGCTTTGTTTCAAAAAATTTATATTGAAACACCAACAATAATATTGTAGGGGTTTATAACAATGAACAATCAGCAGGAAACCTTATTGAACATTTAACTTTCTCCAATAACCGGTCCCCCGGTGCGCCCAAAGGGCGACCCAATAATATTTTATATTTTTGGTAAATTGTGGCCGGCCAACTTCGGCCTTGGTCGGCTGCTCATATTTTTTTACCGGCCGGCCAACTTCGTAGGCAGGCCGCAACTATTATTTTTATTTTATTATTGAAAAAATATTAAGAGAGGGGGTATCTTTTGAGGTTTGGTTTACAAAGGGATCCTTAGAGACTACACGTGAAGGATCATCACCGCCTCTGGGCTTTGCAAAGCGCCCGGTCCACTTTTCGGTCTGTCCCCCTAATATTTAATATTTGGCCCCCCTAACGGGGCGCAAGCCCGTATTTTATAGAAAACTTAGGGGCGCAGCAGACTTCATGCTGGCTCCGCTAGAAAAAAAAGGGGGGTCCTCACAAGTTCTCACCAACATAGTAGAATACTATGTTGGTGAGGGGGGAGGAGCCGGGGGGGATGATTAAGGTATAGTCCAACTTTTTATAAATAAACGTACACTATAAAATTAGTTCTGCCTCAAGATGGGAGAGAAGCGTCCGCGCGCGTAGCGCGCGAGACGCAAGGGAGGAGGAGTTGTATACAACTCCTCCTCCCTCGCTAATTAATATAAAAAACCGCTCGGCTCCGGCCTTGTTTTTTTGTAAACTGTTAATAGTAAACATAGAAAAGAAAGAAGATCAATTATATTTATAAACTTTAATTTGACGAAATAATAAATTATTTTTATATAAGAGACCCTTTTACAGACTACCATACCTGGAAATTGGTTTAGGAATGTATGTAATGTAAAGGATGTTAACAACAATCAGGTGTATTCAGATTAAGGGGGGCTATTCTCCAATATAACATATAATTTTTTTCATGGTACAAGTTTTAAATATTTTAGGTTATGGATTTGTTCTAACAGGCTTCATTGGAGTAGGTGTAGGTATTGGTGTAGTATTCAGAGCATTATTCTCAGGTGTGGCAATAAACCCCTCTCTTCGTTTTTATTTACTTACTTTGGTTTATTTTTACCTGTATGCATGGGACTCCGCCCTGCTCCTAGATTCTGCTTTTGTCGAAGCTACTTGTTTATTTGCTCTCCCCATTGGTTTATCATCCCAGACTTCTTTCTCTACTAATCCAGATGGCTTCGCAGAAAATTGATCTTTCAAACTCTCTTCATCCCTACTGGGTTACTGGTTTCACGGCCCCCCTCCTCCACCGTACAACGAACCCTCACCAACATAGTAGAATACTATGTTGGTGAGAAAGAGTTGTAGGTGGAGGAGGGGGGGATGCTGAAGGTTGTTTTTCCGTTATAGTGGAAATTACAGAGTCTTTGAGTTGAAAGGTAAGAGTTTCATTTGAAATTAATTTACACGAAAAGGACACAGAAATTTTAAATACATTGCAATCTTTTTTTGGGCGGCTCCGCCACCCAACAAGGGTCTGTTTATACTAGATTGAACAGAAAAATATCTGTTTATAGAGTAACGAATGTGAAAGACATTAATGATAATATTATTCCTCATTTTTCCAAATATCCGCCTATTAGTCAAAAAAGAGCAGATTTCTTATTATGGTCTAAAGTTGTTCAAATGATGACAAACAAAGATCATTTGAATTTATCAGGGTTTTTAACAATTCTTACTTACTATGCTTCTATTAACAGAGGTATGTCGAAGAAAGTTTTAAAGCATTATCCTAATATAATACCTTATACTAAACCTACTTTTGATTTACCTGACCAATTAAATCCATACTGAGTATCAGGGTTTACAGCTGGTGATGGGGGATTTTCTATCTATGTTAAATAGGCTAAAGATTGTGTTTCAGGCGAAAAAATATATTATGTTTTCCGTGTTACTCAACATAGTAAAGATATTGAACTTATTAAGTTGTTAGAAAAGTTTTTTGGTTGTGGTTTCGTACACAAAAGATCTAACTTAAACACACCTAGATGTGATTTTATAGTCCAAGATAAATTGTCTATTCTAAAAAAAATAATACCTCATTTTGATATTTATCCACTTGAAAGTTTAAAATCAAAAGATTATCTGTGTTTTAAACAATGTATGTTAATGATAGAATCAAACAAGCATTTGACTCTGGAGGGTTTAACTCTAATCAAAGCGGCCCTCTCTCTCGGAGAGAGAGAGGGCTGCATCCCCTCCCCCCGGAGGGGGGAGGGGACGCTTTGAGTTTCGAAATGAACGCTCAAAGGTTAAAATAGAAATTAAACCTAATTAAACCTAACCCCAAGCCATGAACGAAGTTCATGCATAAATTCCCCACCCCTTTTTTTTGCAGCGAAGGGGAGGAGTCCCAACTTTTTTTCTTTTTTTACTGGGGCGCGCCCCGGTGCGTAAGCGACCCAAAAATATTTAATATTTTTGGTCAAAATTGAGGGGGGGGGGGCGCCCGCCCCTACCCCCTCACCCACATAGTACTCTACTATGCCCCCCTCCCCCACCTACTACCCATGTAGTACGGTGGGGGAGGGGGGAAAGGGTGAGATTTGGAGGGGGGGGCCCACAAACAAAAAAAAAGAAGCGCCGCCCCTCCCCTCTCTTCTTTTTTTTTGTACAAAAAAAAATAAAGAGAGGGGAGGGACTTTATAAACAAAATAGGTATATAAAGTAAGTGTACGTTTTATTATAAATTGTAGCTACGCAATGATGTCTATAGGTGTATTAGGATTTGTTGTCTGAAGTCACCATATGTATTCAGTAGGTTTAGATGTCGATACACGTGCGTATTTCACAGCTGCTACACTAATTATTGCAGTTCCTACAGGAATTAAGATTTTCAGTTGGTTGTCAAAGTCCCTTAGAAAAACTTTATACGACCAAGGACAACTGGTAAAGTCTATAAAACAAAATACTTATTTCTTTTCAAGCCATTCCGTTTACTTTGACACACCGGCCTCCGGGCAAATAAATATTAATAGCCTTTCTAAAAATCAAATAAAACTTGATCCTAATTGGGTTACTGGATTCTGTGAAGCTGAGGGGAGTTTCATGGTTACAATATCTAAAAGCAGTAAAATGGCTGCAGGTTGGCAAGTTTTTCCTTGTTTTAAAATTAGTTTACATCAAAAGGATCGAGTATTATTAGAAATGATTCAAGCATATTTTAAAGGGATAGGGGGTATAACCTTACATGGTAAGGATACAATTCAATTCAGAGTCTATTCTATGGTAGACTTATCTATAATTATAGATCAATTTGATAAATACCCTCTTATCACTAAAAAACTAGTTGATTATGAACTTTTCAAACAAATTTATGAATTAATTAAAAGCAAAGAACATTTAACGATTGAAGGTATTAAGAAAATTATTTCGATTAGGGCCGGTCCCCCCCCTCCCTCCAACCGTACTACGCGAGTAGTAGGTTGGAGGGAGGGGTCTATGAAATGAGGTCTATCGGACGGCCCCGCCCTTTTCATTTTTATTTTTTTTTCTAAAAAAATTAAAAATGAAAAGGAATTAAAGGCAGCTTTCCTACCCCCCCTCACCCACATAGTATTATACTATGCCCCCCTCCCCCACCTACTACCCATGTAGTACGGTGGGGGAGGGGGGAAAGGGTGAGAAAATATGAAGGCTAGTAGATCAGAAGTACCAACTCCAAAAACTATTGATCCTAATTGGTTAGCAGGGTTTTCAAGCGGAGATGGGTGTTTCTTAGTAAAAATCGTAAAATCTTCATCTCACAAATTAGGAGCTCGAGTTCAATTAAGATTTACAATTACTCAGCACTCTAGAGATGCAGAATTGCTTAAAAGTTTAGTGAATTCTTTTGGTTGCGGTAAATATTACTTTCGTGAGGGTCAAGTTGCTCCCTCCGGTGAGATTTTTTCTCCTTGGTCGAAAAATATCCGAATATTGTTGAAAAGATAATACCGTTTTTCGATCAATATCCTATTATAGGTGTTAAAGCATTAGATTATGCTGATTTCAAGACAGTTGCTGAGTTAATGCGAAATAAAGAACATTTAACTGAGTCGGGTCTAGAAAAGATTCGAAAAATCAAAGCAGAGATGAACACTTTAAGAAAGGATAGCTAATAGTAATATTGAAATAGAGTGTATTAGTCAGATGGCTAGAGTAGTTGTTATTTGGAACTACCTGATAAACTGGTTATGTCTTTAGTATCTGTCACCAGTATAACGATTAAATGGTTTTCCCCTCCGCCCCTCCCCTCCATCCAACTACTACTCGCGTAGTAGTTGGATGGAGGGGAGGGTGTATTAATAGAAAATTTTATGTTATAGTAGAATCTGCCCCAAGAATCTAACTAGTTATTATTTACAACGGGGGTAGATAAGGAATGGCTTCATTAAAACGTGTGTCAAATCATAATTACAATAGGCTGTATTTAGGAATATAGATAAAAATCATCATAGGATGGTGGTTTACCAAGCCTCGCAAGGCTAAGTAGGTTCTGCGAAGCAGGATCTATTGTTGTCAATATGGCAAATTCGGGAGAAATCCTTAAATGAGAATAATAATTATTTAAGGAATATCGTCGAACTAAGTGGTTACACGAAAGTGTAATTCAATAGGCTCAAAAGGTCTATTGAGTACAACAAAATTATATTTGTTGTATCTAAAAGCGTAGAGGCCAGACGCCATACTACTTCTAAGTAATATTTCAATATGTAATATTATATGAAGTATGAAGGAATGGTCCGGGTTACTAGTAATAGACAGTGCCTTAAACAAGCACTTAAGTAAAAATATATAGATATCTATCACTTTTTTTATGAAACATAAAGCCAACTAGATCTGAAACGATCGAAGGCCCTACCCCGAGCTACATGTTATGGTGGTTCATTACAATTTACAACACCTATGCTATTTGCACTAGGATTTGTATTTATGTTTACTGTTGGAGGGTTAATATGCTCCACTAGCTCTCCTAAAAGGCAACTATATGCTGGAAACCTCTAAAAACTAAGATACTATAAATATATAATTTAAGTGACAAAGCTTAGTTTGGAGCAATCAGCAGGGAACCAAAAATCGTTGTCACAATCAATGATTGAGTAGGATCCTCAGAGACTATACGTAGCCATCATTGAGTTTACTAAAACAAATGATAATATATAGTCCAAAAATAATAAGAATAATTTATTATTTTTGTTTCTGAGTGTGATTACACCATTAAATATTTAGATTCTTTTGGTATGTCAACTTGTTTTTTAACTAAAGCTGTAGAACAAATAAAACCTGTTAAAGTTTATAATAATTTTAAGGAAGATAGACTACAGTTAATAAAAGATCAACAAGGTAAGATAGGTGTTTATTATTTAGTCAATTTAATAAATGGCCATAGCTATATTGGTAGTTCTATTAACCTTGCAGGAAGAATGCGAAATTATTTAAATAATACTTTTTTAAAAAATAAAAAACACAGTAATATGCCTATTGTAAAAGCATTGTTAAAATATGGACAGGATAACTTTGCTGTTTTAATTGTAGAATATGTAGATGTTAAAAAATTAACTATACGAGAAACTTATTATATTACTCTATTATTACCTTATTATAATGTTTTAAAACAAGGTTATTCTTCAATAGGGTATAAACATACAGAAGCTACTAAACAAATGCTTTCTGAATTAGCTAAAAATAGAAGACATTCTGATCAAACAAAAGCTTTAATATCAAGAGCTTTAGTTGGTGAAAATAATCCTTTTTACAATAAAACTCATTCTGTAGATTCTAAATTAAGAATGATAGAAGCTAATTCGGCATATCCTGTTTATGTTTATAATTCATATAGAGAATTACTAATAATTTTTCCTTCGGTTAAAACTTTAGCTAAGTTGATTAATTCTAATCATTCTACTATAGTAAATTATATACAAAATGAAGCATTATTTAGAGGTGAATGGTATTTTTCTAATATACCTTTTAATTTGACTGATACACCTTTAATCTCTGACTGAACTTCAATTGAGTCTAATAATCTAACTTTAGAAATTATTAATAATTCGCAAATTAAAAAGGCTATAATCGTATATAACATAAATAAAGAATTTATACGAAAATTTGAGGGTGTAACACAAGCTCAAAGAGAATTAAATATTAATCATGATATAATAAAAAAATATGCATTACTAAATATGCCATATGAAGGATATATTTTTAGTTACGAGAGATTGAAAGATTAATTGCAGCCTTCACAGGGGGCAGGTTTAAATCTTAAAAATTATTATTAGTGATTTATGTAAAATTCTTATACGTCCCCGGCTCTATGAGGCGGCCGGGGGCATTTGTAAGTGGAGTTGTTTTAGCAAATGCCTCATTAGATATTGCTTTCCATGATACGGTTTTGATTGATCGGCCCCCCTCTCTCTCTCTTTCAGAGAGAGAGGGGGGCTATAGAAAGGTAGCCTTGTTTATTCCTGGTCCCCACCCCTCCTCTCTCATCCATTGTCATCGACAATGGACGGAGAGGAGGGCTATTAAAAAGAATGAAGATAGTAAAGAAAGTGATGCTGAATACATAAAAATGTTTTGGGTTGGTTTAATGGATGGAGATGGTAGTATTCAAGTGAATCATTGACGTAATCAGTCATTGCAATATAGACTTGTTATTAAGTTATCCAATATTACATCAAACTACAACATGTTAATAAAAATTGCCAAGGTAATTGGGGGAAGTGTAAGGATAACTGGAAAAGGTAAAGACGTTATTTGGGTAGTTAATAGAAAAGAAACAATTCAAGAAATTATTAGCATTTTTGATACTTATCCTCCTTTAACTTCAAAAAAAATATGTCAACTTGAATTCTTAAAAACATGTCTATTGGAAAACTCAGTAGATTCGTACTTATCAAAAAGAAATTCTAAGTATATAAACCAATTAGCTATTCTTAATTCCGATCCATTCGGGCTTGAAAGAAATTCTTTTGCCTTACCTGATTACTTTAAGGGATGGCTGTCAGGATTCATAGAAGCCGAAGGTTGTTTTTCAATCAGAAAAAGTAATAATCATTCCTTTTCTATAGGGCAAAATGATGATCTTTATTTAATTAATGCGATTAAACAATTCTTAGGTACGACTAATATAGTTAGAAATCCCTATCGTAGTTTTTACTCTCTAGAAATATATAAAAAAGAAACTTTAAAAATACTTATAAATCACTTTAATAACTATCCTCTGTTAGGGGAAAAAGCAGAGTCATTCCAAAAATTCAATCAAAAATTTAAACAGTAAGTGTCGTGTTGTCTTGCCCCTATGAAAAACCTCATACTTTTTTCGGTAATATATAATAATAAGTTATATATTGCTAACGGTGAAATCTTTAGCTTGATGGGCCACCTCTTATTATTAGAACAGGTTTTGACTTATTTTGACCCATATTCCTCAGATGAGGGGTTTTTAATAATGATGGTCGAAAGTATAAGTATGCAAAATATATTGAAAACAAGAAAAAAGATGGGGTTATCTTTAAATTCTAAAAACGTTACGAGTTTTTCTTCGGGGCAGCGAGGGGCGCGCGCAGCGCGCCCTTGCAGCCCCTCCGGGAGGAGGGGCAGCTCCTAAAAATAGTGACTCAATAAGGCTAGATCCTAACTGGGTTACCGGGGTAGTGGATGCCGAAGGATCATTTGTAGTTTTTATAAAAATGAACTCACAGAGTAATAAACATCTAATACGTCAAGTACAAGCGTCGCCCCCCCCTCTCTCTTTTCCCCCCCACCTACTATTAGTATAGTACGGTGGAGGGGGGGCCGGGAGAGGGGGGGGAGATGCATCCCACCTCCTACGGAGGGGGGACGCTTCTTTTGAGATAGGTTTTCATATAAGGGATTTAGATTTATTATATAAAATTCAATCCTTTTTTGGGGGAGTGGGTAATATCACCCTTCCATCTACTACAAAAGGAGCGTCGGGCGCGCGTAGCGCGCCCGATGCATCCGCCCGGAGGGCGGACGCTATACTAAAAATAACAAGATTGGATGATTTAGTAAATATTATCTTACCTCACTTTAAACAGTATCCTTTACAGGGGGTAAAGAAAATAGATTACAATCTTTGGGAACAATGTGTAGAATTAATACTAAATAAGGAACATTTGAAAGAAGATGGCTTGAATAAAATACTTTCGATAAAGTCCGTACTTAACAAAGGACTATCCGATAAGTTAAAAGCTGCCTTTCCATTTGTAAAACCAATAGATAAACCACTTTTGGAGGTTGTCAATATTCCGCTAAATCCTAATTACGTCAGCGGGTTTACCGAAGGGGATGCCTGTTTTTCTGTTAATATTTCTTCTAATACTAATCAAGTAATTGCAACTTACGTGGTAGAACTACATAATAAAGAGATTCCTTTATTATACAGGATACAAGAATTTTTCGGTGGCGTAGGTAAGATAAATACCGCATCACTGCGTAATTCTGCTCGTTTCAATATAAGTAGAAAAGCGGACTTGGTTAGAGTAGTCTTACCACACTTTGATACTTATAAATTACAAGGTCACAAGCTCAAGAATTATTTAATTTGAAAAGAAATAGTGTTATTAGTTAATTCTAAAGCACATTTAACTTCGGAAGGCTTGGATCGTATAAAACTTCTTCGGGAGGGTTTAAATAAATAACCTTACCGGGGTTCTCCTTAGTAGAAAAGCCAGTATTAGGTAATTACATACATGTTTATGGAGTAAAACAGAAGCATAATTAGGAAAACTTTTAGCCGATAACGAAAATTGTTTTTTTCGTGCTAATTACGCGGCGTGCTTATATCTTTCTTGTTTTCTTAAAGCGGGGAAACGAATAAAAGTGTAAGACAATACCGTGGAAACCAAAATTAGTTTTTAATGTATTTAAAGACTAATAAGTAGGATCCGTAGAGACTAAACGTGGCAGTCGAAAGTTTATTAAATTAAACTAGTAGATAAGTTATAGTCCGATCCTCAGGGTGACCTGAGTTGTATGAAAACTATGTGCTACTCCAGGACTTACTATGTTGTGGCACATTTGGGAGAAATTATTATTTGTTCGTTAATTCCTATTGCAACACTTCCTGTTGGCTCTACTGAGTATTTGAATGTTCTTGAATCAGAAGGGACGATTAGAACTTCCTTGGTTAAAAAGAGAGGTGTCTATCTATGAACAAACAAATCAAACGGAAAGCAATACGTGGAAAGTGCTATGGATTTATCTGGTAGATTGTCAGATTACTTTATGAACTCATATCTTAAGTATCAAGTGAGTAGGGGTAGTTCTATTTCAGCAGCTATCCTAAAATATGGATTATCAGAGTTTGGTCTTCAAATTATTGTATTAGGCCCTTCGCCTGATCGTGAGAGTATTTCAGCAGCGAAGCCCCCTCGGGGGCTTTGCATCTCTCCTGCGGAGGATGCTTCTGATTTTATACAATTAGAACAATACTATCTGGATAGATATAGTTTAGTTTATAATATTAGACGAA